GATGAGGCATGCGACTCATAATCGTTATTAGGTGGGTTCAACTCCTGCACGGTGCAATTTTATTTGGTTGGATTCTAGTGGCTTTTCCTATTATGTCTGATATTTTCCCTTTGATCGGCTTTTCTTTTTATTTAGGTCTTTGCCTTTCTCATACAGAGATCGGGCGATTTGGTTTACTAGCCCCTACTACTGAACACCTTCGTGCCGTTTTTAAAAAAAAGCAGGATATTAAATATGCATTCCCATAAGAGTGCCCCCCCTAGCTAATGGGGTTCCTTTGCAGTCGAGGGCCTACCTCTTTCATCGGGTGGTCGAACCATTCCGGCAAAGGAAACTTTGGGGGGGACAATCCCATGGCTTTAAAGTACCATAACGTATGGTCGGACAGGACCTATAGGTAATGGGCGAGATGAGAAGGATAAGACAATTAAGTCGAACTTGAATCGTGACTCGCTTTTTCAGGGCTAAACTACATAAGCGTAGAGGACTGTCTCTCTTCTAGGCCTGGTGGAAGGGTCTAAGCTCCCAGCATTTAGAATCGGTTGGTGTTGGATTAGCCGAGCGGACCTTTTTGTTCTGGTTTTTTCAAAAAAAAAGCATATTGCCATCTCTTCTTATTATTTTTTCTGTTTTTATTCCGGCAAAAAAGACTTTTGTTCGTCCAATTTTTCAAAAAGAAGAGATGGCAATTGCTTTTTTTTGAAAAACCGGAAGAAAAATGGCACCAAATAAGAAGAGATGGCAAGTTCTTCTGTTTTAATTCCGGCAAAAAAAGACCACCGGAACCGGAATAAAAAGAAGAAACGAAGGTGTAACAAATAGGTGTGCAGTTTTACCCTTTGGTTTAAAAAAAAACCGGCCCACAACGACAGAAGAAGGGTTTCTTCTTTTGAAGAAACCGCGCAAAAAAAAAATACTTGACGAAATAGGATATTTCAATTAATATTAAAACATCAATGTTCAATGAAAATTAAGTTTAAAAACACAATAAGGTAGTCAAGGAAGGATTAATTCCAATTGCCCTTCTAAGCCCTACATTACACTAGTCAACACTGCTTATTTCTTCTGTTTTAAAAAAGACAAGGTATAAGAAAGGCTGACTGGTTGTAAGTGTTATTTATTCAAAATAATTTAATGAATATTTCTAATATTCATATTCTATTGTTTGTTAAATAACTCTACTTTTGGTAGATAACAAACATGTAAATTTGTGTCCATGGAGAGTTTGATCCTGGCTCAGGTTGAAAGCTGGCGGTATGCTTAACACATGCAAGTCGTACGTAAGCAATAAGATATTTAACCGTATTTTATAGCCAAAGTGGCGAACGGGTGCGTAACACGTAAGAACCTACCTTTTGGAGAGGGATAACAGTGGGAAACCGCTGCTAATACCTCATAATGCTGAGGAGCTAAAGGCCGAGAGGCCACCAAAAGATGGGCTTGCGTCTGATTAGCTAGTTGGTGAGGTAATAGCTTACCAAGGCCACGATCAGTAGCTGGTCTGAGAGGATGATCAGCCACACTGGGACTGAGACACGGCCCAGACTCCTACGGGAGGCAGCAGTGAGGAATTTTCCGCAATGGGCGAAAGCCTGACGGAGCAATACCGCGTGGGTGAAGAATGACTGTGGTCTGTAAAACCCTTTTCTTAGGAAAGAAGTTCTGACGGTACCTAAGGAATAAGTGACGGCTAACCCTGTGCCAGCAGCCGCGGTAATACAGGGGTCACAAGCTTTAACCGGAATGATTGGGCGTAAAGCGTCTGTAGGTGGTCTTTGAAGTCTACTGTCAAATCCCAGGGCTCAACCTTGGAAAGGCAGTGGAGTACTCAAAGACTTGAGGTTTGTAGAGGTAAGGGGAATTCCTAGTGGAGAGGTGAAATTCGTAGAGATTAGGAGGAACACCAGAGGCGAAAGCGCCTTACTGGGCCAAAACTGACACTGAGAGACGAAAGCTGTGGGAGCGACTAGGATTAGATACCCTATTAGTCACAGCTGTAAACGATGGAAACTAAGTGCTGTTTTTTCACAGTGCTGTAGCTAACGCGTTAAGTTTCCCGCCTGGGGAGTACGTTCGCAAGAATGAAACTCAAAGGAATTGACGGGGACCCGCACAAGCGGTAAAACCAAAAATCTGCCGCGCCTTAGCATAAGCTTAGGTAGTCTTTAAATGCGGGCGGGTCCCTATAATAAGCAGCCTTTATGTGAGCTTTAGCTTACAAAAAAAGGTAGGCAATCAGCCAGCTCATAACGGCGAAACCCTAAAGTGTTAAAAAAAACATCATGGCAACGCCGTGGGAAGTTGACTTTTTAAGCCCTTTTTAGTGCATGTATTCTTCTGTTTTAATTCCGGCTCGAAGAAATAAAAAGACATTTGTTGCCATTTTTCAAAAAGAAGAGATGGCAATTGCTTTTTTTTAAAAACCGGAATAAAAAACGAAGGACGAGTACAAGCCATAATTAAAACAAAAGGTAAAAAAACAAAGGAGAGCTTAAAAGGTTTAACCCCGTAACGACTGACTCGCCCTGTATGTCGCAGGAATTTTGACTTTTCACCCATTATCCATAGTTTGACTGCTTTTTTTATTTCTTCTTTTGCCGGAATTGGAATTAAAAAAGAAGACAATCCCGAAGGGGTCTTACTTAGGGTAGGGGTTAAACATAGAAAGTTAAATAGAGAAGAGCCTTAAAAAGCTAATACGCTGGCCCCTTTCGTAACCCAAAATAAAACAATTTAATCAATAATAAACAAATAACCGCGAATTCTCGCTTGACGAAGCACTTAACAAAGTGCGGGCTCGATTTAAAAATAAAAAAAATGATTAAAATATTTGGTTTAATGAGTGACTCTCATTTTAGAAAGGTGAAGGCATAGTCTGCTCTATATAGAAATATATAGTCTAACATTTGCATAAGGGATTATGCGGTTTAATTTGATGATACGCAAAGAACCTTACCAGGGATTGACATGCTAAGAATTCCCTTGAAAGGGGGAAGTGCAACTATTACTGAAAGCTTTGTTTTAAAAGCAAAGTGATTGTTGAGCTTAGACACAGGTGGTGCATGGCTGTCGTCAGCTCGTGCCGTAGGGTATATGGTTAAGTCCCATAACGAGCGCAACCCTCGAAGTTTGTTAACATTAAGTGATAGACTTAAAGACTGTCTTCTATTTAGTTCTAGCCCTCGGGTTTGGATTAAATTAGCTAGACACTTTTTTGTCAGCCTTTTTGTACTCTCTAACTTGACTGCCAGCGTAAGCTGGAGGAAGGTGAGGATGACGTCAAGTCAGCATGCCCCTTACACCCTGGGCGACACGCGTAATACAATGGTCGGGACAATCAGCAACGAACTCGTAAGAGGGAGCTAATCTGTTAAACCCGGCCTCAGTTCGGATTGCAGGCTGCAACTCGCCTGCATGAAGTCGGAATCGCTAGTAATCGCCTATCAGCCATGAGGCGGTGAATACGTTCCCGGGTCTTGTACACACCGCCCGTCACATCAAGAAAGCGGATCACACCCAAAGGTGGTAGTCCAACCGTAAGGAGGGCACCAACTAAGGTGGGGTTCGTGATCGTGATGAAGTCGTAACAAGGTAAGGCTACTGGAAGGTGGCCTTGGATTACCTCCTTCTAATTCATTAATCAACCCTTCTTTTTTTTTGTCCTTGCCTTCTTCTTAAAGGCAAGGACAAAAAAGGGTTTGTTTTATTTTTTTGTTTATAGCCGGAATAGGCCCGGCTGCTAGGGAGTCGTGCATTCTCATTATGGAGCACTAAAAAAAGGCAGAAACGCCTTACCTACCACACGAATCGCTAGCAGCAGGACCTCTTCCGGCATATACATAACCCAAAATTGAGATACTGCTTTTTTGTGCCTTTTGCTAAGTTACACCGGACCCTTCGCTTTTTATTCCGGTAGTCTTCGACAGAAGACATTTCTTCTGTTTTAATTCCGGCTCGAAGAAATAAAAAGACATTTGGTGCCATTTTTCAAAAAGAAGAGATGGCAATTGCTTTTTTTTGAAAAACCGGAATATTTCGTCCAAGGCCGCTGTATTTCATTCATTCTTCGGTCTTTTTTAAAAAAGAAGCAGCCCTTTGGTTTAAAAAAAACCAAAGGCAAGAAACGAAGTAAAATAAAGTCAGCGAGAAAAGAATGAGTGTTAACAGCTCAAGGGCTATTAGCTCAGGTGGTTAGAGCGTACCCCTGATAAGGGTAAGGCCACTGGTTCAAGTCCAGTATAGCCCACGAGCTTAAGGTTCTTATGGTTGCCCTCCGCTTTAATAACATGGATAGCTATTAAAGAGGTAGCTGGGAAAATAATAAGGGACTTAGGCAACATATAGAAATAACACAACTCTACAAAAAAGAGAAGCATCACACAACTAAAAAGTCGGGGGTATAGCTCAGTTGGTAGAGCGCTGCCTTTGCAAGGCAGATGCCAGCGGTTCGAGTCCGCTTATCTCCACCTTTTTTATTTTCTGTCTATTCATTATCGATGCACATGGTGCTTCGATATATTAATTAGTGAATTGACTAAAATAGACAGCCATTTTTTATTCTTGTGATGCCGCTTCATTCACACCTACGTGTTTTGTCCCTTTTGCCGGAATTTTTCTTCATTACCCCCCTCCGGGGGGTTGTCTTCGACAGGGCTGCTTCTTTTTTTAAAAAAGAAGACGGCCGTAATAAAAAGCCGGCATAAGAATCAATTGAAACGCCACAGGCATAAAAATAATAGCACTTTGTAGCCATTTATATAATTAGGCCTAAGCCCCTAGCTCAGTTACCCTTAAGTAACACGTCCCCAGCGATTTTTCCTGTTTCTTCTTTTTTTTAAAAGGGGCAGTAAAAAAGCAAGAGGCTTAGGCATAATATAAAAAAATCGAAAAGATAGGGTTACACAAAAGGTCAAAAGAACTAAGGCGTTCGGTGGATACCTAGGCACCCAGAGACGAAGAAGGGCGCAAATACCGGCGAAACGCTTCGGGGAGCTGGCAATGAGCTTTGATCCGAAGATCCCCGAATAGGGCAACCTCTAGCACTACCTCCATAATTCATAGGGAGGCAAGAGAGAACCCGGTGAACTGAAACATCTAAGTAGCCGGAGGAAAAGAAAGCAAAAGCGATTCCCCTAGTAGCGGCGAGCGAAAAGGGACCAGCCTAAACCTGAACCTAGTTCAGGGGTCGTGGGAAGACTAATACTGTTCCTTCTTCTGTCACTTATGACACAAGACTGAATAGCAGGCAGTAGCAAAGACTTTATAGTCAGAGCACAAGAATTCAAAGTTTAATACGAAGCAGCTGAAACCTGTTACCATAGAAGGTGAAAGTCCTGTAGTAAAAAATTCTTTGACTTTATCTTATAGTCTAATCCCGAGTAGCATGGGGCACGTGAAATCCCGTGTGAATCTGCGAGGACCACCTCGTAAGGCTAAATACTCCTGGGTGACCGATAGCGAAATAGTACCGCGAGGGAAGGGTAAAAAGAACCCCCGTTGGGGAGTGAAATAGAACATGAAACCGTACGCTGACAAGCAGTGGGAGGGGCATTTAGTCCTGACCGCGTGCCTGTTGAAGAATGAGCCGGCGACTTGTAGGAATTGGCGAGGTTAAGAATTAACATTCGAAGCCGCAGCGAAAGCAAGTATGAATAGTGCTAATCAAAAGTCATTTCTTACGGACCCGAACCCGGTCGATCTAACCATGTCCAGGATGAAGCTTAGGTAACACTAATTGGAGGTCCCGACCGACCGATGTTGAAAAATCGGCGGATGAGGTGTGGTTAGGGGTGAAATACCAATCGAGATCGGAGCTAGCTGGATCTCCCCGAAATGCGTTGAGGCGCAGCGGTGACGAAGAGCTACGTTGTGGTAAAGCACTGTTTCGATACGGGCTGCGAAAGTGGTACCAAGTCGTAGCAAACTCTGAATACAATGTATTGACTTTCCGTGAACCAGTGAGTCTAGCGGGGATAAGCTTGTTAGACAAAAGGGAAACAGCCCAGATCACCAGCTAAGGCCCCTAAATGGCCACTAAGTGGAAAAGGATGTGAGAATGCATAAACAACCAGGAGGTTTGCTTAGAAGGGCTGGTTTATACCTAGAGCAGGTGTAAACTATAATTGGGTGAATTGCAAGAACGCTTAAGCATAGCTGCCTACGCTCTATCCCCCCTTTTTGTTGCCATTTTTATTCCGGTTTTTATTTCTTCGAACCGGAATAAAAACCGGAATAAAAAAAGGAGGGGAAAAAGCATTGATGCTTATGCCAACTTGCAGCGAAGCTTGCTGAAAGATTAAAGTAAGGTAAGCAAGAACGTTCAACGACTAGAGAGTGAGGACAATCAACCAATAATCTCTCCACGAGCGCCCAAAATCGACTCCCTTTTGCCCCTTTTTATTTCTTCTGTCGAAGACCTTTCTTCGAACCAAAGGGTAAATCGCTGCTAAAGGGAGTCGATTATGACATAGTCTGAACTGCATAGAAATATGCAGAAGCAAGGGATAAAAAGCCTTTGCATGGAAATATTAAAACCATTTCCACTAATTTCTTAATTCTTAAACCGTTTGATTATACACTTAGAAAACTATTTATAAAAAACTATTATTATGAACAACACCAACATTTTATTGACAATGGGTTATGAATCCTGGTACTAACTACAAAAAAGTAGGGCTGCTTCGCTGCTCGAAAAAGATTTAATTGAGGTTCGTAAGTGGTTTGATAAAAAAAAGTTAAGTGACAATTCTAAGCGAGGTAAGAAGAACAAAAATTAGAAACATAATTGTAGAAGCAGCCACCCTTTAAAGAGTTCGTAACAGAACACTGGTAAAGCGTTCTTGCGCCGAAAATAACCGGGACTAAGTGGCCTGCCGAAGCTGTGAGTTACAGCTATGCCTTTCGATTCCGAAGAAACCCCCCCCGTCTTCTTGCCATCTCTTCTTATTTCTTCTGTCGAAGACATTTCTTCGAACCGGAAGAAAAATGGCACAAAAAAGGGGAGCTTTTTTTTTAAAGCAAAGGGTAAACTGGAATCGCTGCCATAACTGTTGCGGTAGGGGAGCGTTTCGTTTTCGGGTGAAGTTTTGCCGATAGGCAAGGTGGACGAAACGAAAGTGAGAATGTCGGCTTGAGTAACGAAAACATTGGTGAGAATCCAATGCCCCGAAAACCTAAGGGTTCCTCTACAAGGTTCGTCCATGGGGGGTTAGTCAGGTCCTAAGGCGAGGCCGAATGGCGTAGTCGATGGAAAACAGGTTAATATTCCTGTACTTATTTTTGTGGAAACGAGGGACGGAGGAGGCTAAGCTGGGGCTGTTTTTCGGATTGCAGCGGAAGCGTTCAAGGTTTATAGAATTCGAAAAAAAACGAATAGGTTACGCTAATTTAATTTCTCTGTTAGACTGTTAAAGGTTTGGCAATAATTTCAAGAGCTAACCAACCCTTATGGGGCGACCAAGACGTGATCCTTTGGTTAGATTTAGGTGCAAGCCGGATTTAATCAAACTAGTGACGTCAAACTTCCAAGAAAAGCTCGGATTTTGGCTAAGTGTAATAACAAAGCACAACACAAGAATAACCTGTACCTGAAACCGACACAGGTAGGTTGGTAGAGTATACCAAGGGGCGCGAGAGAACTCTCTCTAAGGAACTCGGCAAACTGGCCCCGTAACTTCGGAAGAAGGGGCGCTCTTTTAGCTTAAAACTAAATAGAGCCGCAGTGACCAGGCCCAGGCGACTGTTTAACAAAAACACAGGTCTCCGCAAAGTCGTAAGACAACGTATGGGGGCTGACGCCTGCCCAGTGCCGGAAGGTTAAGGAAGTTGGTTAAAGATTTCTTGAAGCTGACGACCGAAGCCCCGGTGAACGGCGGTCGTAACTATAACGATCAACTTTTAGGGTCGTTTTCAAAGATGACTGTTTGCTGGAATCCCCTAAAGGCCATGAGGACCGAGTAGGTAACACGCTCATGGTTACAGGGCAATCAGCAGGAAACTATTTTAATAACTACAATTTTTATGAAACAACACGTAGCACTTTCGTCGTCCCCCCCTTTGGGACCTATCTATTTTGGCCCAGGGGAACCTACAGATGAGGCTCTTTTACTGGGACTTAAAGAAGTCAACAATAAATATAGCCAATCTAAGGATTTTTCGAAATATGTCCGGGAGATAGAAACACTTTTTCGACTGAAGCCTCGGGCTTTTGTCACAGAATCAGAGAAACACTTCCTAGCGGGTTTTATAGAAGGCGAAGGATCTTTTAGCGTTAGCGCTAAAAGAACACAATACTCCCAGTTTGGGTTGTGCATTGATCCGGAGTTTAATATAACGCAGCATGTTAATGGCGTCCTACACCTGCAGTTAGCCTTGTATACATTTAAAACAGGGCGTATTGCACATAAAGGGCAGAGCCGTGGCACCCTGACATTTCGCATTGACAATCGGAAATCACTGACTGAAAAAGTAGTTCCTTATGTAGATAAATATCTGATTCCTTACTCGTGCCCTTCTAAAATTAACAGGGTAGAAACGTTTAAGGAGTTACTGAGTTTATTTGACCAAAATGCACATTGTGACTTAAATTCTATGCTCAATCAAGTGTTGCCTTTATGGGCGAGCATGCGGGTACAAGTCGGGCACCCTTATCAAACATTTAAAAGTTTAGAGGAGGCGCAAGACTATGTTAAGCTTTACCTTAGTAATAAGGACTCACCGACTTTTTTAAATGCACTACTCGAGCCTAAAAGAAGAAACAAAAAATAGGATCCTCAGAGACTATACGTCATCTAGTTTAGACGAACTGAACAGGCACTGTTCAGCATGTAGAGAGTATCTAAGTCTAAGCTAAAGATATAGTCCAATCTTGCGCGAGAGCGTAAGTACCGCTACAGCCTAAGGTTAACCCACGTCAGCGGAGCAGCCCTCCCTGTCTTCTTTTTACAAAACTGAAGCAGTGGGGGCTGCTTCGCCGCTCACACAGTTACACATGCTAGCCTTAGTAAAACTAAGCTATTTGCTGGAAACTCCTCACACAGCTTACTTGTACTCGAGGTAACAAGACTAACCTCATGTAATAATCAAGAAGACAAGGGGACAATCAGCAGGGAAGGATGCTTGGACAACGCAGGAAGGGTTGGTCACCTTGACCGGTCCGTCCGTTAAGCATAACCCTCAGAGACTATACGCTTAGAAGAATTCTTAATATTACAAAAACCAAAAAAAGAAAAAAAATATGACATTATCACCTGATTGGATTGTTGGTTTTGTAGATGGGGAAGGTTGCTTTTCATTCTCTCTCGTGAAAAATGATACCCTTAGATTTAAATATCAAATTCAAGGGGAATTCACTGTGGTTCAACACAAAAGAGATATCGCGCTTTTATACAAATTGAAATCTTATTTCAAGTGTGGATCAGTGACTCAGAATCATGGTGAGCGTTATCATTTTCGAGTAAAGAATTTAAACCACTTTCTAACTATTATTATTCCTTTTTTTGAAAAGCATCAGTTGCAAACTAATAAACGTTTTCAACTTCCTGTCTTTAAAAATATTTGCTTAGGTCTTGAAGCTAAGCAACATTTCACTGAAGAAGGCTTTAATGAACTTAAAAAATTAGTTAAAGAGCTAGCTGATTTAAAAAAATAAGGAAAAATTCTTAAGATAGAGTCCAGCTCCTTAGTTCCAAATCCGCGTTGTCTTCTTTTTTTAAGGCAATCCGGCAGGTAACTCATTTTTGTGCATTAATGCACAACCGAGTGCCTGGCTTTTCTTCCCGAACAGTTTTGCAGCGATGCCCTTTGTTTCTTCTCTTTTTAAAAAAGAAGACCAAAAAGGGTTGAAGAAAATGTAAAGGAGAGGCAAAGAACTAAATACTCGAAAGAGAGGAGAATAACTGAGCAAAATTCCTTGCCAGGTAAGTTCTGGCCTGCACGAAAGGCGTAACGATCTGGGCGCTGTCTCGGAGAGAGGCTCGGTGAAATAGACTTGTCCGTGAAGATGCGGACTAATATTACCTGGACAGAAAGACCCTATGAAGCTTGACTGTATCCTGGAATTGGGTTTGGGCTTTTCTTGCGCAGTCTAGGTGGGAGGCTATGAAGACTTCCTTCCGGGGGAGTTGGAGCCGTCAGTGAGAGACCACTCTGGAAGAGCTAAAATTCTAATGGTGTTCCTTGAATCAGGACACTTGACAGTTTCAGGTGGACAGTTTTACTGGGGCGGTAGCCTCACAAAAGGTAACTGAGGCGTGCAAAGGTTCTCTCAGCCTGGACGGAAATCAGGCATTGAGTGCAAAGGCAGAAGAGAGCTTGACTGCAAGACCTACAAGTCGAGCAGGGGCGAAAGCCGGTCTTAGTGATCCGACGGTGCCGTGTGGAAGGGCCGTCGCTCAACGAATAAAAGTTACTCTAGGGATAACAGGCTGATCTTCCCCAAGAGTCCATATCGACGGGAAGGTTTGGCACCTCAACATCGGGGCGTTTCTATAGTAATGTAGAAAATGTATTTAGCTGTATGCTGGAATCTCCGTTTCCAGGCTTGAACCGGCCGAGGAATGTAGTATATTGTATGGTTTTGGATTCTGCAATTTATTGCTTCTAAAATTGACACATACAATTGCGGACAATCAGCAGGGAAGTCCGCTGGTTAGCATGGCAACTTGCTTACTATGACCCCTCAACGACTACACGCTGAACATCCTTTAGCCAACCAAAACGGAAAAGGATGAAGATATAGTCTACTCTTACAGGCGACTGTAAGCTAATTTTCTGGTGAACTTTTGTATGGATTTAAATCAAGAGAACACACAAAAATTAGGGTTTTCAGATGGCTGAGTCAGGAACTGACCGAGTCGAGAGACTCGATTCGATTCGATCTTTGTATTTCGTAATTAAAAAATAAACAGGAAACAATACTTTATGACAAAAAAACCGCAAGAATCTGATAATAATAGTGATTTTGATGTGATTGCTCCGAATGTTTCACAAGAACACCCTGCGCCTATATCCAAAAAGGCGGAGCGTTCAGCTAGACAGGTAGACAATTTGAAACAAGTCAATGATAAAAGATGGGGACCGGCTCGTGCCGAAAAACAAAAGTTTCACCTAAATCAGCAACAATACGATGTGTTAATCGGGTGTATGCTGAGTGACGCCACTATGAGGTGGACGTCTGGTCTAAATAGTGAAGTCGAGGCTTGCGTCGTTAAGTTTGAACACCAATATAAGCACAAGCCCTATGTTGACTTCTTGTACGAGCTTTTCAAGCCTTTTATTGGGAGCCCACCTCGCATTCGCTATAAGTATGGAACAAATGATCCGCACTCTTATCACGTCGCAACACTTACTCACCCGGATTTTGTTCCGATTTATAAGATGTTTTACCATACAGTTGAAGGGAAGCGGGTTAAAAAGGTACCTGATAATATAGAAACTCTTTTAACTCCTCTGGCCTTAGCACATTTTTTTATGGGCGATGGCAGCTTTAATCGCGTTAAAACGTCTAAACAGGGTGAACCTGCCGTGTACCGAATGGCAAGCTATTGCCTTAATACGCATTCTTTTACTCGCGAAGAGAACGAAAGGTTGTGCGAGGTTCTTCTTAAAAAGTATAACATCAACAGCACAATCCAACAGGATGGTACGAAAGGTGGATCTGGATCTCCTATGTGGCGTATATATATCGGAGCTTCGAATAGAAGGAAATTTGTCTCGGTCATTAAAGATCACTTGCATCCTGTTTTTTTATACAAAGTCGATCCTAACAAGCTGGAATAGTCTGGAAACTACTTGAGCGATGTCGGCTCGTTCTAGCTCAGGGCTGTAGTAGGTCCTAAGAGTTGGGCTGTTCGCCCATTAAAAGAGTACGTGAGCTGGGTTCAAAACGTAAATAACACTGCGTGTGCACGTGGTAACACGTGCAGAGTATCGGCTTATATCGGTGAAACCCTCCTATTTTGACAAACTGCAATAGAGGGCAACGCCGAGGGAAGACATTTACTTACTAGTTCAATAAATAATTACAAAACATCAATATGAAAGACTTACAAGAAAAGGATTTAATTTATTTAGCAGGTTTTATAGATGCAGATGGAAGCATATTTGCACAGTTGATCTCTAAGAGTGATTATAAATTCAAATATCAAATACGCTTCACGGTTCAAATAACTCAACTCACAGAACGAAAGTGGTTTTTAAATCAAATTCGTGATTTAATTGGAGTGGGTACTATAAGAGAGCGTAAAAATGTGTCAGACTATGTTTTGGTGGAACCTCGTTTTGTCTACAAGTTGTTAACACAACTTCAACCTTTTCTTATATTAAAAAAGAAACAAGCAAACCTAGTCTTAAAAATTATTGAACAGCTACCTTCTTCAAAGGATTCACAGACAGAGTTTTTAAAGCTTTGTAAACTGGTGGATCAAATAGCAGCTCTTAATGACTCAAAAAAAAGAAAGCACACTACTTCAACTGTAGTTGAGGCGCTGAAGGTATCAAAAGAAGTAAACGTCCCTGTAGAGACTTCAGATTTTGTGTCTTATGTTACACCAGAGAATACGAAGGAAGGCGTGCCTTTTTTAAAAAAAGCAAAGCAGCCCTGTCGAAGACAATTCTTTAAAAAACCGCTGGTTTTTAAAAAACGACGCAAAATAGAAGAGGATCCGTCCTCTATCTAACAATTCTGGAATACTTTCTCGTGTGTGTGAAAGTATAATACGCCGACTCCTGTATTTTCTTACAGGATGAAGACATAGTCCATGCCCTAGCGAAAGCCAGGGGTCTTATTTTTAGCTGCGCTAAAAATAGCCATTGATTCTCCTAAATCAATGGTACATGCGTGAGACAGTTTGGTCCATATCCGGTAGTATCGCAGGAATATTGAGGGGATTTGATCATAGTACGAGAGGACCTGGGAAAGCGAACCGCTGGTCTATCAGTTCTCACTCCAGTGGGAAACGCTGAGTAGCCATGTTCGTAACAGATAAGCGCTGATAGCGTCTAAGTGCGAAACTGACCCCAAGATGAATATTCCCAATGAGGCCGCGGGAAGACAATCCGATATATAGGTGTTAGGTGTAAAATCAGCGATGGTTGAGCCAAGACATACTAAAGGCCGATTGATTTTGACCTAAATAACTCCCTACCTAAGACAACCCAATTTAGCTTAAACCTTAGTCTAAACAACTAAGGTAAACGATTTAGCCCCCTATTGGGGGCTAGGGTTGCTTTTTCTTTTTTTTGTTTCACTTATTACTTATTTGGTGCCATTTTTCTTCCGGTAGTCTTCGACAGAAGAAATAAAAAAAAGCAATTGCCATCTCTTCTTTTTGAAAAATGGCAACAAAGGTCTTTTTTTGCCGGAATAAAAACAGAAGAGATGGCAAGAATCGGAATAAAAAGAAGCAAAACAGCATTCCTGGTGCTCTACGTTTTATTGGAACCACGCTTACACATCCCGAACTAAGCTGTGAAACGGTAAAAAAGGCAACGGACTTATCGGGGGACTGATAGGAAGACTTGCCTTAGTGCCTGGAAATTTAATGTGGTTTATATTCCTTTTTTTTGTCATTTTTTGTACAGGTCAGCATGTAAGCCTGTCCTTCTTTGCCTTCGTTTCTTGCCTTTGTTTTTTTTTAACCTTTGTCTTCATTACCCCCCGTCTTCGAGAAAAGGGGGGCTGCTCCTTTTGGCCAGAACAAAAAGGTCTTCATTACCCCCCGTCTTCGAGAAAAGGGGGGCTGCTCCGCTGGTCTTCGACAGGGCTGCTTTGCTTTTTTGTCCCAAAGGGGAACCCGAAGAATGAATGAAATATTCCGGTTTTTAAAAAAAAAGCAATTCCCATCTCTTCTTATTTCTTCTGTTTTAATTCCGGCAAAAAAAGACATTTGGTGCCAAAGGCAATTGCTTTGCACCGAAAGAAAAATGGCACCAAATGTCTTCTTTTGCCGGAATAAAAAAAGAAGAAATAAAGCCAAAGCATAAAAGGCTATTAGAGGCCTACCTAAATGGACAGTTGCAAGGGATTCAACATTCTTTTAAAACACTGAGTTTAGAACTGCCTGTTCCAAATACATGCTACATCTATACTCACAAAGACAACGACCTAATAATTATTATTTTCTGCTTTAAAATACCCGGAAAAATAGAATTAAGGGTCGCTGACTTTAGATATTGCTTTACCGAATGGGCTGTTTATTCACCAGAAGCCGCAGCCCTATGTCGGGAGTTGGGCGAATTAGGTGGATATGCTGAACAATTGGGAATAATAGCCGTTGGAACTAGCTACAAAGTAGACGAACCCCTTGGCACCTTTGATGTTGACATACTGTTAAACAACTGTCAAGAGCCTTTTGACAAAGCATACTTGCTGAATAATTTAAAATGCTTACAAGCTGTTAAAAAAGAGCTTATTGCAGAGATGCAGGTTGTCAAAGGTACTTTGACAAAACCTCCAAAAGCTACACAAGCGGGAGCTCAAGAAGGAGTTCAATAATGGCCGAATACAATCCTGTTATCAGTATCAAACATTTTATGCTTCGCAAGAATATAGACCCAGCTCTTGTGCAAGAATGGCGAGATAAAACTATAGGGCGAATTTCCAACACCGTCGTCGGAGGAATTCAGCTTACAATAGCCAATGTGATCATTTTCACCAATTGCAATAAAACCACTATGCTTGTGAGTCTGGCCAACAAAGAAAACCTGACTATGAGATTTAATAAGTTTGTTAGTATCGTTTCAAAAGAAAAAGAGCTTGTAGAAATTGAACTAATGAGTAATTTTGAGTTTCAAAAAAAAGTGATGGAAGCATTAAAAGACCCCAGCCAAAGGCTAGAAAAAGATTTTTTGTTATAGATAAAGCTGTTTTCCCTGGACATCTGATAAGTATTGAAGATCTGGAAGAAATAAAGGCTAAAGAAGGGAATCTCCAAGCTTTAATCTTACTATTCCTTTTTTCATTCGCTTTTAGAATTGGCCTTGTTGCATTGTCTTTTACCATAAATAAGGTTGGAACTGACGAAGAAAAAAGACAATTAAAAAGGGTACAAACTGTCATAGACGACACGGAAAACAGCTCAGTTGGAGTTCTTTTCAAGCAAGGTATTCAAAAACTCGAAGCAGAAATAGTCGCTCGGACAAATGCAAGTACAAGTGCAAGTACAAGTCCTAGTACAAGTACAAGCTCTAGTACAAAAACTACTTCTTTTTTAAAAAATGAGTGGGATCTGCTGAAAGAGCTTGAATACCAAAGGGAAAAACTAAAAGAGGAGCAGACTCTTGGAAAAGAAGCTAGACGACTTATAGACGAAGCTTCAAATGACAAAAAATGTCCCCCTATATTGGAGGGTAAAAAATCGCCGTTAAATGAAGAGGAGTTTTCTTTTTTCGAACTAAAAGAAATTTATTCTAAATTTAAAAACGTGCCTAATAGGTACGAATATGGTTCTTTTTTTAACACCTGGAGGGAAAGAGAGCGCGCTCTTAGATTCTTCCGTTTTTAAAAAACCGAAACATACGAGCTCTTGAAAAGAAGAAAAGAAGCTTGGACTTGATAACAAAGCTCCGCCAACTGAAGATAAAGGCTCGCCTATTGCAAAAAAAGATCCTCCGGATCCTAATGAAAGACAAAACTAAGATACGGCCTTTGGCCGAATTCTCTTTGTTCATTTTAAGTTCTTTTTTTTTGACCATCTTGCTTTTTTGGGGCATTCTTTCCCTGTCGAAGACAAAGATACAAGATGGTCCTTTGTTTTCAATATTACCAATTATCTAGACGTTTCCCGTCCCCCCTATTTTTTAAAAAAAAGAGGGAACGGGAGTTTTTTTTAAAAAAAACACTTAACAAATAGATTCTTTTTTTAGTAAAAACTTATTTCACAATCAAATTATGACAAATTTATCTTCTGATTTTATAAATGGTCCCGATGATGTTTTTTCTTTTGATTTCGACGAAGGCGATTCTCGCTATGTTGAGATGATCGATCAAGCTTCGTTTTGTTCTAGCGAAGCTGATTCTGAACCCGTCGATTATATTCTAGAGCCATTTGATTCCGATGTTCTTTTTCTTAACACTGTTCAAGAAGCGGTTCTTAAGTTATTAAAAGATGACATTGACAAATTCGGAGATAGCGAAAAGGATGTTTTGACAATTAAACTTGATCTTTTTCTTGATTCTGAGTATACTATTGATCAGAATTTGTCATGTCAGCTTTTATTGGTAATTAAGGATATTCCTTTCAAGATAATTGCTATTAATGCTGCTTTTCGCCCTTTTATTTCGCCTGAATTGGAAATTAAAATGAGAAGTGAGCACGACATTGTTGTTCTTTTTTTGAATTTAGATGATTCTTCTTTGATTCATTTAACATCTATTTTTGATCATATTCTCCCTTTAATAGTTCAGCAAAGTACAAAGAAAATTCATTGGGTAATTGATTTGTACTTTTTTTATGCTGTTCGGGATCTTAGCATTTTGTTTGGTTTAGATGCGATGCTTCCATTGTATAAGGGAGAACGCGGAACTTTGCGTCCTAGAAGAGGACTTTCTGGTTTTTTTCAGCTCGAAGATTCTGTTTTTAATAGGCCCTATTTTTTTAAATATTCCGTTAAAATAAAGGATCTTGTAGGTATTGACGTTGACGGATTACTTGATATTGCTAAATCCTGTGGACTTGAGATGCCCGATAAGGGCTTTTTTGATGGAATGAAAACCCAGATGGATGTAGCTCTTCGCCAACATCCAGAGAAATTCCTTCTTTACGGAATTGGTGATGCATTGATTTTGAAGGAAATTTTGCATTCCAAGTTGGCTTCTTATAATTCTATTTTAAGTAGCGTTTATCAGATCGATTCTTCAGATCTACTTACAAAGGATTCTATGCCCTTGACTTTAGGTAGTATAGTTAACGTTGTTTGGGAAACTTATTTAGAATGTATTATTTATAAGAAAAACATTTTTGTTAAATTGGCAATGGCTAGATTTTCTTTGCTCTCTTCTTCTCATCCAGATTACCGTCGTAATTTGATTCTTTACGAGAGCCTTATGCGTTTTAGTTCTTTAGCTGAGATGTCATCTTATTATTTTCAGCATCCAAATGAACTGTCTGACATGTATGATCTTCTTGATAAGCCAGGGGTATTTATGTATCAGCCTTTTCAATTTGCTTCGATTAAACGCTTTGTGGATTTTTCTAAAGACACTACCATTTCTGTTTTGGCTTTTCGAAATGGGGGGCGTACTAACAACGAAGATCCATTTAATTATGTTTGTCATGAGGGGGCTGACCCTGATATAGCTGGAGCTTATGGGAGTGCCTTAATGGACGGAATATATCCTTTTGGGCGTCCTCGTATTTTCAGCTATTCCTCTGGTGAAAAAACTATTAAATTAGGTCGTTTTCTTAAGAAGTACGCTGTTGATTTAGAAAGCGGACTTTACACCATTGTTGTTTCAGGAAAGCTTTCCTTCGACCAAGATTTGATCTATTCTAAGGTGGTTCCTCAATCTAGCATTTATTCTAAGTCAGATCGTTTTGATCCAGACAGGATTGAAACCGCTGAGTTTTCAGGAGATTTTGTTTTGCTTCGCCGAGAGATTATCAACGGCTTTATAACAAAGGATTTACTCTATATTCTTAAGAATGTTTGTACCAATCTTGAGTTTAGGGAGATTAGAGACTTAGATGTTGTTGCAGCCGCATTTTGGTCTCAGAAGGATAGGGTTGATAGTATCGAAGAATTGGCAGATTCTTTCCTGGCTGATAAAGGCCGTGTCTCCTACGAAATGGCAACTACTTCTTTAAGAGATACTCGAACTTATAGCTGGTATGGATTTCAATTATCTTCATTTATAGGTCCTTTAATGGAAAAACGAGCTTTTTTTAAGAAGCAAAAAGACCCAACTTCCCAGGCTATTCAGAATTCTATTAAGGGTATTGTTAATACTTTCTATGGTATTGTCTCTTCTGTGTTTTTTCCTTTAAATAACATGGTTGTGAGTAATATGGTAACAGCTAGAATTAGAGGGGCAGTTTGGCTTCTTTCAAAGCCTTTAGGACTTAGAATGACTATATGTGATGGAGGCTTTTACGAGTTTTCAAAGACCCGCTTTATTTCTTCGAGCTCAAGACTTCCTGGACTAGCTTCTTTTTCTTCTTTTCAAAGCATTGAGGATCACGGTTCTATTAGAATAGCTCCTTTGGGAGACTCTTCTATTGATTGGCATTCTTTATTTTCTTCGAAAACTCCTCCTGAACAATTCCCTAATCTTGATGATTTAGTTACAAAGCATGTAAATGATTTTTGGTCAAACTACAATCTTACTATTTTTTTTAAGATTGAGCATAAGGTCAGCAACATTTTTAAAAAAGCAGGTTACATTATGAAGGCCCATTATGCTTTTTTAATTTATGATTCTGAAACTCAGGATTACACTAAGGAAAAGTACAAAATCCGGGGTCTTTCTTTGAGAGACGTCCATGACCCCTCTATAAGACACAATCCAATTTACAACATTATCGAAGCCATGCTTCTTTTTTTTAAAAAGAACAACGACTATCCAGAAATCTACGAATACTATCAGGAGAGAAAGCTACTTAGCATGAGAAACTATAGAAGGGCTCTTATAAAACCTAAGTCAGGGAAGCTCGATCCAAGAGCTGAGTTCGTTCCTGGAGATGCTTACATCGAAGAGAAGTATTTTCGCCTAAACAATACCTATTGCTTTTTGTATTTTTTAAAGGACTACACCTCTAGAGATCGAAGATCCCTATACACTTTTTCAAAAAAGACGGTCGATGGGGCCTCGGTTAAGGTTAAATCCTATCTTTTTGAGAAGTACATAGCTAAGTACGGCCTACAAAAAACGATCCAATTTATTAACGAAAATAATCTTAAAATTCAGAAGAAAGAATAGGATGCGATCTAGCTAAGAAACACCCATCTAAAGGCCCTTTTTTAAGGGGTCTTTTTTCTTAGATGCATCTCACTAACCCCTCCCTAGTCCAAGAAGCTATTTTGGCTTTTATTTTGGTCTTTATTTTAGTTTTTATTTTTATTCCTGTCCTTGGCAATTCCGGTCATTAGAGAGGACGAAATCCTCTAAACCGGAATTGCCAAGGACAGGTCTTTTGTCATCCTTGCCAATTCCTGAGGCCCAGCCTCGAAAGCTTATTAAACACCCCTCCCTTTCCCCCGCTAACAAGAGGGTCTTTTATTTTTGAGAAGCATTTATTTAGATTGTAAATAATAACTTTACTAAAATTCTCTTATCAGTTGAATTTTATTCTTTCTGTAAAAAGCATTTTGACGCTTTATTCATCCCGCGTAAAAAGCAGTTTTACACTTTATGCTATTCTTCTGTAAAAGAGTCTTTGACGTATATTTCATCTTGTTTGCCATGCTTCTTTTTTTAAAAAGAAAATGATCTTCCCGAAATCTATGAGTACTAAACGGAATCGGTTTTTACTGCCCCTTTTTGTTTAAAACCGAAGGGCTTTTTGTTCTGGTTTTTAAAAAAAAAGCAATTGCCATCTCTTCTTTTTGAAAAATGGCACCAAAGGTCTTTTTTTGCCGGAATAAAAACAGAAGAAATAAGAAGAGATGGCAATTGCTTTTTATTTCTTCTGTTTTTATTCCGGCAAAAAAAGACCTTTGGTGCCAAAGGCAAGAACCGGAATAAAAATCGGAATAAAAAAAGAAGAAATAAGAAGACCACCGGAACCGGAATATTTCTTCGAAGGCCGCTGTAATTCCGGCAAAGAAACGAAGGCATGAATGCCAACCATCCGCTGGGCATTAGAAGACTGACTGGACATACAAACGAATGAATGCACTAGCAAAACAGAGCTTACTGGTTTTTAGAAGAGTTTGGGGCGGAAGGATTCGAACCTACGAATGGCGGAACCAAAACCCGCAGCCTTACCGCTTGGCGACGCCCATTTAATAATAATTCAATTCTATGATAATTATAAAATATTTCCGATAGTTTGTCAATTCTAATATCAATACTAAAAAAAACCTACAAAAAGGAAACTAAGAAAAAGTCTATATTGATTAAAAAATCGTTTGGAAAATAAGGCAAAAAAAATGTATCAATCTTATCAAAATTCTCAAATTATTTAGCAATGTATGAATATAGGTTGTTTTTTTTCCCAGGGCTAAAACGGATAAGCATTGATGCGCTTTTTAGTTCTTATTTGCTCTGGTTTTTTCAACAAAAGCTATGGAAAAGCACGGTTAAAAGCTTCCAGGAAAAAACTCTATGTATTCGCCGCCTTTTTTATTACCGGCACGAATTGATAATAATATGTCACAAAAGTTTGAAGCCACTTTGTTTGTCACCAAAAGAGCGAGTTTTTTTATTTATTTTCCTTTAAAACTCGCCTGTTTTTTCTTCGAAAATAATAAGGACGCGCTATGCAAAACGAATTTATTCGTAAAAATTAGTTAGCTGACCTGCTTTTTTTTTAAAACCGGAATAAAAACCGGCGCGCCAAAACCCCCAGACCTATAAGTATCGGGGGCTTTTTGTCCCTTATTTGGTGCCTTTGGCACTTGCTTTGCACCGGAATAAAAAAGGCAGTTCGTGCTTTCGCCTCCTCTAGAGGCAGCTAAAGCGATCACATCGGCAAAACGCATTTGCATGTGAGGCAAGCGCGTGATAGATCAAAAAGGTGTTTGGCAGTGCTATCTGCTTTTACTCCGGCAAAGCTCGGGCGGAGAAATCAAAAAAGCGGTCTTTCTTCTTTAGCCTTAGCCCCATCCTGGTGTTCTTTTTTGTTTCTTCCTTCTTATGGTATTGAGTCATTATTATAAATGGTTGTGGCTGGGACCTTGTGGGTTTTGTTACACGTAGTCTTTGCGCTTACAGTGGCAAAACTCAAGAATATCAGCACAAGAAGAAAAAGGAGGTAGACCTTAGCAAGATTCAAATGTCAGGCATTCACGAATGCAATCGAGCGCGGAGCCCCCTGACACAAGAATGAATTACTGGCAGCTGGAACGCCGCATAGCATACATAACTAATAGCGCCGCCGGGAATAAGCGCGTTGCCCCCGATAGGGGGCTTAAGCAAACTTAAGCCCCAAAAATACATATAAACACCGGATTTAAATGATTGAGGGTTTTTACAAATTTTTTAACCAAATGCAGTATGTCCTATTAGAGCTACTAAGCTCCCAGGCTATGCCTGTAAGCTTGCCTGTCTTCTCGTGGCTACTAGTTTCAAAAAATGATCAGCCTCGCCACGAAGAACAACCGAGAGAATTCTGAAAGAATCACCAACCTTGATTACGATTCTTGCCCAGCATTCTAAGGCTTAGCGGACAGGCAAAACCCCATGCGCATACCAGCAAAACAATGTTTACAAGAGCAAAAGGTGTATCTTTGTGCTTTTTTATGTGCTACGAACACAAAAGGTAACCCGTCTTTTTGTCGAGTACCCTATGTCCAAGCATAACGACACAAATTAAAATAAACCAAAAGTTAAAGAAATATCAATTGGGAATGTAGCCCCAATACCTAACCAAACAGCTACTAATGTCCCTAATAAAAATAAAGTAGTAGCAATTGGACGTCTATATGGGTTTTGAAATTTATTGATACTTTCGATGAACGGAACTCCAATTAAGCCTACAGGGATCCCCGCCATAACTAAAATACCTAATAATTTGTTAGGTACTACACGTAAAACTTGGAATACAGGGTAAAAATACCATTCTGGAAGAATTTCTAATGGAGTAGCAAAAGGGTTAGCTGGCTCGCCGATGGCAGCAGGGTCTAAAACAGCTAAACCAGTAACAATAGCAAATGTTCCTAAAATACAAACAGGGAACATATATAATAAATCATTAGGCCAAGCCGGTTCACCATAACTATTATGGCCCATGCCTTTAGCTAATTTCGCTTTTAAAACCGGGTCTGTTAAATCTGGTTTTTTTGTAACAGTCATATTGAAAATTCCTTCAAAAAAAAGGTGATACCTATATAAAAAAGAAACTAAAGTTATATAATATGACTATTCTAAATATTCATTAAAGTTTTTTTTATTTATTGTTCTAGGTTTTTCTATTTATTGTAGCAAAGCTAAAGAAAAAGAGAAGCCAAGGCAAAAATTCAAATAAAAGACCTTGCCAAAACCCAAAACAAACTACTAAATTTTAATAACTATTCATATTATACAGCATTTTCTTCAGCGATTCCGGGGCTGTCCTTTTGGCGGAATAAAAAGGGACAAAAACCCATTTTAAAAAAAAGGGCTGTGTTTCTTCTTATTTGGTGCCATTTTTCAAAAAGAAAAGATGGCAATTGCTTAGCACCGGACTAAACAAGGCCCCTGTTTTTCATTCTTCGAAACGAAGGCACCGAAAAACGAAACCCCTTGTCGAAGACGGGGGGTCAGGCAATTCGCTGCAAAAATATTTTTTGTTAAAGTTCTTGCAAAATGAGGATATACTTTAAAAGTATTCTATTTTTAATCAAAATTACTTGCTCATGCCGGACTCGAGCTGAACACACGATGTAACGGCATATACTGTTCTACCTGAATTTATTCCTGTGTAGTTTGTACCCTATACCAGGAACCAACGGCACGTCTTTTAATGATAAAAAGGAATCCCTGTATTTCATTCTTGGGTCTTTTTGTTCTGGCAAAAAGAAGCAGGCCTTCGTTAAAAAAAACAAGCCAAGGCAAGAACCGGTTTTTGTATCCTTCTTGGCCCTATAGAGACTTACGCGCAGGTTCATAAGCGGCGAGCCTGGTCTTTTCAGAATGATTGACGAGAGGCTCTTCACCAGACTAAATCCCAGCCCCATGTTGGAAAATCTCCTAGCTTTTGTTACGACATGCGAGTGGTTGGGGCTAAAGGCTAATAAAGCGACTCAAAAGAAATGGTTTTTTTTAAACCGAAGTGTAAACAACAGAATCAGCTCTGGGAAAACCGGTAAAAACCAATATCTGTCCTCGCAAAGCGCCCCCCTCTCTCTTAAGCGAGGCAATAAGAGCTGGAGGCTAGTATGCCCTCCTTTGGGATAGCTTTGCTAAACGCAGCTACAAAAGAGGGCTTACATTACTTGGTTTTCCTAGCAAAAAGAAGCGAGGACCTCATTGATTTATCCGCTTTGCTTTTTTTGTTGAACTATTTATAGTTTATTTTAAAGTCAATTTGTTACTAGGTCAACTCACTTTAGTTTATTTGGATGGATAACTTATAGAGTTTTAAAAACCAAATTTTATGTTTCTTCTAAAATGACCTCAAATAATATAAGATGCATCGTCGAACTTATTAATTAAGCTAATTTTTTAACAACTTGAAATCTAGCTTTAGCGCGTTTATAAGCAAAATTAGCTTCTACTTTTTGTTTTGTTCCTTCAGCTTTTTCAAGATTAGACTTTAAATTTTCAAAATCTAATTTGGCTTGTTCAGGGTTAATTGTTTCTGCTGATTCAGCTTCGTTAGCTAATATCGTAACCACATTTTTTTTAACTAATGCAAATCCGCCCATTATAGCAAATGAACTCCATTGTTCTTTAGTGCGAATTAACATAGCTCCAACATCTAATCCTGTTATAATAGGAGCGTGGTTTTTTAAAATTCCCATTTCACCTGTTTCAGTTGGTAATATGATTTCTTCAGCTTGACCATTCCAAAAAGGGCGTTCTGGTGTTAAAATAGAAACTTGTAAACTCATAGAATATAAAAATAAAATCGAAGTTTTCCATTTTAGCAAGCCTGATCTAACTAAAAAAACAAATACTTTTTAAAATGAGGTCAGGCTTGCTCTTTTTCTGCCGAAATAGTTATTATTTGATGATCTATTTTTTTAGTCAATTTTCAAAAAAACACAATAAGTTATTTTTAGATGGTCTTGTTATAAGGAATGGTAATTATAATAATGAAGTTTTTGACTCAACCTTTTGTTAATTACTCTTGTAGCACCGGAATTCGACTTTTGCGCTTATTTTTCATTCTTTGTATTAACAAATCGATTAGGTCCACGTGGAACTCAAATTAAATACAAAACTTCCCTACGTCTTCCTTTACCCTTCGGTTTTAAGAAAAAAAAACCAGCGAAAATTATTCAGGCACATCGTGGATCTAAATTTTCATTAATGTAAAGCAAAAACCATCGCTAATTAACGCAGACCATCCGAATGTTTTGCATATCGATTTTAGTCCTAATGTCTTTGTCTTCCGGTTCTTGGGGGCTACTATAGTCCTTTAGTTTCCGGAAGAGCTAAGGCGGATTGCGGAAAGAAAAAGCATCGTCCTATCTATATATGCAGAGCCTAGGGTTCCCGTGATAAGTTAATAATCCTCCTTAGTGCTAATCGGGACAACCTATTCATAGATTCTTCAATTCCTATACCCCTATTTTTAGTCCTAGCGTAAACAAAAAGAGCACAACAAACTCTGCCACGACTGGCTAGACGACTTTGCTTGTTTTTCCAACGGAGATAAATAACCTTTGCTTTTTATTAATTCATAGGTCGGATGGTTCCGTCAAGAAAAAAGTAAACAACCGTGGTGCTCTTGTAAAACCGCCGTAGGCGCGCTATCCGAATCCCAAGGATTTTTTTACAAATCGACACACAGACATTCAGGCCCAGGAAGAGATACTATAAACACTTTTTAGGACGAGGGCTCATAAACAAAAAAGCTTACTATGTGTTAATAGTAATTAACTCGATAAAAAAAAGAAAAAAACAAACAACGTTAAACCAGCAATAAAAATTTAAAAATTCGATCTCTAACTGCACGGAATTAAAACCGATGTTAGTTTTCGTTGTGATAAAGCGTAGCTTTAGGATAACGCCTAGGTGGTTTTGCCGTGATAGGAGACGGCCTTAAGCGGAAAAGCTACGCTTTGCTGTAGATTGTTCGAGTGCGTTACTGAATCCCTTTAAATATAATTCGAAGAATGCCTACGAGGGGGGATTAGCTGTAGCAAGAAGGCTTTATTACATCTTAGCCTTTATAAAAGTGACTACTTCAGCTATTGGCTAGCCTGCCTATTGGGAAGGGGATAAAGCATAGGCAAGCAAAAAGCAAGAAGAAGCCACAGCTACAAAGAAGAATGCTATTGACTAGAGCGTCAAAAAAAGAGTACGCACTCGACGATCCCACCACGCCAACAATTATAAAACCCCGTTATTGTTTTAGTACACTTTACTTTCTAATAAGAAGAAAAACTTCTCGATTTCTTGCTATTCTATTTTAGACTTTTTAAGAAGTAAAATCCGTTAATAGGATTTTTTAAATAAGTTCGAATGAAAAAATAAAAAGAGCTGGCTCTTATTAAGGTAAAGAAAATAATCAGAACTATACGTAGTATACTTTTTTGCTCTTTTTTCTGACCACTATATTATTATTCAGGAATCGATAAGCAAAAAACGGCTTCTGCCTCTCGGCAGCCTGCAGTAAGCCTTTAGTAAAAAAGGTGGCATCATTTCTGTCGAAGACAACCCCTTAAAAAAAAAGCACAAAATGTAAAGTTTGAAGCTCATTTTTTAAATAAAGAAAAAATAAATATATTGATATATTATATAATATTACTAATATAAATACTTATTAGCTAATTTTTGATAGTCGAATAGACAACGGATGGTCATTACAAATTAATCTTTAAAAATTAACGATCCCACCCAAGATATTTAGTAGCAGAAGTAATAACATTGAAATAGCCAGCGAGACGAATCTTAAATAATTTAAAGTTTCAAAATGACTAATAATAAAACTCCTACCTTTTTTTCTATGAGTAGGGTACAAAAAAAAGAGCTTTTTTAATTATTTACCGCAATCTTTATAATATTCAGGGACGCCTGGACCTTTGTCTTTGTGTTGTTTGCTGACAGGTTTATGTTCCGTGTTAAGCCGAACGATCGCGCTTGTTTTCATACTCTTGTAGATATTCAGTCTTCGATACCCAAAGAACCCCACACGGCAGCCCTTCAGTAAAAAAAAACACCAGCACCTTCTTTTTCGGCGTAACGAGCATCCGTTTTTACTGCCCTTGTAAGGATTTAGGCATACGTCCTAAAAGTTTCATTCAGTAAGTTAGTCTTCGGTATGCCCGCCAACGGCCACAATAAGGCATATCTAGGACCCTGTTTTTATTCCGGTTCGAAGAAATAAAAAAAAAGCAATTGCTTTTTTTTATTTCTTCGAACCGGAATAAAAAGAGCACCAAATGTCTTCTTTTGCCGGAATAAAAAGAAGGAGCATTCATTCTTCGGTCCTTTTTATTCCCCCCTCCGGGGGTTGTTTTCGTTTTAAAAAAAGAAGCAGTAAAAACAGGAACAGGAAAAAAACAGAGGCAAATTGCCGAGTTTTTGTCCCGAAGGGTAAATGGTAAATCGCTTTAAAAAAAAACGTGTTCACAGAAGACTGGATACCTACCACGAAGAATGCCATAAATAAGATGAGTCGGATGTTTGACATATTTATTAATTATTAATTCAAAACAAAATTTAAATTAGACTTTTGGAGTTGCGACCAAATTGACGAGAACCGGTTTGTTGTGAGGGTTGGGAGTCAGTTGTTTGAGTTATAGCATTAAAAATAGCTTGAGGTTTACGAGCATACATAGCATTATTAACAGCTGTTTTATGTAATTCATCCTTTTTTTTTGCGGCATAACCACTTTTCTTATAAGCTTCTAAAATTTCATTAGTTAATTTTGATATCATTGTTTGACCTGCACGTTTACGGCAGCCTTCTAGCACCCAACAAAGGGCAGTAGCTTTAGCACGATCTCGTGAACGCAAAACTCTAGGGACTAATTGGATAGCACCAGCGCGGCGACGGGGACGTACTTCGACACGGGGAGAAATTTGATCTAAAGCTGTTTCAAAAACTTCAACTGGATTTTTTTGTGTTTTTTCACCTAATTCTTTTAATGCAGAATAAACTATTTTATAAGCCACGGCTTTTTTACCATTTTTTAACACTCGATTTACTAACATGTGAACCGAAATATTTTTATAAACTGAATCTGGTAATAATATTCGTTTTTTTTTTAAAGGACGACGAGGCATGTTTAAATTAATAAAGTCAATTTTCTTGAAATCTTTGTTAAGTTTTTTGATAATACCTCACTTTGGTCTATTTTCCTTTTTTAGCCTCCGCCTTCTATTCGTTCTAGTAGAGGTGGCTTCTCGTTCATTCAGGCAGTCTTCGGCTCCTTTGCCTAAGTCCTACTAGTAAACACCTGGTTCTAAACCCCCCTCCAGGGTGTTTGGAGCAGTAAAAAAAGCAACAAATAACGAGCAGCCCCCGTTTGTCTTCCACAGGGGGAGGGGTTAAGGAAGAAGCCCTAAATATTTTCTCAGCGATTCCTTTTTAAAAAAGAATAGCTGAGACTGGCTACCCGTTATTATCCATCAGAGAGACCGACAAACCGCTTCTTGCTAACCGTGGTTTTGTTTTGGCCCTAGCCCTTTTTTAAAAAAGCCCCTTTTCAGTCATTAACCAGCAACATGTGCCTTTCTTGGAAGCTCAGAAGTTAATTAATGCAAACTACGGTTTTGGCTACGCTATACAAAACTCAAGGATTAGAGCTTTTCGACTCGCTTCACTGTGATAAGCTGATTTAGTATTACATAAGCTTCACCCACACTTTTTCTATGCACCACGTGTATTGATGCCCAAGTTCAAATCATTTAAATACTAAAAAGTCCTTTTGCACCTAGCTGTTTCTTTAGAACGTGTCGAGCTAGTGAGGCTTGTTTTCTCAGCTTGTAATACTGGACCAAAAAAATAAAATTGCAATAAACCAAAATGAGTTAAATTTGTTTAGATTTTTTAACAAGATTACACGAGTAAATGTTGACAATCGTATTATTTTATTTCTAAATAAGAAAAAAATGGGCTAATCATATTTTTTTAAATTATACTTATTTTTTTCTTTTGTCAACTTATTATTGAAACCAAAAGAATAAGCTAAAGCTCGTTATTTTTGTAGGTAATTTTTGTAAGCCCCTGTACGTAGAAAAAACGAAAACGCCAGACCTTAAGAATTTAAGGTCATTTTGGTTTATTTTTGGGGACGTGGATTCTTTATTCGAATAGTGACAACGAAAACGGTTTTAGGCTTGCGAGAAAGATTACAAACGGTTATAACTTAGTCCCGGGGATTTTGTCCCTATAGACGCAAAGAACTTTCAATTAGGCTTATATTCTTTTTACTTTTTGTGTTTCTATTCTTACTCTTATCCAGCCCTTTTTTAAAAAAGAGGGGGATTTCTTTATTCGTTCACTTATCACCACGAATGCATTCGAAAGAAGGCTTGCCGGAATTGGTAAGCCTCATTCTTGTGAGTGGGATCGAGTAATTCTTATGAAGTCTTAGAACATAAAACCAAAAGCACTTCATTTTGACGTTCATTATTCTGCGTTGCCTCGAGAGTTGCTATACCAGAAGAGCCCCTGACGGATATTCAGGGTAATGAATGGATCGTGTGGTGGGCCTTTTCTTCTCAGCCACACTTCGTGGCGCAAAAAGCAATTGGCGTCTTGGTCGTTTATTGCTCATCCCCGAGGAGTTTTTTGTCGTTTCTTCCCAAGGGATTCAGTCTTCGCTTCCCTTTAATAACACCGTGCTTCATTTTCTTTTACATAATCCCACCACCCTATCGGGGGCTGTAAAAAGAAGACCAGCGGCTTTTTCTTCCGGTTTAAAAAAAAAGCAAAGGCAAGAACCGCTGACAAAATGTAAAACAACGACATTAGACCAAATCCAAGGCAAAAGTCCTTTTTATAACGACTTCCGACCAAACACGGATTCCTTTTTTAAAAAACCAGTACAATCAAAGCGCCAACAGCAGCAAAAGCCCCTACAATAATAAAACGCCCTAGACTTTAAATTTTCTACATAAATGAATTAAAAGCTATTTATTAATAAATGGGGATAGAGGGACTTGAACCCTCACGATTTTGGGAAATCAACGGATTTTAAGTCCGTAGCGTCTACCATTCCGCCATATCCCCTGCAATATTTATTTATTTTAAATTTTTTATAATTTTAAAGTAATATTAGTCTAGCATAGATGTTATTTTTTAACAATACAAAGAAAATAAAAAATTCTTTAAAGATTCGATTTAGTCGAGTTGTTATTGTTTTAACAAAACCGTGCTTAGTATTTATATTTTTATTAATCCCTTTGAGATTTTTTCTTTTTTTAGCCAAGACCGATACTAAAAAACCCGCGGTGGAAGTTGATATGCTAGAGTCGGCGGATGTTTTCTGGGAGATCGGACAAGCCGGCACAACAAACAGAGAGGCTTATTTTGTAAAGTGGCTAACTGTGTTATCTGCATTATGGCTTTCTGTTCTCCCTATGCCGCTGGATATTTGTCTCACAGCCTTGCTTTCTACTATATAAGTGATACTTAGGGGGCACAAAGACGATACCATCGAACGAAGGGCTTCCCCGGCCCCGGCCATCGATGCTTGTTTCGCGAGGAATGCCTCGGGCACTCCTTAGTGTCGTCCAAGTAAGTCTTCGCCTTCGGTGCCTTTTTCTTCCGGTTTAAAAAAAAAAAGCAATTGCCATCTCTTCTTATTTCTTCTGTCGAAGACCTTTGGTGCCATTTTTCAAAAAGAAGAGATGGCAATTGCTTTTTTTTTTAAACCGGAAGAAAAAAGGCACCTAATAAGAAGACCACCAGAATAAAAATAAAAAGGTCTTCGACATAAGGGGGAAAGGGGGCTCGAGCTAGGCAAAACAACGGGTTAATCATTAAAAAGAAAGCTTTCTGCTTAGCAACCCGACAAGATGCCTAATGCGGAGAGGTCGTAAGAAACCTTTATCCTTAGGGACCCGACAGGGGGCTACGAGGTCAGACTTCGATTCGGCATATGAAGTCTGACTTCGTAGCCCCCTGATAAAGGGCTTGGCAAGACAAGTCGGACGATACCGGTTTTTTTTTACCCGGAGAGGTTAATAAATGAGAGGCAGAACAAGGAAAACACCAGTAGCAGCTGGGACTTTCTGGCACTATTGGAACTTAGGTATTAGTAAACGTCTTGGACCGTGTTCTTCGAGGGTCTATGACAAAGCATTGACCTTAGAGGGGGGCTGCTCCGCTGGTCTTCGACAGAGATGTACGAATCGGTCCACGTTAGAAACCGGGAAATAACTCACTAAAAAAGTACAAGTCTATTAACGCTTGTCTATGCATACCAAAGATTCAAGAGGTTTAATGGGGCTGCTCCTTTTTTTTACCCAAGGGCTGCTTTGCTGTCGCTGCAAAAGCGAACTTTTCATATTATTTTAAAATTGATTGAGTATCCGGATTTGAACTTAAACTTAATCTTTTTTCTAATAAACGTTGTTGCTTACTGTCTTGATAATCCCAAGCAGAATTTGTAGCTTGAATAATTTCATGCATAACAGCACTAGTTGCAACATAATCAGCTAACCCATAAGCACAAGCTTCTGAAGCAGTTAAATAAAAGTCACGATCTAAATCTCGTAAAACTTTATGGCGCGGTCGATATGTCGTTAAGGAATAAATTTCAGCAACATTTAAACGAATTTTTAAAATTTCTTGACTTTCAATCCAAAGATCTGACGCTTGGCCCGATACTCCTCCTTCTGGTTGGTGAATCATAGCATGGCAAGCTTCAGTTATATAGCGGTCTCCTATAGTTCCGCCAGCTAATGCTAATGAAGCAGCTGAAGCGACAACACCAAGACCGACCGTTAGAATTGTGCCACGAATAAATTGCATAGCATCATGAATAGTGATTCCATTTCCTACCGAACCACCAAAAGAATTGATAAGTACAAATAATTTATTTTCACTTTCTTCTTCAATTAATCGCATGATTCGTTCATCTTTATTTTCTCGAATCCCGTCATCGATACTAGAACCGGAGCGGCTTGCTTTAATTGATGTGCTGAAATTTCTGTTTAGGCCTCGATTCTTCTTGTTCTGGAATCCAAGAATGGAGTCACCAACGTCATTCTTCGCAGACTCGCTCGATAACAAGGAATTGGATATTGACAAATTATATGGAGTTTCTAACGATAATAATGAAGGGTCATATAAATTTGGAATTAAAGTCGATTTTTTTGTTTGCAAATCCGATTTTTTAATGTTTGGCTTTTGAGAACCAAGCGGTTTAGTCTTCGGTAGAAAACCCGGTAACCTTTTTAATTGACTTAATGAACGACTATCTAATTTACCTAAGTCACTAGAACTTAAATTTAAATAATCTTGATTATATTCTTTTTTTAAACTTCTTTGGCCTAATACTTTTTCATTGATTTTGATATTTTTTTCTTTGCGTAATTGATATTTTGGTCCGTGACTGGCAGTAGCACCTGCTTTTGTTAAGTTTTGCTCTAGAATTTGTTCTTCTGACTTCGAATCGTGTTGCGAAGCACTCGCGGAACTTTCGACGAAGGCAAATCCAACTTTTGCCGGCATTGAGCTAAAAGAAGCTACAATTAAGTGCCCGTTCGATCTTTTAATTCTTTGGGGGATTGCCAAGTTTGACGAAATTTCTTGTTTTTTGTCTTCAGTCTCTTGTTTAGATAGCTGTTGTTCGCCATTTTTACCCGTCATCTTAGAAAGGTTGGTTGAACTGGATAACTGATCAAAAACAGACCAAGCTTTTGAATTAGCATAAGGGCTTATAAAACTCGAATTAAGAGCAAAATAATTTAGAATTTTTGAAAATGGTACGTTATGTGCATTCGAATTAAAAAAATCTAAATCGGATTTTCCTATAGCTGCTTTTTTTGTCGGAATCGCAGTAGACCCAAGCATGCTTCCTGGAAAAGTTATACCTGAATTCGTTCTAATAAATTTACTATCAATATAATCTGGTAGCGAAAAAATGTTTGTTTTTGAAAAATCAGGAAGTTTATTTAAAATAAACATAATACTCATTAAAGTAAGTTGTCTAAATGGAGAGTAAATTTCTAAATTTTTTAATTCTTTTTTGTAAAAATTTATTGGAAAAATAAACAAAAGAATTTTTTTATTTGTTTGTTTAGTCTCCTTTTGATTTGTTGTACTTTCGACCCCGCCTTCGGGTTTTATTCCGGCAAAAAAAGGAATCGCATGCTTAATTAAACTAGTTCCCGCCGAACTCGCATTTAAAGATAAAATAAGAGTTAAACGCGATAGATTTTGAAAAGAGTCAGAAAAATTACTAATTTGAGTTTTAGGCCCCGGATTACTACTGAATGCTTTTCGTATTTCTAAGTTTTTTTGGGCAATATTAGTCCATCCGATATTATTCTGTGTCAACAGAACTGGAATTGCTGTAGACGGATTTCTAACAAAGCCATATAATAAATTTGCATTATCTTCTTTTTGATAAGATAAAATTTCGGCTAAATAAAATAAATAAGGTTCATCTGAATAATCAAAAAATTGGGCATTCCAATTTAACCATTCTAAGGTTATTTTTTGTAAAGTATATTGTTCTAACATCGCTAATTCATCAATAGCTAAATCTTCCTCAGAATTCTTTAAAAGATCAACTGCTCGAGTATTTGAAAAAAAGGTATTCCCATCAATGTTTGCTTCATTAAAACGATTTGATCCGTCGGTAGGCATAGCTCTTTGATTCGGGCTGTTGGGTCCAGAGGTTCCCCCTCTGCTCGAAGAAGAGATGTTTTTATCCTCGTAACGGTTACTTGTATTATCACGACGAAATTTTGGACCACTCATTGAATTTGATTTTTCTGATGATTTTAACATTTTTTTTTCATCTAAATCTTTCGTTCGATCTTCCATATGAATATTGATTAATAATCCACAGATTTGATTACAAATTTCATTATCTAAATGTTGCATTAAAAAAATCATTCGTTTTCTAAAAATAAAATTATAAATATCAGTCCATTGAGCAGGGAGTTCTTCACTCCAACAATAAATAATTCGGGGCACTCCAATCGGCATATTCATTGACACTAAGTAGTTACTGAAAAACCAAAACTTGTTTTGGTTTTTTGTTGGTAAAAATTTCTTATCTTTATAATCGACAATGCGAGATGGCATGTTATGAATATTATAAATCTTCATTATTAGTTATTTTACTTATGTTTTATTTTTTTGTCACTAATGTAAAATGAAACTAAAATCCCTACGTTGCCGTAGTGAAATCGTTCCCGAACGTAGCGTGATAGTTTCCCATCACTACGCTCTCCCGGTAACTACTTTCTTTCAATCAAAACAGTTTTTGTATCTCTTTAATCTAAGATGATCTCCCAGCACGTTTGCCCTTGTTAGCAGGTCTTTTAGCCGATTGACCTTTTGACTTAGGTTTAGTGTTGGAAGATTTATCTTTTTCGTTCTCTTTTTTACCTGATTTTTTCGTCTTGTTAGCTATGCCGCTGAACCTTTTAGAGTAGTCGGCAGCAAGTAAGACACACAACCTGTCGGACGCTCTCTGAGCTAAGTCCGGTAGTTGTTGAGAGAACGAACTGCACCAAGACAGTTCCTTAGATGAAAGGGCTGCTTTGCGGCCCCTTTCTCTGCCCGAAGGGATGTTTCCACCCTCTGTGCGAGCTCGCCTTTTAGACCGTTTAGTTCAGCGTAAGTGGCGATTTCAACAGCCAGAGCCTCCGCAAGTCTGCGAAGATAGGCGTTGGAAGTTACCAGACCGTATGCATTCTGAAGATCCCATCCCTCTAGGAGATCTCTTTTCCGCCAATGTCCACTGAAAGAGTGATAGGTGTGGAATTGTTAGCGGCTCCTTTTAGGAAAAGTAAAATAATCCCTACTAGCACCTGTTCCCGTTCGAGTTCGAAATTAGAAGCAAGGTAATCGATAACCTTTGTGACTTGGTCCTCTGATAGGTTAGTCCTTTTGAAATCAGGAGCGACCGAATCCACAGAGAGCTTCATCACTTCAGGGAAAGGGCCATTGTAATCTTTTGGTAAGATACTAGGCTTAGGTGCAGGTAGGGAACTAGCATCCGCAACCGGTGAAGGTTGCGGAGGAGAATTATCCCCAGGCGGAGGGGAGGCAGTTTTATTATTCATAATCATTTTGGTGTTGATGTGAACTTTGGTGTTGTAGCAGCCACCTTTTGTCTTGTAGAGTTTTCGAGTAGAGCTTTTCGATCCTGTCAGAATTTATATGACCTTCTATAGTTATTAGTCGGTTATCATACATAACTCTAGGCACGTAGGTGCTCAACTTCATTCCGCCGTATTTCCCACGATGTACAACATTCATGTGACATTCTCTACAAAGTGGTATTTGTTTCCTATTGCGCAGAGACATAGTTCTCGCCCAGAACTGTTCTCTAGGAATTAGCTCGTATTTCGTGTGCCTTACGTGCTTAAGATGGTGCATGTTAATGTTGTCAGAGGAACCACACATACAGCAAGGGAGATCGAAGGATGCGCTGGTTCTCAAGTTAACCATCTTAATCTTGTCTAGGAAGTTGTCGTCTTTAACAGTGGCGAAAGAACCACTGGACGGGTCATACGTCGGAGGTATGCCTTTCACTAGACTCCAGTAGCGAGTAGCAACATCTTCTGTCGAAGACGAGCGGTTTATTTCTCTAGCCGACTTAATAAGTTCTTTTAAAGTCAAGAGACGCCAGGTCTTCTGGTAAGTTTTACCTTTTATGACCTGGTTTACAGTGACAGCAATTGTTCTACTATTGTTATCTTCGCTACGTGAAAATTTGTGGCCTAATCTCTTGAAGAGGCCTCCTATGCTGGTGCTATATTTCTGAGCTAGCGTCTTGATACAGGAATATCTTATTATGTAAACCCAACCTAGATAGTTGCTTACCCGGGTTATTAACAAATTCCGTGTAGTAATTACAAAAGCCTCTAAGTACTGCATTGTATCTTTCGATGATAGCGAAGGCTTCCACATGCGAAATCCAAGGTATTTCCTTAGGCAGCGGAGCAGCCCGTTTTCTGTACAGTACCCTTTCATGTGAAGGCGATTTATAATCCTTTGCTTATCGGGAAGGAAGTATACTTCCTTTCCGGAGACATTCGCTTTAATTAGGCGGTTGCCCTTCATGTATCTTCCTACTCCGTAATGTGATGGAGCCTGGATCTGGAATCCAAGAAAGTGAGCAGGCGACTTTCTGATATCGGTGATGAGAGTTTTCTCGTCGGAAAGAGTGGCCCTCAGCTGATCTTTTAAGAAATCAGCAAATATCGACTTCAATTGATTCATTACGTACAGAGGGGCGTTGGATAGAAGAATCCAATCGTCAGCATAGCGAACGTACTTAAACCTAAGGAGTCTACGGGATGGTTCGGAGGGTGGGAATTTGAAGAATTCATGTGTTTTCTTCCTATTCATCTTAATGAGGTTGAACTTCAGGGAGGAGACATTCACCCCTTTATTAAGGCGAATGTCTCCGGACGCCTCTTTGAGAAACTTACCAAGGTAATGGAGTTCCTTGGGGTCAACCTCAAAACCAGGGACGCTTTTTTTCTGAAAAACAGTGGATATTATTGGTGCGTCTTCCTGGTTGGGAAATTTGTTAAGAACCCTGACCATCCATCGGAGAGTGGTTCTGCTCCTTTCTAGCCTTCGTCGTTCGGACGGAGCCTGTCGCGTACCGAGGCGGCGGTTGGGGGATCCGTGCTTGTTTAGTCTATCGAAAATTTCATTTGTCTTAGAGAAAACGAACTCATCGAAATTAGCCATGTAGATGTTCCAAAGATAAGGAGAATCAATACCCCCCTGCGGGACGCCGAGAGGTTCAACTACATGCTTATTTTTAACTGTATCGAAGAATTCATAGTCCAGTCTTTTGGAAATCAAATCGATAAACTTCCGATCTTTAATTGTCCTTTGTAGTATTGAGATCATGGTGCTCTTACACACAAGGTCGTAAGCGCCTTTTATGTCGCCCTCAATGGCCGAGAAGAAGCCCCGGGATCCATTGTTGGCGAGTGAGTAGATGGCATCATGAACGCCCTTTCTAGGTCTAAACCCAAAACTACAATTAAGTTTCTCGAACCAAGGTTCGTATATAGCTTCCAAGACCATGAGGATGGCTGTCTGAACCACCCTGTCCATAAACGGAGGAATAGTTATGGGTCTGAGAGCTCCGGGTCTGCCTGGCTTATCTACATAAATGCGACGACTAGACTCCCCACGGGGCTGCTTTGCGGCCCCCTTTCTTAGTAGTCTGCTAGTTTCGATCAAGATCTCCTTAGAGATCCCATCAGGAGATCGAAACGTCTTGTTAAGATAGGATTTTTGCCAGGAATTCGTTCTATTATACCTGTCTTCAGACAGCGTATATGCTAATGTGAGCGCCCCCTTGTTTCCTCTTATCTTCCTGTAGGCTGTTGTGAGCAGCGGGAGGCTAGATACAAGGTAGAGTAGGTTAGAGTTAATCGGGGGATCCTTCCCACTAAAGGCTGCTTCTTTGTTCTTCTTGTACAGACCTTGCAAAGTATTGAATACGCCCTGAGACATTTCATCAAGTTTCAAATTGTATGCATCTATTAGGTCTGTTACTCTCTCCTTTCGGCAAGTGGAGAGCCTTTTCTTTTCCCGTTCTCTGAAAGAGATGCGGGTCATATCCGAGGCTAAGGCCTCGTAATACTTCATTTTAGTGCCAAAGATGGCGATTTTCTTATCAAAAATGATAATGGAACGGATTCTTTTCTTCTGGACTATTCTTATAGTCTTGTTAGAAAAGTTCCTTTTTATAAGTTTTTTCATAAAGAGAGTTTGATTTTAATACAAAATTACGATTGTTTGGGTTCGAGTTGGAGCAAACCGCACAAAAACGCGGAGTAATGCCACAGCCTAAACCCTCTGTAGTTACCCTATCGCCCCGGCCCCTTTTAGAGGGCTTTAGCGACTCTCCGGACATACCTTTGCTAAGACGGCAAAGGCGTCGCTGTTCGGCCATTAAGTGCGCCGATCAACTTGAGTTTAAGGTGAAAAACACCTTTCCCCTAGACTCCAACGAGGGAGCCGTTAGTCCGTTCGATGTCTTAAAATAGTTATAGATTCTGTAGAAGGAGGAGTCACCAATACGATCCTGCCGGAGCAGGGAACGGGCTGCGCACAGCACCCGCCCGTGGAGTCTCACAAGAACACAACCCAGATACGCACGACCTGTATCCAGGGTGAGGATCTCCGCCACTAATTTTCCTTTAAACTAAGTGGTTGAGGCCATGAAAGTCCTTCATCGTTTGTGAATTCAGAGTATTCCCTTCATCCTTTCCTACCTCGCCTCGCGAACCACTTTTTCAGGCCGCTTTTCCAACATGCTCTTGTCAGTCCCAGGTTTCCCGGTTTCTTTACCTTTATCTATTGTGCTTTGTCTGGGCGCGCTTCAGGAGAACGTCCCATAAGTTAAATATCCTTTGTCTTTGTATTTTCTTTAAAGCCTAAGTTGGATGGCTTCGATTTTGTGTTCGAAATCGGTAATTTAATCGCTCAATTACATATAACTACTATAGACAACCGCACTCAAGCATAATAAACCACCCCCCCCCAGCCCTGTCGAAGACAACCCCCCTCTTTTTTAAAAAAAGGGCTGCTCCTTTTTTAAAAAAGATGAAGACAAAGGTTTAAACAAAAAAACAAAGGCAAGAACCGCTATTTACCCTTCGGTTAAAAAAAAGCAGACTTTTGTTAAAGTCCGTACGATTAAGCTGGATGCATTTTGCGTTATTTACTTTCTGCGCCTATTAGTACAAAGTAAAAGAATGAGTTCCACAATTTGTCCTATAGCTGGCATTTGGAGCCTCCATGTTTAGTCACTCCAGCGTAAGGCTTGAGCTATTCTATTAATTTTTGTGTGTCTAGAACGAATATTAATGTCTGTCTTAAAAAACTAGAAATTAAAAACAAAGAATTGAATTATAAAAAATAGATTTTTTATGTAATTTTGCCTTCGGCCGGATTTGAACCGGCACGCCTTGCAGCACTGGTTCCTAAAACCAGGATGTCTACCAGTTCCATCACGAAGGCTTCTATTCAATAGATAAATTTATTTTACTATAAAAAAAGTATTTGTCTTTTTTTATTTTGTAGTGATTTTATTACCTGCTATTTGGGAGATTTAGAAAGTTAAGCATAAATTTCCCCATAACAAAAGAGATGTCAACGGCGCTATTCCTTATTCCCGGTAATGTACGGTTGGGGTATAATCGAAGGCCAAAACACTCTTTCTAATAAAAATTAACAAAAAAAGCATAACAATGAAAAAGGACCCTAGTATCAAATCAGAAGTGGTTTTCAAAAAGGACGTAGTCATCGGCTTTTCAAAGGCGGATAAAGACTTAGCTATGTCAAAGGACATAGCGGACTACGAATTTAAGGCCGCAAAGCAGCCCTTCGGTTTAAAAAAAAACCGCTGATGAGAAAAAGCGACTGTCAACCCCTTGGAGTGAACTTGTCACTAGACTTATTGACATATGGAAAGAAAGAGGCTATGAAGGCAATAGGAAGGCGGGAAGAATGCTTAAGGGTATATAACACTAACAATGCCCCAGCTCAAAACTGGCTGTTCTTGCCATCTCTTCTTATTTGTAGCCAAAGGCAATTGATTTTTTTTTATTTCTTCTGTCGAAGACATTTGGTGCCTTCGAAGAGATGGCAAGAACCGGAAGAAAAAAGGCACCAAATAAGGGACAAAAAGCCCCCCTGTCTTTGACATTCCACAAAGGGGGGCTTTTTTTTTAACCGAAGGGTTAAAAGGGGGTCGATTCAGGCGAAGTTCTAGACGCTGTACTAACATCGCTAGCAGAAAAGCAACTGAAGACAAAGAATCCTTCCGTTTTAAAAAATCCCAACACACTGCTATAGTAATACCTCTAGCACATGCAATGCAACCCAGTTAGGAGCTACATCTAACAAGTACTCCGGAACTATGAGGGTTACGGACTATGGTATGAATTTTGATGTTGATGCTATAAGAGATGCTTGTACGTTATCCAAGACTACGCTTAGAAAAGTAGCCCGAGGTATGAGGGATAAAATTGTTAGAATTTCGATTACTAGACAGAGAGAGTACTTTAGCAAACAGTTACTAATTAGAGAAGAAAGGTTCTTGCACTAGTGAAGAGCTAGCTTGGGTTGGTTACTTTAAAACATTCTCAGACAATCCGGCTATGCCAAAAGAAGTTAGAACTTGGCTTTTAAAGAACGAATATAGCCGTTTTCGAAAGCAGCCGAACTAATCGGACTTGACTTTGGCGTAGTATATAGACACGGAAATGTTCCACTTATTAGCCTTATATAAGGGTAAAGGATAGCAGAGGAATAGTACTAGACCCTCCCATGACTAGACATCATGGGGGGCCCATGGTAAAGAATTTAAATTAAAATAAAATCTTCTTGAGCTGTAGCCAACTTGTTGCCAATCGAATTATCTATTAAGTTGTTACCGTCAGACATGCTTCCAAGACCCGGATTGTTATTTCCGTTGAATTCTCGAGTTTGTGAAAAAAGCTGGTCCGAAAGTAAATTAAATAATTCTCTATCTGAAAGTTCTCTAGGGATAACCCCTTCAGGTTCTGTTAATAATTGATCAGCTATATTTAAATAGTATTCACAAATATAAGCTAGGGCACTTTGTTCAGCATTTAATGAACTATTAAGTTGGACAAAATCGCTTTGATTTCCTTTTTGTTCCAAAGAATTTGTAGTTGTACTGGCAGAGGGTAAGCCGGCCATCTCGAATAATGTTTTTCCTTTTACTCGAGATACTCTAATCTCTTCTATTAAAGGTAAAACTTCTAAAACAGGCATAGGACAAGCTTCGACATATTTATCAATTAAATCTCGTTTAGCTGTTCGATTTCCGATTAATCCAGCAAGTCTCAATGGATGTGTTCGAGCTTTTTCACGAACCGAAGCAGCTATTCGATTTGCAGCAAAAAGCCCGTCAAACCCATTGTCTGTCACTATTATACAATAATCTGAATAATTTAAAGGGGCTGCAAATCCTCCGCATACAACATCACCTAAAACATCGAAAAGAATAATATCATATTCATAAAAAGCATTTAATTCTTTTAATAGTTTAACAGTCTCCCCTACTACGTAGCCACCGCATCCTGCCCCAGCGGGCGGTCCTCCAGCTTCAACACAATCAACGCCGTTATATCCTTGATAAATAACATCTTCAGGCCAAACATCTTCATAATGATAATCTTTGGCTTGTAAAGTATCAATAATAGTTGGAATTAAAAACCCCGTTAATGTAAATGTACTATCATGTTTGGGATCACAGCCAATTTGTAACACTTTTTTCCCTCGTTTTGCTAAAGCTATTGAAATATTACAGCTTGTTGTTGATTTTCCTATACCACCTTTTCCATAAACCGATAATTTCATGTTATTTTTTTTTAGTCTTTTCAAAAAACCAGAAGCATTATTATTATTATAAATCGGCATAATAAAAATTTTTTCTTTTTTTTGATATTCCATACAACCGTTTTTTTATTATAACAATTTACTGTTGTTATTTCTTAGAAAAAGGGGACTTCGACTAGCACAAAAGAAAATAATTCGAATTTGTTTTAGTTTTCGGTGCCTTCGTGTCTTGCCTTTGGTTTAAAAAAAAAGCCAAAGGCAAGACACGAAGGCATTCTTCGATGAAACGAAGGGCTGCCTTCTTCTTGGCGAAACTATCAGTTGGGGGAAGGGATGAAGCCAAGTCTAGAATACTTGAAAGTAAAGGCTCCCTCCTATAACGTTGTTCTATGTGCATGCGTAGCGTTAGAACCAACAACACTCCCTACCAACTCGCTTTTTTAACTCCAGGTAAAAGACCGTCATGCGCCATTTCTCGTAAAACATGACGAGATAAACCAAAATCTCGATAAAATCCTTTAGGTCGACCTGTAATCATACAACGATTATGAAGACGTACCATTGAACTATTTCTCGGAAGATTTTGTAATTTTCTATGTAATGTTAATTTTTCTTTTAAAAACGACGCTTCTTTTATTTGCTTTTTTAATACAGCGCGTTTTTTTGCGTATTTCATAACTAAAACTTGACGATTTAATTCACGTTGAATCATACTTTTTTTTGCCATATATTTTTGGGTTAAATGTATTTATAATAATTAATCTTTCTCGAAAATTCCCCATAGGAGACGTGGAAAAAAGATTGTTAATTTAGAGGTTTATGCTTGACATGTGCTATCTACAAAGGAATAGTTTGTTGTGTCATGCTGCCTAAGCACCCTTTTACCCCAAGGGGAGACTGCTTTTTTAAAAAACCCTGAAGAAACAAAGGGTTTCATTCATTCTTCGGGTTTTTTAAAAAGGAGCCCTTTGGTTAAAAAAAAACCAAAGATAAGAAACGAAAGTGTAACTTAGATGTTCCCTAGCCCACAAAAATGCAAAAGGGTTAGTCAGGCAAAAGCCCCCCAGAATGACTAAACCCCAACTCACGCTAAGGGGGCTACGAGCTGAAAAAACCAGAGGGGCTAAAACAGAAGAAGTCTGTAGTTCCATTGTTTTCGGTAAGCCGTTTCTAGTTACACTAACTTACACCCGCCGAAGGAAGGTATGCCTTTTTTTTTAATGCACACAAAAGTGTTCACAGAAGACGGAATGCCACAGCGCCACCTCAAACAACGGACTTAAGTAGCATTCGTCGGTCAGTTGGTGGGCATTTCCAAGAAGGGTCGGTTTGTCCCTCTCGGAACTGGAGCTTTGTTACTTGAAGTCAAAGAATGCAACCATGTCCTTGTGGCTTTGGTCAACCAAGCAGTCGTCTACACGCAATAAGACAGGATGTAGAAGTAGGACAAACAAAGCGACAAAAAGAAAGAACAGGCTGACCTCAAATCACGCAGGTCTCAGAGCCTAAAAGGGGTTCTTTTGTGGCTAAGACAGTTTAAAGTCTTACGGTAATCATTTTTTTATTTTTGCTGTTTGGTTTTTATTTATTTTTACCGTGAGTAAGACACGGGAGCTAAGGGACCGAAGTTCCGGCCTTACGACATTGAGTACAACAGCTTTTTTTAAAAGGCAACGAAAACGAATGAAGACAGACAAAGTGCTAATACGCCTTTTTTACGGCTTCTGTACCCCCTTTACCCCCCCCCCCCCCCCTGTCTTCGACAAGGTGGGGTAAAGGAGCTTTTTGTTCTGGTTTTTTAAAAAAGACCAGCAGAGTGGCAGTACTAAACTTGTATGAGAAGCTTGTGTCACTAATATTTCGCCGGGGTTTTTTTAAAAAAGCGCAACAAAAAGGGGGCCGTTCTTCGGACCTGAAGGCATACGGAGCGTAGCCCGGCGGCAGGGTCTGCGCATAACTTAATATCTTGAACCGGCGTTAGTATCCATCTAGAGCTGGGGTAGAGAACGGACATTTTGGACTGCTGGAACCTTTGGGAGCTAAGCTGAATGTCACTCGTAGTTACACTGTCCCCTTTCTAAGACGCTTTAGCGGTATGATATGGTAGGCGTGTTGTTCTTCTGGTTCTTACCCCTTCGTTTCTTGCCATCTCTTCTTATTTGTAGCTAAAGGCAATTGCTTTTTTTTGAAAAACCGTAAGAAAAATGGCACTGAAGAATGACTGAAACCCCAGCGATTCCGGGGGGTTTACTGCTCCGGTTTTTACAGCTCACTTTTTATTCCGGTAGTCTTCTTTTTTAAAAAAAGCACCAAATAAGAAGAACCACAACCCTTTTTTTTTAACCGAAGGGTAAATCGGTTTTTACGGCTTATTTGGTGCCTTCGAAGAGATAGCAAGAACCGAAATAAAAAGGAATCGCTGGGGCTCAAGAGGCTACAGGAGTCCAGGTGTCATTACGCAAGAAATGCCTTACCAGACGCTGTGGCCCAAGAAGGTATTCTTCTTTTGAACACGAAGAGTCCCGGCCAACACTCAAGAATGAATAGCGAGGATTCACCAGAAGACCTAGCCATTTTGAAGAATGGCTGGCTTAACCTTCTTATTTTCCAGCATGGCTGTTCGAAGAATGAAGCATGAACAAGGATCAGTTTAGTTCGGCAGAATCAAACACCGCTTTTAAAAAGTCTACTATTAGTCGTTTCCCGAGCCTCTTTTAGTTCTAGTGGCGGATGCTATCCATTTTATTTAGTCCATAAGTTCCTTTATTACAACATTGTTTTTTCTTTTAAATGAACGATGTTCATCATTACAAAAACGAGCAGTAGTCACATACACAACGGTTTCCTCGGTTGTATCCACAAACGAGTACCAGTACCCCTCGCCAACAAAAAGTCACTTAAAATGTTTTTTGCATTCGTGGCTCCGCTCTTTATCGTTTAAGAAACTGTAAGGTAAGCATAGGCATTAAAAAAAAACAGTGTTTTACAGACCCTTTACCATTTTATTTTTATTTTTACTTAGTTTATTAAAAAACTAAGTAAAAATGTGTCCTATGGACCACAAAACACGAACTCAAGAAGAGTAACGAGCATATAGGCCTAAGGACACATCTAAAACATTCTTATGCATCAGCATTTGATGCTGTTTTTACGTAAAGAATAAGTAAAAATGATGTTGGAATTAAAATAAATAAAGCAGTTGCTGTTAATCCAAAAATGTTTACTTCCATGGTTTTTATACAATAAATAAGGAATTATTACTTATAAAATTTTTTTTATTTGCTGAGCGGTCGGTAAAGCATAACATAGGTAAAATGTCAGAAGAGCTTTAAGGACATTTCTGTGGGTTTTTTGTCTTTACCCCCCGGAGGAGGGCTGCTCCGCTGGGTCTACTTTTTATTTCCTCTTTTTTTAATTCCGGCAAAAGAAGACCACCGGAATAAAAATCCGAAATAGCTGCCGGCAAATAACTCAAGCCATAGCCTGTGGCAGGGTTCAGTGTCTGCCCTGTCGGTTCGTCCCTTCCGGACTTCTAGGCGCTTATTGTTGCTTTGGCCACTAGTAGGTAGCCCAGATCGAATACGAGACAAACTCTAGCCTCCCCTAAGCCACGACGATGACTTAGGGGCGCAAAATCGTATTCCGTTTTTACTTTCATCAAAAAATAACGACTATGGAATTGTGTCGCTCTTTAACTCTGCTTGTAGATTCCGATTCCTTTTTCTGGATTCGCCCGACTGTCCTTTTTTTCCTGTCCATTCTTCAATTGCTTTTATGTCCCTGAAAAAAGGAAGGCGCTTCGAAACGGTCGGGGAAAGCAAGGCTATCCTGTGTTTATTTTTGACTCCCACCTTACGAGAAGGATCTAGTAACTAAAAGGAATCTCTAAAGGATCGCATTCAAACATGAGGAAATTCGGGAATACAAGCACAAAAAAATTTTATCAAAATTTAAACAGGCAATATCTCTTAGATTAAATATCCAATGGAATGAACTAGATTCTAGAATAAAATTTTTTGTTTTCACCTACTTTGATATTCTATAGAACAATAACTTATAACGGGTAATCCCGCGCCCTTTCACATAGGTGCAGATTAAGTTTTAAACGATCCATTATAAATATAGATTCAGTCCTTCTATGCGGATGTTTCTCCGGATTACTAAATTAAACTACGAGTTAAAGGCTGAACCTTTTCAGGATTCAAGATTAAATTGCTGTGTTTTTTTAGTTAGTTATCAATTTCGGCCGGTTTTTAAAAAAGGCCTTGCACTCAATCCTAAAATAGCAGGGGTGCCAGTCGTATCAGCACTACACCCTTATCGGGGCTTATGCTTTGTTTGCCTCAATATGTGGCATTCATTTTTGTGAATGCCCATCATAGGACAGAAGAAAACCTTCTAGCTACTCCTAGTTATGCCACTAGCGACGCCACTAGCTCCGAACCCTATTAGCTCAGGGCCTTACTAGCCAACGTTATAGGATAGTAAAGCAAACGCGAGCAAAGGGAAACATTCAGTTATTTTTGTAGTTAGCATTCAGTCATAAATTCTTCGGTGCCTTTTTAGTCTTCTTGTGAGCCCCTTGTTACACCTTCGTTTCTTACCCTCTCTTCTTATTTCTTCTGTTGAAGACCTTTCTTCTGTTTTAATTCCGGCAAAAAAAGACTACCGGAAGAAAAATGGCACCGAAGAATGAATTAAACCCCCGGCGATTCCGGTTTTTTTTAAACCGAAGGGCTGCTTTGCTGACAGCGATTTCTTTTAAAAAAGCAGTAAAAAAGGAGCAGTAAAAACCGGAAGAAAAAACGGCGCTGTATTTCATTCTTCGAAACGAAGGACATCGTTGGAGATAGAGGTAACCCCAGAAGACTGAAAAGCCTTACCTACCACAGGCATTCTTCTGTGAACACCTAAAGGGGTAACTAGAACCGACAAGAAACGCCTTACCTTACGATTGCTTCTTTGGGGGCTTCAAAACACAAGGACAGAAGAATCCAAAAGCTTCGGCCCAAACAGACGGACTGAACATAGAGCTAGAAGACAAGCTGCCAAGTTCCAATCTAACCTCTTGCCGCGAGGCAATCAAGCAAGAAATTAATCTATAGCAACGGGACAAATAAGGCAAATTTTTAAGATAAAAACGACGGGCTTAGCTAGAAAGAAGTTAAGCTTTTTTACTGAATATTAATATAGTCGAATCGATGGTTTTATTTTACTGACCAGTGACTGGTTAGTAGTTAGTCATATTATATATTTATTATTTTTTAATTCTTTTTATGCTTAGATTCTCGGCTTTGGGCTTATGTTTTGAAGGTTACATGAACGAAGTGGCTTTTTACCTAAACGTAGGTTTTTTAGTTGTGCGACCCAAATAGATGACCACGTACGATTTTGAGGATGCTAACGAGCTCTTAACACAAAACGGGACCCCGCTTTTTTTGTTTAGCCAACACTCCTTATCATGGCTTCGGGAAAAGCGTAACTTCGGTGTTGCCTTTCGGCAGGCTTTCGTCGAAAGAAATACAAACCCCAAAGCCTTTGTAAGGGCTTTGGGGTTAGACCCAAGCAAGCATTAATTCTTGGCGACTTTAGGTCCATCTAAGAAATAAAAATATAAAAAAACGCGCTGTTCCTCTAATGGGATGAGGGCCCGTTAAAGTTTAAACTACAAAAGAATTAAAAATACCAACAGCAAAAACTAATAATAACCAAAAGCTTAAACCTGAAAACACTAGACCTTTATTTGACGTCCATCCATTAGGAGTGGCAAAAATAACAGGCACACCAACAACTAAAGCGAACGATAACACAATTAAAGCAAACACAGCTAATTGAAGAATTGATGTCATGTTTTTTTATTTTTTTTTTTAATGATTTTAGATTTGCCTATAAATCAATATTTGCATTCATTACGTCATTCAGTCGTCAAAAGAAAAAGGCGTTTCATTCTTCGAAACGAAGGTTTAACAACCAGAAGAATGAAACGCCTCACCTACCGAAGAACCGGAATAAAAGGGCGTAGCAAAAAAAGCCCTCCTGTCATTAAATCTGATTGTAGACTATGAATATTCTAAATATTTATAACAAGAACTTTTTAGCGATTCTTTTTATCATTAAATCAGTCTAATGTTTTAATTTACAAAATTAGAAAATAGCATCCTAATTACTTTTCATGTGCACTCCTGACTGACGTATCCTTTTTGGAGTCTGTCCCGGAGCTGAGGATAATTATTATTTTTTGGATGAATATTAATGCACATAGTGCATGGAAAATCTATTTATTAAAATTCAAACTTTGCTGTTACTCTATAATAAAAAAACCCTCTATTAATCAAGTCTGCTTATATAACACATATACATAGTCATTATTAGGCACTATACTAAGAGCCGTGAGGATAAAAAGCCGATAGAACTAGTCATTAGAAATTGTCATCTAAATACACTTTGTCTAACCAAAGGAGTTTGCTTTTGATTTTTATGACCAAAAAAGTTTTTTAGCTTTATTATATCTTCGATTTCTTTGATAAAGCAAATTTATAATAACGAGTTATTATATGGAACGTGCTAGCATTCTTTGTTTGGTTTTTGGGAAGAAAATTTCGCGTTTTTTATTCCGGTGCCTTCGAAGAGATGGCAATTGCTTTTTTTTTAAAAACCGGAATAAAAAAAGAAGGGGGCGTACTTCCTTAATGCTCTTATGTCCAGGAGATAGGCTTCGATGACAAACCCGCTCAACAGTTAAAACGCCTAATACTCTATAAAGGCAAAAATGACAGACATGTAGAAGCCCCCGGAACAATAAGAATGAATAGAGGCCAGCGCACATAAATGAATGGAGTCGAAAGAACCTGTAAATCCAGAAACCAAACTTACCGACATGTGGCATCGCAAGATTTTTATTTCAACTTTTAAAGAGATTAGCTTGAAAACCAACCATATGAATGAAGGCCTTGACCTAGTAAATTAACTCCTAAAAAGCACATCCAAACAGTTAAAAAGCCTACACTAGCTAATAAAGCGGCTTTTTTGCCTTGCCAGCCCTTGGTAATGCGTGTGTGTAAATAAATAGCAAAAACTAACCAAGTTAAAAGGGCCCAAGTTTCTTTGGGATCCCAGCTCCAATAAGATCCCCAAGCTTCATTGGCCCAGACAGCTCCGGATAAAATCCCAATGGTTAATAATGGAAAACCTATGCCTAATAATCGATAACTTAAATTATCTAAAAAAAGCAATCTCGTTTGATTTATTTGAGACCTTTGACTTTTGTTTGACGCTGCGGGAAGTATACCGGTACTTCCGGTTTGTGGCCCTGCTTCAGATCGAAGAATGAACAGCCCCGCTGCTTCTTTTGCCGGAAGGGATGCTTTTTGTTCTGGCAAAAAGGAATCGCTGGTTTTTATTCCGGCAAAAGAAGACAGGGTTTCATTCTTCGATCCGAAGGCATTACGTGGGTTCTTTTGAAGAATGTCTAGGTTCCTAGGGGCAGCGTTAAAACCAAAAGGTAATAAAAAATTTCGACTGTCTTGATTATTGAACCAATCGAAAACTAAATAGACAATGGCAAATAATGACCCTAAGATTAAAGCGGAGTAGCTTAAAATCATAACACTAACATGCATCATTAACCAATTAGATTGTAACGCGGGCACGAGGGGCATTGATTGTTGCATTTCAAGTGGTAAACTAAAATTAGCAAAGCCATTAATAAACAAAGCACCAGAAATAGTAGCTGGGCTAGAAAACAGAGCAAGTGTCGGGAAAGAAATATCTAAAATTAAATGAATAGCAAGACAACTCCAAGATAAAAAAATTAATGATTCGTATAGATTACTTAATGGAAGATGCCCTGATTCAATAAATCGAAAAAACATTAAAAAAGTGGTAGAAAAAAAGCTACTATATATACAAGCTGTTTTAGTAAGTAGCAAGCCATTAAAAAATCCGGGACTTTTTTGTATAGTCCTTAATGTCGTTTTTTTATAACCCCCCGGAGAGGGGTTAGGAAGTAATTCTGACAAAAAGTTTACAGATGGAAAATCAGCCAATATTGACTTTTCCTGTTTTCTTGACGGACTTCCATCATTTAGTTTGGCTGAGTTGGCCGGCATTACAGCAGTTGAACCTATAAGTAGAACCTGTTCTGTCATACCTGTAATGTTAGTTTTATGCATCGATGGCTCTGCTTCTAAGACTGAAGGTATAGACTCTGGCAGTGGACTCGACATGGGCTTAAGCAGTACTTCCTCGAGTTGCTTATCTATCCCAGAGGGACCCACCCCCGCGTTCTCGGTTAAGAAAGGAGCTGGTGTATTCGGCGGCATACTAACCAAATTAGGCTCTTTTCTCTCTTTCAGACTTTGTTTAGTGGAAGGAACTACCCAAGATAATAACATAGCAAAAAATAATAAAAAAAAGAAGCATTTGCAAATAAAATTTCTAATTTTGTGTATAGCATATGGAATAAATATAAAACAAAGATTATCTAACATATATAATATGAATCTTGTCTTTCAATAAAATCAACTGTTGGCTCTCTCTTCAAGTAAAATAAGACCGAGTAACAAAGAGGTTTAAATGTTTTAATTTTTGTTTTTTTTATCTATTTAGTAGGAGGAGCTTTGTTAGGTCCAAAGGCGTTTATAAATACCTGAACTTACTAATGACCCATTGAGTTATTAAACAAAAGTTTTTAGCATCGTCAATTTTTTTTGTCTATCCTATTAAAATCCTAGCTGCGCTGACGATTTTGTTTCTGGGTTTTCCTTTAGGTTCGACCCCTTCAGTCTTCAATAGCCGGGATTTCTAAGCCCTTTTGTGCCGGTTAAAAAAAAAGGCACACTCAGTTACACCTTTGTTGTGCCTTTTTTTTAACCGGCACAAAAGTATAACTTAGCGCTGTTGAAAAATGGCTGTGACTCCATTCATTTATTCATGCTGTTTTGTGCCCTTACTTACACAAAGGGAACACTTGGTACCCGATAGGAGAAAGTGTTCCCTTTGTGTAAGTAGGTAGGTGGGGGCTTTTTAGTTACACCTTCGTTTCTTGCCATCTCTTCTTATTTGTAGCCAAAGACAATGGCTTTTTTTTATTTGGTGCCTTCGAAGAGATGGCAAGAACCGGAAGAAAAATGGCACCGAAGAATGAATGAAACCCCAGCGAGTGGTAAACACTGCTTTTTGTTCTGGCAAAAAGCGATTCCTTTTTGCCAGAACAAAAAGCAGTAAAAACCTCTGTTTTTTTAAACTGAAGAATGACTGTAACACCTTCGTTTCGAAGAATGAAACCTTGCCTTTTTTACACCCCCCTTTTTTTTTAAAGACCTGCTTTTTTAGCTGGAATAAAAAAGGGGGGTTTGTCCTTTTTTATTCCAGCTAAAAAAGGCTGCTTCCCTTGCCCCGGAATCCCTAGAACACGGACTTTCGTTTCTAAGAATGAAGGCCCTGTCGAAGACCGGGGGGGGGCATTTTTTCGAACTGATTCTATTTAGTCGTGTAAGCATCCCGGTACACTCCGACAAAAAAGCGCCTTTGCCCCTATAGGGGCAAAGGGGTTATCGAGGGCGAAAGGCGTGCTTCGTTGCACCTGTGGGATTGTTCTAAACACATTAAAGTAAATCCAATCTGGTCACATAATTGCAAAGGCTCAGGTCAAGTGGCATAGGCAAGCCTAAAACACCCTATCGGTCGCAGAGTTGGCGCGGGGCTATTCCGAAAAACAGATAAACAAATCGAATTAAATATTACTCGGAGGACACTATAAGTCAGATTAAAGTGTATATAGGCAACCACGCCACAATAGGTCTTAAAATTTAATTTAAAAACTGAACGAGATTTGATCTTACAGAATACTTGAAGTTATCGAGTCGAAAGATAATTTATTTTATGATTTACATTGTTACCTTTTTCTTATTAAAAGAATGCGATGCCTGATTGATTTTATAAAAATAGACATTAATTTTTGTAACCTTTGGTAGTTATAGTAAAGTCCCTGAATTGTTTTTTATTCTGTATTTTAGTTATTTAAAGGTATTTCTGAGCCTACCTGTTATGCTGGTGATTTGTGGCAGCAGCTTATTCTGCTTTGCCTGCAAACTGATGGATTAAAAAAACCGGGAGTGTGTGCCATTCTTCAAGGGGGCCCCTTGTCTTCTCCAGGTGTAAGGAACGCCTTCGCTTCTATGACCTCTTTATAGGTCGCCCCCAGAGTCCTAGGCCAGAAGAATGCAAGGCACGAATGCATTCAGTTTTGGACAACGAATGGAACGTTGTTGAGTAGCGTCCTCTATTCTTTAATTCCGGCGATGCTTCTGCCTAGCATTCTTCGATCTGCCTTTTTTAGGGCCCCCTGCAATTCCGGTTTTTTTTAACCGAAGGGCTGCTTGGCTTACGGGGGTGTAATGAAGACCAGCGATTCCTTTTTTAAAAAAGATCCGGTTTTTTTAAAACCGGAATCGCATTTATGCTTCGGTCCCTTATTTATTCTTTTGCCGGAATAAAAACCGGAATAAAAAGGCAAACTGCTTTTTAAAAAGGAATAGCTTTTTTAAAAAAGCAGTGTTCCGAATAGCAACCTCTAAAAAGTGAAATCAAGTTACGGGTGGTATTCAGTCTTCTGGCCTGTAGAAGAATAGACACAATATAGGAGGCTTGTCTTCCACAGATCAAAAGACTGACTACCACAGCCACTGACAAGAATGATTGACTGCACAGGGATACTATAAGTAAAGAACAACAGCGAGTCAAAACAAGGAGTGGTATTCTTGTGGTGGCTGTGGGGCTAGTACACTAGAGCGGGAGAGGTCCTTCATGCGCTCTGGGAGCAAACCCATCGGAGCTTCGTAACATCAGTCATCTATTATTATTACTCTTTTCGAGTCCTTTTTATCTGAACCCCTATGAGGACATTGGAACTGACTGTTGGAAAAATCCCCGGTAGGTGAGCTATTCCTTCACTTTACCAGGAGCAAGGCTTAAAAGATAGCTACTTAAGTTCGTATCTTGGCTGTTCCGTAGCCTTCAGTTTTCTTAGGCAATAGACGAGAAGAATAAAATGCATTAGGACGATGAGACAAAAAGTCAATGGGAAGTGCCAAAAACCAATCAATATAGATACTGTAACCCCCTGTTATTCCGGGAGATAGCCACGCAGAACCTTAAACTTAAAGATAAATTCTAGCAACAGAGGCCCCACATAAAGGCTGGGTAATAAAGATCAACGAGATGCCTAGAATACACCAGGGGTGTCTTCTACGAAAGAACGTAAAAAAAAGCAAAAATAAGAGAATAGTCATATTATATATTTATTAAAACACAAAAAAAACGACGACATGTTTCTTTAACTATGCCTTATAACTAATGCCTTAGAACTTTTCAAATAACAAGCAACCCTTCAATCAAGGCCAATTTAAAATGGAACTACTCGTTTTTTACAAAAAACTTTCTTATATGAAAAACTAGACTGTTTATTTGTTTAGGTTCTTGGGTCCTATGCCTGTTGCGTGTGGTGGTTACACCGATCGGTGTTCACTGGTTCTGCCTCGTCTTCACCGGTTGCCTCCCCGAGTCAACACCGATAGGTGTAACCAAAGAAAGCATTCTAGTCTGCGCTTGTCTTAGACAAAGACACAGACGGGAAGATCATGTTCCTGTAGCTTCACCCGTCGTCTGAACTCTTGCATGCGAGGCAAGAATACCAGAAGCAGGCTTGTTTTTCGGCCTGGTGCGCCTCACCTCTATGATAGAGCCTGTGAGGCCTTCGAAGACGGCTACATGAGGAGCGCACGATAAAAGCACACAATGCTTAGCGTTCTTTCATCTAGACGATAGGTGGAGCAGAAGCCCCCGCAAAATCAAGGCCTTTTTTAAAAACCGCATTCATTCTTGTGCGTCGCTCATTCTTTTATGTTCAAAGGCTTTCTTCTTTGCACAAGAGTTAAAGAATCAATTAAGCATATCGGGTCTAGCCCCCCAATAAAACTTCCCGCATATGGCTAAGTTACACCTTAATTTCTTTGCCTTCGTGTCTTGCCATCTCTTCTTTTTTTATTACCCCCCCTGTCTTTATTTCTTCTAACCGGAATAAAAAGGCAAAGAAACGAAGAGCCATGTTCACAAGTGTTGACAAAGTTTCGCCTCGAAACCAGCAACAACCGCTGTCCTTTTAGGTAAAAGTAGATACGTACGTTTGCGCTTTTGTTCTTGACATATTTAGCTTTTTCTTCCCTCCTTTTCTGGGCGCTAAGCCTTTTTAATATCAGCTAAAGGGACTTTAACATAGATAAATAATCAGAACGGACGTTTCACGCGAATCGTGCTAGGCTGTATAGGTCTTTCAATCAAGGGTGCTTATCTTCATCTTCCCTGAGCCGGGAAAAAAGCTAAACACACCCGAAGACTCACTTGAGCGACATGTCAGCTTGTGGTGCAGGGGGGGGGGGGACTAGAATCCTATAACCAAGACATACACATACACTTCTTATTGTATACGTCCTAAGGCCTTCTGTGATCCAGCTTCTTCGAATTCCACCGAAGCTAAAAAAGGAGGATCCAAACGTTGTAAGCTGAAAAGGCGTAGGTGCTCACCCCTAACATGTCTTCCTTTTGAGGGGGTGGAGCATCAAAAACCAATCGAACTTTTGCTCCTAGGCCGTAGAGTCGACAGATTTACATTAATGTCTAGAAGACATTAGAAAGCATTAGACCAAAGCTACGACCTCTAGCCAAAGAAAAAAGAAGAGAACCCGGAGGAATTCAAAAATTTTACGGCGGGATCGGTTCGCCATCTAAATATAGGCGAACTTTGAGCTATTTTGCAAATTTGCCTTAAACTATAAGGAATTATTCTTTTTTTACTCGGTTGGGGCGGTCTGCTAAGGTAGGGCTGCTTTGCTGCCGCTGGTCTTTTTTAAAACAGGCGAGTCTGGTAACACTGTTTTTGCAGATTACGGGGGTACTGTGTTTTTGTATGAGCAGCCCCTTTTTGGTTTAGTTTTTTTTATTTTGGAAGGCCTTTGTTGTCCTCTCTGGGTATCAAGCACTCATATGCCAGTAGAGTCCCAACCTGTCACTTTTTTTAAAACCGACTTCCTAGGAATCGCCGGCATACAGAAAAGAAGCTACTTACTTCTTCAATAGATGTAACTATTTAATAAACCTCGGATCTTATATTAATTGCTATTTTTTTGTACTTGGACCTTTTTTATGATTTTTGGCTTACCGGGCCGGAATTAGTACGTTACTTTGTGTGCTGGCGGTTCCTTTTCCTTATTTGAAGAATGCACTGCCTTTTTAGGTATTGTAGTTCTGCTTTCGCTTCTTCTAATGAAGCTCTTTTCTACGTCCCTTTTTTTAAGGCACTCGGTAGGCTCTATTCTAGTGAATCGCAGTATTCTTGTCCAACGGACACAAGAACAGAGGGCGTTTCGAAGCCCCAAAGAGTTGAGAGTTAGTTCGGTAGGCTGCCCTCTTCATGTGCGCCCTTCTTTTTACAGGGGTTTTTATTACCTCCCTCTCCTTATTAGTGCCTTTTTTCTTCCGGTTCTTGCCATCTCTTCTTTTTGAAAAATGGCAACAAATGTCTTTTTTTGCCGGAATTAAAACAGAAGAAATAAAAAAAAACCGAAAGAAAAAAGGCAGACAAACAAATGAATGAAGATCACATGTATACGCGGTATGCTTGAGTCTGCAGCTAAGCCCTGATTAGGGGCTTAGTGTATACATACTAATAAATGAATGATAGGCAAATAAAGACTGGAAAAAACCAAATCGATTTTTTAACCAAATCGTCCTGAAGTTGATGCAATTAAAAAGGCTGCATATGTGAAAACATAACCAACACTAAAATGCGCAAGACCTACTAAACGAGCTTGAACAATAGATAAAGCGACAGGTTTATCTTTCCAATATACTAAATTAGCTAATGGAGTTTTTTCATGGCTCCATACTAAAGTTTCAATTAATTCTTGCCAGTATCCACGCCATGAAATTAGGAACATGAACCCTGTTGCGTAAACTAAATGGCCTCCTAAGAACACCCACGCCCAAACAGAAAGGCTATTCATACCAAATGGGTTATAACCATTAATTAATTGTGAAGAATTTAACCATAGATAATCACGAAGCCAACCCATTAAATATGTACTTGATTCATCAAATTGTGAAACGTTACCTTGCCATAAAGTTAAATGTTTCCAATGCCAGTAGAATGTTACCCAACCAATAGTGTTAAGCATCCAGAAAACCGCTAAATAGAAAGCATCATAAGCTGAAATATCACAAGTACCTCCACGACCTGGGCCATCACAAGGGAAACTATAACCAAAATCTTTTTTGTCTGGCATTAATTTAGAACCACGAGCATCTAAAGCTCCTTTCACTAAAATTAACGTAGTTGTATGTAACCCTAAAGCAATAGCATGGTGTACTAAAAAGTCACCAGGCCCGATCGCTAAGAATAATGAATTTTGATTATTGTTAATAGCTTCTAACCAACCAGGTAACCATAAACTAGTATTATTAGCATTTTGATAAGCAGGACTAGTAGATGATGATAATAATAAGTCAAAACCATATAAAGATTTTCCGTGAGCCGCTTGAATCCATTGTGCAAAAACAGGTTCAATTAAAATTTGTTTTTCTGGAGTACCAAAAGCTAACATAACATCATTATGAACATATAATCCTAATGTATGGAAACCTAAGAATAAAGAAGCCCAGCTTAAATGAGAAATAATAGCTTCTTTATGATCTAACATTCTTGCTAAAACGTTTCCTTTGTTTTGTTCTGGATCGTAATCACGAATAAAGAAAATAGCACCATGAGCAAAAGCACCACACATAATAAAGCCTGCGATATATTGGTGATGAGTATATAATGCTGCTTGAGTTGTAAAGTCATTCGCTAAAAACGCATAAGGTGGTAATGAATACATGTGTTGTGCTACTAAAGATGTAATAGTACCTACAGAAGCTAAAGCTAATCCTAATTGGAAATGTAATGAATTATTTACTGTATCAAATAATCCTTTATGTCCCGCCCCTAAACGGCCCGAAGGAGCTGTGTGAGCTTCTAAAATAGCCTGCATTCTATGACCAATACCAAAATTTGTTCTATACATATGCCCAGCAATAATAAAAATAACCGCAATAGCTAAATGGTGGTGTGCGATATCAGTTAACCATAAACTTTGTGTTTGTGGGTGGAAACCACCTAAAAACGTTAAAATAGCTTGGCCTGAACCTTCTGAAGTACCAAAAAGATGACTTGCTGAGTCTGGGTTTTGAGCATATACAGCCCAATCCCCTGCCCAAAAAGGAGCTAAACCTTGTGGGTGAGGCGCTTTTGTTAAAAAGTTATCCCAACCTACATGTTGTCCACGAGATTCTGGGATAGCTACATGGATTAAATGTCCTGTCCAAGCTAATGAACTTACACCAAAAAGACCAGCTAAATGGTGATTTAAACGAGACTCTGCGTCTTTAAACCAAGAAACAGATGGTTGGAATTTTGGTTGTAAGTGTAACCAACCTGCGAATAAAAAAATAGCAGAAACAAGACCAAGAAATACAGATCCTGTATATAAATCTTCATTAGTACGCATACCAACAGTATACCACCATTGATATACACCTGAAGTTGAAATATTAACAGGCCCTGTTGCTCCACCACGGGTAAAAGCTTCTACAGCGGGTTGCCCAAAATGTGGATCCCAAATAGCATGAGCAATCGGTCTAACATGAATAGGATCTGTAACCCATTGTTCAAAGTTACCTTGCCAAGCTACATGAAATAAATTACCTGAAGTCCATAAAAAAATGATAGCTAATTGTCCAAAATGTGAAGCAAAAATCTTTTGATATAGATTTTCTTCAGTCATTCCATCATGACTCTCAAAGTCGTGAGCAACAGCAAGTCCAAACCAGATACGACGAGTAGTCGGATCTTGTGCCAAGCCTTGGCTAAATTTCGGAAATAATTTTGTAGCCATAAAAAAGTTTACTTTTTATATAAGTGTTCTTAGCTCTTATCGAGCAAGACGTAACAGCAAAAAAATTTGCTTTTTTTAATTTTGCGATGTTCCAAGAAGAATCGGTAAGCAGTTCTTTGCGTATATTCTTCATGTCCGCTCCATTCATTCTTTATCAATCCCAGTGATTCCTTTTTTAAAAATCGGAAGAAAAAAAACCGCTGTAATTCCGGCAAAGACCGAAGAATGAATGTGTCACTTAGGCATATCGGACTCCGCTGCCTTTGTTAACACAGCAGAACCCGAGGGAAGTTATAACAAAAGGCACTACGCGGTAAGCACATAGTGTATCCACCTCCATCAGATATCACCCTAGGGCAAAAAGCAATGCAAGTTGTCCAGACTCCCTCGCCTTTGAGGAGGAAGTATAAGGTTTGCCAGTGCCAGAAAGCCCCTGCCTAGCAAAAAGAATAGCTCATTCAGTATTCATAGGAGACCTATTCATAATGGACAGAGTCGATTAATATAATAGGTATCATAATGGTAGAGTTTTGGTTACTAAATATTTGTATTAGTAAAAAAGAAATTAAGACACAAGTACTCTGTACTTGTCTTTATACAACCTTCAACTTTAAAAAGAAGCAGTGATTTACTGTGTGCTAGCGCTCTGTCGGCTTTTCGGTTCATTGGTCAGCGGTCCAAAGGGGTCCATGTGATTTATGTGTCTGCGAAGAGATGGCACATATAAGGTCGCATTCAGTCTTCTGCCTTTCTGTTCACTAGTGTAACTTAGTGAAAGCTTAAGACTAAGTACGCACTCCTAACCCCCTCTCACTGGGGGGCTTTTTTTTTAACCGAAGGGGGTTTTGTTCTGGTTTTTTTATTAAACCTTTGTCTTCATCTTTTTTAAAAAAGGTCTTCATTACCCCCCGGAGGGGGGTTGTCTTCTTTTTTAAAAAAGGGCTGCTTTTTTTTTAAAGCCGGAATCGCTTGCCGCAGCCTTCTCTTTTCTGTCGAAGAGGGGAGCGTCAGGCAACTCGATGAAGAAAACAAGAGGAAAAGGTCTATATTGTTCAACAGAATTCGAGCCTTTCGAAATCAAAAAATAGGTCTAGTTAAAATGATAAATCAAAACAGCGGAACTGCAAATCAACAAAAAGACGAGACATATCATGCATAAGACATCCATGTGAAACATTGTTTTTTCTATTGTAACTTTCAAAAAAAAGGAGTCAAGTTTTAAAGGAACAAAAACAACCCGGATTTTGTTTTGTGTCTTGCGTCTCTAACGAATAACTAATATGTTAGTCCCTTTGCTTTTGCTTTTTTTTCTTTATTTTGACGGCGTTGCTTTTGGTGCCCCTGCTTGGACTGGCGAGTGTTATAGCTGAGTGAGCGAGTGGGTTTTTAAAAAACCAGCATACGAACCGAAGCTTTTTTTTCAAAGCGCTCGCTGGCTCGCATTCTCCCCTTTTCGTTAGGCAGTTATAGCTTTTTGGCTGAAGCAACAACGAAGGCTTTCTTCTGTGGTTGGGTTGTGAACACCTAAAGCGGCTACTAGGACACAAGAAGACTCCATAGCAGTGCATTGTGCATTCCCTTGAATCTGTGAGCCCTAAGAAGAAGGGACTGGGTGTTCTTCCGGCAGGGTGAGGCGTTTCTAGCGACACCTATCCCACAGCTGTTTGCCTCGGTTTTTTACTGCTCCTTTTTTATTCCGGCAAAAGAAGACATTTGGTGCCATTTTTCTTCCGGTTCTTGCCTTTGGCACCAAATAAAAAAAAGCAATTGCCATCTCTTCTTTTTGAAAAACAGCACCAAATAAGAGGGTGCTTAGCTCTTTTTCTGGAGCTAAGCACCCTTTCCTTTAAGCAAGCGTAAGACTCTATCACAAACAAGCAGCTGTATACTACCCTTATCTGGAAAAGCCGAATAAAAAAAAGTTCAAAAAAGGCATAGAAAACTTTTATTACTATAAAAGAGCTTTGGACTATTACTATTTGGGCCGAGTCGGATTTGAACCAACGTAGGCAAAGCCAGCGGATTTACAATCCGCCCCCATTAACCACTCGGGCATCGACCCATTTTTAGGTTTTTATCATATCATAAAAACTAAAAATAAATATAGTTATATATTAACATTTATTTATTTTTAGTCAAATACAGGCAAGTCTAATGAATATGTAGATTAGATCCTTGGAGCTTCCACTTTTTTCTTTCCGGTCCAGTTACAATAAAATTTAGTCTCCTGTCCCTGTGACAAAGGAGAGTACTTGGTCACTTTCGAGCTTAACCATTTTTTAGCGTAACCCCTGTTTCAAACCAGTTATTGACACCTACAGGTTAAAAAAAGCAGGCATTATGCGCAAAGACGAAAGTATTCATTCAGTCTTCTTATTTGGTGCTATTTTTCAAAAAGAAGAGATGGCAATTGCTTTTTTTTTATTTGGTGCCAAAGGCAAGAACCGGAATAAAAACCCGCTTGATAAGTTCCAAAGTTACTTCCCCCGAAGCATCTCTGGTGTCGTAGGCACTGCTACCAACTCGGAGGCTTTATTCATCCGTCCACTAAATGAGCGGATGAATAAGGGTTAATCAGGCTTTTTTTAAAAAAGGCACAGAAATCATTGCTTTTTCTATGGCCTGAACAGTACGAGGTCGCCTTCTTTGTCCCCCCCCCACCCCTTTGCCTTTTTCTTGTTTTTAAAAACCGCATAGTGAATACGTTTTGCTGTAACTAAGCGGGTTTTAAAAACAAGAAAAAGGCGAGAAGGTGCCAGGTATTAACTGGGAGATAATCGGGAGCAGAACTGGACAAACGGCTGTAAACATAACAAATGTAAGCCAAAAGTCCAAATTAAAAAGCGGCGATGTAGGTTTTTATCTAAATGCATCTGTAAAACGTGTTACATAAAAATTATTAACGATAATTTGATATGTAGAATCGATACCTTTGTTTAATTTTTCGCGTACACGTGACATTATACGTGAAATAAAATATGCGTATGCTTGTTTATACGCTTTTTGTTGATAAAATTGAATCGTTTCTTGTTTAAATTCGTCTAATCTCGCGATTCTTAACTCATGTTCACGAACACAATTTTGAATTTCTTGTGTTGCTCTTACGACACCTTCTTCACGAATTTCTTTCGCTTTTTTCTTAGCTAGTTCTAATTGAGTACGAGCTTCCGCTAATTTTTGTTGGGCCTCAGCTGCTTTTAAATTAGCTTCTTGTAAATTATTCAAAATTGTTTTTTTACGATCTTCTAATAATGCAGTTAAATTTTGACCTACAAAAGTAACAACAACACCTACTACAACAGCTAAGTTAATAATATTTGTTTCAAAAATATCCGTATTAATCCCAAAACCATGCTCATGACCTAGAGGTAAATTTGTAATCCAATTCATATTTAAGAGATTTTATAATTTTAATTCCCCTTCTTCATTTTTTCATATTCGTTCTAATTTATTTAAATAAATGGTTATCCTGTGCTATTAATATTTTTTCTCTATAGAGCAATTCTTTTATTTTTATGTTTTATTGATTTATTAATGGCTTTAGATATTCTTCCTTTTAATTCTAGGGTCCTAGCCACTAAATAAACAAGCAAGTGAACACCTAGTGAATACCTGGCCTTAAGCCCCTAAACCCCCTAAACCCCGCTCCCGGGGTTTAGAGGGCTTCATTCATTCTTCCTTTTTTTTTTTAACCGAAGGGTAAACTCCCCCCCTATTTCTTCTGTCGAAGACATTTATTGCCATTTTTCAAAAAGAAGAGATGGCAATTGCTTTTTTTGAAAAACCGGAAGAAAAAGGCAAAGAAACCAAGGGAAAGGTGGAACAAGGAAGAAAGCCCTGTACACCTGGGAAAGGAATTATAGAAACAATGGAGAATATATCAATGAACAGTATTTCGGCCGGCGTAGTAGGTACTAGTCCGCCAAGCGTCGGGCCTCTATACTTACGGGTCAAGGTGACAGCAGCCCTAAGCACTCTGGCGACTGCTCCTATAGAGGCGTAGCTAGCGCAATACTTACAAAAAGCAGAGACCTAACCGACATCAAAATAGATAAAAACAAAAAAATAAATAGCTTATTAGATGAATAAGACTCGAATTATTTGTTTCTACCTTTTTTGTTGTTGATGACTATTAATCGACCTAAGGCCTGTATTTGCTCTTTAAACATTAGCCCCTCTTTTTAATTAGAGGTGAAAATAAATAAAACCTATATTAGAAATATGAAAAAAAGAAATCAGTAGTGTTTTTAAATCTTGTTCGTGAAAAATACATCTAAATAAGAAATATCTTTATTCTCCTTATTTGTTGAGTTTTAAAACGTTTCCATAGTGTAGTGGTGGTCGGCAAGAATGCGGGGCACTCTGCCTTTTATCCTGATATTTGTGCAGGGCTCACAAGAAAAATGAAACGCTGAGGCTTTCTTCTAGGCTGGGTGATTCCGGCTTGATGCAGTTCAGGCTGTTTTACTGCTGTACGGACTTGGGAGTGTTTTTCTAAGCGCCCCAAGGGCTATTGACAAAATTTTGTAACAGGTTCCTGGAGAATAAAGTCCATATTACCGGTTACGGTAGCCGTCGCTTTTCATTCTTCAGTAGAAACTAGTGCCGGTTCTGTGAGGGTCAGTTCTCCAGATGCGACAAGTTCCCGCTTTCTGTGCTGACGAGTAGCGGACAGTAATAGCAGCCCCTCAGTTATGAAAGGCCGAGATAGACTTGCTTTCATTATAAATTTCTTGGCACCTAAGGGAGAGCTACGATCCAAAGTGTACTTGCGTAACTACAAACTTTTATGACATATCAAAAAATTGATGTAGTGGTAAAGGGCTTATAATGCTCAAAAAGCTTCCTTTTAGCAAAGCTACATTTAATAATTATAAATATAAAGGCTTTTTTCAAATGCCTTGGATTCCATCAGTAAATCAACCAGTCAATTAGGCTTTCGTATTAATAATAGCTTGATTGACCGGTTGATTGAAAACTCTTTTCTTTATTATAGTTTTAGAAAAAAGTCGACAGAAGTAAGTTAGTTGGCCTGTAAAAGGGACCTACTTGTATACTTACTTCAATTAATAGTGAAAAATTAACCAGCAAATGGGTTAGCGAATAAAAGAGCTAATGCTACAACTAAACCATAAATAGTTAAAGATTCCATAAAAGCAAAACTTAATAATAAAGCACCACGGATTTTTCCTTCGGCTTCTGGTTGACGTGCAATACCTTCAACTGCATATCCAGCAGCTGTTCCTTGACCAAGACCTGGTCCAATAGCACCTAAACCAACAGCTAAACCAGCAGATAAAACAGAAGCAGCAGCAATAATAGGGTTCATATGTAATGTGTTTTTTTAAATCAATAGAATTATAACAACTTTATTATATTGTAAATATTTTTAGGAATAAAAGCAAACGCTTATTCTATAATCTCAATATTTAATTCTTTGAAATCTTTATTAAGGTCGGATTCATTCGAGTTGCCTTTCTTTTTATTCCTTTGTAAGTTCATTGATTCTTCGCCTTGTTCTAACCCCTTTTGTCTTTATAGCTTTTGTGCTTTTATAACTTAGAAGGGGCGAACGTCTGGATAAAACAACGGACGTTAGAAGGCATTGTTCAAAATATGAAAGCGTCTCAGTCAGTCATGCCTTCGTTTCTTGCCATCTCTTCTTATTTGGTGCCATTTTTCTTCCGGTTCGCAGAAATAAAAAAAAAGCAATTGCCATCTCTTCTTTTTGAAAAATGGCACCAAAGGTCTTCGACAGAAGAAAGGTCTTTTTTTGCCGGAATTAAAACAGAAGAAATAAGAAGAGATCGCAATTTGTAGCCAAAGTCAAGAACGGGAATAAAAAAAGCCACACAAGTGTCACTTAGTATAACAAAAGTGTTTACTACGTGTTACTTAGATGTTGACAAAGTGTCGGCACAAGAAGACTTAATACCACAGCGACTCTCAGGACTGACAGAATGCCCACCTCGTTTTGAGGTCTAGGTGCTTATTAACCTAGAAAGGGGTGAAGCCTTTGGAAGCAAAGCGTTGGATCAACTGCAAAGAGAGGTCACGGGATGCTATACATTCATTCTGCTTGCGCTTCTGATGTCAGCGAAAAAGGAATATATTTCCTATAATATCTTCTCCTTATAGAAGAGAAGTTTAAACTCCGAAAACATCTTTATCTTTAAAAGCAAAGGGAGGGAAGTTCAGCTATACCGAAATTATAGTAAATTTCATTGGTACTTCTTTTTTTAGTGTTCATCGAACCTTACTAGGTGTATTTATTATATTGATAATACGTGCGGGTATTATCGCTAAGAGGAATATTGAGTTTTTGGATCCTTGAATTCATTCTTTGCCTTTATTCTAGTAAGCTATCGTTTAGCGCGCTTTAACTAGCTCAGTGGCTGTGGCTCCTGTCTTGGGCTGGGAGTAGGCCTCATTCTTCTTGTGCCGTTGACCTTGTGTATCAGCTTAAAAAAAAGCCACACTAGTGAACCCTCAGCCCACCTCTCTTCAGCTTATGGTAAGGCATTGATTCTTCGGCCTTTTTATTCCGTTTCTTACCATCTCTTCTTTTTGAAAAATGGCAGTAAATGTCTTCTTTTGCTGGAATTAAAAAAGAAGAAATAAGAAGAGATGGCAATTGCTTTTTTTTATTTGGTGCCTTCGAAGAGATGGCAAGAACCGCAGCAATAAAAAGGATCGGTTTTTGTTCTGGCAAAGCGCACCCGGAATCCCTGGAGCCGTATTGACTAGGAAGCACCGGTGCCTTTTTATTCTGGAATAAAAAAGCACCGGTGCTTTTTGTCTCTTTTTTTTAAGGCTAGGACTACAAGCTATTCTTCTTGTGGAACAACGAGAGAAAAAGCAAGCAAATAATCCGATGCCTCACAAATAGGGAGAGCAAAAAAATAAAAGTTAATAAATTAACCTACAGAAATAATACGTGCTAAGAAGAATGACCACGTAGTCGCAATACCTCCAAGAAGATAGTGTGCAACACCTACAGCACGCCCTTGAGTAATACTAAGAGCACGCGGTTGAATAGCAGGAGCTACTTTTAATTTGTTATGTGCCCATACAATTGATTCGATTAATTCTTGCCAGTAACCACGGCCACTGAATAAGAACATAAGCGAAAACGCCCACACGAAATGTGCTCCTAAGAAAATTAAACCGTAAGCAGATAGAGCGCTACCATAACTAGAGATAACTTGGCTTGATTGAGCCCATAAGAAATCACGTAACCAGCCATTAATAGTATTAGCACTTTGTGCAAAGTTACCACCTGTAATATGTGAAACAGCGCCTGCTGTAGATACAGTACCCCAAACATCAGATTGCATTTTCCATGAGAAATGGAAAATAACAACTGAAATAGAATTATACATCCAAAACAATCCAAGGAAAACATGATCCCACGCTGATACTTGACATGTACCTCCACGACCTGGACCATCACAAGGGAAACGGAAGCCTAAGTTAGCTTTATCTGGAATAAGTCTAGAACTACGAGCAAATAAGACACCTTTTAATAGAATTAAAACCGTAACATGAATAGTAAAAGCATGAATATGATGAACAAGGAAATCAGACGTTCCTAGAGAAATAGGCATCATAGCTACTTTACCACCAACTGCAACTAAATCACCTCCCCAGCTAGCTGAAGTAGCAGCTAAAGCATTAGGAGCAGTGAAGCCAGGAGCTAAGAAATGAGTATTTTGAATCCATTGTGCAAAAACCGGTTGTAACTGAATGGCAGTGTCAGAGAACATATCTTGCGGACGGCCTAATGCACTCATAGTATCATTGTGAATATATAAACCAAAACTATGGAAGCCTAAGAAAATACATACCCAATTTAAATGAGAAATAATAGCATCACGGTGACGAATAACACGGTCTAATAAATTATTATAGTTATTAGTAGGATCGTAATCACGAACCATATAAATAGCTGCGTGAGCCCCAGCACCTACAATACAGAATCCACCAATCCAAGTATGATGTGTAAATAACGATAATTGTGTTGGGTAGTCTGTTGCAATATAAGGATATGGCGGCATAGAATACATATGATGCGCTACAATAATAGAAAGTGAACCAAATAAAGCTAAGTTAATAGCTAATTGAGCATGCCATGAAGTAGTTAAAATCTCATAAAGTCCAACGTGCCCTTCACCTGTGAATGGGCCACGGTGTGCCTCAAGGATTTCTTTCATGCTATGACCAATACCCCAGTTTGTTCTATACATATGCCCAGCTACTAAGAAAAGAACCGCGATAGCTACGTGGTGGTGAGCTGTGTCACTTAGCCACAGACCGCCAGTAACAGGGTTTAACCCACCTTTGAATGTTAAGAAATCACTGTAGTCACTCCAATTTAAAGTAAAGAAAGGAGCAATACCTTTAGCAAAACTTGGGTAAAGATCAGCCATAAGGCCTCGATTTAATAAGAAATCATGTGGTAATGGAATTTCTTTTGGATCTACACCAGCGTCTAAAAGCTTATTAATAGGTAAAGAAATGTGGATTTGATGTCCTGCCCATCCTAAACTTCCTAAACCTAAAAGACCAGCTAAATGGTGGTTTAGCATTGATTCTACATTTTGGAACCATTCTAATTTAGGCGCTGCTTTATGATAATGGAACCAACCAGCAAAAAACATAGCTAAGGCCATAACAAGACCACCAATAGCTGTCGTATATAATTGTAATTCACTTGTAATACCACTAGCACGCCATAATTGGAAAAATCCTGATGTGATTTGAATACCTTGGAAACCACCGCCAACGTCACCATTTAAAATTTCTTGTCCTACAATAGGCCATACTACTTGAGCACTTGGTTTAATATGAATTGGATCACTTAACCACGCTTCGTAGTTAGAAAAACGAGCTCCGTGAAAATACATACCACTTAGCCAAATAAAGATAACGCCTAATTGACCAAAATGAGCACTAAATACTTTTCTAGAAATATCTTCTAAGTCACTTGTATGTGTATCAAAATCATGTGCATCTGCATGAAGATTCCAAATCCATGTCGTAGTATTTGGTCCTTTGGCTAACGTACGTGAAAAATGTCCTGGTTTAGCCCAACGCTCAAAACTCGTTTCTACTGGATTGCGATCAACCGCAATTTTACTTTTTTTTAGCTCTGGAGAACTAATTGTCATGGAAAATCTCCCAATTTTTTAATTTACTATCTTAATAATGTGTGATTTCGTGCTTTGCTAAAGTCTAATGCTTCTTTTTTTTGTTTTGATTCTTCTGTCCTCCGGACCCAAGAATAGCCAGTATTTGAACCACCTCTTGATTCTCGCAAATCTGGGCAAAGAAGGATCTCAATGGAGCGACGCTCTTACAAATGAGGATACCTTTTGTACATTTTAATTAGTAAATTGTAGACAAAATTTTTATTTATACATATTAATTTTGGAATTTTCGAGAAAAAAAGCTTGTTTAGGGAATCAGCCTCGGAACTAGTCGTTATGTTTATGCCGGCTTTTTATTCCGGTTCGAAGAAATAAGAAGAGATGGCAATTGCTTTTTTTTATTTGGTGCCTTCGAAGAGATGGCAAGAACCGGAATAAAAAGCCGGCACCAAATGTCTTCTATTAGGCACCAACTAAGGGACAAAAACTGCTGTTTTGCTGGGTCGTAGGTCCTACACCGAGCAAGGCTCGGCCCCTCCATTTTTGTTGAGTTGAGCGTCATTCATTTGTGTGAACACGGAGCTAAGTTATACCTATCCCCCATCGGCAAGCGAAGCAGCCCTTCGGTAAAAAAAAAACAAAACAAAAAGACCCGCCCCCTTTGTCTGCGACATGGGGGGAGGCTGCTTCTTTTTTTTTTACCGAAGGGTAAATAGCGGAAAATAGGTGTTATTCAAAGAATGAATGCCCAGCAGAGCAGCCCCAGATAGGGGGTAATCCCCCGACGGGGGGCTAAACAAAAGCCCTTCGAACGCGATAGATCTCTTGTTTTTTAAGTGGCTCAATTCAGTTATTCCCTTCGTCAGTCTTCAAAAGAACAAGGCATTCAGTTTTCTGCCCTAGCGAAGCGCTTAAATGAACACCTTTGTTACATCTCTTTGTTACAATAATTTACACTTGGCTTGAACATTTTCTCAGCAGTTCCCGGTGTTTTAAACCCCCCCCGTTGTCTTCGACAGCGCGGGAAAAGGGGCCAAATGTTCACTCGGGAGGGGTTGACTTATTGTAACTGACGATTAACGTAAGTGTTCAACTCGGGCACAAACATGCACAGGGGTAACGGAGGTGTTCTTCAGTTTACAAGGCACTTTTTTGCCTTTTTAAAAAGGAGGGGAGGGGGGCAGTCCATGCAACACTGTGCTAACAAACAAGGCGCATATAATCGGCGATAAAGTGCTGGTACCAGAAATCAGCTGCGCCTTAAGAGCTAAACAAACAAAAAAGACTAGGAACGAGAACGCCTGTATTAGGTGCTAGCTAAAAAATAAAAAAAACATTTAATTTTATAATAATTGATTTTTTTATTGTTTCAAGTTGTTTTATTTCCTGCTTTTTTTTATTTTTTGACCTGTCGGCGCTTACGCTTTATTGCTTTCTTTAGCTAAGGGCTTAGCGCAGTTTCCCCTTAGTAACATTCCCCCCCCGAGAGGGGTGCAAGGGGATCACAAGCAAACGCGAGGAGAAGAAGGACCGTGGCATTCAGTCTTTTAGCATTTATACACCCCTTGTCCCATCTCGGGAAGGAGGGGCTATAGTTTCTTTAGTTCCACTAAGTTACCCAGTTGATAGGAAAGCGTTTATAGTTATATCTATCCACCAGCGACTCCGGGGGGGGCCGCAAAGCAGCTGCGGTTTTTGTCCCGAAGGGTAAAGCCCCCCCGCCTTTGTTGTCGAAGATAGGGGGGCGGCTTCGCTGAAGAGAGGGGCCTGTACCAGAATCGCAGGTCTTCGACTAGCATATGGTAAGGCAAACTCAACCAAGAAGAATGCAACCCTTTGTGGGCCGGTTTTTTTCAAACCAGCCCACGGCAAAAACCTAAGTAAGGTATAACTAGAGGGGGCTGCTCCTGGACCTTTTCTTTCCCCCCTCCGGGGGGGAAAGAAAATGTAATAAAGAGCCGTATCTTACCGAAGAAACGCTAGCCCTTGCCCCCGCAAGGGGGCAGGGGGTGTATAAATACCAAGAAGAGTTGTGGATTCTTGTATCCAACGATTGTCGAAGAAAAAACCTTCTTCTTTTGAAGAATGGTATTCAGAAGCTTTTCTTCTTAGCCATCACACGACGAAAGTAACCGAGAGGACAGAATGGACAGAATAATAAAGTCTTTCTTCTTGGGACTCGGGGGCCGTCGAAGAAGACACGGTATCAAAAATTAAAAAAGATGAAGACACCCCATCCACAAGAAGGTATACCGAATCACAAGAATGACTGAATGCATGACCGGAATACTCAGATTAAAAAAAAATTAATAAAAATGTCTAAATATTTTCTCTATTATTCTCAGCTAATATTCTTTCTGACTAAAAGTGACAAGCATGAACCTAATTTAGAAGTAACTAAGAACGCAGCTTTAACTCTTCTAGTTTTTTATTTAAACAATCAGCGCGTAAAGCTTTTTTTAATTTATTCTTTAATACTTTTAAATTATGTTTTTCTATTAAAAATTTTCGATTATGTTGACGCATACTTATTAAATTGAGAGTATTTAATGAAATTTCATCTGAAGGAGCTTTTTTCTTTTCATGTAATATAATATCAAGTTGATTTTTCATGGCATTTGTTGTTTGCGGAGATTCTAGGGCCTTCGCTGTTTGGTTAGAAGGAGAAAAAGAATTAATAATGTCTTCTTTTTGGTATGGCAATAAAAAAGGTAATTGGATCGGAGCTAGGCGAAGATAATCACCCGGCCAGATAATATCCCCTATATCGGGAATATGTAACATATTTTTTTGTGAGAATTTTCTTTTTGGTACATAAACATAATAACGTAAGCGTTTCACTAGGCGACTAGCTCGACGTTGAATTCGCTCAGTTTGACTTTGATTTAAAATCGAGCTTTTATCTTTAGCTACTTTTTGTTGATTTTTTGCTCCTCCTTTTTCAAGAAAGGCATCGAAGACCCCATTGCTAGCCTCACCACCCGAATTAGGCACCTGTTCGAAGGATGAAAAGCCATTTTCTTTGTCTGTAGCGCCGCGTCCATTAGTGTCAACAGGACTTGTTTTAGCGCTGGTTCCCGTAAGTTGTGCGTTTGCACCGGTATTGTTATCAGCTAAAGACTTAAATCCCTGACGTCGTGAGTCTTCCGTTGACGAGATCGAATAATCAAGAGGAAATCCACGTGATTTCCAATTTTCTAAATTCAGAAGATACGTTTTACTATTCGCCCCTAAAATCGTTTGAGTCGGGGAAGGCGTTTCTTGTCCAAGACTTAATGCTAACCCACCCGGAATAAAATTTCCATCATTAGTCGTTAGTTCAGTATTCGTTTTATAAGCCGATAAAGGTCTCCAAGTTAACATATCGCCTAAAAATTTAACACGACGTGGAAACGCCTTCATAGCTTTAAACGCTGAGCGTACTCTATAATAACGGGTAGGAAACGGACGTCTACGAAATGTAAATTCAAGTCCCACTGTTTTGGAATTATCCATTCCCGAAATATTGTCATTCCGTTTTCGGAATAAGTATTCGCGAATATTCGCTTTTATTGATCGCATTTTAAAAATATTTGCTTCTAAATCTAAATAACGAGAGTCTGTATCTCGAGCTGAAAAACGTCTATTTGCTATATATGGATAGCTCATTGGTAAATATTCTTGAATTAATGTTCCAGAAAAATGTGGAAAATCTCTTGGACTTTGTTTTTCCCAATTAAAGGCTTCTTTCATCATAGAATATTTCGATAAACGACGCCCTTGCTTAAGGGTTTCAAGTTTCTTAACATTCATTTGTTGAGTATTTAACGAACGGGATCCTTCAAATGGAGAGCCTTCTTCGGTACCAACGGCACGAAACGAAGCGAATCCACTCGGAGTTAAAGATTTTAATCCTTTAAATTTAAAGCGTCGCCACCCCAATGGAGCGTGTCCTAAATGCCCTATAGAAAAAGCTTGATCCATCGCAAACGGAGCAAAAGTCGTTTTAAATTCATTAGTAGCTATTGAAAGATAGTCAATAGGCATATGAGTAAACAGCAAAGGCTCTTTTAGTTTAATTTTTTCCTGACTATCGTTTTCCTTTTGTTCCTTCGCCCCTACACTACCCGCCGGTAGAGAAGATGTGGGGCTTTTCAGAGATACACCCGGCGACTTCGCTAATCCGGTAAATAAAATGTCACTTTGCGATTCATAACCAGCATTTCGACGAGATAATAATTTATTTGTTATTACAAATTTTCTTAAAGATTCATCCCACCCCGCATAAAAAGGCAAAGGATTCACTGGAACGAGAAATGGCGGTTGTATTGTAGTTCGATTAGTTTGACAAAGTGTCGTCTCTCTGTCACAAGTTTGCTGGGCAGGCAACCCAACCTCGGCAATTTTTGATAGATTATTAGTTAAAGACCCAGCTAATTTTGGCGAATTTAATTCAACGGCTTGAGTATCTCCAAAATCCACACTATTCATTTGTAAACTATTGGCTGTTATATTTTTAGATCTATCAGCCACCGAAGTAAGTAAACGATTCGGTAAATATTTTTCAAATAACCAACGTTGATAATAAAGTGTTAAGCCTAATTCTTTTGCTCGTTTTCTAAGAACTTTCTCTTTTGCTTTACCCATTGAAAACATTCGACGATTTTGGCGTATTTTTTTAGTACGACGTTTTCGTTTTCGATTTAATTTTCTAGTTTGTTTTAATTTTTTATTCCGTTTGGTTTTTGAAAGTTGACGGCGGGTTTTTAAATCATAATTATCAAAATAAAAGTAACGATCGGCTTCCACTATATTCGTGTTGTGTTCTTCTTGGTTTTTTGATATGTTCCGCCTAAAGAATGAATACCTAGTTCCTTTCTCGGGGGGCTGTTCCAGAATAGCTGGTCTTCGATCGAGCGGGTTTCTTCCCTCTGGCACTCGCGTCGAAGACTGACTTACTGAATCAATAGGACCGAAGGCACCATTTCGTGTAGGATCTAGAGTATTTGAATAATAAAGAGCTTTTTGTAATTCTTGGATTTTAGCAAGTGCTAATAGTTTTAATTGAGTCTTTTGTTCATTATTAACAAATCCAGTATTTAATAGTTTTTGATATTTTTTAAATAGTTGAAGTTTTTGTTTTGCTTCTTTTTTCTTCATTAATAAACGAGAACGGATCGTTTTCGCCGAACGAATAGGTACGCCACGAGTTAAATGAATAGTTCGACGTTTTTTATGCGATTTTTTTTTCCAATTTGAGATATTTTCAATCACATCCTTTTTACCAAAGCCTGTAAAAATCCAACGGGAGTCGTTTCTTGTGGAAGCCTGAATAACTGAAGAGCCTGGATTAGGGGCATCAGTTTTATTCCCAGAAAACTCAGCAGAAATCGAATACCCGGCATCAAAGGTATCCTCTCGAAATGTAGGGCGAATACTTTGGAATAAATTTTTAATACCCAGCGGTCTCGCTAATGGTATTGAAAGTTGAGAATACTGATTACTCTCTTTCTGCGAATTTAAATAATTAGGATTTAATTTATCAAAAATAGTATTTAAATTACTCTTTTTCCAATCAATCAAAAACTTTCGCGTTTTTTTGATAAAATAAGAATTTCCTAATTTACCATTACCTGTTAATTCCACAGAATCTAAGCTTTTTTCATTGATTGAACTATTAGACAGGACTTCTTTTGTTTGTTCAATGGCAGTTTGGTATACAGTGGATTGGTTTAAACTAAGCGAATCAGTTCCATCTTGTGGGATTTGTGTTTTGGCATCGAAACCTGAAGATACCTGTGCTTTGCGCCCTTTAGCCAACCCCTTTAGGTGTAACGACCAAAGTGGATTAGTGCTGGTTGGGTCAGTTTTGCCAGCATCGAAGCCTGAACCGCTATCGGCTCCATTCGAACCAGGGAAGGATTTAAAAAGATTTGACTTACTATCTGTTGCAGTCCTGTCGCCGCCAAACCCCCCCGTTGTCGAAGACAAAGGGGCTGCTCCAGAATCGCTGGTCTTCGACAGCCCCGGAACCGCGGATGAAGACAAGCCACCAATATTAGAATTTAAATTAGCCGAAGGCCCCATAGCCCCAGCTAATCTTTTTTTACGTTTCTCTTGCGCGCCAAAACTAAATTTTTTTCGTAAAAGTTTACGACGATTCGAAGTTCGTTTTATTCTTGAACGCTTCTTTTTATGCCAATCGGTGTAATAATGTTTTTTAGTTTTTAAAATTAAAGTAAAAGGAGCTTCGAAAATATTTAAAGGCGAGCTTTTGGGCAAGACTGCATTCGTTCGTTTGCTAGTGATCGAATCTAAGCCGCTTTCAAGCTGTGAAGCTAAAAACGCTGAGTTAGGATTAATGTCAGTTTTCGAAATAGCTCTTAATAAACCTTTTCTTATAGAAGTGGGAATAACAGAAGAACTGCTAGGTGTTTTGTTGAAATCGGAATCGGAATTGTTGGCTCCTGTTCTTGTAGTACGCCAGTCATGTTGAAGACTGAATGTATTAGCATTTCCGGCAAACCATTTTTTAAAGAATTTTATTTTATTTTTTAATTTGACTTTTTTTCGTTCGTACTGAGATATCACAAATAAAAACGATTCTCGCATTGAAGATTTATTGTTAATGCTATTTTCTTCATAAAATTCCATATATTTTTTATTAAAAGCCATCTTTTTTAAAAATTGATACGCGATAGGTGCACGGAAATTATTATCATTTTGCGTTTTATTGACAAATGAAGAATCCCCTCCTTTATAATCAGCTTCGCTTTGCTGTGCCGGTTCGGGCATCAAACCGGCTCGGCCAGTAGGTTGCTCCAAGACAAAAACCGAGCTTATTTTTTGGCTAGAGCTCGCTAATTCTTCATGTTCAATGGCTCCGTTGAAAGATTCTTTAGCTGAATCATTATATAAATTTTGATCAAATTTTAGAATGGATTGCATTCCTTGATTGGGTGTCATTGCAAATAAATGACGGATTTTTTTAAATGTTCCTTGAAATTGTTGATTATAAATTTTATTACTAAAACTTTTAACATTGTTTTGATTTTCTTTAACGTTATCTAATTGGTCAAAACCTTGCACTTTTGGTTCCAATGATGAATCCAGTTGCACTGGCATTATAGCGTCGAGTGCCTTCGTCTGTGAACCCCTTTGGGGTAATCCGGCATCCCTGCCGGTGTTAAGACCAGTCTCTGCGCTGTAGTTAGCACTTTTTTGATTGACATTATTATACCAGCGCAATGTATTATAATGTTCTAATAAAAGAAAACGTCGTAAATGTAGTAAATGTTCTTCTTTTTTTGTTAAAAAATGAGCTTTTGGTTGACGATTTATAAAAAAATCAATATCGCGTTCCATTAAAAACCTATTTAATGGAGCATAATAATTATGTAACATTACATCTTTATGAATAATGCGTCGACAACGTTGAGCTTTTTTACTTTGTAAAGAATAAAGATGGGTCGGACGAACTATTTCTAAATTCATGTTTTGAATATTTTTCGACGTTTCAAGTCGTCCCATGTCCAGACCTACTTGCGGAGCGCTTGCGCGTACAACGCCGTCTGACGTTCCGCGTAAGGTACTTAGCTGGTCATTAGGTGCCGGTGTGAACGCTACTCTATTTGTCAGCGCTGTCGAAGACAACCCTCCTCTGGGCGGCTGCTCCGCTGATGAAAACAAAGGTGGCAATATCGCTACACGCGGAACTTTAGGCCCAAATCTCCGTGTTTTTTTATTAGGTCGAATGGTCTTTTGCCAACGACGCGTCGGTTTATAATAATAAAAAAAGCGTTTTAGAAAGGTTTTGAAATATGGAGAAGGATTATTAATTTCCATTTTTCTAAATAATTTAACTCCATAACCATAATATTGCAATTTACGTCGAAAAATATCTTCTTTTTCAAGAGTTAGCTTTATTGGATGTACCAGGTTTTGGGTTTTACTAAAAATGAAACCTAAGTTTGCTCCCGATTCCTGTTTAAAAAACGGCATCGAAGCCAGCGGCTGTTTTTCTTGGCTCCCGTTTGATTCAGCGATGCTTCTAGGTTGGTTTTCAATCTTCTGTGAACCTCGCAGAACATCTGCTTCTTTGCTGGCTTGATTTTGTCTTGACAAGGGCTTAAGAATGCTTGAATGCTGTGATTGTTTTGACGGCATTAATTCCGATAGAAAACCACGATATCTTAATATTTGTAAATCTTTTTTTGATAATTTTTTTCTAAAACGATGTTCCGGAACCGAGAAAGCACCCGCTCCTGGCCATTTAGTAGCCTGTGAGTTTTCACTCATGCTTCTTGGGGAGCTTACCGAACCGAAGGCATTCTTCTTGCCCGAGCCATAGTCATCCCCTACGAACCGAAGGACCTTTTTAAAAACCTTTTGTAAATTAATTGCGTTGTCTGGGGATAAGTCTGTTGTGTTCCGTCCTGCGGCTGATGTTCGCAATGTTCGGCCAGTTTCGGCTGAATTGGATTCAGGCATTGAACTCGATAGAAAATTTTGACGTTTCCATCTTTTTGAATAAATAGGTTTTTGTAATTCTTTAGCAATGATACGTAGAGTATTTTTTTGTAAATTTAATCTAGTATTTTCCGGAATACGTCTCCCAGATTCTATACGTATTGTTTGGCTTTCGCTTGAAAGATTTAATGGAATAGCTGCCGTTTCAAAAAATGGGGATGCCCCGACACCTACAATTGAATCTCTAATGGGAAAAGATCTTCCGGTTCCTGAAGAACTACGAGTTGTTACTTTACGAACAAATTTACGTAAAGCAGAATTTCTTTGTTTATCGGAACTCGAACTGAAAAAACGAGCCGTTCCTATGCCGGTTTTCAAAAAAGGACCAGAGTATGAGGGGTTAGTACCGGTTATATTATAGGTTAAATCTGTTGAGGATGGCGAAATTGTAGGAAGGTCCCCACTGGCAGATAGTGAAACTTTTTTATCTTTCAGGTTGAAGAGTGACTTCGTTACTGAATTACTAGGATTAAGATCATGAAAACTTGGATGATAATAATATTGATATAGCAGATCAAAAAATTCTAAGCGAATAACTCTTTCATTTTTTAATCGTTTGGATAATAAAGATTTTTTAAGCATGCCTACTAAAGGAGCAGGTATTAATCGATAACGAATTTCATGGGATCTTTTTTTTCGTTTATACCAAAATCTGTCAAAGCCATAGTTCGTATCTTCGATTGTTAGTAAATCGTATGTGTTTCCAGTTGTTCCAGCACCATCATATAAAACGGTATCTAATGAGCGATAATTTTTTAAACGTCGATTCCACCTTTCTCGACTCGAATGTCTAAATCGATTTTGTCGTGTATTATAATCTGAAGGCGTTGTATTTATAAAAGAAGATTCTAAAAAGACTTTATGTTGTAATAATACATCATTATTTACTAATCCTAAAGGATTCATTAGAATATAATCTAACCCATAATACGGAATACTACAAATAGCAAAAATCATAGTTATATATAAAAAAAGAAATTTAATTCGTTTAGCTGTTTGTGTATAAAAATCGCGAGGCCACGTAGATAAAACCCATAAGTATAAACGATAAAAAGGTTCTTCAAACAACCAATAAGTGAATTTTAATAAACTTAAACTTCCAACAAAAATTCCTAATATATACATGCTATGAATAGCTAAAAACTCCATATAATTTGAAGCAGGAAATCCTTCAAAAGATGTCGCGGAAGAGCGTAGAGAAATATTTCCAATAAATGGATAAATATTGCTTTGTTCCGTAAACGCTAGTAAAAAGTTTAACCAAAACATTTTAGTTGTTGAATTATACGAATTTTTGAATTCTTTAGCAGGTTTACTTTGTAAAAAAGCGGGAAGCCGTCTAGATAAAAAGTTTGAAAATAGTTTTGGAGGCCATGAACTTATTTTGATAGGTGTGGCAGACGGACTTGTTTCTAGAAATAAATCATAAAAATAACGAATAATTAAAATAAATCCTAAAAAATAGCGTAATATATCAAAAGATAACCATGGGATTAATAAAAAACGCCAACCAAAAATGATGCTACTTAACCAAAAAACATTTCCGAAAATAGTTCCTAAGCCCGAAACAAAACCGGCTAAAGTTCCTTGAAAAATAAAGCGGCGTAAAGTTATAAAATGAGCGGTTGATGTTGGCAGAAATAAAAAGAAACTATTTAAAAATCCTATCATAAAACGCTCAATCAATGCTGGAATCTGTAGAGTCCCATTAGTTAAGTTAGTATTTTGCTCTGTCCTGCTAAATTCTTTCAAGCTTTCTGAATTCTCAGCTAATCTCCCCAAATTCGTGAGCTCGGGATTTAAATTAATAAAGCCATTGACTTGGTTTATATTTATCGCCGTTTCCGCTACGCTGCTGGGGTTTTGAGCGCCATTCTTCGAAAGAAAAGACAAAAAATTATTACTAGAAATATTTAATCTAGATAATGCATTGGGAAAATCTGGAGTGTCTAGTAAATTAATCCCTGGTTGAGCCCCCCCAGAAGGGGGCAAGGGCATAGAAGAAATTCCTGGATGAGCATTAGTAAATTGGTTAAATAATCCCGATCCAATAATCGATATTTCAGAAATCATGGCATTTGAAATATCAGGCACTAATATGGGCCAACTCCAAATCGTTTGTAACCATTGAAAATTAAAAAAATTATTAGTATTAACCACAAAATAGGTTAATAAATTACCAAAATCATTATATGAACCTGCTGCGCCTAAGCCCCGTTCAGGGCTACCGCCACCTAACCCCCCCGTAGTGGAAGACATTATAATATTATTAACATTAAAACTAGCATCTGTTTCAACTAATTGATGCAAAATTTCAACATAATCTTTAGCTCCTGTTAAAAAACTCATAATAAAGTTTAAAAGGCAAAATCAGTCAATATTATTCAAATAGTTATTTCTATACTTTAATTGGTATTAGTTTTAGTGTTCCCATTGGAAAAAACAGGCTCTTTATGTATTTGAATACCTAAAAAAAAGCAGGCCTTTTCTAGGCAAAAGAAGGGATCGCTAATGAAAAGTTAACTCACGATCTAACCCGACCAAAATAACTTGAGTTTTAAGTTTTGGTCGATAGTAAATGCACTCTGTGCCTTAATCGTGATAAAGTATTCACCTAGACCTTACGCCTATTTTTCTATTTATTCTTCTGAATGTTCGCCATTCAATTCGTCTGGTGGTGGCATTTATTGTTCTTGGTGACGAAGAAGAAAGGCTTCTGTCTTAGCGCGTATCATTTGCTAAGCTCCAACGGCACAAGAAGAATTAACAAGTACCTTTGCCTTTTTCGAAACCGAGAGGGGGCTGGGTATCGCAAAAAGGCTTTTTTCTATCTGCCCACCTACGAACCCAAGAAGTAACTCCGATTCTGCTGGCCTAGCTAAGAGCACCTAGCTAGATCAGCGCCTCATAAGCACCCCCTCTCAGTTTCCAAGAAGGCGTCCCCTTTTAATTCCGGTGGTCTTCTTTTGCCGGAATTAAAAAAGAAGAAATAAGAAGCATTTTGCCTTTTTATTCCGGCAAAGGTTGTCTTCATAAGCGGTTTTTAAAAAAGAGGGGGGCTGCTCCTTTTTTAAAAAGAGGAGTTTTTTACTGCGCCAGTGCAAAGCAATTGCCATCTCTTCTTATTTCTTCTTTTTTATTCCGGTTCTTGCCTTTGGCTACAAATAAGAAGACATTTCTTCTGTGGAAGACCTTTGGTGCCAAAGGCAAGAACCGGAATAAAAAAAAAACACCAAATAAGGAGGTTTAAAACAAAAACCGCTGTTATTCATTCTTACCCCCCCCCCGGGGGGGGTTAGGGCATCGCTACAAAAAAGTTCAGGGAAGGCATGAATCGCGACCAAGAAGGCTCGCAGCCATTAATCAGAAGAAGTGAATGGACAAAAAAACCTAGGAATACCAAAACCACTAAAGGAAGCGAAATAAGTTAATTATGGGGGTTTCATTTTTTATGTTTCTTTATTTTTAGCTCTTTCGCCGCTGGCTCCCTATAGGAGACCATTCGGCTGCCTAAAAATCAAAGGCAATCGCGGATTCTGGATGCTGAGTCCTGTGAGGTCCGGCTGTGTAGGTGCCTTCTTTTTGGTCTGTTCGCAGGGCAGCAGCTAGGGATAACACCGGCTGTTCTGTTAGTATTTCCTGTCTCTGCTTGTTGCCTTTTACCCCCCCCGTCTTCGACAAGTGGGGGGTGCAGCTCCAGAATCGCTGGGAAAAGCTAAAAAGAGACATTTAATAGAAAAACCCACTATCTATTGACAAAAAACATCTGTTCTTTCGTATGTCCATTTTTTAATTTTTAAAGCCCTCTTTTCATTTCTTTTTTTTATCTTAGTTTTGTGAAGGATTTTCTGTTATAAAGTAAAAAATAAATTTAGGCGCTCTGGAGACTCTTTTCCACTAAGTTTTTTTGTGTCGTTAATTCAACTATACATATTTTATTATTGGTTTATGTCCCTTTTATACGAGGGGCTTAAGCCCTCTTAGGGGCTCCTGATATAGGCCTTAACCATCGTATCTGCGGCGGGGCTATTGTACCAAGAGAAACGAATTGATACTGGAATTTGGATTTAATGCCAGGATTGTATCCGGTGTCTTCGCCTTCTTCTGTTGAAGAATGTGTCCCTTTTTGTGCTGGTTTTAAAAAAAGCCACACTCAGTTACAATTGTGAACACTGACCTTTTTACAGCGGTTTTTTAAAAGGACTACTTCTTTATTTGTTGCCATTTTTCAAAAAGAAGAGATGGCAATTGCTTTTTTTTGAAAAACCGGAATAAAAAAGGGCAAATAAAGGCCGGGTTCACAGAAGAATGAAACGCCTTGCCCAAAAAAATAACATAGTAGAAAAACTCAAAAAACACTGGAAAAAGGGCAGCAGATAGAAGTGTTATCTTATTTTATGATAAGAAAGTCTAAATCTTTTATAATGTTAAATCTAAGACAATAAATTCTATATTTCCTTTTGAACTCCAAGAGAGTTACGAATAAGGGCAATCTAGTAAAAAGAAACTAGAATAATTTTTATTAATTTTATAAAGTAAAATTAAAGAAATGAAAAACTCGTATGTTTTTATGTATTAGTTACATTCAGTTTCACAAAGGGACGCAAAAATTAAATGTTGACTAAAATCGATTCTTATGCTCTTTAAGGATAACAATTTTTTTTTCTCTTACAATAATTTATTTGTTTTACTTTTTTGCATTGACTATAGTTTTCTTATAAGGTACTTTTTTGTTGATTCTGGAGTATGAGTGCATAGGACGGTGGGCAAAAGGAGGCTACTGGCTCTTTGCTCACGATAGCTGCATTCGAAGAATAGCGGTGACTTGGCTTTGTTGCGAATACCTGCTAATTTTTCTTGTTTTACCAAGCCTCTAGCTCACTATAGCACACAAAGAATAACAGCATACAGAAGAATGGCGTTAGTCTTTGTGTGTTAAACTTTCCTTGACATTTTCTGGAAAAATATGTAAAGGAGCAGCCCCAGCGATTCCCCGAGGTTTAACCCCCCCCTTGTCGAAGACGAGGGGAGTCAAAGGGGGTTTTATTCTTCGCTCTTTTTTATTCCGGTTCTTGCCATCTCTTCTTTTTGAAAAATGGCACCAAAGGTCTTCTAAAAAAAGAAGAAATAAGAAGAGATGGCAATTGCTTTTTTTTGAAAAACCGGAATATTTCTATTTCTTCGAAGGCCGCTGTAATTCCGGCAAAGACCGAAGAATGAATGACAAAGGGAGGGCGACTTTTTTTTGGGAGTGGCTCCACTCTTCGAATGCATTTTTGGGGCTGAGGCACAAGAAGACTGGCTACACCTCCCGCGGGGGGGCCATGCCAGGTGGGCCTATTTTTTTTTTTAAACCAAAGGGCTGCTTTGCTTTTTTAAAAAAGGCACACCAGTCATTAACAAGAATGAATGTGCATCCCCCACGTTTCTATAGGGGTTTCGATCCTTATTTTGACAGAATAGATAAAAAAATAAATAATTTAAAACTTTTTAATTATTTGTACCATTAGTAATGGAATTTATTAAATAAATGAGTTTGTACAAGTGAGCGTAAATCTTTTTATTAACACCTTTCGGTGTAATAAAAAGATTTACACATAAATAAAAAAATTCACAAATTAACCGTTGATTGCTGGAGCTTGAGAGCTAGCTAAATCTAGAGGGAAGTTGTGAGCGTTACGTTCGTGCATAACTTCCATACCTAAGTTAGCACGGTTGATGATATCAGCCCAAGTATTTAATACACGACCTTGTGAATCAACAATTGATTGGTTGAAGTTGAAACCATTTAAGTTGAAAGCCATTGTAGAAATACCTAAAGAAGTGAACCAAATACCGATAACTGGCCAAGCAGCTAAGAAGAAGTGTAATGAACGAGAGTTGTTGAAAGAAGCATATTGGAAAATAAGACGACCAAAGTAACCATGAGCAGCTACGATGTTATAAGTTTCCTCTTCTTGACCGAATTTGTAACCAGCGTTTGCTGATTCATTTTCAGTTGTTTCACGAATTAAAGAAGAAGTTACTAATGAACCGTGCATAGCAGAGAATAATGAACCACCGAATACACCAGCAACACCTAACATGTGGAATGGGTGCATAAGAATGTTATGCTCAGCTTGGAATACGATCATGAAGTTAAATGTACCTGAAATACCTAATGGCATCCCGTCAGAGAATGAACCTTGTCCGATTGGATAGATAATGAATACAGCAGTAGCTGCAGCAACTGGAGCTGAGTAAGCTACAGCGATCCAAGGACGCATACCTAAACGGTATGAAAGTTCCCATTCACGACCCATATAGCAGCAAACACCTAAGAAGAAATGGCAAACAATTAATTGGTAAGGACCACCGTTGTATAACCACTCGTCTAAAGAAGCAGCTTCCCAAATTGGGTAGAAGTGAAGACCGATAGCATTAGAAGTAGGAATTACAGCACCAGAAATGATGTTGTTTCCGTATAATAAAGAACCGCTAACTGGTTCACGAATACCATCGATGTCTACTGGAGGAGCAGCGATAAAAGCAATAATGAATACAGAAGCAGCTGTTAATAATGTAGGAATCATAATAACACCAAACCAACCGATGTATAAACGGTTTTCTGTAGAAGTAATCCACTCACAAAAACGAGCCCACAGGCTAGAATTTTCACGTCTTTCAAGAATAGCTGTCATATTAATTTTCAAGTGTAATTTTTAAAATTCTCCGTATTCAAGTTTTAAATAAACCTGGTATAAAAATTTTACAATAAATTCAACTATAAAGTCAAGGAGTGAATTTCGAAAAAAACAGGGTGAATTTAATTAAAGTTAGAAAAGGCAAGCTGTGGCTGGTTTTTTTGTCCCTATGTTAAGACAAAGCACCTGGTAGGTCTTTTTGTGTGTGGATTACTTCTACAAAAAACCGTTGTGCGAGAAAGCAGGGCGCTGAATATGCACCCCTGTCGGGGTAGTGTATAGGGATTCCTTGATAAGAGTGCCTCTCCAGCTAATGAGAGAAGCCGAGGACCTACCTCTTTTCGAGTGGCAAAGCCAACTCGACAAAGGAAACTTTGGGGTGGACAATAGCATGAAGTACCGTGACGCAGGCTGAACAGAGTCGGCAGGTAACGGGCGAGGCGAAGTAATAAGTATAAGACAATTAAGTCGAATTTGAATTGCGGCTAGCTTTTTCAGGGCTAAACGACAGAAGGGTTGGAGACTGTTTATCTTTTGCGCCTGGTGGAAGGGTCTAAGCTCCTAGTACTTAGAATCGGTTGGTACTGGATTAGCCGGGCAGACCCAGGGATGTCTTTTCGTGTATTCGAAGGACGCACTGTGCTAACGTCATTACTGTGACCAAGGTGGGCCGCGAATGGCTTGTATCCTAACTTATATATATGTATTTAATGTTAACTTTTTGTGCCGACTAAAGTTGTCCTTAACAGAAATGGTTAAGGCGGCAATAAAATAGGCAAGTCTTACCATGCCTTTTTGTTCTGGCAAAAAGAGAGCCTAAAAAGCGCAATGCGCGCTACCAGGGGCTTTTTGTGTGTGTGCCACCGTCGTTTCTTTGCCTTCATTTCTTGACTTTGGTTTTTTTTTTAACCAAAGGCAAGGAATGAAGGCAAAGAAGAAAAAAGGCGAACGGAACCGGAGTGAGTATTAGCTCTTGAGTTTCATCTTTTCATATGCTAATCAAGTTTTTGTCTTAAGGGATAACGGTTTTACAAACTTGCAGTACCGTACTTTGTGAGGGCTTTAGTGTCCAAGTACCTCGCGTATGATCAGGCGTTTCTAGCTACCCCTAAATCTTGTTAACTAGGCATGAATGCCAACCAAGAAGAAGGCAGTCAGGCTTCTTGTGCCTAAGTTACACTAGTATGCCGGTTTTTTTAAAAAAGGAGCTGTAAAAAAAGGCACACTGAGTAACACTAGTCAACACATCCCTTTGAGTTCTGCGGTGTCACAAATAGGCGTTAACAAGTGTTACTCAGTGGAACTCAGTATGCCTTTTTTTTGAACCGGCACACAAGTGTTCACTAAGTAGTCACGACCGAGACCTGGCAAAAAAGTCGAGCCACAAAACATATAAACAAAAAATAAAAAGAAAATATGAAAACTACCACACTGAACATAAAATTTCACCACCAATTCCGCGAGAACGAGCTTCACGATCTGTTAAAATCCCTTGGGGTGTTGAAATTATAACAATACCAGCTCCCCCTAAGATTCGTGGAATACCTTTATGATTAGTGTAAATTCGTAACCCTGGTTTACTGATTCTTCTTAAATTTGTAATACAAGATTCTTTTGTTAGAGTTCGTACTCCTTTGTAAAGTTGTTTTGATCTATATTTTAAACGAATTAATAAAAATCCTTGTTGATTTGACTTTTCAGTTTTAGATACATTATTTCCTTTGTCTGATCGTGTTTCAACGCCGGCTGCAGGATTAGCTGAATTTAGTAGACGTAACTCATTTAATTGTTTTGTTTTTTCTCCAAGTTTTAAATCAAAGCCATCAGAATTTGGATTGCTGATTTCATTGCTTAAATTTGACTTTAACTCTTTAGTTCCTGCTCCTGAAGTCCCATAAATACCTTTAGAATTAGCTCCACCTAAATTCTTTTGCCCAGGCAATGCTAGAGGGTTCCCTGTATTAATACGTTTAGTTCCAATTTGCACATTCTTTGGAGAATTAGAATTGATGCCAAGAGCTCCCCTGAAATTTTGTGAATTAAAAGAACCAGGGATTTGGGTTTTTGTCGTAGCCATTCCTTTTCTTTGCCCCGATAAGCTCAGAGCGCCTGGTGTTACTCCGAAAGCTGAGTTTCCAATCCCAGGAGTACGTAAGTTTGATCGATTCAATCTCGGTGCTCTTTTTACTAATTCAGTATTAGTTAATGAAAATTGAAAAGCTTGAATAAAACCTTCTTTTTCTAAAATTTGAGCGATTTGTTCCGTTAATCGCGTATAGGGCACATAAACGGTCGCTTTTTTCGCTAAAGTCGCGTTTCTAATACGCGTAAGCATATCACTAATTGTATCATTTACCATAAATAATGCTTTGATTTTTACATATTTTGAGATTATTTTTATATCAATACTAGCAAGGAACGAATATTAGTCCTGCGGATGCTAAGGGATTTCTAGCTACACCTTCGTTTCTTGCCATCTCTTCTTATTTGGTGCCTTCCAAGAGAGGGCAATTGCTTTTTTTTTATTTCTTCTGTTTTAATTCCGGCAAAAAAAGACTACCGGAATAAAAAAATAAGAAATAAGGAGGAGCTCCCCCTCCGGGGGGTACTGCAGAAAAATTATCGCAAAAGGAGGGGGGCTTTACCTTTCGGGACAAAACCGCTGTAAAAAACGGAATCGCTGGTCTTATTTTGCCGGAATAAAAAAGGGCTAGGTGTAACATTCCGTTTTGAAGAATGAAACGGCTTACCTACAGAAACGCAGGCGCCAGGGCAGTTGAGGATAAGCACCATAAAAAAGGCCCTTCAACGACAATAATTCCTAAAAATGATAAAAATATGTAAGAGTTCTTTATAATGACAAAATAAGTCTATATTTTTCCTCTTTGAACCACTTAGCCAAAAGCATGGGCGGGTCAGATGTTTAGAAAACTAATTGAATCATTATAAAATCATTTTATTCAAAAAACAAAAAACATTTAAGACAACAAATACAAATTTGTTTGAAAATTCGGGAATATGAAGACTTGAACTAGTCACAAGAAGAATCGCCGGGCATTTGCTTCTTCTTCTTTTAGAAAGCGTTCTTATTAGCCCCCACAAGAAGGACTGAATTCCGATCTTCGAGAGGAGGAGAGCAGCTTAGATAGAAACGACTATATGGCTACCAAAATAAGAATGCCAGAAGCTTTGAAAGAAGACTAACCAGCCTTCGAAAAGCAAAAAAGAATAAAGGATACGGGATTTTTGAACAAAAAAAGGCAGTGTTTCATCGAAGAATGACTGCGGTCGGTAGCGAGTTTCTAGTTCCACCTAGCCTTTTTTAATTCCGGCAAAAGAAGACCAGGGATTCCGGAACCGGTTCCGGGGCAGTTTGCCTCTGTTTTTTACTCCTCCGGTTTTAAAAAAAAAAACAATTGCGATCTCTTCTTATTTCTTCTTTTGCCGGAATTAAAAAATAAGAAATAAGGAGGAGCCCCCCCTCCGGGGGGTAATGAAGAAAAATTACCGCAAAAGGAGGGGGGTAATAAAAAAGACCGAACAATCAAACCCTGACCTTTTTAAAAAAGGAACACGGCTTTTTTTAAAAGTCGAAGACAACCCCCGTAACGGGGGTTTCATTCTTCGAAACGAAGGGATAGGTATAACCTGACTAACTAAATGGACAGAAGACTGAATGGATGCAAGATGGCTTTCTTCAGACTCACCAAGAAGAAGGGAGTCACTGCCTAGAAGAATAAAAATTACGACGGAATTGACTATTCGAATTCCAATAACGCTATCCCCAGACCTAACCCCCTCTCTTTACATTTTCTTTTACCCCCCCCCTTTGTCTTCGACAGAGGGGGGGTAAAAGAAAATGTTCAGGTAAAGAAGAATTATGGTAAATAACAAAAAAAAGAAAAAGAATAAATACAGTTCAAACGGAATAAGTATCTTCCTACCAAGCATATAAGATCGTTCTGCATGTCGTAAACAGTAGACTCATTCCGCTAAAAGGTGGATTCAATAAAGATATTTTATCCATTTTGTTTAAATGGCAATCCAAATTCTTTTAATAAAGCCAAGCCCTCTTCTTGTTTGTTTGCTGTCGTAACTATAGTAATATCCATTCCGCGAATTTTTTCAATTTTATCATATTCAATTTCTGGAAACATTAATTGTTCTTCTAAACCTAGACTATAATTCCCATGTTTATCAAAGCTTTTGGGGTTAATTCCTTGAAAATCTCGAACACGAGGAAGAGCTAAATTAATTAAACGATCTAAAAAGCCATAAAGACGGTCCCCACGTAAGGTTACAGCTATTCCAACTGGCATTTTTTCACGTATTTTAAAACTAGCAATAGATTTACGAGATCGAGTAATAACCCCTTTTTGTCCTGAAATCATAGCTAATTCTTTTAAAGATGAATCCACAATTTTTTGATTTTGCGAGGCATCCCCTAGTCCTCGATTAATTACTATTTTTTCAATCGAGGGTACTTGATGTAAATTTTTATATTTAAATTGCTCTTTTAATTTTGGAATAATAGTTTCTATATAATATTGTTTTAATCGCTGTGTCATAAGTAATGAGAATGGAATTTTTCTTTATTTTTGTTTTTACATTTTTCTTTCAAAGCCGGTATTCCTCAATTGTTGGCTATGCGCGTCTTCTTGTGATGGAGCTTTTCTGTATCCCTGGTGATTTAGGCAAAACTACGTGTACCCTCTGTCTTCTTTTGATGTAGTGTAGCTCTTCTTTATTCTTGTATGCGAGTAAACACAGACCTTCTCGGGCATTCTTCGTGCAGCAATTCCTTTTTTAAAAAAGCAGCCCTGTCGAAGACCAGCGATTCTGGAGCAGCCCTTTTTAAAAAAAGGAGGGGGGTAAGGACAAAAACAAGAAGAATGCGTCCCTGCCGGAATGTGAACACTTCTGAACACTTGTGAACAGATAGCGAAGGAGGGTGTAACTAGGGGGGCCTCACCATTTTCTGGAAGAAAATGTAAAGCAGCAGCCACCTTTGCCGAAGACAGAGGGGGTCAGGTAACGAAAATATTAAAATAACGACAGGAAGCCAGAAGCAGACCGAAAGCTAAGAAGGAATACCCCACTCAACATTTCTACAAAAAACAGGGGGCTGCTTTTTTTTTTTACCGAAGGGCTGCTTTGCTGTCGCTGTATTTCATTCTTCGGCCTTTTTTATTCGGGCAAAAGAAGCAGCCTTTTGGGACAAAAACTAAAGGAGCCCTTCGGTTTAAAAAAAAACAAAGACAAGAACCGCTGGGGAAAAGGGGTTAAAAAGGTACCGATTAAAAAACCTCCTATAAACAGAAAAAGTTTTTTGTTTGTGAAAGGAAAGAATATGTAAAAAACAAAATAAATGAAAAAAAAGATTGTATTATTTAACTCATTTGTTCTTACTTTTAATCCTTTTTCGACTATTTCATCACTATTGAGGTTCAAAATAGCGAAATTTTAAAATAAAACTGTTTGATTAAAAATAAAAAACATAAAATTCTATTATATGAATGATATAAAAATTAATGAAATAAAAAACAACCAATAATAACTAAGTTGTTTTATTTGGGTTAAGTATTTCATATTAAAAATGAACTTTTATTTAAATATCTGAAATATTGGCAGTCTAAACGGTTCGTCTTTTCAATAGATGACTCTGACTATTCCGTTTTTGATCTTTTGACTCAATAAACAAAAGAGAATGAATCCTAAATGACTTTGAAAGATGTCAATACCCTCTGCGTGGTATTCAGTTAGTGGGTCTCATTATTTTGGATTCCGGCTCTTATTGTAAGCAGTAGTATGCTGGTTTTAAAGCAAGGCATACCCTCTTTCGGTATCGGCGGTGTAACTTAGGATGTTATTCTTCTGTCGCAGACCAGGGGTTTGCCGGAACAAAAAGCCCCCCTTTTGTCCTTCATTCTTCGGTTTTTTTTAACCGAAGGGTAAAGCGAGCCAAAGAAAGCCAGGGGGCGCTGCCCCTTATTTACACCTTCGTTTCTGTGGCTCTCTTTACCCTTCAGTTTTTAATTCCGGTTTTAAAAAAAAAGCAATTGCGATCTCTTCTTATTTCTTCTTTTTTAATTCCGCTTCTTCTCTTTGGCTACAAATAAGAAGACATTTCTTCTGTTTTAATTCCGGAAAAAAAAGACTACCGGAATAAAAAAGGCACCAGATAAAACCGAAGGGTAAACAGAGCCAAGAAACGAAGGTGTAACTAGAAAGGGTTAACCATAAGCTGGTCCAAGACCTTTTTAAAAAAGGAGGTGGGCAAAGGGAAAAAAACAAGACGACTGAAGCCATACACTGGTCTTCTTTTTTAGAAAAGTGCTGAGAAGATAACGCTGACATGAGGCTTTTTATCAATGGACGCAAAAATCGAAGGCACTCGAAGACTGAATGAATGGATCACAAGTTGTTTTAAAGTATAACGAAAGATACTGAAAGTCTTACAATTATTTAAATAACTTCCGGAGCTAAAGAAACAATTTTAGTGAAATTACTATCGCGTAATTCGCGGGCTATAGGGCCAAAAACACGAGTACCTCTAGGATTGCCTTCTTTATTAATAATAACAGCAGCATTATCATCAAAGCGAATAACCATTCCATTATCACGGCGCAGGCCTTTAGACGAGCGAACAAGAACAGCTCTTACTATATCGGATTTTTTTAATGGCATATTTGGAATGGCATCTTTTACTACTGCAATAATAACATCACCAATATTAGCATAATTACGCTCACTTCCGCCTAAAACACGTATACACATCAATTTTTTAGCACCGCTATTATCTGCTACATTTAAATAAGATAAAGTTTGAATCATAAAATATATTTTATATCTTTTTTAATATCTAGAAAAAGATTCTTACAAAATATTTAGATGCACATAGTGCCTAAATATTAATGCTTCCCGCCTTTGATGCTCTCAGCTACCAATGCATTCCCGGCGATATTTATGCCCCTACTAACACTTTCCCCAGTAGTTCTTGCAATCTCTTCTTATTTCTTCTTTTTTAATTCCGGCAAAAGAATAAATAAGAAGACCTTTGGTGCCATTTTTCAAAAAGAAGAGATGGCAATTGCTTTTTTTTGAAAAACCGGAATAAAAAGGGGCATCGCTGCAAAAATGTTCTGGGCACGAGTAACTTAGTGTAATTCAGGCGTAACCAAAGGGACGCATTCTGTCTTGAGCAGATGAATTAACGGGGGCGAAATTGCCATACACGCAGCCAATCACAGAACCTTGGGCAAGAATAGCAAAGCATAAGGGGGTCTTACATTTTGCAGAGATTAAAGGGAAATTCTAAACGACTTTTTAAGAAGTCCATTTGAGTGTTCTATATGAAAAAAAAATAATGAAACGAGAAGGTCAGCGGGACATTCTTCTTGGTTGGCATTCCGGTTTTAACAAAAAGCCAAGAAATGCCTGACCATCAGCTGAAGAGAGGGAATTGTTTTCTTCTTGGTTGGGGTTCAGTCATTCATCTGTGAACACCTTTGCCTTTACATTTTCTTCCAGAAAATGTAAAGGAGCAGTCCCCACTTTGTATTTGACAGGGGCAGGAGGCTTTACCCTTCGGGACAAAAAACCCCTGGAAGACAACCCACCAAGATGCGTAGCAACGGGGCTTAGGCACAAAAAGCACTCGTGCTGGTTGGTTTTGCATTCTTTCTTCTAAATCCCAGCGCCACAAAAATGAATGACATCGTAAGCCGTTTTAAGTTACAACAAAGGTGTTAACAGAAGACTGAATGCTAACCAAGAAAAGATTCACACAGAAAAGCAATATACTTTGTTGCCTTATGGTACAAGCCTGAACAGGCCCCGACCAAAGCCTTGACGCCTTTGGTTTAGCCCTGCTACGAGTGTAAAGTTCACAGCCAAAGGCCGTAGAGTGCTTAGGCTTCTGGTGGAGTTTTCTTGTCTACAGGACAAAGCAGAGTTAAGACTTGGCCAGTAGGAGAAACCACCAATCAGACGCTACCGTTTAGGAAAGGTATACCAAGAGCCAAAAAAAGAGTCTAAATGTAGCTTTCTTCGAAATTATAAGGATTCGGTTTTAATTATCGAACGGATAAATTTAGTTTTGATTGGCATTTTATAGGCCGCAATTCTCATAGCTTCTTTTGCCATAATTTCTGAAATTCCTTTAATTTCATAAATAATTTTCCCAGGATGAACAACGGCTACCCAGTATTCCGGGGTACCTTTTCCTGAACCCATTCGAGTTCCTGCTGGTCGCATAGTTACTGCTTTATCTGGGAAAAGGCGGATCCATAGCTTACCTCCTCGTCGTACATAACGAGTTAAAACGCGTCGTCCTGCTTCAAGTTGTCGAGCAGTAATCCAACAAGGCTCTAAAGCTTGTAGAGCAAATTCACCAAAAGCTATTTTATTTCCACGACAGGCTTTTCCGTTTAAACGACCACGATGTGGTTTTCGATATTTTGTTCTTTTTGGGCTCAGCATATTAATAAATAATTAAAAGAATGACTTCAAAAAAATAGAAAGGGTTTTCTTGTTTCAGTTCAATTATGAATATTTAGAATATTCATATTTATCCCATATTTTTGTTTTTTTGCTCTGTTTGTCAGCGGGACCCTAAAAGTAAAAAAAGTGAGCAATACTAGCTGTTAAAATAATTTTGGTTCTGAACTTCTTAAAGGAAAACTATGAATTTTTTTGAAAAGAAAACCACTTAATAGTTTCTTTATGTTTAGGTTTTTGCCCGATATGCCCTTTGTTACATTTGTGCGGCTTTTTTAAAAACAGGCACACCTGGCCTGGCCACAAGCCCCCCCTTTTTTGTATACGACAGGGGGGGGGGAAAGAAAATGTAATGACGAAACCGAAGGAAGGTGTAACAGATTGTAACTACCACATTCTTCTTCTGTACATATTGTTCCAGCTGTTTTTAAAAAGCCCCCCCTGTCTTCGATAAAAGGGGGCTGCTCGAGAATCGCTGCAAAAATGTTCAGGGACAAACGCCGCAGCCCGTTGGGCACATCGACACGTCTTCTTGTAGCTCTCGGACAAAAGCGTGAATGCCTAGAGATAAGGGGCTATTGATTTCCAAGAGTACAAGCACTAAAGTCTCGCGCTCTCTCTGTCTGAACGTGCTTTAGTCTTTTGTGCCTCATAGGGACTATATTTAAAAGGTGACTGTGTGTGTAAAGACACGAGCATCCGTCCTTAGTGTACACCTAAAGGTGTAACAAAGGGCGTGCTATTCCTTTCTATCCCGAGGGGTAAGCACACAATAAAGCATCGAGCACTCGAAGACGATGTTGAAGGTATCCCAGGCCTTCGGCTAAAAGCTGACCAGGACGTAAGCTGGTAATTGCGGCAGCTTTGCTAACGACTAGTCGTTAGCCCAGAGAGTAGCAGACAGGCTGGCAAAGACCTAAATAAAATGTTAGACAATAGTCTACAAGCAACTTCGTTATATTTATAGCCTGCACATAGTGCGTTACTAAATTTTGGGTTTTTATTATTATTATATCTCGATTTGGTTAAGAAACAACCAAATTAATGAGATTCTTATTTTTGTATCGTGGTTTTTTTTAAGACCGGTTGTCTTCTTTTACATTTTCGTTACCCAGCGTATTATAAGCATTTCTGCCATTTTTTTAAAACCGGAATGTTACACCTTGGTTTCTTTGCCTTTTTATTCAGGTCCTCTTCTTTTTTTAATTCCGGCAAAAGAAGAAATTGCCTTTGGGACCTAATAAGGAGGCGGTAATAAAAGCGGCTGGGCTTTTTGTTCTGGTTTTTTTTAAACTGAAGGGCTGCTTTTTTAAAAAAAGAATGGCTTGCCGCTGCAAAAATATTCAGTGTTCATCAGTGTAACTGATTGTACCTTAGGCAGCGATGGCCACAGAATAGCAACGCATTATCATTCCGAAGCTGAAAAAGCTCTGGTAACCTGGCGCTTTTGTGTAATCAGGTCTTAAAACCTTTTTTTCCCGATTACTCTTATGCGAGAATCTTTCGAGGTTTCAGAACTTTAACAAAGGTATAATAAATCTAATGCTTCATAGAACCTTGAAAATAGAGAATAAGACTGAGATAATAGGAATATTTCTTTCTTTTCTTTGCTGTTTTGACTCGTTTCATCGAGAATTCTTTGAAGGTTTCTGGAGTTTGACAAAATGCCCCTCTTTTTTGTGGCTTCTTAAAAAAGATAGAAACGTCTTATCTATCTAATGTCTAGCCTATTTTTTGAAGCCACAAAAAGTACTAAAATCCAAAGAATCTCCGCCAGTGAGTCTTCGCTCATTTTTTGTACGTTTCCATTCTTCTATAGCAGGCATTTCCTGGCTCTCCCTCCGAGAAGGGCGCCAGGAGTTTAAACACTTACTAATGAATGAATGCACTTGCCAAACAATAAATATTGATTAAATTAAATTAATTTAACTACTTTAGTAAGCCCTAAATAAAGTGTTAACGTAAAACCTACAAAACCTACTAGTAATCCAATATAACTGATAATAGTTACCATACAAATTTTCCTCGTTATTTTTATTACTTTATTTTCAGATAAAGAGATCCGATTTTTGCCTGCCATTCTTATGTCCGGCTCCTTGATCCTACGTGGGCTTTAGGAGATGCAGACTTTCTTATTGTGACGCTGTCTTGTTTTTAAAAAACCGAAGGTTTCATTCTTCTTGTGATCCCGTTGTTACACCTTTAGGTGTAACAACCAAAAGAATGAAACATCTTACCTACTGCAGGGACTCCTTTTCTCGCTTGCTTCTTTTTTTATTTTGGCTTTTTTTAAAGAATGAAACACTTTTTGTAAGGTAACTGGGAGATTCTGTATACTTTGAATCTCTTTTTAACTGTTGTTTTTTCGTCTTCTGGGTTTGCATTCAGTGTTCTGTGAACCCGGCTTTTTGACTACTTCTTTACCCCCGGAGGGGGCTGCTTCGATTTTAACGGCTTTTTAAAAAGGAATCGCGGGTTTAAAAAAAAAAGAAGACCCAGCGGAGCAGCCCCTGCCCCCTGTCTTCGACAAAGGTAGGGCTCTCATTCTTCAGTTTTTTAAAAACCGGAATCGCTTGGGATAGATGTAACTAGAAACGACTTACCTACCGAAGGCAAATCCTTGAATACCGAGTAGCCATTGCGTAAGATAAGTCAGCTGTGGTCCGATAGCATCCGCCGCTGGTTTAATCGGGGCCGCTGCGTTAGCTCCCATTATTGAGGTTTTCCTGAGCTTCATCATCTGTTTTAACCCCGGCACACGATCCCTGTTTTTTTTACCGTAAGAGTTTAGATGTCTAAGTCCCTATCAGTCCTTTGCCCGAACTCTTTGCCTTTTCTGGCGAGCCCTCTATTTTACCCCTCCCCCCGGAGGGGGGGGGCAAAAAATAAAGCCTTCTTCTCTTGGCTTGGTTATTTAGGATAGCATCGCCTTTGCTTGCACCTAAGGTCCCCCTGTGGTAATTGACACTTTTGGGGAAGTAACCTTTAGCCTTGTGAACACCTATCCTTGTCACTTAGTAAAGGTGTTCACAAGGCTAGGTTTTGACAAAGGATCTTATTTACGTCTACCAAAAGGATAAAAACCGAAAAACCTAGAAAAATAGTGAATATTAAAGAGATCCAGATACAAACAAATAAATGACTGCTATTATTCTAAACCCTAGGCCTAGAAAAAGAACCTGAAATCCTGACAGAAATAATTAGTTGGTATTCTTAGTCAAACGTTATCTGTCTAATAAAGAACCCGACGTCGATCAATAAAAGCTTATAAAAGTCTGCTCAAAAAAGGAACTGAAAGAAATTCTTTAGTTCACTTTTTCCACCAAAATAAAAAAAAGAAACGATTCATTTGTATCTGTTAGTAATAGAGAAACATTAAGAGTCAATCAGAAAAAAAACTAAATGAATATTAGCAAATAAATATTCATATAATATAGGTACTTTTTTCTTAGGAATAAATTGTGTTTTTATAGTTGTTTTTTTAGTATAGCGGATCTGGTTAGACAAAGAGCTCCATTTACAAGGGCTATTAGATAATCTAAGACTTCGCTTGGAGCAGAAATGCCTTTCTAAACTGCCCCGTAACCAGAATCGCTGGGACTAGGTGTAACTAGAATAATGAGCGGTTTTTAAAAAAGGCATTTCTTGTCGTTTCTAGTTAAACAAAGTGACACTTGTAAACACGTGTGTGCCGGTTTTAAAAAAAGGCACACGGAGTTAGACAAAGTTCCCCTCTCTTTACCCACCTTTTGTCTGGGACAGGGGGGCAAGTGTGGCGGAACACAATTGTAACGGAGTGTGCTTTTTTTTTAAACCAGCACACAAAGGTGTTGACAAAAGACTGAATGCCAACTGCAAGAGCAAATGTAAATGACTGAATGAATGCCTTAGGCTAAGTTCTACTATTCCTAAGTTACTACGTGTTACCCCCTGTAGGGGGAGCTGCTGTTCCTAAGGCTCGGTGTTTACAAGGACATTAATTCTTCTGAGTGTCGGTCAGTCTGCTGTGAACACGACCCTAATTTTTACTCAGTTACACTAGTGAATCCCGCATAAATCGAAAGAAGAGGTAACAGTGTGTTCACTAGTGTTCACAAAGGTGTTCTTCTGTGGAAGCCAAGCGATTTTTAAAACCCCTAAATAGCGGCGGATCGGTGTTACTAGAAACGCCTTACCGACCGAAAGAAACGCTAAAAGTATAATGTTTCGACCACTGCTAATGGACTGAAGAACCCGAAGTGACCTAAAAGAAAAAGCCGATAGTGATGTGTATTTTTTTTTGTCTGGACGCCCAAAAAGCTGTTTATATTTGTGCAAGCAACCTCCCAAAAACGCTATGTTCTACTTTCGTAGACTGCATTGCATCTTTTTGGTATCTACTCCAGTAAAAGTGCGACTGTTCGCGCATGTCTGTGCATCCGCTCTAAGGAGAACCTGAGGAATACGGTCCGGCCAGCGTAGAGAAGACGCTTTTTGTCGGTGTTTAACCTTTGTCGTTCCGTTTTCTGTATAATGCTTGTAGCGGGATTGGTTTACCGGGAATGTTTTCTGAACATTCTTGCAGCGATGACCTTTTTATTACCCCCCCAGGGAGTCGCCTGACCCCCGGAAGGTGGGGTGTCAGGTAACTCCCTGGGGGAAAGTATGAATGGCCGGTCTTTCTTTGCCTTTTTATTTCGGTTTTTCAAAAAAAAGCAATTGCCATCTCTTCTTTTTGAAAAATGGCACCAAATGTCTTCGACAAAAGAAATAGGAGGGGGGGCTTTACCCTTAGGGACAAAAACCGCTGCTGCTTTGCGGCCCCAAGAATGACTGCCCAGCGGTTTTTTTTTAACCGAAGGGCTGCTTTGCTGACGGGGGGTTTAAAAAACACCCTTTCCCTCAGTAACACCTTAAGGTGTTACTTAGTGTACCTTAAATCGTGTCTGCACTCTTCTAGTTATACTAGTCAACACATCCCGTTGGGTTCTGCGGTGTAACAAATAGATGTTCACACAAGACGATTGAATGAAATTAATAAGCTAATCCCATACTACGTGTACTTTCAGAACCTAAATAAACGCGAACACTTAAAAAATCAGTAGGACAAGCTGTTTCACAACGTTTGCATCCTACACAATCTTCTGTGCGTGGAGCTGATGCCATTTGATTTGCTTTACAGCCATCCCATGGTACCATTTCTAAAACGTCTAAAGGACAAGCTCGCACACATTGAGTACATCCGATACATGTATCATAAATTTTAACTAAATGAGCCATTTTTATAATTGATAAGTCTAAGAAAAAAAAGAAGATTGAGAATTTCATTGTTTGAATACCAAGTTAAACCAATTTTTAGCTTTTATATAATATAAATATTATAAATATGGCTTAAGGAAGTTTCCACTTTTATTTTGATCGTGGACTATATTTTATTTATTATTATTTCTATTAAGGTTTTATTCTATAGCGTAACTTTCGTAAGGAAGGTCGTTAGTTGGTTTTGTTGTCAAGATCAGGGTCTTGATTCATTCCCCCTAATCGGGGGCTGCATTCTTCTTGGTTGGTATTCATTCCTTCGAAGAAAAGCAGCGTCTGGCTTCATTCTCGCGTGCCAGCACAAGAAGAATGAAGCGCCCCTTTGTCGAAGACAGGTTTCAGTCATTCTTCGTTCTTTGCCGGAATTACTGCGGCCTTTTTATTCCGGTGGTTTTGTTATTTGGTGCTAAAGGCAAGAACCAGAGCAGTAACCCCCCCGGAATCGTGAAATAAACGAAAGGCTGATCCAGAATCGCTGCTTTTTTAAAAAAAGACAAACACCTTTAGGTATAATAACGCAACGCAAAAAAGACCTGACCAGACGCTGGGTCAAGAACACTTAGTGTAACTTAGGTTGGGGCTACTCCCGGATGACAGAAGGTTGAACGCTAGAGCGAGCCGACGAATCAATAGAAATTCCACTGCCTACCGAAAGAACAGGCACTCCAATCATCGCCAAACCACCAGCATATTAAACTAACGGCTATTCCATACGATTAGCACAAAAATAGCAATGCCTGTCGAAGACCAGCGGAGCAGCCACCTCTTTTTTAAAAAAGGGCTGCTCCGCTAGTCTTCGACAGGCACAAAAAAATCAAAACTATAATAACCAAACCTGTTTCGTAAAACTAGGGCTTAAAAATTCATTTCAGCTAATTGAACTTTTTCAAATTGTTTTTTCTTAAGAACTAAGAAAACTTGAGTTAATAAAATGAATGTAAAGAAAACAAGTAACCCTTGGATACGAGCTGGGTTTTGTAAAACAACTTCTGTATCTTTTTGACCAAAACCACCAACATTTGGATTTGTTGTTAATGGCTGATCAGCTTTAATTGCTTGACCAACTGTCACTAAAACTTCTGGTCCTGGTGGAATTTTTTCAACAACAACCTCACCATTTGTTTTTTCAATACTAATTTCTGCTCCACCTTTTTTTGTAGGTTCAATGCTTACAATTTTACCAGTAGCTGGAGAATTATATACTGTATTATTTGATTTTGAACCATCAGGATATACTTGACCACGACCACGGTTACCGCCAGCAAAAATAGGATATTTTAAGTAAGAAACTGTTTTATTCGTAGCCGGATCCGGAGAAAGAATTGGAATAACCATTTCGCTATATTTTTTACCAGGTACTGGTCCTACAACTAAAATATTTTTTCTCTCAGCGCTATACGGTTGATAATAAAGATTGCCTACTTTTTCTTTAATTTCTTCTGGGATACGATCAGCTGGAGCTAGTTCGAATCCTTCTGGAAGAATTAATACCATACCTACATTTAACTCCCCTTTTTTTCCATTAGCTAAAACTTGTTGAATCTGTTTATCATATGGAATACTTAAAACAGCTTCAAAAACGCTGTCAGGTAAAACAGCTTGAGGAACTTCAAGTTCAATAGGTTTTTGAGCTAAATGGCAATTAGCACAAACAAGTCTTCCATTAGCTTCACGAGGATTTTCATAATTTTGTTGTGCAAAAATAGGATAAGCTTGAGCGGATGTTAATGACATTAAACTAACAAATGTTTGAAGCATTAAAATGCCTCCTAATATAGAAAGAAATCGTTTTGGTGAATTCATTTTTTTATAAAAATAGAAAATAAACTAAAAACCAAAAATCTGTTGTTTGTTTTGCTACAAGACTCACTAAAAAAGAGAAACTAATGTAGGTCTTGACTGCCTCGCTACTGAGCAACCTTGCTATCGCTACGATTCACAGGTGGCAAAAATAGACGATAACAACGTCTGCCCCTGCCCTATAGGCACAGGGGTCAATGCTTAGAGGAGTCAATCATTATTCTTGGTTGGCATTCAGTCTTCTGTCAACACGGCTTTTTTACTGTTTCCTTTTTTATTCCGGTAGTCTTTTTTTTTAAAACCGAAATAAAAAAGAACCGGGGCAGTAAAAAAGCCGTGTTTACTAGCAACGGGATAACAACAATTTTAGCTTTATAAAATCTACAAACCTTAATGGCTTATGCCTTACGTAAATGTTATTAACTAACGATATTAACTACGAAAAACATGGTAAGCAAGTGCTCGCGCTTCAAAAAGGGTGATACTTCTCTTTTTTGATAGAATCGCAGGCTGGCCGCGCACGTTCCTTTCGTAGGACAGATGCAGCTAGGCACCCCGGGCTTATTTTTTGAGGCTACGAAGCTATAAGAACGGATTATCAAAGCAGGAATCGGAAAATGCTTTAGCGGTTTGGCCGTGCGCATGAATCTTGTGCTGGCCCATTTAGTCTTCCACACCCGTGGGGTTGTTTTTTCTAATATCCCTAGTTATTAAAATATATTATTAAACGTAACAGCCAGTTCTTGTTTTCTTTTCTGTACTGTCTGTCATTCGTGGGTCCGAGCTCTTGGCGCTAGCTTAGCGCCTTTGTGAACCTCTGTCGGTGTCTTTGCGTTTCTTCGGTCTTATTAACTGCCATTTTTCTTGCGATTCTTGCCATCTCTTCTTTTTGAAAAATGGCAACAAATGTCTTTTTTTTTAAACAGAAGAAATAAAAAAGGAATCGCTGAAGAAACGAAGTTGTAACAACAACAGAGGGGGCAATGCTCGAAATCACAGGTAAACAAGTCATATCAATTTTTTAAAACCCTTCTAATGGCGCATCTAAAAACCGAGCTAATTCAGAGGCTTGTTTTTCTAATAATTTTAACGTTAAAGGCTCCGTTGTTCCAATAAAGGGAATTTCGGTTTTTCCTTTTAAACGAATTAAAATAGTGCGAAATTTTTGTTCAATTTTAATAGCTTCCACCTCTTTTATTGGATATTTTAAATCGATACGACGATTTTTACCAGGATATCCCCATCTAAAAATTCGAATATAACCGTTTTGAAAATCAATTTCTGAAAATCCGCCACCTACGTTCCATATAATTAATAGACACCAATATAAACTCATTAAAAAAGCCAAACTACCATAAAAACACATTAACAGTCCTTGTGGAAAAAAATTAATTGTAGAAGAATGAATAATTGGAAGTAAATCTTGTCCTAAATATGAAGAAATTCCTGTTAATAAAAAACCTATTGATCCTAAAAAAGAGATAATTGCCCACCAATAATTACTAAACCTTCTTTCCCCGATCACAATATAACGACGAATAATATTTTGATTTGTCATATAATATAAAAATTAAACTATGTTTCCTTTCTTTAGTATACTTTTGTATCTAAGGTTTTAAACTGCGAAAAAATGTTATAGATTTTCCAGCGAATACTAATAAGTATAAAAATAAACAATAATTTGTTAGTCTCTGTGTTTATCAGACTAAGTGCTTGTTTTTGTAAAACCTCGGGCTATACGGGCTGTTAGCTGTTTTGTCAGCGATTTTTACAGCGGGCTTTTTTATTCCGGTTTTTATTCCGGTAGTCTTTTTTTGCCGGAATAAAAACAGAAGAAATAAAAAGCAAGTGCCTTTGTTTTTTTAAACCTTTGTCTGCATCTTTTTTAAAAAAGGAGCAGCCCCCCTTTTCTCGAAGACGGGGGCTGCTCCGCTGATGAATAAAAAAAGAAGCAGCCCCCCTTTGTCGAAGACCGGGGAGTAATAAAAAAGCCGGCGCACACAGGTATTAACAGAAGACTGCATGCCAACCAATAAAAATGAAAGCCCCTCTATATGGGGGCAAAGAATAATGCTTGCACGAAACGACATGCCTTTACAAGAAGAATCGAGGGTGCCAAAATACGTAAAAATTTAACGTTTATGGTATTGTGTAGCTTTACGCGCTTTTTTTAAGCCATATTTTCGACGTTCTTTTACTCGCGAGTCTTGAGTTAATAACCCTTGAGATTTTAACGATTTTTTTAATTTTGTGGCTGTGACACCCCCGTTCAAATTCACTTCATTCAAGGTTCCAGTCTCTGATATATTATTTCCAGTACTATCGATATTAGATTTAATATTTAATGAGCTTAAAGAAATTTGGTTTCCACTATTTAAACTACAAATAGCTCGAGCTACTGCTAATTTGATGGCTTCGGCTTGTCCAATTAACCCACCTCCACTTACCTTTACTATTGTATCTATTTTTGACGCATCAAAAAAAGTATTTTTTAGATTGTTTTGTGAAGATTCTTCTAATTCGTTGTAGTGGTTAGGATTTAAGTTTGATAAGGTCGGTAAAAAAGTCGTTCCGGCATCCGTTCCGGCAATACTAGAAAGTCCGGCTTGATTATCCATTAATCTTAGATTAGTGCCACTAAGGCTCCCGGAATTCCCTCCGCCTAAATTTTTTATATTATTGCTGGACTCAGAAATTTCTCGGTGTTCGATTTTCTTTTTATTGCCAGAATCACTCAAAATCATTTGATTTTGATAATTTTGAACAGTTTCGAACGGCGCTTTTATAGCTAAAATACAACTTGAATTGTTTTGTAAATAAACTTGAGCGGGTTTATTATTTATAAAAAATAGACCCGTTCCTTTTTTCATTATAACCTGTGCGACTGCTTCTTTACGTCGCCCTGTCGCTTTTACTAAAACGGTTTTTTTTTCAATCATAGAAAAGAAATAATATGGTCCTAGTGTCGTTTTACCACTTTAATGAATATTTATATTAGCTTGTTGCTTGTTTTGAGCCTTCTTGGTTGGCATTCATGCTTTCCCTGAACATTTTTGCAGCGGTTTTAAAAAAAAGCAATTGCTTTTTTTTTATTTCTTCTGTCGAAGACATTTGTTGCCAAAGGCAAGAACCGGAAGAAAAATGCCACCAAATAAGAAGCAGCGCCTTTTAAAAAAAGGAGCGGGGTAATAAAAAAGCCCCCACTGCCCTTTTTTTTAAACCGGAATAAAAAGGAATAGCCGGTCGAAAACAGAGGGGGGATTAGGTCTTCGACAAGGACCCATTACTATTTTTGGTCACTCTTTGTTATCTCGACCCAACAAGAAAATCAATATAATATAACATGAAGTGTCCAATCTTCATTAAATGCTAAAACAAAAAGAACTTTTCTTTAGCTTTTTTCTTATTAAAAATAAGTAATCTAAATATAGACACAAAATAAATTTCGTTAAGTTTTTACGTTTAAACTTAAAATTTACACTAAGTTATTAAGTTGTGTCTTAAAAGCTAAAATACCGCAAATACCTATATATATTAAATATTTTTTTCTTTAACTAGAAACAGTGGCTTTTAATTTTGCCTGTAATATTAAAAATAAATAGATGGGTTTGGCCTACTCCCAGTCGGCACTCCTTAGGATTTTAGTCCTCGAAACCATTTTCGCATCCCCTTGACGGGGTAACACCTTAGCTAAGTAACACATTTAGTATACCTCCCCTTTTATATTTTCGGAAAAAAATGTTCAGGAGACAAACCCCTATAGGGTGCTAGAGCAGGTTTCCGTCTTCGACACCTTTGTTCCACCTTCTTTCGGAGGGTGCGCCGGAAGACAAAAGTGTTCACTAGGTGTTTACTAGGCATTCTTCGATTGCGGTACACAAGGCCACGTGTTGACAAGGCTAAGCGGAACTTAGCTAAGATGTCGAGAATGTTTGGTGTTCGTTGGGTTATGGGTTAGGAAGAACAGCATCCCCACCAACAGCTTGTCTTTTGTGGCCACTCTTGGGGCTTAAACGACTAGAACAGGGGCCAGCTATTCCTTTTTGCCAGAACAAAAAGCCCTTCGGTTTAAAAAAAAGGGCCGATAGCAATTGCAATGGAAGGTTTACAGGAGGGCTTATGACAAGCCTGCCGATTTCTGCAAACTCCGCTAAGCCTGCTTTTACCTTACTCGAAGAATAGTCATTCATTCTTCGATGAAACAAAACCACCGTTGTCAGCCTTCATCGAGACAGGTCAATCGCAAAAAATAGTTAAATACTCGAAATTTTTTCTATATAGGCAGCTTTTTTTGGAAGAGTGGTTTACTGTTTTTTTATTCGGTTTTTGTTGGCTACGCCGTCCATAACTTGTTTTTTTTGAGAGTGAGGTTAATACAGCCTTTTTGTGCTTTTCTTTTCTTATAGTTGAATCGATTTTTTTAATGCTAGTGGGTGTTGGTTTGAAGCCTATTTCTAGTTCATTATTTCGCCTCTAACTCCCCCCTGCGACAGAGCTGGTTCTGCTTTTTGTTCTGGCAAAAAGGAATAGCTGGGTAAAGAAAAGAATTGCGAATGCTAGTAGTCGCAGGATATCCTTTTTTTGGGTCATTGTCTGCCCTTTTTCTTCCGGTAGTCTTTTTTTTTTTAAACAGAAGAAATAAAAAAAAAAACAATTTCCATCTCTTCTTATTTCTTCTGTTTAAAAAAAAAAGACTACCGGAAGAAAAATGGCCCCAAATAATAAGACCACCGGAATAAAAGGGGAAAGATAAAAAAATCGAGACCAGGACCTCCTTTTTCACTCGATCGGACTATAGGAAAAAGTGCAGACGGCTCATCTCTTACCTAGTTTTCATAAATGCCACATCGTTAGTCTCGCTCCCTCTTTAAAAAGCCACTCCCATAAGCTTGACAGGGGCCTACTGAATTGTAAAGACGCAAAAAGTAGCCGAAGAGGCTTATTTTCACGTTTATGAGCTTAGTGGAATGAAAAATAAAGCAGAAACGCTCTCTCAAACAAAAGGAGAATGTTATATACAAACGTAACTTTAGTATTTGGTCAAATTTATCTATGTTTCTTTCTTTTAATTTTTTTCTTATTTTGTATTAGTCAATTCTTGAAATTTATTACTGTTTTTTCTTTCCTTATTTAATTTACTGAGAGCGTTTTAAGCATCCATTTAACGCCCCCCTTTGACTGACTTTATGATCAGAAGTAAGCAAAACACCTTAAGTGTCTCCTATAATACCTTTTTTCTAGCTGTTGTTAGTTTTAGATGCTTGCTCGTTTGACTTCCGTTCCTTTTCACTTTCAATTGTCCTTTGGCCTTTTTATTCCGGTGGTGTTTTTTAAGCCGAAGGGCTGCTTTGGTTTAAAAAACACCACCGGAATAAAAAGGCCAAAGGCTAGGTGTACCAAAGGAGCAAAAAGCAGAAGAAGGCCTCTTTTTTTAGTGGCTAGATTCAGTATTCTCTCGCATCTCGCAACAGGAATAAACAGAAAAAGAGCGCAAACTTAAGCCAACTTGATACTAATTAAATTCACTAAAAAAATTGTTGTCTTAAATGATTCTTTAGCGAGTTTTATAGCATCAGTAAAAAATAGAGGCGAAAATAAGCTGGCTGCCGTTACTGTGGATTAATAGTTAGTAACAAATAAAATAGAGTTTTAGAAAAAGAAGAAACGTTTCGGCAACAAAAAACTTTCTTAAATTTTAACGGCATTACTTGAATGCACTTTATGTTCATAAAACTGCCGAAATAAAAAATCCACTAAACTTGTTGATTTTTTTTTAGTGACTCTGTCCAAAAAGATGAAGCCAGCGTTATAGTATCGCACAGATACATTGATTTTTTTTCCGGTAGTCTTCGACCGAAAAAGTGACCGTGATACTGTTAGTATCAAGGATATAATAAGGGCTCCTTTTTTATTCCGGCAAAAGTCGAAGACAATCCATGGCTTTATAGCAGGCCGTGCTTTGGATACTTTTTTATTCTGGTAATCTTGGACAGAAGAAAGAATAAGCAGCCCTTTTTTAAAAAAAGACAAAGGTGGTTCAAGGCTAGGTGGAACTAGAAAAGCCTTACCTACCACAGGCATTCTTCGATGAAATAAAAGCGCAAAAAAAAGATATTTAGTATATTTATTATTAAAGTTTTTTTTAACTAGTCAATTATGTTTTTGTGTCCGTAGGACCGGATTACTTCGGCTCTCTTACTTTTTGCCCTTTTGTTTATTTCATAGCCGAAAGTGTTGGACTATCAACATTTCCTTGTCTAGTCAACTGAAGACTGCAGTGTGCTTTGGCGCAATTTTTTGCCCTGCGGTCGGTTTTTTCTTAGACTGCGCCGGTAAAATTTGTTGCCTTTGTCTACCCTTCGGTTTAAAAAAAAATGAAGAATAAGAGGTCCTTTTTTTTGGCAAAGCCAAACACAAGGCCAGTCGAGGTCAGTGCCGTGGCCTAGCCTTCACCCATCAATAACTATTTGCTTTACTGAGTTCCCTTGGGAAGAAGCAGCGCCACCCATTCGTCCACGTTTTAAGTGCGTCCTTCTATAAGTCGGCTTTATTCTTCTTGGCGTTTCGTTCTTCTGTCGTAGTGACCAGCTATTTGTTACCCCTTCTTTCGGTTTCTTTTACATTTTCCCTGACATTTTCTGGAAGAAAATGTTCAGTGTTCACAAGTGTTGACTTGTGTAACTAAGAACACAAGAAGAAGTCAGTTCTAGGGCTTTGTTAACACTTGTTAACACTGAACATTTTTGCAGCGGCCTTTTTTATTCTGATTCGTGTCTTTGTTTTTTTAACCGAAGGGCTGCTGCCGGAATTGCTGCCTACGGAATAAAAAAGTCAGAAAATGTAAAAGAAACCCAAAGAGGGTGTAACGTAAGGCAATCGAAGGCTGAATCCTCATCGAAGAATGCCCCAAAGGAGCAAGCGATTACAAGAATGACGGAGTGCCACTCAAACTCAATAAGGCGCTTGCTGCTTAGTTACCTCTTCTCTTACAGCTGCTAAAGAGGGAGGCACGGGAACCAAAATCAATATCACTGGTTTCGTTTCAATCCAGTCTTGGGGCTGGTATTCGATTCTTCTTATGAGTCTCAGCCATTTCAAAGAAAAGCAGGCATTCATAAGAAGAATCGAAAAGCCTAGAATAGTCAAACATACGTCTTATATTGGCTAAGGGTAGACAAAGAACTGAAAGGCATTCTTCGAGAACCATCGTCCTTATAGAGGCAAAAAGTCAAAGGTAACGTCGTGAATAATTTTCTAAAACTTCCACGTAATGCTTGTAAAAACCTTTAAGTTTAGCTTAGGGACATCTATGCTAAACTTAAAGGTTTTTACAAGGTTAGCTAAAGAAGCAACAGCCGCTTTGGGGTTTATAAACAAAAGGACAGAAGACGCACAATCCCAGCAACTCATAAGATAACCGAGAAAAACCAATGTCAATCTAGTTATCCGAGGATTTGATTTTTACGTTTAAATGTTAAAAATATGAAACAATAAACAATTATTGAGCAGATAATGCTTTTACTTGATTTAAAGCATTAAAGCGATCCGTAATTAATGGAGTTTCTTGACGCTCTTCTGTAAAATATTCATTTGGACGTGGACTACCAAAAACGTCATAAGCAAGTCCTGTACTAACAAAAAGCCAACCTGCTATGAATAAAGCCGGAATTGTAATTGAATGAATAACCCAATATCTGATGCTTGTTAAAATGTCTGAAAAAGGGCGTTCTACTGGTTTACCAGCCATATAAATCTCCTATTTTATTATTTTATTTTTAAACTATTTGTGTGCTTTTATATAGTTTTTTGTCGGAGTGCTCAAGCACCTGTCGTGTAGGAAAACAGTTCCCTTGAAAATAAGAGTTAACTGTCTTTTGGTGTCTTTGCATTCTTCGAAAAAGTGACCCCTTTAGCGCTCACTCTAGAGAGCCTAAGGGGTCACTTTTTCAAAGAATGCAAAGGGGATCTATTGATTGAATGCCTGAATGCAAAGCAGGACAGGTTTCTGCCACGCTGAATAATGCATGAGTACAACTCTTTGTTTTGACTCTACTAATTCATTAAATTAATATTATATTCTAATATAACATAGATTATAATGAAATTGTAACTTTTGTTGGCAAGTGCTTATTCTTTGCATAATAGCCACTGCCGAGATACGGCGGGGGTTCAGTATTTGTCTGCTGGGGCTGTTACTATTTTTCTAGTAAAGCCCCTCAAACTTAGCATCTAGAGGAACTTAGGCTTCGCATTTCGAGCTGGCTGGGTAAGCGCCGTGGGAAAGCCTTGCATTCTTTTTGGCTTTTCACTTCTAATGTCCTTGCTTTAATTGTTCTTGTATTTGCTTCTTGTTCTTGGCATTTTCGTGTCTTTACGAGCCTTCTTGAGAGGGCAAAGGCACCGCAGAATAAATGAATGCATTCTTCTGTTGAAGACCGACGTGTAGTTTGTAGTTACACCTTCGTTTCTTGCCATCTCTTCTTATTTGGTGCCGTTTTTCTTCCGGTTCTTGCCTTTGGCACCAAATAAGACGAGATGGTAAGAACCGGAATATTTCTTCATCAGGGGAGCAGCCCCCCTCCGGGGGGTTAGGTCTGTTTCTTTTTTTAATTCCGGCAAAAGAAGACATTTGATGCCATTTTTCTTCCGGTTCGAAGAAATAAGAAGAGATGGCAATTGCTTTTTTTTGAAAAACCGGAATAAAAAAGACCGAAGAATGAACCCCCCCCCTCCTCCGGGGGAGGATGCTCCTTTTTTAAAAAGAGGGGGTGTCATTCTTCAAAACGAAGGTGTTACTAGAAATTTCTTACCATACTCAGGGGACCAAGAAACCATCACAAAAATGCAGCTAGTGCTTTTTTTTTAAAGGCAAGACCGGAAAGGTAACGAGCAGAAAAAAGCCGAAAAGACAAGAATAATAAACCCGAAGAGTGAATGAATCGACTAAACAAAGAGATGCACAAAGGTACTCCACTTCGATTCTTATTTAAATAATAAAGACTAGGTTGGATAGATCAACTCGTGCAAACAAATAACTAAGTATCTAAAAAAAAGAACCTACTAAAACTAAGATTAATGATAAATAACTTCAGACTTTTGTATCTTAAGCCTCAATTATTTCCTTTATCAATTGATTTAATAAAACACGACCTGGAGTTGTGCGGATATATTCAGAGATCGAAAAGCCTGTTGGATCATAACGTTTTTGAAAAAACGGGGAGATTTGAAGCCAAAATCCAAATTTCATTATTCTTATTTCTCCCCAACGCAGTTTGTCAGAATTGAGATATTTTTTTTTAGCCTCTGGAGGATACGGTAAGAATTGGGGTGTAGTATTAAATGTTGTTTTGTTTTTTGAGTCAATAGTTTCTATGAGTGTCTGTGTATTCGAAAAGGCGGCTGGTTCCTTTTTGCCAGAACAAAAAGCAGCTCCCCCCTCCGGGGGAGGTAAAAGGGCTGCTTCTGCTCCAGAATAGCTGGTCTTCGACAGAGATTGGTGTAAGCCGAAACCCCTCGCCGATTTGCTAGCTTGCTTTATTAAAACGTTAAGCCTAAAATCGCGATTAAAAATATCGGCTTTTGTTTTTTTTCGTTTTTTAAATACTAAAGCATTTGTTTCTAATTCATTATAAATTACTATAGGTTTTTTTGGTTCTAACCTTAATGTGTTATCTTCTTCCACTGGTAGTGACTGTTTTGGTGGTAAGCCGTTTCTAGTGACACCAAAGGTGTTCACAGAAGACTCAACCCCAACCAACAAGCCTGAATGTGCAGGCATTTTTCGAAACGCCTTTTCAGTCTTCGCCACAAAGGGAATGTGTGACTTAAAATTACCAACTGACGACTGACGCCTTTGGGTGGCAGAGCCAAGAACCCAAATGTTAGAATGGACATCCACTAATTTGCGTTCATATGCTTTAATGACCTCATTAAAGCTATTGAAAAAAAGACCAGAACCTTTTTGATATTTAAAATTGAGTGTTGTTAAATAATAACAACCTAAAACCATATCTTGGCTAGGTAAAATTAAAGGGTCGCCACTCGCTGGTGATAAAATATTATTTCTAGACAGCATTAACTTCCACGCTTCAGTACGAGCTTCCGGAGTTATTGGTACGTGTACAGCCATTTGGTCCCCATCAAAATCAGCATTAAATGATGGACAAACTAAAGGGTGTAAAAGAATAGCGCGACCTGTCACTAATTTCGGTTGAAAAGCTTGTATTCCTAAACGGTGTAACGTTGGAGCTCTATTTAATAAAACAGGATGCATCACTTCTTGTAATAATTCGCAAGTTAATCCTCTATCTTTCTTAATTAATTGTTTAGCTCCATAAACATTATTTGCTAATTTTGTTGTTAAAATCCGTTTTATTAAAAACGGTAAAAATAATTCGACCGCCATTTCTATCGGTAAACCACATTCATGAAGCTTTAATTTTGGGCCTACTACAATAACAGAACGACCTGAATAATCGACACGTTTTCCTAATAAATATTGGCGAAAGCGGCCTTGTTTTCCTTTTAATAGTTCCGTTAAAGATTTAAATAAGCGACCCCGAGCGTCACGTTCAGGAACAACTCCACTTTTTCCATTTTCGATTAAATTGTCCACTGATTCTTGAAGTAGTCTTTGGGCATATTTCATTTCATACGAATTTCTAGTAGCCGCATCTTTTAAAAATTTTTTTAATCTTTCATTTCTATATAAAACTTTTTGATATAAACGATTTAAATCTGAAGCCGCTATTTGAGAATTTAAAGTAACAATAGGTCGTAAATCTGGGGGTAATACGGGTAAGACAGAAAGAATAATACGTTCTATTGTATCTTTTCCTTGCTTTAATTTTCGAATTACTTTAATTCTACGAAATAATTTTTTCTTTTTCCCTATTTTTAATTTTAACGTTTTTTTATTGTCTACTTGTTCAAGATCTTGTTGCAATTCATTTAATAAAATTCTATATTGACGATCCATTTTCTGAAGTTCTGAATAATTATATTCCATTAATAAAAATTTTAATAATGCTGCCCCGGTTAAAGGAGTATTAAAGCTTCCGGGTTCTTCGATTCCTTTTTTATCCCGAAGGGCTTCTGCTATCGACGACAATCCTCTACGGGCAAACATCGAGTCAGAGCCGTAATGGGCCGGTTTTCTCGGAGCGAAAACTGCATCCATGGGTTGAAGCACTAGAAAATCAAACTTCTTAGGCTGACTCGGTTTTTTATTTTTAATAGTAGAATTAAATAGATTGCTCGAAAGTATAAAAGTCATTTTATTTTCGAATTTTGATTTAGTAGGTAATTGCTTGACTCTTGTTTTATTTTGAAAAAAACGATCAAGTTTCGTCGAATCCTGGATACCAGCAGTCCAGAATTTTAACCTTCTTAAAACTTGACTTTCGGAATTTATAAAATATTTTTTTTGTATTAATAATAGCTTTTCAATTTTCTGTTTAGACCTAGATTCGACTAATGAAACAGTTGATTCAGATAAAAGGGCAAGGCTTAAGATTTCTAGAGCTTGATTGTTTCTTTTTTTATTATTAAGACAAAGCCCTCCAAAAAAAATGGAATCATTGAAAAAGATTCCTTGATTGATTTTTTTGCCGGCGTTTACTTGATCCTCCCCTGTCTTCGACAAAAGGGGGGGATGCTTTTTGTTCTGGCTAAAAGGAACTGCTGATGAAGACACAGCAAGTTCCTTTTTTGCCGGAACAAAAAGAAACGCATCAGCATAATAAGCAAGCTCTGCTAGTTCTGGCAAAAGTCGACCTTGAAGTCGAGTTATTAATAATGCAGGTTCTTTGCCTGTACTCTGGAACCCAGATGGCACAGTTAAGTCTGGACTTTTATTCTTTAAACCATTGAAAGTACTAAGTAAAAAATGTTGATTGTTTTTGTCTGTTTGGTCGCTAAGGCCTTTCTTGTTGTTTCCAGTTACACTAAGTGAAGGTACCCCTTTGTCTTCAACTAACCCCCGATAGGGGGTAAAAGAAGGGACAAAGGTGTTCATTCCTAACTCCCCTTCTTCTTTAAAAAAGGGCTGCTTTTTTAAAAAAGGAACCGCGGATGAAGACGGAATGACTGAATCCCAACTATTCAAACCGTTATAGTTATTAAACGCAATATTTAAATTATTTGCTTTTTTTTCTATGAATGATAAGTGCCTTCTAAAAGGGGTATGGGTTATCGATAATATTGATTCAACCAGTGATGATCGAACAAAAGGGTATTTGATAAAAGAAGAATCCTGATTAAACTTTCTTTTTCTTTGGTTAATTGTTTTATACTGACGTTGTTTAAAAATACGATCATCAAAATCAACAGGCGCAAAAAAATAATAAGTAAAATTTTGCCATTCTAAATCATTATCCCAAGTAAAATTAAAACAAAGACAATATATATTTTTAGATCCTTGTCTGTGGTTTGGCAGGATTTTGCTAGGATTGCTGCCCTCCCAGTCTGGTTGGGGTGACTGTAGATGTACATTATTCCAGAAATGCTTGATTGGTTTACATAAAATTTGTGGTCGTTTTGAACATCGAAGGACCGCTTCTAGCTTTGCCGAGGTTGGAATGGTTGTAGCTTTATCTATTTTAGAATTTTGAAACGCCTGTCGAAGACCTGCCCCGTTTTTTGTCCCTGCGTCACCAGAGCCTAAAAATTGCGGTCGCATAGCAGGTTCAGAATTATTCATAGATTCCAATACGGGATTTCGAGATCTAAAACGTGGGTAAGCTCCGCAAGAAAATAAAATTCGAAGAGTTCCTAAAAATGTTTGTAATAATGCGGTTACACGACTAAATGTTATTAGTTGATTTTTATACTTATTATAGTCTAGTTTAGAAGATGATAGTCTTTTCAAATGGCATTTCTTAATAGTTCCTTTTAATTCATCTAGTGTGAGTTTCATTGTTTTGCTAGAACTCGTGCTGTCATTTGTACTTGGGCGGGTATTTTCCTTCGTGCCATTCAGTTGTCCAGTGTCGGGGGTTAAGGCATTATTTTTGGTTGGTATTCCGTCTTCATCAGCGGTTCCTGTTTTTGTCCCGAAGGGTAAGCCCTTTTTGTTCTGGGAAAAAGCAGGTGGGTTAGGGCTTGGTGTAGCTAGAAGCCCATTATCAGAGCCCCCAATAAGAACGGAGCCTGCTAAAACGGACAAATCTTGGGTCTCTAGCGTTAATGTTGAAGCCTGTAAAAGTTTCGCAAAACCACGACGTTGCCAATACCCTAAAACAATAGGTGGTAATTTTAAAATAACAGACTTTTTCGTCAATGAGTTAGCATAACAGCCATCATCTTGCCCGGGAGGTGTTTCTTGTGGTTTCTTCTCGTTTCTAGTAATACTAAGTGAACCTCTCCATGTGTCTTCTTTTGCCAGAATAAAAACCGGCGATTCCTTTTTTAAAAAAGCAGCACCTCCGGGGGGTAAAGGCGCTACATTATTCTGTGGAAGACCCCCGTAGAAGAGAGGGGAACTGACTGCCTGACTGAATTCGAGAAGACTTGCGCGCCTTCTTCTTTTAAAGGTTGGTCCGCTTGCTGGGCGTGCGGGGAGCAAAATGCGCGAGCCAGACAGTGATTTACAAAGAGAAGCTATATCGGCTTGATCAAATTCATACAATTGCCAAAAAGACCATAAATATAAAATTTGTACAATTTTAAGGCCGGAACCACTTAACTGAGGCTTTTTGATGTCAGCTATTAACGTGGATTGTTCAAAACCTACGGTTTTAGAAGGGCGACCTTCTGGAATAGGCTTATCCATTAATTTATTAAATCCTAGAAAATTCTCTTGTGATTTACCCTTCGGGACAAAAACCGGCACAAATTTGCTAGCTTGTTTTAAAACAGCACGACGAATTTTGTCAATGAAAGTATATTTTTCTGCCGGAATAAAAGCTGATGAGAAATTAGATGAGTCATTTAATTGAGTTATTTCCAGAGTAGAATTTGAAAACTGCTCTTTTTTCATTGATTCAAATTTTGGAGATAAACTGTTTGTGTTATTAATCACAAAAAGAGGGTTTTTTTCTTGAAAAAAAGTGTTTTCAAGGGTTAATGTTTTAGTACAATATACTATATTTTCTAACTGCGCGGCTTTTATTCCTAAAACAATAGATAAAAGGTTAGGACGGGTTTTAATATACCAAACATGGGCTACTGGAGCTATTAGTGCTATATACCCTAATTGATAGCGGCGAATTACTGACCATGTATATTCAACATCGCACACATTGCAATACAAACGTTTTTTTTCTGGTTCTTGTTCGGAGTCCCTTACCCCCCCAGGAGGGGGAGGTAAAGAAGCAGAATGGACGTGTTGTACAGAAGTAAATTCACTAGAAAGGTCGCTTTTTTTTATAGTAGAGAGTGCTGTCATGGATAGACCCCCATTGCTATTTTGACTTGTTTGGGTTAGTATATTTTCGGAAAAGTTTTGTGTTTTAGTCCCACTTGATGCCGCGGCGCCTACCGTCCGGTCCCAAGCAGGTAAAACTTTTACCCAAGAATTAGTTTTTGGGAGGGCTGCCCACCAGGAAGCCACAGAATTTTTTAATTTTATGCGCATGTCGCCTTGATAGAGTCCTGCAGACTGTCCCGGTAAAAGTCTGCTTTTTAATGGTTTTTTTCGAATAGAAAAAATAAGTCCAGCCGTTTTTAATTCTGAAAATGATATAATTAAAGGGTCCATTTTAAAAAAGTCTAATTTATTTTTTTTTAGAATATTATTGACTACGCCCCTATTGTTAAAACTCTTATTTTCTTTCTCTAATACTAGATCGTGGAGTGATAATGGTCTGTTTTTTTCACCTTTTTTTTGGGACCCCGGCAAAAGAAGCGGGTCCGGCAACGGATGTTTCCCTTCATTGCCATTATTTGCCGAGCTGAAGCCACCAAAGATAGACCCAATATGCCTTGGAACCGGATCCGCTGTGTTTGCTTTTTGTTCTGGCAAAAAGGAATTGGCAACAAATCCCCCTAGTGGTTGGGTTATTGACCCTAAAGGCAGGTCGTGGGAAGTATAAGGGCTTTTAAAATCTTGATTTTCTTTTTGATTGAAATTATTATTCGACAGTTTATTACTAACCACTACGTTATTTGTTCGTTTTTTTCGTGGAAAATTTTTAAAAAAGGAACTCCTTTTATTGACAGAATTTTTGAAATAACTCAAGTTCATTTTACTAGATAATTTAGAAAGTACAGAATAAAACTCACTAGAAAAAAGCTCGGAGTTTAAATTAGGGTTAGCTGCTTTCAATTCATTTCTTAAAAAATCGATATTCATGCTTTCCGACTCTATAGCTCGGAGTTTGGCAGCATTCCGGTTAAGCAAACGTTGTTCTTTAATGAAAGAACTGAAAAGATTATTCGACAATTGATCACTCATTTCTTGCTTATTCAAACCATTAGAGCCGAACACATTGGACATTCTTTGATCTTGGCCAGAAAACGAAGCTTCCTTCATTAGTGGGGGGGCATCCTCGGGGCCTGTACCATTCATTCTTCGAGTGCCTAATGAGCTAGACGGCTCTGTCACTCTAGTGTCGAGAGGACTAGAATTGAAGAATGGACGTCGTTCCTGTCGAAAACCTAACCCCTCCTCTGTGGAAGACAACAAGGGTGGGTGAGGCAACTTCCTGAAGGAGCGGCCTCCCCTTTCGGGATGCAACTTCGCCTGGCTAGAAAGCGGGGCGCGTATTAAGGGTGCTTTTTTTATTTTCCCACAAGCACATTCAAAATCTTTTAATGGGCCAAAAATTCTTTCACAAAATAATCCCCCTTTTTGCGGCTTAAATGTCCTATGATGTAATGTATTAGCATTTAAAACTTGTCCTATAATTTTACCATTAGGTAAGGTTTTTTCTGCCCAATGACGGATTTTCTCAGCGGACGCTATTTCAATGGTTATTAATTGCAATTCGGACATTTTTTCATGCGTTTTGTTAGTTCCGGCAAAAAACGAATTATAACTTACGTTATTTTTGCTGGCAGAATTCCTTTTTACTGTAAGCTTACCGTTCCTCCTGCCGGAAAGTTGGGGCTGATTCTGGTTTCGGCTTGTACGTAAAGGAGAGTGATCGGTGAATCTAAAGCTAAAACCTTGCAAAGGGCGGGCTGCTCCGCTGGTCTTCATCAGCGGAGAAGCCCCCCTGTCTTCGAGCAGCGAAGCAGTGGGGGGCTTCTCCGCTGATAAAGACCAGCGCCCTCTCTTTCCTTTTTCGTAACCCCGAGCGGGAATTTTTGTTCCAGCAAACCGCTGAGGAAAATGCCAAGCAAAACTAAAGGGTTGCCTATTCTTCGAAATAGGTTTCTGCACAAACAACCAGGAGTTTAATTGCCAGTTAGACGTGGACTGTCTTCTCGAAAGGGCGCATATGCGAGTTCGGCACTCGTGGAGGGGTAAGCCACAATATTGCTGCTTTGGTTCTGCTTTATGACGGAACCGAAGGCAGGCATTTCCCCCATAAACAGAAAGCAAACCAATAGGGTTGGAACCCGCAGAAAAAGTTGTCTTCTTTTTGGTTTTTTGCCTGTCTATTCGTGGTGACGTCGTGCTCTTTTTGTAGTTCCTAAAAGAAAGGCAAGGACACAACAATCCCATTCTATCACCCCGGCCAAAAACAGCCTTTGCCGTGATTACTCGAGATTTTTGCATTAATTCGGGCACCGGCAAAAAATCCGAAAATAAAAACTTTACTTTTTTTTGTAATACAAAATGTACTTGTTTATTTATTAACATAGCAAAGTAAAAAAAAGAGAAAAAAAAAATAAAAGAATGCCCTAGCTTCTAAAAACAATTACCTCTTGTAGTAGTTTAATTGGTTTTTTGTTTTTTTTAGTACTTAGCCAGCATAGAGCAGAGGAACTAGGCTCCTGATAACAAGCGATATTTGGGGCTATAAATTCCACAGCTGTGAGCAGGAATACGCAGAACCGGTATCGAAAGGTGAGCCATGTGTTGCGGGTAACATTTTAGGTAGTTAAGAATTCAATTTCTAGAGACCCATAACACTCTTTTTTATAGGCGGTCTAGTTCTTCTATATCTTGTAAGGCACGACCCAGTGGTTCTTGCCTTTGTTTTTGTCCTAAAGGACTGCTTCGGTTTTTGTCCCAAAGGGCTGCTTCTTATTTGGTGCCATTTTTCTTCCGGTTCGAAGAAATAAAGAAGTAGCCCTGTCGAAGACCTTTTTAAAAAAGAAGCAGCCCCCTCCGGGGGGTTAGAATGAAATATTGCGATAGTTTTCGAACCGCTGAAACCCTCCCTGTTGTTTTGGCTTCAGCCCCAATGAATGTTTATTCTTCGTCCCCGATCGAGAGCCGTGCAGAGAAGGGCTTGCACTCGTACCGTTGTCTTTTAACGAAAGCCTTCGGTTAAAAAAAAAAAGAATGGAGGATTCACAAAAAAGTAGCGTTGTTAAGAAGGGTAGCCAACACAACTAGACGTCCCGACTTATGTATCGACCAGCAGGCCGGAGAGGCATGGGAGGACCTATGCAGACAGCCGCGCCAGCAAAAGCCTAAATATAGGCTGCTGATGGAGGGAGCTGTAAGACAAATATTGCAGTCTCAGACTGGCTGAGGGTGTGCCGCGCAGCAAGTCAATCCCCTCAGGACTACTGTAACTAGCTGAAATGTCTTTCTAGAAGATAAAACTAAAATGCCCATGACTATACTCTAATGCTAAAAATTATCAGAAAAAGTGCAAAGACACCTGGCCGGCTTAATAGAGGAAACACCAGTTATTATACAAAAAGCTAACTACTGTCACCAAGATACGATTCTATTAAACTACTTGAATTTTTTTTCTGAATATTAATTGTTATCACCTCGAACATTTGGGGGAGGAGTCAATTTCCTAAAAATAATGTTTTATTTTAGTCTTTTTAATTCTCTTTTTAAAAATTATTATATTAAAAAGCCAATTAAAACATAACAACAAAAAAAGTTAAGCGGTTAAGTAGATTGTAGTTAGTAAAACTTATTGTAATGCTTTGTGACTTTAATCGTCTAACGAAATCAACCGATTTTTTTACTGCCTTTTTTTTAGAGCTCTGAAATAAAAAACCCACCCTTTTCTTCACTAAAATTTGCCCTCAAGTTGAATCTATTTTCGGCTAAATACACTCAGTGAAAAAAAGCTGGCGCGCTATTGCTATTATTTAAAGTTCAAAAAGGTTGGCTACAATTTTTATTTTCGTGCGGTGTGTTAAGGCGTTTCTTGCATTGAGATACTAGTCACCACACAGCTTTGGATTCTTTTATATTTTCCCTTAGATTTTCTTTAGCGAGTTGCGCCGTCTCTTCCTATTTGGTGCCATTTCTTCTTATTTGTAGCCATTTTTCAAAAAGAAGAGATGGCAATTGCTTTTTTTTTAAACCCGGAATAAAAAAGGCACCAAATAGCCTTTGGCTACAAATAAAGGACAAAAAGCAAAAGTGAACCCCTCTAGCTTTCTCTGCCCTAAGTTATACTCAGTGAACACCGGACCCCTTCTCGCTAAGTAACCCCTTCACAAGAACACTGCGAAGGGGTTTGTGAACACTCAAGATTTTTGCAGCGACAGCAAAGCAGCTCTTCGGTTTCTTCAGCGAGCAGCCTCACTCCCCCCCGTTTTCGACAAAGGGGTCAGGCAACTCGCTGAAGAAACCAAAGGAAGGTGTAACTCGAGGGGGTCAGGCTGCTCCAGAAACAGAGTCAGAATAAGAATCCCTACAAAACTGTTCAGGAAAATGTAAAAGAAACTGAAGGAAGGTGTTGATAAAGGACACAGATAAAAAAAATAATGCAAAAGACGAATAACAATATAAACGTAAATAACCAACAAATTGACCTTACTGGCTATCTTAAACTAAGAGTCAGTTGTTTTTTTATTTATTAGGCTATAGAACCTAATAAAACCCCAACAAGTTTTAGCTTTCTTTATTGAAAACCTTAATCATAGTTAACTTTACTTTTTTTTATAACCTTTTGGCTAAAGGTGGACAGAGATTCTAGAAAAATAGTAAGATTAAGTACGATTAAGGTAAATTAAGCTATGCTGTGTTATTTATTGAGGGGAAATAAACCCAGTCCCAGCAGGCATCAGATTACCGATCATTACATTTTCTTTTAAGCCTTTTAAAAAATCTTTTTTTTTAAACAAAGCCGCTTGACTTAATACTTTTTTCGTGTGTTGAAAACTCGCCGCGGATAAAAAACTTTCAACCTCTAAAGAAGCTCTGCTTATTCCTAAAATAATGGGAATAAATTCGATTTGATTGATTTTTTTGACTACTTTTTCTGTAGTCTTTTTTTTAATATTCATGACCAAGAAATTATCATTAGTCTGTTTAAAAAGTTCAGTGCCTACAGTCGGTACGAATTTTCCAGAATCCAATTCAGGAATTATTTGCTCTGAAAGCAAAGGACCCTGTGGTATTTGCTTGGGAATCGAGATCTCTTGCACATCTAACGTTCTGTTGGATCTTTCGATGCCGTCCATTATTATGTCCTGAGGATTCAATCGAGTAGGGGTGCCCTTGCGAACACTGTCCCTAGGGGCTTTCGCGGGGAGCAAAGGCAATGGCTGCGTCATTCCTGTGTCCCCGAGCTCAGCACTAGAATAATGCGGAGCCACAAACAAGGCCCCGGATGGCTCTGATAGAGGCTTAGACAGGCTAGTCGAAGAATGAACGGAGTCTCTGAATTTCGGCCCTACTGAGGCTACCGGACTTGCTCCCGTTTTAATTCGGGTTGGCGAATTTTGTAGTTCGGTGTAGTCAAGTCCTTGTTGTAAAGCCGGCAAAGAGTTCACCTGTGAAAATCGATTGTTTGGACTTGTAAGCTTTTCACGGAGCCACAAAGCAAAATCAAGATCTATTAATTCTCCTGGTAAAAAACCAGATTGCCCTCCGTTTAAAATTTGCACTTTTGATGTCATTTGTTTTACTATAATTTCAACATGTTTATCAGCTATTGTAACCCCTTGGCTTTTATAAACGCGTAAAATACCATCAACTAATAATTGTTGAATTCTACAAACACTTTTTTTAACAGCTAAATCATTAGGATAGATCCAGCGATATCTTTGAAAACATTCTTTTAATAAAAATGGAATACTATTTTTAAAAAGTCGGCCTCCTTTAGTTGTTCGAGCCTCAAAATATTGTTCAATTTTTGGAATACCTTGAACAATATCACCAGTTTTAATTCGTTGAAATGATAATGTTAATAATGGAGTATTTTTTTTTATAAAATCTCCATTCGTGACATGCATAACACTCCCTGAGCTAGCTAATAAAGAAAGAGCATTTCTGAAGATAACTTTTTTTACACTTTTGTGAATTAATTGCCCGGATTTCGGAATTCTTGTTTTTAATACTAATGAAGGCATACTGGATGAAGGTATGTTTTCGTTTTCTATTTTATCACCAAACATTAAAAATGAGCCTACGGGAACATTTGTTATTATATGCTTTGCGTTAAAGTCCCCATTTAATTGAGTTTTAATAGGATTAAGGCCGGTTCGATGCGCGCTTTGAGGGAATTCGTTGAATGGATAGGAACCAGACTTAGATATTATGGCATTTAATTTAGCTTTTTTCATTTTTTGCATTTGTGTTATCGAATGTGATCCTAATAAAGGATCGGTCGGTGCTAAAATTTGTTCTGAATTATATAAACTCACTGATTTTTCATTATCGTTTAATTCCCGGATCTCCTTTTGCTGGATTGCCATGGCCGTGCCCCGGTCTTCGGACTCGCGTTCACTCATTCCCTGTTTAGAATTTTTAGTATCTAGACTAAGATATTGTGATTCCAGCACTGTATTACTATAATTAATTTTTAAACCAATAACTTTCAATGTTTTTTTATTAAATCGAATTAGTATATCTTTTGGTGGTTGTGCTTGTAACCTATAGATTTCTTCGTTTGCCGGAATATTTCTTCTGTCGAAGACTACCGATGATTCTTCTGCTAGCCCGGAGGGCAGAAGTGAACTCTTCGGGCCTTTTTGGTGGCTGGACCAAGAAGAATTCAAAGAAGTATTACTACTTTGAAATTCTTCTTTTCTAAAGGTCTTACTGGGTATTTCACGTGGTGAGCTTGTTTGACCATCGGAATTTACTGGAAATTGGGTTTGCTTTAATTCTTCACCCCTTGTTTCATGATTGAGCAGTAAAGTGTCCACCTCAGTAGTGCTTGGGCTCGGAAGGCAGGTACTGGTTTTCGAAGACTCCACAAGATCCATGTTACTGGGGTTGAAAATTTTTGATGATAACGAAAAACCAATAAGATTGGTTTTTGTTAATATTAAGCAAGAAGGAATTAAATGAGTAGAGCTAGGCTTCCATTTTTTTTTACTGTACGAGGTACTATCTCGCCTTCGTGCAAGGAAAGGGCTGATATACCCATAAATGGATCTTTTTTTTCTAAAAAAAGGTTTTTCAATCTTAAAACCTTCACTTATATGGCCAGCACGAATTCCATGGGATTCGTGCGCACCTGTAATGCCGGTATTTATGCGTTGGTTAGTTGTTTGGCGGATAGTAGAGAAAAGCTTAGAATTATTTTTAAATTGATTTTTAGCTAAATAATTCACCAAAGAAGAACTTATCATCGAATTTCGTCTAACAAATAAATTATATGACAACCTTTTATTTCCCATCAAAGATCGTACAGTCTTGCCGGCATCTGTTAATCCGAAAAAAGGACCCTTTAACAATGTGTTTACGACTTTTTGAAACTGTAGCGGTAGTAAGGTTGAATCTAAAAAAGGTAAATAAAATAGTTTTTTATTTCTCATTAATACTTTTAATAGATTAGTCTCCTGGTATCTTTTTTTTTTAGTAATTAAATTTATTAGCTGAACAGGATCAGGGCTGGCTTGTCCAGTCATTATTGTGTGCTTAGCAGCCATTCTTGTTGGCGTGCTCTTTCTGTCGCCTCGAATCTTCTTGTTGGCTTGATTCTTCGTCCCTTCAATTTTTATCCCGAAGGGTTGCCCCACCTCTCGAAGGAGCTTAGGCACGGGCAGAATCGAGTTCCCAAGAAGACTGCCAGCCTTTGAATGAATATATTCCTTTCTTTCCCCTCCCGTGTCTTCGACAGGGGGGGAGTTTACTGCTCCTTTTTTATTCCGGCAAAAGACCGAAGAATGAATGAAACCCGATAGGGGTTTAGACACACGACTTGAAGAGTTAATTGACCTTACCGGCATAGAATCGGTCGGGCCCGTTTTCCCTGTTAATAAATTTAAATTTCTTTTTATAGATAACAACGAAAACAAATTAAGAGAAATATTGCAGGTTTTGTTTAAAAGTCCTTTTTTTTTCGAACAAATAGTTATATTATATTCAGTGGTTTGAGGGTAGTAAGCAAAGACTTTTGGGTCCATTACTGTTAGTTGCAGTAAGGTCGGAAGGCTGTAACTTATTTTTCTGGGGTATTCAGTTCCGGGTTCCCCAACTAAAGGAATAGTCCGGTAATCATTGTTGTCATCGCTCCATTCTTGTTGTGTTGACAACTCTTCTGTCCTTTTCGTGCCGTTTTTAAGCCCCAAAGAGGCAATAGGTTCTTGTGGTTTCTTGCCGTTGGCCCCCAAGAAGGACTGACTGACTGACTGAATGACTGAATGGCTCCAAGAAGCGCCCCTGTCGAAGTTCAGCGATTGTGATTCTGAGTCTGGAGCCGCCCCCCCTGTCGAAGACAAGGGGGGGTAGTGGAAAGGCCAAGAAGTTTTGGCATCAATTGGACCTAATAAGTCCGGCAGTACTGGCAACAATCTTCCAAACTGTTTATTTAGTGTTTTAGTCTTTATTGCGGCTAAATAATCTTTTACGCGAAATACATTTTCCATTGAAGGATTAGTAAGAATGTTAATATTTAGATTAGGAAAAAGTTTCGATAAATATAAAAAGTGGGGTAGGGAGTTTTCAAAAGTTTGAACTTGATAAAAATAGTTTGTTTCTCGTTGTCTATTATAGGACTTCAGATATTTCAGATACTGTCTTGTATTTGAGTTTTTTTTTGCTTGAGTTCTTTTTTTGCCGGAAGCACTCCCAAGATCAAATAGACGTTCCACTTGATTGATTTTTGAAGTCTCTACATTAGCGCCCTGAATACATGCTAGACCTATCGAACTTAGGGGTTCTTGGTTAGTTATACTAAGTGAATCTCTGCCTTTGTCTTCAGCAGCGGTTCCGGCTTTTGTCCCGAAGGGTAAAACGGCAGAAGAATGCCTACTCGAAGAATCCCGAGCAGATAATGAAATATTAGGACATATAAAACAAATAGGTTTTGCCCATGGCTCTTTTCCTTTAGATCGCAAAAATCTTATGAATTTTGTTTTCTTTGCTTGGGGTTGGTGTCTAGTGGGCCTGCCCAGATGGCCCAACAAAAGTTGACTTTTACTATAAGGAGCCACTTTATTCAAATTAAGAATAAAAGAATTCTTATAATTTTGAGCTAAAAGAAAAAAACCATCTTTTAAGGAATTATTAGCCATAGAAATTTTTAAAAAATAGCTTTGAATATAATTGCCATTTTTTGTATGCGTTAAAATTATATTATTTCCAAAAGTTGCCCCCTCATCGCTGAAATGAGTCGTTTCTATATTTCCACTTTTATCGCTGGAAACGTTAGTGTCGACAAAATTAAGCTTATCAGTACCGACTATTAAAGAATGGGATATATTAGAAGGAACTTCCAGTAAATGTTGAGCTTCGTTTTTGTTTTTTAAGAAAAGGCCCGGAGTATTATTCTTGATTGGAACGGTAAAACGAGGTTTCTTGTTTTTAACCCAATGTTTTACTGTAAAATTTTCTAGTTGTGTTGAATCTAGTCCTTTCTTACTAGGATAAGTTATTTTCACTTCTTCTGTGGACGGGACGTGGTTTGGCTCTGCTGGTATTATTTGCTTATCTTGTTTTTCTGGCGGTATAGGAACACTTTGGTTTTTTTCTTCTAAAGATATAGTACTTTTGTCAGAGTGCTCAGTTACCTCCGCTAGGGTGCTGGGCACACTGGTGTGCCGGTTACCACCCTGGCCCACTAGTGTCCCGGTTTTAAAAAAACCGGTAGACCTAAAAGTGGAACTAAGTGGAACTGAGTGTAACTTTGTGTTACGAGGGAACAAAAATGAAGGTCTTGGTGTGGCTGTGCCCAGAGAACGGGCATCGAAGACTTTCCCGAATATCAGCAGACGTGCCTGTGGATCTAGGGACAGAGCCTCTAAAGGTTGATTAGATATTAAAAACTCCTCTTGCATTTTTACTTTTGTTATAGTTTTATATGAATAGAGTTCTTTTTCGGTTTTTTTAGCTATATTAAAAAAAGAGTTTTGGTCGTTTTTAATCCCATTTTTTGCTGGCTCCCCCTTCAGTCTTCTGCTTTTTGTCCCGAAGGGTTTCTTCTGTTGAAGACTACCGGAATTACTACCTTTGGTGTAACCAGAAACGCCACTCATGATATTTCTTGTCGTTTCATGTAGGGTCTTAGCGCTAGCCCCCCCTTGTCGTCGACTAACACCCCTCTGTGGGGTAAAGGGGCTGCTCCTGTCGAAGAGGTTGAAGACCAGTCCAGTCTCGGGGGCAACTCGCTGGTCTTCGTCTTCGACAGCGGAACCAACTACTGAATGACTGAATCCTTCACTCTTACCAAAATAATTATTCTGAAGAGTCGAATAATAATGAATGGGAGAATTTAAAAACAGCATGAAATTATATTGAAAAAACATTTTTTTCAATATAACAGATATGGTTTTTTCAGATTTCATTTGTGGGTTTTGGTCCAAATGAGGATCATAATAAAATGTTTTTTCTATTCTTGTTTGTCTTAAAATTTTATTTTGCTTACAAAAATAGTAGAAAAATAAATTTAAACTTTTTTTTACTGAAGAATTCAATTTTATAGCACTAATTAACAAGTTAATATTTCTTTTAAAAAAGTTATCATTCTTGTCGGCAGGTCTGATATATCCTAGTCCGAATAGTGGCAGCACTCCATTCGTTGTGTGGGAGGCTCTATCCTTCGTGCTATAGTGATAAATCGGGGTATTGACTTCTTTCTTGTTATTGGTAAGTCGCTTAGAATATAGTGGGTAATATACACTTGGAGTTAAAGATAAAGTATTTTGTAAACTTTTTTGTGCGTTTTGTAGGATTTTATTTCTACTTTTAGTTTGTACAGTCGATTTCACTTTTTGTTGTCCCAAGTCATAAAAACCCCGTTTTGGTTTTTGGACATAGTCCATTAAACTAACCGGACAGAGAGACTTTGAAATAAAAAGAGCCCAATCAGAAGATAAAAATTCTAAAGATGAGGGTTTTATCGATAGGGTCATATTCGTTATTAAATTAAGCATATTTCTCCCTGACTGCATTCCGGCTAAAAAAAGCGGGGTCAAATTGATTGGATATTTTTTATTTTTACAAAACGGTAAAAAGAGCATTTTTGTATTTTGATACTCCGTATTCTCTTCGTTTTTTGCCTTTGTTTTTTCAAAAACCGAAGACTCAATGAAAGCGACTGGCGTCGCAACGCCTCGCTTTTCGTGGCTTCTAGTCGGGTTACTGACGTTCGTAGGCCCGTAAGACTCTGGCCGTTTTTGGTCTTTGGCAAACCTATGGGGATAAAACTTTTGTTGTTTTTCTGATATTAAGAATTTGGACCAAATAACCCCCATTGTTTTCGGTTTTTTTGTTTTTGATGCCGGTTGCGGTAGAAGTTCTGGCAGCCATGGACTCTTTAGAGTTGACTTTATTTTTGATCTTTTGATGCTCGCTGTAATTCCAGAGAACGATTCCAAATGAGCGATTCCTTGTTTGTGTGCCCCTCTTCCATTAAAAAGGCTCCTGAAAGAAGCTCCGTTTATCCCTGCGAAATCGCGAGGAACGCCAATGCTATAACCGGGATTCTGGCTTACGGAACGTGCTAGTCGGTTCGTCTGTTCTGGCTGTCTTGATTCTTCGTTTTTTGTTCGGGGTGGTAAGGCGTTTCTAGTTCCACCAAAGGTGTTCACAGAAGACTGAATGCCCTCACTTGAAGATTGGAGCCTAGAAAAAAAATTAGTTCCAGCGCTAAAATATTTTTTTTTTGCTTTTGTATTTAATTGAAATCCGTTTTGAGCTAAAAATAATAAACTCGAAGATTCTGAATTTTGAGACATTAAAGAATTGGAATTTGCTATATTTTCAGTATTTTGGATTGAATAAGGGAGACTGATATAAATAATAGGTTTTGCCATATTGGTTGTTCCGCCGGTAAAGCTTTTTAATATATGCGAACGCTTTAAAATACTAAAACCTCGTTCCGTATCTAGATTGTAAAGCAAAGGTTTTCCTAGAGAAGAGGAGCCAATAGAAGCGAGTGAAACGGTGTTGGATTCATTCTTCGACCAAGTGTCGAAGCCCCCAGCTGCACCGGGATTTAGGTCTAACGGAGTATAGGAATCGTTAGGAAAACTCGAATTTAAACTTTTTTGATGAATTAATTCAGATGTCTTTTTCATTCCTAAGGCACATGGGAGAAAACATTTCACTAGTTTAAAATTGTTATCTTCAATATATGTAATATCACTTTGTATGTTTTTAAGAAAAAAATAGCCTGGAGAGGTTTTTTTATAAAGCAACTTATTAAATGAAAAATCCAAAAATTTCTCTATTAATTGCTCGTTATATTTTGTGCCCCGTTGGTATATCGGGTTGTCCCGCAGCGTTTTTTGTCCTTTGTTTTGTACCAGGGCAAACTCCCTGGTTTGGGATTTTTGGATCCGCCAATAAATTTTATTGGTTTGATAAAGAAATACTGGTTTTAGGACATAATAAGATAAGTTTACTCTTTGTTTGTTTAATTCATTAAATTTGAAAGTTCCAAATTTATTTGATTTAGATGCTCCGAGTTTTTTCACGGATGAAAGCGATGAAAAAACTTTTATTTGTTTTCTATTTTTGGTATTAGAAACTCCTGTTTTATGATAGCGTTTAATCACAAAAGGGCTAGAAAAAGAAGAAAGAAAAGAGGGAGTATTTATTTGTTTTTTTTCTTCTAATCCAATTTTGTTAAAAGACTTTGTTTGATTCTTTTCATTGGTTTTTTTTAGGTTCTTATAAGAGTCGGTTTGAGTTAAGCTAGTAGTATTAAAGTCACGAGGAGCTCGTTTAATACTATCTAGACTTTTTTCGACTATTTCTTCGGCCGACTTTCTGGCAGAAGTGCTATCAAATTTATTTCCTGTAAAAAAGTATAAAATAGTTTTATTCATCAGAGTCTTTTTGTTAATAAAATCGCCAATTTTAGGAAAAAAATTCGATTTTATGGGTAATTCATAAATTTTTCCCTCTAAAAGCCACACCTGTCCCCAATTATTTATAGTAGAAACGGTATCTTCATATTCATTTATTTTCGTAATTAAACTTAAATTGCGAACTCGAATTTGACCTTCAAGATCGGATTTTATTTTTTGTTCAGCATCATCTTTTTCTATTTTATCTACACTAGAAATTTGCGCCAAAATTTGTTTTTCTTTGACATTTTCACCATTTTTACAAAATAAAACCGAAAATGCGGGAATTTTATAGTGTTTAAGATCTAGTTTATCTTTATTTAGTACAGGTTGTTGGTTTGTTAATATTTCCTGGTTTTTTTTCCCTAAGAGTAAATCGGCGTCGTCTTCTGCTGCGTCCCTCAGAGGGTCCGTGGCCTTTTTTACTGCTTCTTTTGTCGGAATAAAAAAGGGAGCAGTAACTCCCCCTCCCTTGTCTTCGAGCGGAGGTGGTAAAGAAGAAGCTGTCGCGATTCTGGATTTGGGTCCGGTATCGCTATTCGTATATTTTAATCTTTCTAAGTCGCTTATTAATACATTTTGATTAGAAAGAACAAAACCGCCATCAACCTTAGTTAAAAAAGCTATTTGGCCTTCGGAATTTCGAATCAATGTTCCAGGAATAGCTGTTAAATAGTTTATTTTTCCATCAAAAGGTGCTTTTATTTGATCTGTTATGTCGCCTGCAAATACACCTCCAGTATGAAACGTACGCATGGTTAATTGCGTCCCTGGTTCGCCTATAGATTGTGCTGCTAATACTCCGACAGCTTCTCCTATTGAGACTAATTTTGTTTGACCTAAATTCCAGCCATAACAAAGCTGACAGACTAAGCGTTTTGTTTCACATGTTAATGGCGACCTTACGTAAACTCCCGTGTGAACAACATTTTTGCCTGAATTGATGCGGGGAGTACCCCTTCCGACAACCAAGGTTTCTTCATTACTTGAAGTCAATAATTGAGCAATTCGCGTAGCGAGTGTACTTGTTATTTCTTGATTTCGATAACCGATTTTAGTCATTTCCATTGGCTTGGAAGATTGGGCGCCGGCATCTCTGTTTTCTTTAGTAATAATATCGATATCTTTAGCCAATACTCTTCCAATTAATCGATTAGATACACTTATTAAAGTTTTTTTTCCTTCTTTCATATCTTTTAAATAAATCCCTCTTTTGGTGCCACAATCTAAGTTAGATACTATAACATGTTGTGCTACATCGACTAATCGACGCGTTAAATATCCTGCGTTAGCTGTTCGTAAGGCTGTATCTACAATTCCTTTTCTAGCTCCATAGGTTGATATTATATATTCGGTTAAGGTTAATCCTTCACGAAAATTACTACGAATAGGAAAATCTATAATTTGTCCTTTCGGATCAGCCATTAAACCGCGCATTCCTACTAATTGACGAACTTGAGAAATATTTCCGCGGGCTCCGGAAAAGGCCATCATATAAACAGGATTTAGAATATCCGTCGATTCAAAATGATTGACAACTTCCTGCTTGATTTTTTCGCTTGTTTCATGCCAAGTATTGATCAGCCGTTGAAACCGCTCGACCCCCGTCAATTCTCCTTTTTCGAATTGAGAAATACTACGTATATTTTCTTTTTCAGCTTTTGCTAATAAGAGAGGTTTATGTGGTGGTATTTTTAAATCATCGATTCCGATAGAAACCCCGGCTTTTGTTGCATATTCAAACCCTAAATTTTTTAATTGTTCTAATAATTCAATGCTTTTATGTTCTCCATAGGTTAGGTAAAACCATAAAATAAAAGTTTTTAATTTACTTTTTTCGAAACAAAAATTCCAAAAAATTTCTTTATTTTTTAAACTAGAATTTGTTTGAACCATAGTTATAATAAAAACGTTAAAACTTTGTTTACAAATCGTCGATTTTTTTAAGTGCAAGTATCGTGGTTATTTTTCGCCTCTCTTGCCGGCTACCTCAAAAGTAAGGGTTGCTTTTTTATTTGGTGCCTTTTTTATTCCGGTTTTTAAAAAAAAAGCAATTGCCATCTCTTCTTATTTGGTGCCAAAGGCAAGAACCGGAAGAAAAATGGCACCAAATAAAAACCGCTGATGAAGACTGAATGCCACCCGTAGGACAAAAGAACATAGGGGATCGGAGTCAAGAAGCGGTAGCTAGAAGTTATTACGCTAGCTAAGCGCTAAAGCCCTTTCTCCTTTTCTCAAAGCCAAAGGTCCGTTTCTAGCCGGCTGGGGGCGAGCCGCTTAGGACTGAAGGCAAACACGAGCAACCACCTAACCCCCCGGAGGGGGGTAAAAAAGTAGAATGTCTTTGCATTCGTCGAAAAAGTGGAGGGACAGGCTAGAGGGGCGGGGCCCCTGTCTTTTTAACAACAACGCCTCCGTGGATGCCGGCTGTGGCTCTATAATGCCTTGCCCAAAAAAAAGCGAGCCCACTAGTAGCTAGCTAAGAAGAAAGTCTTCTTGCGTACTATGGACAAAAGAATTAATGCAAAGGCTGCGCTTTTGTATTTGACTGGCGAATAAGGACTTAGACACAAGAAGACTGCTGGCACTTTTTTGGGTATTCATGGCAGCGTTCTTTTTTTCGCACAGAAAGTAACTGGGCATTGAAACAGGTTTGCCGCAATGCATGCCCTTTTTGCCGTGTTTTTTAGATGGACGTCAGTCTTACAACCTCCGACAATTCGAAAGAGATGCCGGAATCGCTTGTGGCTATATATACCTTTGTTAATGCTCAACTTGCTAAAATATCAAAGTGCGTTAAAACAAACTAAAGTTTTTTGATTTATTTATTTCTAAAATAATAGTATTTAGTCAATAAAAATAGACATCAAAAAACAACAAAATGTTTTTAAATCCATTCTTTAGACAAAATAAATGCTTTTATTTAATTTTTACTCCTAGTCTTTTTTTTACTCTTAACTAAATAAAACTTCATTTTTTTTGTTTTAATTTTTTTTATGGTTTGAGCGCTTTTTGAAAGAAATTTGAATTCAATTTTTTAGTATAATACAAGATTGAATCCATAAAAAAAAGAATAAAGTTCATAAAACAATGCTGCGTAAAAGGAGAAATTGTTTGCTATGTTTAACTTAAGCGCAAGAATTTGGAAGTGTCTCGTCGTTGGCACTTTTGAACAGTAGTCCAATGTTAAAGTAACCGGCTACCGAAATCTCTTTCGTAGGGGCCTTCTTTGCCTTTCTCTTCCGGTTTAAAAAAAAAAAGCAATTGCCATCTTTTCTTATTTGGGGCCTTTTTTCAAAAAGAAGAGATGGCAATTGCTTTTTTTTTTTAAACCGGAAGAAAAATGGCACCAAATGTTTTCGACAGAAGAAATTAGACCGAAGAACGAAACCACTTGTCTAGGTCATTCCTTAGCTCTGAACTACAGCTAGCCAGCTACCTATCTACCTTCTGTAATATGCTTTATTCTTGTCAGCGCGCCAAGATCTGGTAATCGTAAGGAAAAAACCCTCCTAACGATTTGTGTCATCTGGTGAAAATAATAAAAGACGGCTCAGCCTTGTATGAGTGCAGAACTGTTTATAGTCGCCTAAATTACTGTCGAGTTAACTGCTGAAATTGGTTTCCGGGTCCTTTCAGAGATAGTTACTATGTTCAAATGACGATCATGGCCTCATTTTTGTGTTGTAAGCTTTTGTCCCATCGAGGGGCTGTTTTATAAAGGCTTTGTTCGAGCGAAGTCACAGGCATACTACCCCGTCTTCTAAGTCAAGCTCAGTCTTGGCTGCTATGCTCTAAATAACCCAGTCAGCCTTTTCGGCCAAATCTCCAAAAATAGCAGCCTTTTTTTAAAAAAGAGGCGTAATTGTCGAATTTGCCCAGGGCTAACGGCCTTCAAAACAGTCGGGGAAAGCATGTCTTACTTTTCTATTTTAGTAAGAATAGACAGTATCTATCACTAACTAAAATAGAAAAAAGCTCCTTTTAGTTTCAAAGAAACTAAAGTTCAAAAGTTTTTTGAATAGAATAATTCTTTTCAAAAAATCAAAGTCTTTATAGCTTTTCGTTTAGCAGAATGATAAATCGTTAAAAAACAACAACTGAGAAATCTGACATAATTATTAGTTGTCAATAATTTAAAGACTTTTATACTATTGGTATTTATTATATATTCAATTTAAGGTAAAAAAAATACCCTTATTTTAAAGTATTCAAGGGAATATCCCGTTAAAAACATTGCCTTTTCTTCTTTGGCTTAGCCGCTGTTTGATTCTTGTGCTTTGATTGTTGCTTAAAAAGAAAAACTTAAAAGGGAATTTCTAGTTCTTAACCAGATAAGTTAGTTTTTATTTATAGTTCATTTAAACCAATCTTTCTCGTTCCTTGACAAATGTCGAAGTTTACTAACCTAAATCTTAAAACTGAAGGCGAAGCTCCTTTTTTTACTCAAAAAGCTGAGTTAGGGGCTATCAGGGTTCTTTCTTTAGAACTTTCCCGACAAAACCAAGTTTAAATCTGGTATCTAGTTACGGAAAAAATCTACAACACCAAAACGAAAAACGATCGAGCCCTAAGGTACCAGTATCAACGAAACAGAGATTCATTGAAAAAGCAGCTTGGACTTCTTATCCAGCCGTAAGAGGCTACTAGCCCAAGAAGCCTCAGCATATGGTGAGGCATTTTTGCCGTTTTTTTACTGCTGCTTTTTTATTCCGATGGCAGCAATTCCTTTTTAAAAAAAGCAGCCTTTCGGTTAAAAAAACAAAGGAACGAACCGGAATAAAAAAGAAGCAGTAAAAAGAGCATCACTGGGGAGAGGTGTACCTGAGTATTCACAAGTGTTGACTGGTGCCCACTTACCGGTTAGCTAGCGCAGCAGACTGAATGCAAAGCATTCGAAGATTTATTGACAACGCAAGAGATTCTATTTTGGCTATGCATAGCTAACTGGTTATAGCGGCAATGTAAACCGTGTATACAGTAAAGATACAAACTATAGACACAAAAAATCAACATGATTAAAAAGGAAACTTTAAATCCTTTGTTTGGCTCGTTTTAATTTTTTTGATTTTTAATAGAAAAAAAAACAATTTTAACTTAAAATATGTAAGGTAGTCCTCTGGTTTTTTTTCAGTTCATTAAATACGATCAGAGAGTCCTTTAAAAATCCAGACTTTAACTCCAATTATTCCATAAATAGTATTTGCTGTTTTATAAGAATAATCAATATTAGCACGTAAAGTTTGTAATGGAACTCGACCAGCTCGAACCCATTCAGTTCGAGCAATTTCTGCTCCATTTAAACGTCCACTTACTTGAATTTTTACCCCTTTTATTCCTAAACGATTCATTAAATCTTCTTGGGCATCTTTTATTACTTTTCTAAAAGCTTTTCGTTTTTCTAGTTGATCAACAATAGAATCCGCAACAAAACTTGCTTTTGATTCGATTTGTTTTGCTGTTAATGAATAAAAACTGATAGAAATTTTTGGTGTTAATAAGATATTATTCGTAAAACGATTTTTTTGCTTTTCAATTTGATCTAGAAATACTTCATTTAATTTTTTTTCGGAACGTTTTTTTTGGGCACTATTAGAAAGAGTTAAAGCCAAATTTTGTGCTAAGCGATTCAGTTCTTCGGGGCCAAAGGCAACGGCCGGGTCTTTGTGAGTATCATTTTGTGCTAAGCCTAGGGTTGAAGACACTACAGACTTCTTGTCCCCACTTCCTAGGGTAGGGCTAACTGAATTAGTATTTCCAAGAGTAGTCATATTTAATGGTACAACAGAGTCAAATAAAAAATTAGCATATTTTTTTGTAAATTGTTGAATTTTCTTTAAATTTTTACTTGCTTCTGAAATCGTTCCTAAATAATAATAAATATTTTCTTGACGGTGCTTAATAACACTTTGTTTTAAATATTCTGATAATTTTAACTTACTTATAGAATTTTCAATATTTTTAAATTTATTTAACTGAGCTTTTTCTAAAAGATCTAGTCCTTTTAAACTAGCAGAATCGATTTTTTTGCGGATTTTTTGTAATTGTTTTGATTTTTTTACTGAAATAACTCGGTCTTGTTTATTAATCGAAGACAACCTTAGGCCAGATGATTTTATTGAAAATGCTGGGGTTCCACCAATACCAGTTGAAAGCATAGTTTGGGCGTTGCTGGCATTGCTTCGCACTCGATTAATTCTTTGATTTAGTTTTAATTTAAATACTAAATCTTTAAGATTACTTATTAATTTAACTATTTGATAATAACCAAAACATTTAGAATTCGACAGAGTTCCAAAAGCTAAAAATTCTTTTCTTAAATTTTCTAATTTTAATTGTGATTTCAAATGTAAAGAATTAATCAGAGCTATTAGTTTATGAATAGGTTGTTTCTTTAAATTAACCGCGGTATTTCCTTGGTTTCGTGCCTGCATTCCTGCAGAAGAAGATGTTAACGCTATCCAATTTTTATTATAAACTAATGGAGCATATCTTAAGGAACCAAATTTTTCACGTTGATCGGTTTTATACTGTAGTAACTTTTGATCAAAAATTTGAAAATTTTTTCTTATCGTTTTTAAAAAGATATTATTTAAACGTTTAAAAAAATTATTAACTAATTTTTTACGTAAACGTTTAGTTGTTACTTTTTTATTAAGTAATAAATTATTCGCTTGTTTCAGAGAATTGCCCGGTAGACCTTTACCGGCAGAAGTTAAAAGGGATTTTTGAAGACCTGTTTTTAAAGACTTTAAAATCGGCTTTCCAGTTCCTGCTTTATTTCCAAAGAAACTATTTGGTTTCATCTTTTGGCCTTTTATATCAGATCTACCATAAGCAGCGCTTTTTCCCCTTTGTGCCGGCATTAATGAGTTTATGCTGGCAGGCCCTGATTGGTTAAATCCTTTTAATTTAGGGCGAGTTCCAAGATTACTTATTAAGTTTAATTTTGGAATATTCATAATGTAACCAGCTCGTGAAATCATTAATTGACGAGTTGATAATAAGCGCATTCTTTCACTAGATTGAGTTCGTAACATTTGTCTTTTTTTTAAGCGTTGATTACTGCTTTTTGAGAATTCTTTTGTAAAACTACCCTGCTTTTGAGAAACAGCTAGATTTGGACCTTGGCCACTTCTTGCTTTTTCTTTTCCAGCAAATCTCGTTTCTCGTGACTTACTATTCATGCTTGTCGCTCGGCTTGACGCGCGACCGGGACCTCCTTTTGAAGATTGAGTACGTCCTTTATCTTTGGTCTGCATGGTAGTTATAGAGGAGCCCGTTGCCGCGATTGTTCCACCTTCCGGCATCGTCATACTTGAGCCGTTTTTAGCCAGAACGCTTTTACTCGTTATTCTCGCACTAGCAGGTCCACTTGGAAGCATATTTTGTTTTTCTTTTAAATTTAATAAATAATAACGCACTTTTTGAACATGCCCTGCTGTTAGTGGATCTAAATTCAATTGTGTTAAGGCTTTTTTAATGTATGAACGTAAAGATTTTTCAGCATATATATGGATTCCTATTTTATATGGTAATAATGAACGCTCGATTTTTATTTGGCTTATTTTTGGAATACGAAGCTTAGTTTGCCCAGCACTTGCTTTATTTTTTATAGTAGGATTTAATAATTCAAAAAAAAGTTTTTTGATTGTTTCTCTTAAAAATTGATCTTCTACTACCGATTGAGCATATTGATATTTTTGAAAATTAGCAAACCATTGAGATTGATGTTGTTTTGTTATCCCGATACGAAATCCGATTGGATGCACTTTTTGTCCCATATTTAAGTAGATTAAAATAATTCCCCCAATTTTATTTGTTTATTTTTTATTAAGTTGTCCTTTTTATTTTAAAACTCTCGTTTTGCGAAGTTTTTTTTTGTGTCTTTTCCATTTTGGTTTTGTAAAGTCAGCTACATAGTACTGGATAATTTTTGTTTTTATCTCCGTCTTGCTCCTTTCTTCGGCTAAAACGTTAGTTTTACGGCGAGCACTTGCTCTGCCGACATACAAGCCTTGTTTCGCCTGTGGTTCCCTTAGCGCCCCCACTAAGCATCAAAACAGCCCAAGGGTAGGAGTTTTGCGTGTGAGTCTTTTTGCCGGAATAAAAACCAGTGATTCCTTTTTTAAAAAAACAAAGTAGCCCCAGCGGAGCAGCCCCCCTGCGGGGGGTAATGAAGACCTTTTTGTTCTGGCCAAAAGGAGCAGCCCCCCTCCGGGGGGTTATGAAGACAAAGGTTTAAAAAAGCCAGAACAAAAAGCCGACAAACTTTAAAAGGACAGCGATCTTATGTTCTATACGCCTGATATACCCTTAAGTAGGGAGGCTTTTTTGGATGTTTGGTATGTTGGATTCATTCTGTTCTGATATTGACCGCACCTTACCAAGTCCTCAGAATGCTATTCTGTGCCTTTTTATGAAGCCCATCCTGGACCAGAAATGCTTTTGGTCTCTAGCGATGCCCTTTTTATTACCCCCTGTCTTCGACCAGCGAAGCAGTAAAAACCCTGGAACCCCTTAGTAGGAGGCCCCTATAGGGGGGGGGTTCGAAAAGAATATTTGTCACTTAGGGACAGAAGAATGCATTTCTTCTTCGAAAAGAGTCCCAGAGGCATTACACTCGTTGGGCGTCGTCTACCTCGCTGGGGTTTACCTGCGCTTGCCTAGAAGATCAATGGGTTAAAAGCAAGACCGCGGTCCTCTAGTCACTCTACAGAGCGGCTAGGCGCTCCGCAAGAGGAATGGAACTATTCCTCTTGCGGACCTTCCCGATTGATTCAAGAAAGAAGCTTTGAAATGGCACTCACTAGAAGAATCCAAGCAGAACCTACAGACATTGCATCACTAAGCTCTAAAGTATCCCACTGGAGCCCTCTCAAAAAAGCAAGAGAGGACGATTCCTTCCCGAGGGTTGGCGTATTATATGATTAAATCGGTACGGTATCGGTGGCTTTGCTTTGAGCTAAGCCTTCGAAAACGTGAGGCAACCTACTGCCCCGCTTTTTCGAGGGTTTGCGCTATGCAAAGGTCTAATGCCGACTAATCAAAAACCGCCATTTTAAAAATTATTTCTAGTAGAATTAGAATAAGTAGGCTTGTGTAGCTAAAAAGAATATACTGTTTGCTTTTTTTGCTTTCTTAAAATAATATGAGCTAAAAACCGAAAAAAGTCAATTCAGCTAAAAAAAAGCAGGCTATTGCTTAAAAAAAGTAAGAGCCTGCTTGTTAAACACTCTACAAACAATGGAATTCGTAGATCGAGTTTGTTTTAATTCCAAGGACAAAAATAGTTATTAATAAATAAAAGCTTGGGCTAGAAAGTCATAAATTTCGGGTTCATTTTGAATGAGGTTATTATATATATAGCCTGCCAGACGGCCTAGTGCTTAACCTAATTATTATACTAATAGTATACTAATATAATAATAAGTCATTAAAATGAAACGAAACTGACTTAGTTAAAGATAATCCCTAGTTATATTTCAAGACACTAGTTATGGCTTTAAAAGAAATAAGTAACAGATTCTAACCATAAACAATTAGTGGTTAACGTGACTTAATACTACTTTATAAGGTGAATTTACTCCCTTTATTTAAAGTATTTCAGTAAATAATCTTTATTTGTTTTATAGCCAGTCATTCTTTGTAAAAAAAGACTAGAACAATAGGTTTTGAAATATAAGAGGTCTTTTTTTAAATAAAAAGACTTTTGAACTGGATTTTAAATAGTAACCATTTTTTATTTTGACTTTTTAGGCTTCTGGGTTGGCCTTCAATCTTCTGTCAACACGGCCTTGCCGAAGACCTTATTCCTACTGCTTATTAGCCGCCAAAGGCAATTGCTTTTTTTTAAACCGGAAGAAAAAAGGGCAAACAAGGGAAGTGTTAACAGAACAATGACTGCCAACCCAGAAGACTAACCAGCGAAGCTCTGGGAGAAGTTCTTGTTTGTTTTTTCCCCGTGCCTTTTATTCCTGCAAAACAGCAGCTGGCATCTTGAAGCAGCGCGTTGGCTGTGTTTTAAAAACCCATTAAGCTAAAAATTCGAGTGAAATAGCTTTTTTTCATAAAAACTAAGTTTTCGAATTGGCTGCTGCCATTTCGGAAAGTTTACAAGGTCCAGACTGCTTTATACACCGGAATACTAGTTCGGTTTTTCTTATCCGTCGCCATTTAATTCCGTAGTTTGCATAACTCCCCTACTATCGGGCTACTCAAAACTCGCGAAATACTAACGCAACCGTTTGGGCGGCATTCCTTAGCGTCGTAGCCAACGCCCATCCATTCAGGCTTAAATACCGAAGACCGTCAAGTGGACTAAGCGCCACCTTATTTTCCCCAAAGAGCAAACGAATAGAGTCTATACAAAGTCTGGCTTTTTTAGAGCACAGAACTCCATATGATCTAGCTTACAAGCTACGCGGGCCATCAAACTAAAAGCTACATATCAGAAAATCAAAGGCAAGAACTTTCAAAGCTCTATTAGTTTATCTAAAGTAGAAAAATAATACAATTGAAAACTGTAATGTGTTCTTATTATAAAACAGAAAGAAGATCTTGTAAATTCTAAATTTCGATAATAATATTTTTACTAGGCCGTTCAGTGTCTCCATTCGTCTTGGTAGATTTGTTTATTAATAGAAGAAATTAGGTAAAAAAAATGACGCCACGACTTGGTTTTTTCTAGCCATTATTTTAAGCGGATTCATAAAAATAATCCCTATAAAAGAATGGAAAGTTTCTTTTTGTGCTACCATTACTCAGTTTTTGGGGACTACTCCGATTTTTTAATTATACAAGACGACAAGCTCTTTACTCGCAGTGCAAATCATTTTATAATATAAGTGTATTCTATATTAATTAGTTTATACTAAATTTCTATAAATCTAAGACTAAAATAAACATGCATAAAAGAACTTGATATTCATTTTTTGTGTTCTATTTAAAAAATCAAAAGCAGCTTAATGGTTATATGAAAATAAAAAAGAGGATTTATATGAGTAAAGTTTATGATTGGTTTGAAGAACGTTTAGAAATTCAATCAATAGCAGATGATATTACAAGTAAATATGTACCACCCCATGTTAATATTTTTTATTGTTTAGGAGGGATTACTTTTACTTGTTTTTTAGTTCAAGTAGCTACTGGTTTTGCTATGACATTCTATTATCGCCCTACAGTTGCTGAAGCTTTTGCTTCTGTTCAATATTTAATGACAGACGTAAATTTTGGGTGGCTTATTCGTTCGATTCATAGATGGTCAGCTAGTATGATGGTTTTAATGATGATTTTACATGTTTTCCGTGTTTATTTAACGGGTGGCTTTAAAAGACCTCGTGAATTAACATGGGTGAGTGGTGTTATTATGGCTGTTTGTACTGTTTCTTTTGGTGTAACTGGGTATTCTTTACCATGGGATCAGATTGGTTATTGGGCCGTAAAAATCGTAACAGGTGTTCCTGAAGCTATCCCAGTAGTAGGAGGACCATTAGTAGAATTATTACGTGGTGGTGTTGGCGTTGGACAAGCAACATTAACTCGTTTTTATTCTTTACATACTTTTGTATTACCTTTATTAACAGCTGTTTTTATGTTAGCTCATTTTTTAATGATTAGAAAACAAGGAATTTCTGGTCCTTTATAAAAACAGAGGGTTCTAGTTTCGCAAAAATTATTAAATATTATGCTATTTCAGTGCATTAAATAGCGGTAAGGTCGTTCAGAATGTTACGCATTTAACGCTTACTGGGCAAAACTACTTTTGCTTTTAATACATTCTTTGAACTAATTCGTTAAGGCGGAGCGCTGGCTAAATATTTCTAATACTGGGGGCCTTTTTTTGTCCCCTGGTATTAGAAATATTTAGCCAGCCGCTTTCACGATTCTTCGATACACTAAATGAGTCACGGACCGAGGTCTGTCAACCTTTCCAAACCTTTGGCACTTTTTCTTGCTATCTAAGCACAACTCGGGATGCCTAGAGCTTATACTTAGGATCAACTTATCAAGCCCGAAGGGATTGACGTGTATCTCGTATTGCTAGCTGCGCCATTAGTGTGTTGAGCAGGAGGTGTGACACAGTGTCTATTGTATGGACTCAAATAGGTAACCACTTATATGGGAACCGTCAGTCGGGCATTTCTGCTTTGGTGTCAGGGCCTCCATGCGCAGCTCGATTACCAGGGGCTTGCTGTTATTGGAAGATGTTTTGTTTATTTTTGCTCTAGGAGCGAGGATGAAAAAAGAATAACATAGTTTGGTAGGCCCGAAGTTCGTTTCAATAGAACACTCCTTCTGGTAACGAGCAAATCCAGCGTATATCGTTTCGGTGTCCGAGTTATTCAAGACCAGGTGGAAACCCCTAAGTTAACAAAGTTCCTTCTGAACGTCCCCCAAAAAAGTCGTACGAACAAAAAGCTTTACAGTAACTTAAAGCTGTAAATGTTTGGTGTTTGCTCGAATTCGTTCCGTTTATTTGTTTTATTTCGTTAAAAAAAAGAGAGATTTTAACAACATGATAGTAAGGTTTACTTTAATTCATGTTGTTTTGATAACAGTCTTGGAAAGATGTCCGAGTGGTTGATGGTGCGGATTTGGAATGTCCGTGGTTTTTCCCGAGGGTTCGAATCCCTCTCTTTCCGTTTTTTAATACTAATTTGTCGTATTTATAAATAAACTTCACTCTTCTTTTTTTATAATTGTATTATAAAAAAAAACTCTTCTAAAAACCAGTAAGCTCTGTTTTGCTAGTGCATTCATTCGTTTGTATGTCCAGTCAGTCTTCTAATGCCCAGCGGATGGTTGGCATTCATGCCTTCGTTTCTTTGCCGGAATTACAGCGGCCTTCGAAGAAATATTCCGGTTCCGGTGGTCTTCTTATTTCTTCTTTTTTTATTCCGATTTTTATTCCGGTTCTTGCCTTTGGCACCAAAGGTCTTTTTTTGCCGGAATAAAAACAGAAGAAATAAAAAGCAATTGCCATCTCTTCTTATTTCTTCTGTTTTTATTCCGGCAAAAAAAGACCTTTGGTGCCATTTTTCAAAAAGAAGAGATGGCAATTGCTTTTTTTTTAAAAACCAGAACAAAAAGCCCTTCGGTTTTAAACAAAAAGGGGCAGTAAAAACCGATTCCGTTTAGTACTCATAGATTTCGGGAAGATCATTTTCTTTTTAAAAAAAGAAGCATGGCAAACAAGATGAAATATACGTCAAAGACTCTTTTACAGAAGAATAGCATAAAGTGTAAAACTGCTTTTTACGCGGGATGAATAAAGCGTCAAAATGCTTTTTACAGAAAGAATAAAATTCAACTGATAAGAGAATTTTAGTAAAGTTATTATTTACAATCTAAATAAATGCTTCTCAAAAATAAAAGACCCTCTTGTTAGCGGGGGAAAGGGAGGGGTGTTTAATAAGCTTTCGAGGCTGGGCCTCAGGAATTGGCAAGGATGACAAAAGACCTGTCCTTGGCAATTCCGGTTTAGAGGATTTCGTCCTCTCTAATGACCGGAATTGCCAAGGACAGGAATAAAAATAAAAACTAAAATAAAGACCAAAATAAAAGCCAAAATAGCTTCTTGGACTAGGGAGGGGTTAGTGAGATGCATCTAAGAAAAAAGACCCCTTAAAAAAGGGCCTTTAGATGGGTGTTTCTTAGCTAGATCGCATCCTATTCTTTCTTCTGAATTTTAAGATTATTTTCGTTAATAAATTGGATCGTTTTTTGTAGGCCGTACTTAGCTATGTACTTCTCAAAAAGATAGGATTTAACCTTAACCGAGGCCCCATCGACCGTCTTTTTTGAAAAAGTGTATAGGGATCTTCGATCTCTAGAGGTGTAGTCCTTTAAAAAATACAAAAAGCAATAGGTATTGTTTAGGCGAAAATACTTCTCTTCGATGTAAGCATCTCCAGGAACGAACTCAGCTCTTGGATCGAGCTTCCCTGACTTAGGTTTTATAAGAGCCCTTCTATAGTTTCTCATGCTAAGTAGCTTTCTCTCCTGATAGTATTCGTAGATTTCTGGATAGTCGTTGTTCTTTTTAAAAAAAAGAAGCATGGCTTCGATAATGTTGTAAATTGGATTGTGTCTTATAGAGGGGTCATGGACGTCTCTCAAAGAAAGACCCCGGATTTTGTACTTTTCCTTAGTGTAATCCTGAGTTTCAGAATCATAAATTAAAAAAGCATAATGGGCCTTCATAATGTAACCTGCTTTTTTAAAAATGTTGCTGACCTTATGCTCAATCTTAAAAAAAATAGTAAGATTGTAGTTTGACCAAAAATCATTTACATGCTTTGTAACTAAATCATCAAGATTAGGGAATTGTTCAGGAGGAGTTTTCGAAGAAAATAAAGAATGCCAATCAATAGAAGAGTCTCCCAAAGGAGCTATTCTAATAGAACCGTGATCCTCAATGCTTTGAAAAGAAGAAAAAGAAGCTAGTCCAGGAAGTCTTGAGCTCGAAGAAATAAAGCGGGTCTTTGAAAACTCGTAAAAGCCTCCATCACATATAGTCATTCTAAGTCCTAAAGGCTTTGAAAGAAGCCAAACTGCCCCTCTAATTCTAGCTGTTACCATATTACTCACAACCATGTTATTTAAAGGAAAAAACACAGAAGAGACAATACCATAGAAAGTATTAACAATACCCTTAATAGAATTCTGAATAGCCTGGGAAGTTGGGTCTTTTTGCTTCTTAAAAAAAGCTCGTTTTTCCATTAAAGGACCTATAAATGAAGATAATTGAAATCCATACCAGCTATAAGTTCGAGTATCTCTTAAAGAAGTAGTTGCCATTTCGTAGGAGACACGGCCTTTATCAGCCAGGAAAGAATCTGCCAATTCTTCGATACTATCAACCCTATCCTTCTGAGACCAAAATGCGGCTGCAACAACATCTAAGTCTCTAATCTCCCTAAACTCAAGATTGGTACAAACATTCTTAAGAATATAGAGTAAATCCTTTGTTATAAAGCCGTTGATAATCTCTCGGCGAAGCAAAACAAAATCTCCTGAAAACTCAGCGGTTTCAATCCTGTCTGGATCAAAACGATCTGACTTAGAATAAATGCTAGATTGAGGAACCACCTTAGAATAGATCAAATCTTGGTCGAAGGAAAGCTTTCCTGAAACAACAATGGTGTAAAGTCCGCTTTCTAAATCAACAGCGTACTTCTTAAGAAAACGACCTAATTTAATAGTTTTTTCACCAGAGGAATAGCTGAAAATACGAGGACGCCCAAAAGGATATATTCCGTCCATTAAGGCACTCCCATAAGCTCCAGCTATATCAGGGTCAGCCCCCTCATGACAAACATAATTAAATGGATCTTCGTTGTTAGTACGCCCCCCATTTCGAAAAGCCAAAACAGAAATGGTAGTGTCTTTAGAAAAATCCACAAAGCGTTTAATCGAAGCAAATTGAAAAGGCTGATACATAAATACCCCTGGCTTATCAAGAAGATCATACATGTCAGACAGTTCATTTGGATGCTGAAAATAATAAGATGACATCTCAGCTAAAGAACTAAAACGCATAAGGCTCTCGTAAAGAATCAAATTACGACGGTAATCTGGATGAGAAGAAGAGAGCAAAGAAAATCTAGCCATTGCCAATTTAACAAAAATGTTTTTCTTATAAATAATACATTCTAAATAAGTTTCCCAAACAACGTTAACTATACTACCTAAAGTCAAGGGCATAGAATCCTTTGTAAGTAGATCTGAAGAATCGATCTGATAAACGCTACTTAAAATAGAATTATAAGAAGCCAACTTGGAATGCAAAATTTCCTTCAAAATCAATGCATCACCAATTCCGTAAAGAAGGAATTTCTCTGGATGTTGGCGAAGAGCTACATCCATCTGGGTTTTCATTCCATCAAAAAAGCCCTTATCGGGCATCTCAAGTCCACAGGATTTAGCAATATCAAGTAATCCGTCAACGTCAATACCTACAAGATCCTTTATTTTAACGGAATATTTAAAAAAATAGGGCCTATTAAAAACAGAATCTTCGAGCTGAAAAAAACCAGAAAGTCCTCTTCTAGGACGCAAAGTTCCGCGTTCTCCCTTATACAATGGAAGCATCGCATCTAAACCAAACAAAATGCTAAGATCCCGAACAGCATAAAAAAAGTACAAATCAATTACCCAATGAATTTTCTTTGTACTTTGCTGAACTATTAAAGGGAGAATATGATCAAAAATAGATGTTAAATGAATCAAAGAAGAATCATCTAAATTCAAAAAAAGAACAACAATGTCGTGCTCACTTCTCATTTTAATTTCCAATTCAGGCGAAATAAAAGGGCGAAAAGCAGCATTAATAGCAATTATCTTGAAAGGAATATCCTTAATTACCAATAAAAGCTGACATGACAAATTCTGATCAATAGTATACTCAGAATCAAGAAAAAGATCAAGTTTAATTGTCAAAACATCCTTTTCGCTATCTCCGAATTTGTCAATGTCATCTTTTAATAACTTAAGAACCGCTTCTTGAACAGTGTTAAGAAAAAGAACATCGGAATCAAATGGCTCTAGAATATAATCGACGGGTTCAGAATCAGCTTCGCTAGAACAAAACGAAGCTTGATCGATCATCTCAACATAGCGAGAATCGCCTTCGTCGAAATCAAAAGAAAAAACATCATCGGGACCATTTATAAAATCAGAAGATAAATTTGTCATAATTTGATTGTGAAATAAGTTTTTACTAAAAAAAGAATCTATTTGTTAAGTGTTTTTTTTAAAAAAAACTCCCGTTCCCTCTTTTTTTTAAAAAATAGGGGGGACGGGAAACGTCTAGATAATTGGTAATATTGAAAACAAAGGACCATCTTGTATCTTTGTCTTCGACAGGGAAAGAATGCCCCAAAAAAGCAAGATGGTCAAAAAAAAAGAACTTAAAATGAACAAAGAGAATTCGGCCAAAGGCCGTATCTTAGTTTTGTCTTTCATTAGGATCCGGAGGATCTTTTTTTGCAATAGGCGAGCCTTTATCTTCAGTTGGCGGAGCTTTGTTATCAAGTCCAAGCTTCTTTTCTTCTTTTCAAGAGCTCGTATGTTTCGGTTTTTTAAAAACGGAAGAATCTAAGAGCGCGCTCTCTTTCCCTCCAGGTGTTAAAAAAAGAACCATATTCGTACCTATTAGGCACGTTTTTAAATTTAGAATAAATTTCTTTTAGTTCGAAAAAAGAAAACTCCTCTTCATTTAACGGCGATTTTTTACCCTCCAATATAGGGGGACATTTTTTGTCATTTGAAGCTTCGTCTATAAGTCGTCTAGCTTCTTTTCCAAGAGTCTGCTCCTCTTTTAGTTTTTCCCTTTGGTATTCAAGCTCTTTCAGCAGATCCCACTCATTTTTTAAAAAAGAAGTAGTTTTTGTACTAGAGCTTGTACTTGTACTAGGACTTGTACTTGCACTTGTACTTGCATTTGTCCGAGCGACTATTTCTGCTTCGAGTTTTTGAATACCTTGCTTGAAAAGAACTCCAACTGAGCTGTTTTCCGTGTCGTCTATGACAGTTTGTACCCTTTTTAATTGTCTTTTTTCTTCGTCAGTTCCAACCTTATTTATGGTAAAAGACAATGCAACAAGGCCAATTCTAAAAGCGAATGAAAAAAGGAATAGTAAGATTAAAGCTTGGAGATTCCCTTCTTTAGCCTTTATTTCTTCCAGATCTTCAATACTTATCAGATGTCCAGGGAAAACAGCTTTATCTATAACAAAAAATCTTTTTCTAGCCTTTGGCTGGGGTCTTTTAATGCTTCCATCACTTTTTTTTGAAACTCAAAATTACTCATTAGTTCAATTTCTACAAGCTCTTTTTCTTTTGAAACGATACTAACAAACTTATTAAATCTCATAGTCAGGTTTTCTTTGTTGGCCAGACTCACAAGCATAGTGGTTTTATTGCAATTGGTGAAAATGATCACATTGGCTATTGTAAGCTGAATTCCTCCGACGACGGTGTTGGAAATTCGCCCTATAGTTTTATCTCGCCATTCTTGCACAAGAGCTGGGTCTATATTCTTGCGAAGCATAAAATGTTTGATACTGATAACAGGATTGTATTCGGCCATTATTGAACTCCTTCTTGAGCTCCCGCTTGTGTAGCTTTTGGAGGTTTTGTCAAAGTACCTTTGACAACCTGCATCTCTGCAATAAGCTCTTTTTTAACAGCTTGTAAGCATTTTAAATTATTCAGCAAGTATGCTTTGTCAAAAGGCTCTTGACAGTTGTTTAACAGTATGTCAACATCAAAGGTGCCAAGGGGTTCGTCTACTTTGTAGCTAGTTCCAACGGCTATTATTCCCAATTGTTCAGCATATCCACCTAATTCGCCCAACTCCCGACATAGGGCTGCGGCTTCTGGTGAATAAACAGCCCATTCGGTAAAGCAATATCTAAAGTCAGCGACCCTTAATTCTATTTTTCCGGGTATTTTAAAGCAGAAAATAATAATTATTAGGTCGTTGTCTTTGTGAGTATAGATGTAGCATGTATTTGGAACAGGCAGTTCTAAACTCAGTGTTTTAAAAGAATGTTGAATCCCTTGCAACTGTCCATTTAGGTAGGCCTCTAATAGCCTTTTATGCTTTGGCTTTATTTCTTCTTTTTTTATTCCGGCAAAAGAAGACATTTGGTGCCATTTTTCTTTCGGTGCAAAGCAATTGCCTTTGGCACCAAATGTCTTTTTTTGCCGGAATTAAAACAGAAGAAATAAGAAGAGATGGGAATTGCTTTTTTTTTAAAAACCGGAATATTTCATTCATTCTTCGGGTTCCCCTTTGGGACAAAAAAGCAAAGCAGCCCTGTCGAAGACCAGCGGAGCAGCCCCCCTTTTCTCGAAGACGGGGGGTAATGAAGACCTTTTTGTTCTGGCCAAAAGGAGCAGCCCCCCTTTTCTCGAAGACGGGGGGTAATGAAGACAAAGGTTAAAAAAAAACAAAGGCAAGAAACGAAGGCAAAGAAGGACAGGCTTACATGCTGACCTGTACAAAAAATGACAAAAAAAAGGAATATAAACCACATTAAATTTCCAGGCACTAAGGCAAGTCTTCCTATCAGTCCCCCGATAAGTCCGTTGCCTTTTTTACCGTTTCACAGCTTAGTTCGGGATGTGTAAGCGTGGTTCCAATAAAACGTAGAGCACCAGGAATGCTGTTTTGCTTCTTTTTATTCCGATTCTTGCCATCTCTTCTGTTTTTATTCCGGCAAAAAAAGACCTTTGTTGCCATTTTTCAAAAAGAAGAGATGGCAATTGCTTTTTTTTATTTCTTCTGTCGAAGACTACCGGAAGAAAAATGGCACCAAATAAGTAATAAGTGAAACAAAAAAAAGAAAAAGCAACCCTAGCCCCCAATAGGGGGCTAAATCGTTTACCTTAGTTGTTTAGACTAAGGTTTAAGCTAAATTGGGTTGTCTTAGGTAGGGAGTTATTTAGGTCAAAATCAATCGGCCTTTAGTATGTCTTGGCTCAACCATCGCTGATTTTACACCTAACACCTATATATCGGATTGTCTTCCCGCGGCCTCATTGGGAATATTCATCTTGGGGTCAGTTTCGCACTTAGACGCTATCAGCGCTTATCTGTTACGAACATGGCTACTCAGCGTTTCCCACTGGAGTGAGAACTGATAGACCAGCGGTTCGCTTTCCCAGGTCCTCTCGTACTATGATCAAATCCCCTCAATATTCCTGCGATACTACCGGATATGGACCAAACTGTCTCACGCATGTACCATTGATTTAGGAGAATCAATGGCTATTTTTAGCGCAGCTAAAAATAAGACCCCTGGCTTTCGCTAGGGCATGGACTATGTCTTCATCCTGTAAGAAAATACAGGAGTCGGCGTATTATACTTTCACACACACGAGAAAGTATTCCAGAATTGTTAGATAGAGGACGGATCCTCTTCTATTTTGCGTCGTTTTTTAAAAACCAGCGGTTTTTTAAAGAATTGTCTTCGACAGGGCTGCTTTGCTTTTTTTAAAAAAGGCACGCCTTCCTTCGTATTCTCTGGTGTAACATAAGACACAAAATCTGAAGTCTCTACAGGGACGTTTACTTCTTTTGATACCTTCAGCGCCTCAACTACAGTTGAAGTAGTGTGCTTTCTTTTTTTTGAGTCATTAAGAGCTGCTATTTGATCCACCAGTTTACAAAGCTTTAAAAACTCTGTCTGTGAATCCTTTGAAGAAGGTAGCTGTTCAATAATTTTTAAGACTAGGTTTGCTTGTTTCTTTTTTAATATAAGAAAAGGTTGAAGTTGTGTTAACAACTTGTAGACAAAACGAGGTTCCACCAAAACATAGTCTGACACATTTTTACGCTCTCTTATAGTACCCACTCCAATTAAATCACGAATTTGATTTAAAAACCACTTTCGTTCTGTGAGTTGAGTTATTTGAACCGTGAAGCGTATTTGATATTTGAATTTATAATCACTCTTAGAGATCAACTGTGCAAATATGCTTCCATCTGCATCTATAAAACCTGCTAAATAAATTAAATCCTTTTCTTGTAAGTCTTTCATATTGATGTTTTGTAATTATTTATTGAACTAGTAAGTAAATGTCTTCCCTCGGCGTTGCCCTCTATTGCAGTTTGTCAAAATAGGAGGGTTTCACCGATATAAGCCGATACTCTGCACGTGTTACCACGTGCACACGCAGTGTTATTTACGTTTTGAACCCAGCTCACGTACTCTTTTAATGGGCGAACAGCCCAACTCTTAGGACCTACTACAGCCCTGAGCTAGAACGAGCCGACATCGCTCAAGTAGTTTCCAGACTATTCCAGCTTGTTAGGATCGACTTTGTATAAAAAAACAGGATGCAAGTGATCTTTAATGACCGAGACAAATTTCCTTCTATTCGAAGCTCCGATATATATACGCCACATAGGAGATCCAGATCCACCTTTCGTACCATCCTGTTGGATTGTGCTGTTGATGTTATACTTTTTAAGAAGAACCTCGCACAACCTTTCGTTCTCTTCGCGAGTAAAAGAATGCGTATTAAGGCAATAGCTTGCCATTCGGTACACGGCAGGTTCACCCTGTTTAGACGTTTTAACGCGATTAAAGCTGCCATCGCCCATAAAAAAATGTGCTAAGGCCAGAGGAGTTAAAAGAGTTTCTATATTATCAGGTACCTTTTTAACCCGCTTCCCTTCAACTGTATGGTAAAACATCTTATAAATCGGAACAAAATCCGGGTGAGTAAGTGTTGCGACGTGATAAGAGTGCGGATCATTTGTTCCATACTTATAGCGAATGCGAGGTGGGCTCCCAATAAAAGGCTTGAAAAGCTCGTACAAGAAGTCAACATAGGGCTTGTGCTTATATTGGTGTTCAAACTTAACGACGCAAGCCTCGACTTCACTATTTAGACCAGACGTCCACCTCATAGTGGCGTCACTCAGCATACACCCGATTAACACATCGTATTGTTGCTGATTTAGGTGAAACTTTTGTTTTTCGGCACGAGCCGGTCCCCATCTTTTATCATTGACTTGTTTCAAATTGTCTACCTGTCTAGCTGAACGCTCCGCCTTTTTGGATATAGGCGCAGGGTGTTCTTGTGAAACATTCGGAGCAATCACATCAAAATCACTATTATTATCAGATTCTTGCGGTTTTTTTGTCATAAAGTATTGTTTCCTGTTTATTTTTTAATTACGAAATACAAAGATCGAATCGAATCGAGTCTCTCGACTCGGTCAGTTCCTGACTCAGCCATCTGAAAACCCTAATTTTTGTGTGTTCTCTTGATTTAAATCCATACAAAAGTTCACCAGAAAATTAGCTTACAGTCGCCTGTAAGAGTAGACTATATCTTCATCCTTTTCCGTTTTGGTTGGCTAAAGGATGTTCAGCGTGTAGTCGTTGAGGGGTCATAGTAAGCAAGTTGCCATGCTAACCAGCGGACTTCCCTGCTGATTGTCCGCAATTGTATGTGTCAATTTTAGAAGCAATAAATTGCAGAATCCAAAACCATACAATATACTACATTCCTCGGCCGGTTCAAGCCTGGAAACGGAGATTCCAGCATACAGCTAAATACATTTTCTACATTACTATAGAAACGCCCCGATGTTGAGGTGCCAAACCTTCCCGTCGATATGGACTCTTGGGGAAGATCAGCCTGTTATCCCTAGAGTAACTTTTATTCGTTGAGCGACGGCCCTTCCACACGGCACCGTCGGATCACTAAGACCGGCTTTCGCCCCTGCTCGACTTGTAGGTCTTGCAGTCAAGCTCTCTTCTGCCTTTGCACTCAATGCCTGATTTCCGTCCAGGCTGAGAGAACCTTTGCACGCCTCAGTTACCTTTTGTGAGGCTACCGCCCCAGTAAAACTGTCCACCTGAAACTGTCAAGTGTCCTGATTCAAGGAACACCATTAGAATTTTAGCTCTTCCAGAGTGGTCTCTCACTGACGGCTCCAACTCCCCCGGAAGGAAGTCTTCATAGCCTCCCACCTAGACTGCGCAAGAAAAGCCCAAACCCAATTCCAGGATACAGTCAAGCTTCATAGGGTCTTTCTGTCCAGGTAATATTAGTCCGCATCTTCACGGACAAGTCTATTTCACCGAGCCTCTCTCCGAGACAGCGCCCAGATCGTTACGCCTTTCGTGCAGGCCAGAACTTACCTGGCAAGGAATTTTGCTCAGTTATTCTCCTCTCTTTCGAGTATTTAGTTCTTTGCCTCTCCTTTACATTTTCTTCAACCCTTTTTGGTCTTCTTTTTTAAAAAGAGAAGAAACAAAGGGCATCGCTGCAAAACTGTTCGGGAAGAAAAGCCAGGCACTCGGTTGTGCATTAATGCACAAAAATGAGTTACCTGCCGGATTGCCTTAAAAAAAGAAGACAACGCGGATTTGGAACTAAGGAGCTGGACTCTATCTTAAGAATTTTTCCTTATTTTTTTAAATCAGCTAGCTCTTTAACTAATTTTTTAAGTTCATTAAAGCCTTCTTCAGTGAAATGTTGCTTAGCTTCAAGACCTAAGCAAATATTTTTAAAGACAGGAAGTTGAAAACGTTTATTAGTTTGCAACTGATGCTTTTCAAAAAAAGGAATAATAATAGTTAGAAAGTGGTTTAAATTCTTTACTCGAAAATGATAACGCTCACCATGATTCTGAGTCACTGATCCACACTTGAAATAAGATTTCAATTTGTATAAAAGCGCGATATCTCTTTTGTGTTGAACCACAGTGAATTCCCCTTGAATTTGATATTTAAATCTAAGGGTATCATTTTTCACGAGAGAGAATGAAAAGCAACCTTCCCCATCTACAAAACCAACAATCCAATCAGGTGATAATGTCATATTTTTTTTCTTTTTTTGGTTTTTGTAATATTAAGAATTCTTCTAAGCGTATAGTCTCTGAGGGTTATGCTTAACGGACGGACCGGTCAAGGTGACCAACCCTTCCTGCGTTGTCCAAGCATCCTTCCCTGCTGATTGTCCCCTTGTCTTCTTGATTATTACATGAGGTTAGTCTTGTTACCTCGAGTACAAGTAAGCTGTGTGAGGAGTTTCCAGCAAATAGCTTAGTTTTACTAAGGCTAGCATGTGTAACTGTGTGAGCGGCGAAGCAGCCCCCACTGCTTCAGTTTTGTAAAAAGAAGACAGGGAGGGCTGCTCCGCTGACGTGGGTTAACCTTAGGCTGTAGCGGTACTTACGCTCTCGCGCAAGATTGGACTATATCTTTAGCTTAGACTTAGATACTCTCTACATGCTGAACAGTGCCTGTTCAGTTCGTCTAAACTAGATGACGTATAGTCTCTGAGGATCCTATTTTTTGTTTCTTCTTTTAGGCTCGAGTAGTGCATTTAAAAAAGTCGGTGAGTCCTTATTACTAAGGTAAAGCTTAACATAGTCTTGCGCCTCCTCTAAACTTTTAAATGTTTGATAAGGGTGCCCGACTTGTACCCGCATGCTCGCCCATAAAGGCAACACTTGATTGAGCATAGAATTTAAGTCACAATGTGCATTTTGGTCAAATAAACTCAGTAACTCCTTAAACGTTTCTACCCTGTTAATTTTAGAAGGGCACGAGTAAGGAATCAGATATTTATCTACATAAGGAACTACTTTTTCAGTCAGTGATTTCCGATTGTCAATGCGAAATGTCAGGGTGCCACGGCTCTGCCCTTTATGTGCAATACGCCCTGTTTTAAATGTATACAAGGCTAACTGCAGGTGTAGGACGCCATTAACATGCTGCGTTATATTAAACTCCGGATCAATGCACAACCCAAACTGGGAGTATTGTGTTCTTTTAGCGCTAACGCTAAAAGATCCTTCGCCTTCTATAAAACCCGCTAGGAAGTGTTTCTCTGATTCTGTGACAAAAGCCCGAGGCTTCAGTCGAAAAAGTGTTTCTATCTCCCGGACATATTTCGAAAAATCCTTAGATTGGCTATATTTATTGTTGACTTCTTTAAGTCCCAGTAAAAGAGCCTCATCTGTAGGTTCCCCTGGGCCAAAATAGATAGGTCCCAAAGGGGGGGACGACGAAAGTGCTACGTGTTGTTTCATAAAAATTGTAGTTATTAAAATAGTTTCCTGCTGATTGCCCTGTAACCATGAGCGTGTTACCTACTCGGTCCTCATGGCCTTTAGGGGATTCCAGCAAACAGTCATCTTTGAAAACGACCCTAAAAGTTGATCGTTATAGTTACGACCGCCGTTCACCGGGGCTTCGGTCGTCAGCTTCAAGAAATCTTTAACCAACTTCCTTAACCTTCCGGCACTGGGCAGGCGTCAGCCCCCATACGTTGTCTTACGACTTTGCGGAGACCTGTGTTTTTGTTAAACAGTCGCCTGGGCCTGGTCACTGCGGCTCTATTTAGTTTTAAGCTAAAAGAGCGCCCCTTCTTCCGAAGTTACGGGGCCAGTTTGCCGAGTTCCTTAGAGAGAGTTCTCTCGCGCCCCTTGGTATACTCTACCAACCTACCTGTGTCGGTTTCAGGTACAGGTTATTCTTGTGTTGTGCTTTGTTATTACACTTAGCCAAAATCCGAGCTTTTCTTGGAAGTTTGACGTCACTAGTTTGATTAAATCCGGCTTGCACCTAAATCTAACCAAAGGATCACGTCTTGGTCGCCCCATAAGGGTTGGTTAGCTCTTGAAATTATTGCCAAACCTTTAACAGTCTAACAGAGAAATTAAATTAGCGTAACCTATTCGTTTTTTTTCGAATTCTATAAACCTTGAACGCTTCCGCTGCAATCCGAAAAACAGCCCCAGCTTAGCCTCCTCCGTCCCTCGTTTCCACAAAAATAAGTACAGGAATATTAACCTGTTTTCCATCGACTACGCCATTCGGCCTCGCCTTAGGACCTGACTAACCCCCCATGGACGAACCTTGTAGAGGAACCCTTAGGTTTTCGGGGCATTGGATTCTCACCAATGTTTTCGTTACTCAAGCCGACATTCTCACTTTCGTTTCGTCCACCTTGCCTATCGGCAAAACTTCACCCGAAAACGAAACGCTCCCCTACCGCAACAGTTATGGCAGCGATTCCAGTTTACCCTTTGCTTTAAAAAAAAAGCTCCCCTTTTTTGTGCCATTTTTCTTCCGGTTCGAAGAAATGTCTTCGACAGAAGAAATAAGAAGAGATGGCAAGAAGACGGGGGGGGTTTCTTCGGAATCGAAAGGCATAGCTGTAACTCACAGCTTCGGCAGGCCACTTAGTCCCGGTTATTTTCGGCGCAAGAACGCTTTACCAGTGTTCTGTTACGAACTCTTTAAAGGGTGGCTGCTTCTACAATTATGTTTCTAATTTTTGTTCTTCTTACCTCGCTTAGAATTGTCACTTAACTTTTTTTTATCAAACCACTTACGAACCTCAATTAAATCTTTTTCGAGCAGCGAAGCAGCCCTACTTTTTTGTAGTTAGTACCAGGATTCATAACCCATTGTCAATAAAATGTTGGTGTTGTTCATAATAATAGTTTTTTATAAATAGTTTTCTAAGTGTATAATCAAACGGTTTAAGAATTAAGAAATTAGTGGAAATGGTTTTAATATTTCCATGCAAAGGCTTTTTATCCCTTGCTTCTGCATATTTCTATGCAGTTCAGACTATGTCATAATCGACTCCCTTTAGCAGCGATTTACCCTTTGGTTCGAAGAAAGGTCTTCGACAGAAGAAATAAAAAGGGGCAAAAGGGAGTCGATTTTGGGCGCTCGTGGAGAGATTATTGGTTGATTGTCCTCACTCTCTAGTCGTTGAACGTTCTTGCTTACCTTACTTTAATCTTTCAGCAAGCTTCGCTGCAAGTTGGCATAAGCATCAATGCTTTTTCCCCTCCTTTTTTTATTCCGGTTTTTATTCCGGTTCGAAGAAATAAAAACCGGAATAAAAATGGCAACAAAAAGGGGGGATAGAGCGTAGGCAGCTATGCTTAAGCGTTCTTGCAATTCACCCAATTATAGTTTACACCTGCTCTAGGTATAAACCAGCCCTTCTAAGCAAACCTCCTGGTTGTTTATGCATTCTCACATCCTTTTCCACTTAGTGGCCATTTAGGGGCCTTAGCTGGTGATCTGGGCTGTTTCCCTTTTGTCTAACAAGCTTATCCCCGCTAGACTCACTGGTTCACGGAAAGTCAATACATTGTATTCAGAGTTTGCTACGACTTGGTACCACTTTCGCAGCCCGTATCGAAACAGTGCTTTACCACAACGTAGCTCTTCGTCACCGCTGCGCCTCAACGCATTTCGGGGAGATCCAGCTAGCTCCGATCTCGATTGGTATTTCACCCCTAACCACACCTCATCCGCCGATTTTTCAACATCGGTCGGTCGGGACCTCCAATTAGTGTTACCTAAGCTTCATCCTGGACATGGTTAGATCGACCGGGTTCGGGTCCGTAAGAAATGACTTTTGATTAGCACTATTCATACTTGCTTTCGCTGCGGCTTCGAATGTTAATTCTTAACCTCGCCAATTCCTACAAGTCGCCGGCTCATTCTTCAACAGGCACGCGGTCAGGACTAAATGCCCCTCCCACTGCTTGTCAGCGTACGGTTTCATGTTCTATTTCACTCCCCAACGGGGGTTCTTTTTACCCTTCCCTCGCGGTACTATTTCGCTATCGGTCACCCAGGAGTATTTAGCCTTACGAGGTGGTCCTCGCAGATTCACACGGGATTTCACGTGCCCCATGCTACTCGGGATTAGACTATAAGATAAAGTCAAAGAATTTTTTACTACAGGACTTTCACCTTCTATGGTAACAGGTTTCAGCTGCTTCGTATTAAACTTTGAATTCTTGTGCTCTGACTATAAAGTCTTTGCTACTGCCTGCTATTCAGTCTTGTGTCATAAGTGACAGAAGAAGGAACAGTATTAGTCTTCCCACGACCCCTGAACTAGGTTCAGGTTTAGGCTGGTCCCTTTTCGCTCGCCGCTACTAGGGGAATCGCTTTTGCTTTCTTTTCCTCCGGCTACTTAGATGTTTCAGTTCACCGGGTTCTCTCTTGCCTCCCTATGAATTATGGAGGTAGTGCTAGAGGTTGCCCTATTCGGGGATCTTCGGATCAAAGCTCATTGCCAGCTCCCCGAAGCGTTTCGCCGGTATTTGCGCCCTTCTTCGTCTCTGGGTGCCTAGGTATCCACCGAACGCCTTAGTTCTTTTGACCTTTTGTGTAACCCTATCTTTTCGATTTTTTTATATTATGCCTAAGCCTCTTGCTTTTTTACTGCCCCTTTTAAAAAAAAGAAGAAACAGGAAAAATCGCTGGGGACGTGTTACTTAAGGGTAACTGAGCTAGGGGCTTAGGCCTAATTATATAAATGGCTACAAAGTGCTATTATTTTTATGCCTGTGGCGTTTCAATTGATTCTTATGCCGGCTTTTTATTACGGCCGTCTTCTTTTTTAAAAAAAGAAGCAGCCCTGTCGAAGACAACCCCCCGGAGGGGGGTAATGAAGAAAAATTCCGGCAAAAGGGACAAAACACGTAGGTGTGAATGAAGCGGCATCACAAGAATAAAAAATGGCTGTCTATTTTAGTCAATTCACTAATTAATATATCGAAGCACCATGTGCATCGATAATGAATAGACAGAAAATAAAAAAGGTGGAGATAAGCGGACTCGAACCGCTGGCATCTGCCTTGCAAAGGCAGCGCTCTACCAACTGAGCTATACCCCCGACTTTTTAGTTGTGTGATGCTTCTCTTTTTTGTAGAGTTGTGTTATTTCTATATGTTGCCTAAGTCCCTTATTATTTTCCCAGCTACCTCTTTAATAGCTATCCATGTTATTAAAGCGGAGGGCAACCATAAGAACCTTAAGCTCGTGGGCTATACTGGACTTGAACCAGTGGCCTTACCCTTATCAGGGGTACGCTCTAACCACCTGAGCTAATAGCCCTTGAGCTGTTAACACTCATTCTTTTCTCGCTGACTTTATTTTACTTCGTTTCTTGCCTTTGGTTTTTTTTAAACCAAAGGGCTGCTTCTTTTTTAAAAAAGACCGAAGAATGAATGAAATACAGCGGCCTTGGACGAAATATTCCGGTTTTTCAAAAAAAAGCAATTGCCATCTCTTCTTTTTGAAAAATGGCACCAAATGTCTTTTTATTTCTTCGAGCCGGAATTAAAACAGAAGAAATGTCTTCTGTCGAAGACTACCGGAATAAAAAGCGAAGGGTCCGGTGTAACTTAGCAAAAGGCACAAAAAAGCAGTATCTCAATTTTGGGTTATGTATATGCCGGAAGAGGTCCTGCTGCTAGCGATTCGTGTGGTAGGTAAGGCGTTTCTGCCTTTTTTTAGTGCTCCATAATGAGAATGCACGACTCCCTAGCAGCCGGGCCTATTCCGGCTATAAACAAAAAAATAAAACAAACCCTTTTTTGTCCTTGCCTTTAAGAAGAAGGCAAGGACAAAAAAAAAGAAGGGTTGATTAATGAATTAGAAGGAGGTAATCCAAGGCCACCTTCCAGTAGCCTTACCTTGTTACGACTTCATCACGATCACGAACCCCACCTTAGTTGGTGCCCTCCTTACGGTTGGACTACCACCTTTGGGTGTGATCCGCTTTCTTGATGTGACGGGCGGTGTGTACAAGACCCGGGAACGTATTCACCGCCTCATGGCTGATAGGCGATTACTAGCGATTCCGACTTCATGCAGGCGAGTTGCAGCCTGCAATCCGAACTGAGGCCGGGTTTAACAGATTAGCTCCCTCTTACGAGTTCGTTGCTGATTGTCCCGACCATTGTATTACGCGTGTCGCCCAGGGTGTAAGGGGCATGCTGACTTGACGTCATCCTCACCTTCCTCCAGCTTACGCTGGCAGTCAAGTTAGAGAGTACAAAAAGGCTGACAAAAAAGTGTCTAGCTAATTTAATCCAAACCCGAGGGCTAGAACTAAATAGAAGACAGTCTTTAAGTCTATCACTTAATGTTAACAAACTTCGAGGGTTGCGCTCGTTATGGGACTTAACCATATACCCTACGGCACGAGCTGACGACAGCCATGCACCACCTGTGTCTAAGCTCAACAATCACTTTGCTTTTAAAACAAAGCTTTCAGTAATAGTTGCACTTCCCCCTTTCAAGGGAATTCTTAGCATGTCAATCCCTGGTAAGGTTCTTTGCGTATCATCAAATTAAACCGCATAATCCCTTATGCAAATGTTAGACTATATATTTCTATATAGAGCAGACTATGCCTTCACCTTTCTAAAATGAGAGTCACTCATTAAACCAAATATTTTAATCATTTTTTTTATTTTTAAATCGAGCCCGCACTTTGTTAAGTGCTTCGTCAAGCGAGAATTCGCGGTTATTTGTTTATTATTGATTAAATTGTTTTATTTTGGGTTACGAAAGGGGCCAGCGTATTAGCTTTTTAAGGCTCTTCTCTATTTAACTTTCTATGTTTAACCCCTACCCTAAGTAAGACCCCTTCGGGATTGTCTTCTTTTTTAATTCCAATTCCGGCAAAAGAAGAAATAAAAAAAGCAGTCAAACTATGGATAATGGGTGAAAAGTCAAAATTCCTGCGACATACAGGGCGAGTCAGTCGTTACGGGGTTAAACCTTTTAAGCTCTCCTTTGTTTTTTTACCTTTTGTTTTAATTATGGCTTGTACTCGTCCTTCGTTTTTTATTCCGGTTTTTAAAAAAAAGCAATTGCCATCTCTTCTTTTTGAAAAATGGCAACAAATGTCTTTTTATTTCTTCGAGCCGGAATTAAAACAGAAGAATACATGCACTAAAAAGGGCTTAAAAAGTCAACTTCCCACGGCGTTGCCATGATGTTTTTTTTAACACTTTAGGGTTTCGCCGTTATGAGCTGGCTGATTGCCTACCTTTTTTTGTAAGCTAAAGCTCACATAAAGGCTGCTTATTATAGGGACCCGCCCGCATTTAAAGACTACCTAAGCTTATGCTAAGGCGCGGCAGATTTTTGGTTTTACCGCTTGTGCGGGTCCCCGTCAATTCCTTTGAGTTTCATTCTTGCGAACGTACTCCCCAGGCGGGAAACTTAACGCGTTAGCTACAGCACTGTGAAAAAACAGCACTTAGTTTCCATCGTTTACAGCTGTGACTAATAGGGTATCTAATCCTAGTCGCTCCCACAGCTTTCGTCTCTCAGTGTCAGTTTTGGCCCAGTAAGGCGCTTTCGCCTCTGGTGTTCCTCCTAATCTCTACGAATTTCACCTCTCCACTAGGAATTCCCCTTACCTCTACAAACCTCAAGTCTTTGAGTACTCCACTGCCTTTCCAAGGTTGAGCCCTGGGATTTGACAGTAGACTTCAAAGACCACCTACAGACGCTTTACGCCCAATCATTCCGGTTAAAGCTTGTGACCCCTGTATTACCGCGGCTGCTGGCACAGGGTTAGCCGTCACTTATTCCTTAGGTACCGTCAGAACTTCTTTCCTAAGAAAAGGGTTTTACAGACCACAGTCATTCTTCACCCACGCGGTATTGCTCCGTCAGGCTTTCGCCCATTGCGGAAAATTCCTCACTGCTGCCTCCCGTAGGAGTCTGGGCCGTGTCTCAGTCCCAGTGTGGCTGATCATCCTCTCAGACCAGCTACTGATCGTGGCCTTGGTAAGCTATTACCTCACCAACTAGCTAATCAGACGCAAGCCCATCTTTTGGTGGCCTCTCGGCCTTTAGCTCCTCAGCATTATGAGGTATTAGCAGCGGTTTCCCACTGTTATCCCTCTCCAAAAGGTAGGTTCTTACGTGTTACGCACCCGTTCGCCACTTTGGCTATAAAATACGGTTAAATATCTTATTGCTTACGTACGACTTGCATGTGTTAAGCATACCGCCAGCTTTCAACCTGAGCCAGGATCAAACTCTCCATGGACACAAATTTACATGTTTGTTATCTACCAAAAGTAGAGTTATTTAACAAACAATAGAATATGAATATTAGAAATATTCATTAAATTATTTTGAATAAATAACACTTACAACCAGTCAGCCTTTCTTATACCTTGTCTTTTTTAAAACAGAAGAAATAAGCAGTGTTGACTAGTGTAATGTAGGGCTTAGAAGGGCAATTGGAATTAATCCTTCCTTGACTACCTTATTGTGTTTTTAAACTTAATTTTCATTGAACATTGATGTTTTAATATTAATTGAAATATCCTATTTCGTCAAGTATTTTTTTTTTGCGCGGTTTCTTCAAAAGAAGAAACCCTTCTTCTGTCGTTGTGGGCCGGTTTTTTTTTAAACCAAAGGGTAAAACTGCACACCTATTTGTTACACCTTCGTTTCTTCTTTTTATTCCGGTTCCGGTGGTCTTTTTTTGCCGGAATTAAAACAGAAGAACTTGCCATCTCTTCTTATTTGGTGCCATTTTTCTTCCGGTTTTTCAAAAAAAAGCAATTGCCATCTCTTCTTTTTGAAAAATTGGACGAACAAAAGTCTTTTTTGCCGGAATAAAAACAGAAAAAATAATAAGAAGAGATGGCAATATGCTTTTTTTTTGAAAAAACCAGAACAAAAAGGTCCGCTCGGCTAATCCAACACCAACCGATTCTAAATGCTGGGAGCTTAGACCCTTCCACCAGGCCTAGAAGAGAGACAGTCCTCTACGCTTATGTAGTTTAGCCCTGAAAAAGCGAGTCACGATTCAAGTTCGACTTAATTGTCTTATCCTTCTCATCTCGCCCATTACCTATAGGTCCTGTCCGACCATACGTTATGGTACTTTAAAGCCATGGGATTGTCCCCCCCAAAGTTTCCTTTGCCGGAATGGTTCGACCACCCGATGAAAGAGGTAGGCCCTCGACTGCAAAGGAACCCCATTAGCTAGGGGGGGCACTCTTATGGGAATGCATATTTAATATCCTGCTTTTTTTTAAAAACGGCACGAAGGTGTTCAGTAGTAGGGGCTAGTAAACCAAATCGCCCGATCTCTGTATGAGAAAGGCAAAGACCTAAATAAAAAGAAAAGCCGATCAAAGGGAAAATATCAGACATAATAGGAAAAGCCACTAGAATCCAACCAAATAAAATTGCACCGTGCAGGAGTTGAACCCACCTAATAACGATTATGAGTCGCATGCCTCATCCGCTCGGCCAACGGTGCTTTCGGATATTTCAATTAACCTAAAAAAGAAAGTTTGTATTCCTTTGAACATCTATGAGCATATTTTATAAAAATTGTAACATATAAGTAGCATAAGTATTTACCATAGTAGTTTGGTGGGAGCATTTTTGCCCTGACACCGGACTGACGTGCTGGAATACTCCCTTTCCGCATAGATGGGCTAAAGGAAAAAGGCGAACCGGATGCTACCAACTAAGACGCTACTCCACCCCAACCGTGTCGACCTTTACCGTAAAAAAAGCGCTCAAAGGCAGACACTTGAGACAAATATTCCAACTAGCCGGACAGAATTTTTTTTAAACATCCTACTTCTCATGAAATATAGTATACCAAGAGTTATTTAATACACCTGATTTTTAAAATAGACTGGAAAAATTGAACTAAATTTTTGTTAACGTTTTCAATTTATCTTTTTGTTCTCATGTCTTTTTCCTTTGTGAATTTGTTACATTTCAAGTAGGCTGCGACTTACAAAAACTAGTGATAAAAATTATGAGCGTGCCTTTTTTTGTATGCTTTTTCTGGTGAAACCAGGAAGAACTTACAAAAAAAGGCACACAAAAAATAACAATTTAATATTGTTATAAGGTTGTTTTAACTCTAATTATACTAGCAGCTACATTTTTGATAAAAAAAGGCGACATTTGTATAACGAAAAAGTTAAAGCAACTGTTCCTGATCTTATAAAGCGTTACCACGTGGTAATACTTCTTCAGGGAATACTAAACGTTCGTGTGGTTGATCTTGAGCCGCCATCCAAGCACGAATACCTTCATTTAATAGAATGTTTTTAGTATAGAATGTTTCGAATTCAGGATCTTCAGCAGCTCTAATTTCTTGTGATACGAAATCATAAGCACGTAAGTTTAGCGCTAATCCTACTACCCCAATAGCACTCATCCATAATCCAGTAACAGGAACAAAAAGCATGAAGAAATGTAACCAACGCTTGTTAGAGAAAGCTACACCAAAGATTTGTGACCAGAAACGATTCGCAGTTACCATTGAATATGTTTCTTCAGCCTGTGTCGGGTTAAATGCACGGAATGTGTTTGCACCATCACCATCTTCGAATAAAGTGTTTTCTACTGTTGCACCGTGAATAGCGCATAATAAAGCAGCACCTAATACACCAGCAACACCCATCATGTGGAATGGATTTAATGTCCAGTTATGGAAACCTTGGAAGAATAAAATGAAACGGAAAATAGCCGCTACACCAAAACTAGGCGCAAAGAACCATCCTGATTGACCTAATGGGTAAATAAGGAAAACAGAAACGAAAACTGCAATAGGAGCAGAGAAAGCAATAGCGTTATAAGGACGTAAATTTACTGATCTTGCAATTTCAAATTGACGTAACATGAAACCAATTAATCCAAAAGCACCGTGTAATGCTACAAACGCCCAAAGTCCACCTAATTGACACCAACGAGTAAAATCACCTTGAGCTTCAGGACCCCATAATAATAATAATGAGTGTGCCATGCTGTTAGCTGGAGTAGAAACAGCAGCTGTTAACACGTTGCAACCTTCTAAATAAGAAGATGCTAAACCATGTGTATACCATGATGTTACAAATGTAGTACCAGTTAACCATCCACCTAAAGCAAAATAAGCACAAGGGAATAGTAAAAGACCAGACCAACCTACAAAAACAAAACGGTCTTGGCGTAACCAATCGTCAGCATCATCAAACCACGTACGTTTTTCTTGATATGTACCAATTGCTATTGTCATAGCGATATCTCCAAATATTCAAACAATTCATCTAGACGTTATTTTTTTCAACAGTAAATACTTTTATATTTTTTTGCTTTTTCTATTTTATTTCAAGCAACACCAGTATACCATAATTATCTTCGCACCCGTTTAGGAGTCCAATTTGATAACTGGGATCCTTCCATTCTAGCAGACTATTAAGCAGCCAGTAAAAAAAAGGTGTTCCTCTTATCTTCTTTTTTTCAAATAGGCAGTTATTTGGCGACAGGTATCTTTTGTAGTTACACCGTAATTTCTTCAGGGATTCTGGGGTTTTTACTGCTCCTTTTTTATTTCGGTTCTTGCGATCTCTTCGAAAGCACCAAATGTCTTCTTTTTTTATTCCGGCAAAAGAAGAAATAAGAAGCAGCCCTGTCGAAGACAACCTCTCTCCGGGGGTCAGAATGAAAAATTCCGGCAAAAGGGAGGGGGTCATAAAAACGACCGAAGAATGAATGAAAACCTGGCTATTACGCTTTTTGTACCGAAGCGTAAACGCGGAAGAAGACGAAAAAGGCACCCAATAATGCGCATCAAACTGACTCTTACGAGGTAAGAAGCCGTTATGGGTTAGCATAGAAAAAATCGCCTCTTAACTGTTTCTTATAGAAGTTAAAAGGTGTGAAACATGGTCAGTAAACACGGCTTATGAATTATAAAATAGAGTAGCAATTGTTGAGAGAGTTTAAAGAAATAAAAGTTTGTGCTTTAGAAGTCAAACTTTTATTTCTTTATCGAAAGAATAAAATTAAATTTTTTTAAACCATTTTTGTAATTCTATTATAGCCTTTGCTTTCATTTAAAGCAAATCAACAAAAAAAAGGCTTACGTTTTATTATTATTTATAAATATTTAAAAGAGTTATAAAGTCTAAATTATTATTTTATTTGTAAGGGGGAATATCTTTTGTATTGTATCGAAGCTTCGCGCATCTTGATGCCGTGTCTTTACCGCGGGGAGTTAACCAAAGCTTTCGCCTTGCTAATCCCCTTCTAAAAAATTTTCCTTTAGAGTTTCTGGAAAAAACAGTAAAGGAAAATTTTTAGGGTTTTTTAAACCCCCATTTTTTACAAGCCGCTTGGGGGTTTCATTCTTCGGTCTTATTAGGTGCCAAAGGCAAGAACTTGAATAAAAAAGAAGTAGCCCTTTTTTAAAAAGGGACAAAAAGCACAGTAGTAAAAACCGGAGCCGTAAAAAACCGAGGTAAACTGCCCCGCTACCAGTTCCGGAATGGTTGGCATTTCATTCATTCTTGAGTGTCTTCGTTTCTTGCCTTTGGTTTTTAAAAACCCGAAGACTGAATGAAATACAGCGGTGCAAAGCAATTGCCTTTATTTTTGCCCCTTATTTGGAACCTTTTTAATTCTGGCAAAAGAAGAGATAGCAAGAACTGGAATTTTTCATTCTTACCCCTCTTTGTCGAAGACAGGGGGGCTGCTCCTTATTTCTTCTTTTTTTATTCCGGCAAAAGAAGAAATAAGAAGACCTTTCTTCGAACCGGAATAAAAAAGGTCGCAGAGCAAAGAAACAACGGGGGAACTAGAAAAGCCTCACTATACGGAGGGGAAGAGTTTAACTTAGGGTACCAAAGGTACAAAAGTGAACGATACACAATTACAAAATACCCTCACATATTTTTTTTAGTTTCTAGCTTTTTTTATAACTAGTAGGTAACGAATAATTATCGAAAAAACCCACGCTCTTTTCCAACAAAAGGCAATAATCCCATTATTCGAGCGCTTTTTATTGTTTTCGCTACATAACGTTGTTGTTTTGATGTTAATCCGGTTTGTAAGCGTGGCAAGATTTTTCCCCCAATACCTATATATTTTTGTAATAAACCAGCGTTTTTATAGTCAATAATACGACGGTTAAACACTGATTTCTCTGCTTTTAAAAAGGTTGTAATTACTAATAAAGATTTAGGCGGAATTAAAGGACGAATTAATTTTTTTTGTCTTTTTTTACGAGTTTGTTTTTTACGATATTTAGCTAGGATTTGCGTGATCGATAATACACGACGACGAACTGGTTGGTTTGTTTGAAATGATTTGCCAAATCCATCAAATTTACGTTTATTTCCTGCGCCGCCCGTTGAGAACGAAGGTCGCGAAGGAAGCGTTTTTTTTTGTTGACTGAAATTTGTTTTTTGAGCTTCGACTATATTAGGCGAAGCTGAGGGACGGCTAGACGGTAGAAAATTATCATTCATTTTCTCATTAACACGAGGAATTATATTTGGATATCCAGTTCCTGCGTTTTCTCTACCCAAAGACAGTGCTTGTTTTTGAGCATTTGTTGCTTTTGCTCCTTTAGAAGAATTTAAATCACGAAGCGACTCGTCATTATTAGTAGCATTATTTTTCATAGTACTATTTTAAAGATTTTTGCTGTTTGTTTATTTTGTTGAATGCTCATTATTGTGAGCGCCTTTGCACTCTCTTCCCAGCGATGCCCTTTTAAAAAAGCTCCTTATAGGGAGTTTTTTGTTCTGTCAAACCGCTGGAACACGGCCCTTCGAAGGATTTCATTAATTTTGCGGTCTTTTTTATAACCCTCCACCTGTCTTTCTTTGCCAGGGTTTCTCTTTCGGGACAAAAGCCGAAGAATCAATAACAAAGGGGGCGTTACTCCTCCGGTTTTTGTTCCGAAGGGCTGCTTTGTTTTTTTAAAAACCGAAGAATCAAGGCTCTGTCTTTCTTTGCCTATGTTTTTTACTGCTCCTTTTTTAAAAAGAAGAAGCGAAGGGGTTCGTCGAAGCTATAACATTCAGTTTTGAAGAATGAAATGCCTTACTATAAGAGGTAGACAAAAGCTAGTCGCCGAGTGCTGAAAAGGAGACCCACCCGGGTTTTGCTCATTAGTTAGATAATGACCGAAAGTATATTCCAGCTTTTTTATTATAAAAAACCTAAGATAATATTTATTCCCAACAAAAAAACCATTCACTTTTAGAGTTTAAACTTTGTAACTAATTGTATTATAATAATTTTGTAATTTATTTTAGAAAATCCCTGTCACTCTTTTTCCTAGTTGATATACGTAATAAGTCTGAAATACTGTCAAATAAATATACAAATTCACTAGAAACAACTACCATTAACCAGATGAGGCTCAAGAACCTCCGAAGGCACAAATCAGTTTTAATTTTACGCGTCAGCCAAAGAAGGGGAGGCAAAATGACCGACTTTTTGTAAACACTATAGGATATTGTGCTTTGTTGGTCACCTTGTTTATTTTTTGTATTTTTTTATTAATTCTTTAAGACCCCCTGAATCAATAAACTAAAAAAGAGAGAATGTTTTTCATAAAATAGTTAAGCCACAAAATCTGCTAAAATGGGGAACACGCAAGTTACTCGTTCCCACACAATCTGGAAGTAGGACTGGAAGCTCCGGCCTGAATGCAGCACTAGAGAGAACATTTGTATGTCAATTTAGTACTATTTTCGCGGAATTAATTATGGTCGTACCAGTACCTATTCCATCCTATTAAGGGAATAAGCGCGTGTCACAACTGAGCTACATTGTTTTAGATACTCAAAATTTAAACTAAACAGCGGTTTTATTTTTAATTAACAAATTCAGTTTTAAAAGAAATAACAAATCCATAGCTAATATTTAAATTTGTTGCTTTTTTTGGACTTCTCGTACCGTCAACAACTGATAGTTGCATAGGGTTTCGGCACTTCAGGTTCGCCTGTTTGGATTGCTAGTTATTTTTACCCCCGAGAAAGGGCTTCACTCTTCGGTCTTTGTCGGAATTTCAGCGGTTTTTTTTATTCTATTGGTCTTGTTATTTGGTGCCTTTTTTATTCTGGCTAAAGAAGAGATGGCATGAACCGGAATAAAAAGGGAGCAGTAAAAACCTGTTTTTACAAAAAGGGCAGTAAAAACCGCCGGTTTAAAAAAAAACCGCTGATACTGAAGACTAGAAGTCGTTAAATCTGAATGCTTTTTTTTTACTCGGCTCAATTTATGTTCACATTTGGAGAATACTTAATATAAAGACCGCCCAGGCGATGCACTGCCCGACTGCTAGACAGGCATGTTCTGAACAAGTCTCTTTGCGAAGGCTAAACGTGCAAAGCTGTTACCCATATTTCCCAAAGAGCAAAACGAGGGGCTGTGAAGAAACACTAAAAGAAACAACACGGAATTACGTACCTCTACCAATCTAGGCAAAAAGTTATTCCCGTTTTGCGCCTCGCGCCTGCGCTGCACACACGATTAAGACAGGCATAGCCATGTTCCTAATTACAATGGTAGCCAATACTGTCCGTCTAAGGGAAACGACACTTTCACCCCTGTCTTCGACAAAGGTTGAATCGGAAGGTGCGAAGGAGCTCCGGGAAAAGGTGAGGACCATTCTATGATGGCAAAACCTTCATTCATTGGTATGTTTGCGCGTCCCCACTTTTGGTTAAAAAGGAGGCTATTTGGTAAACTGCGAGCCTCGCTTTTGACCTTCGAGGTAGCTTCGCCAAGAATTATAAAACCAAAGCTTTAATTGTAACGGAATGGCCTACTTTTTTGTGTCTGTATCCTTTGCCCTGTATGCTTCTATTTGATCCGCTTTTTTCTTAGTGTTGTTTACCATGAAGAATGCACATCCGACAGAGTGTCAGGGGCCAGTAGAGGTGCAAGAAAAGGCTTTCATTCACTAGAAGCTAGGCATCTACGACACACTATAGGTAGCCAGGGAGTGCTTAGTACTGACTTTTTTAATACCAGCCTTATCTTCTATAAAGGTGAACGGCACCTGGCGCACTATAAGGCAAGTAGATCAACAAGAGGCGCTATTACACAAAAACAAAAGGCAAAGGATGAAACAGAAGCAAAAAAACAGCAATAATCTGAATATTAAATAATCCGGAAAAGAGAGAAGAATCCCTAATCGGTTTCTTTACGAAACTAAAATAACATCTTTCGATTTACAAACAAAATTGGGTTTTGTTATTACTCTTCGATTGACTTTTACTTTGCGATTTTTAATAAGCAACAAAGCCGCTGGAATATTTTGAGCTACATTATTTTTTATTAAAATAAAAGCCAACGTCTTTTCTAAACGGTTTTTATAAAGACTTATTCGTTTATAATAATCTTGTAAATTTCTATTTACTATTTTTAAAGATGTTTCTTTCATTGCAATTGAAATAACATCTTTTGCTTTACATTGATAACTTGGAATAGTTACTTTAGCATTATTTACTTTAATATGCCCATGGGTAATTAATTGACGAGCGGAGCCGATAGTAGGAGCATAATGTAAACGAAAAACAATATTATCTAAACGCATTTCTAATAACTGAAGTAACACTTGTCCAGTTGTTTCTTTTAGTTTTTTAGCTTTTCTTATATATTTGATTAATTGACGTTCTGTTAATCCATAATTAAAGCGTAATCTTTGTTTTACTTTTAAACGAATTAAATAATCTTTCGAAGAAGTACTCGCTTTAAATAATTTTTTCAACCCGTGTTGACCTGGCGGAAGAATTTTCCCTTTTAAAGGGCCACGTCCACGAAAAACTCTACGAAAAGGTTTTTTACGTGTTAATCCTCGTAATTTTCCAAGTCGACGGATTATTCTTAATTTGGGACCTAAGTATCTTGACATTTTAAATAGTTTTAATTTACCTTTGATGAATTAATAAATCTTACATTTAATTCTAAATGTTTTTCCAGAGAATTAAAGTGTAAAGTGAATGGACCCTTCCCCCTCAGACACAACAAGAGACACAACGGGATGTCTGGCGAAAGTTCGGCTTTTTGGCGTCTTTACAATCTTCCATTCATTCAGGTGTTTATCCGCACTTGGCGCCTTTAGGCTAAAAAGACTGACAAATAAATCAATGAATGGCATTTTTTAAGGACAAAGCGCAAAAGAATAATTAACCTGAAGGAACAAGAGCGCCTGGGGGGAAGAAGTCAGTCTTGTGAATGCTATTTCAAAATCCTCAAACATGCTTCGAGTTTTTAAAACATAAGAATTATACGGGTATGAGCAGTGACTCACTTCTTCTAAGAGCCCGCCATTCGGCTTTGCTTTCTTCTTTGTTCCCCCGTAAGGTGTTAACTAGGAACAAAAAACGGATACAGAAGACTGGAAGTACGAAAAAGCATTCCACTACTAAGAAGAAAGCGGAACCAGCCATTAAAAATGGCTCTAACAGCGTGCTTTTTCTTATCGATATAGTATGGACACAAAAATCGAAGGGCGAGCTGTTGCTCTATTCCTCAGTCTCCTACCCCGAGGTTGGCCGAAGTGCTTGAGGGATCGATTTTTAGCTTCCAAAAGACTAAAAAAACAGCACAGACTCACAAAAAAATGAAATGAGAGTCACAGACAAAAAACACTATCCTTGACGTTGTTTATGTTTAGGATTTGAACAAATAACCATAACTTTTCCTCTTCGTCTAATAAGACGACATTTTTCACAAATAGCACGAACTGAACTTCTTACTTTCATAATTTTGAGTATTAAAAAATAAATAATAATATTTTCACAATCTTATTAACTATATTTAGTATTTAATAAGATTATCACTAAAAGATCGATTGGGCGGAGGAGAGGCCTCCACTTAGGGATGAATTCATTCTTGGCTGTGCATTATTCTTGTATGCTCCGCCTGATAGCGGGTGAGGTCCCAGCCAACTTGGCTTTGCATTCTTCCGTATGTTTTTTTGGGGAGTAGAAACTTTTTTTTGAAGAATGTGTCTCGAAGGTGTAACGAGAAACGCCTTACCGAAGAAAGGCGAAGCGACTACAAAGAACAATAACTGCAGCTGTATCAAAACCTATAAACAGTGTTTTTTGTTGAATAAAAGCAAGAGATAGTCTAACAGCCCTTTAATATTGTATTATATGAAGATAATCCATCTAAATAACTCTTATATTGGACTTGAATTAATTATTAATAGAGAACAATAACGGTTATAAAAATAAACTAACACCAAATCTAATTAATTAATACAAAGAGCAGGCCCCCATAGAAAGTTTAAAATGAAGATTATACCTAAAAAATAAAAAACATTTCACACTAATTCTTTTTCCACACCGATGTGTGAGGTTATTAATCGTCAAAATTCTTTTTTTGAGAGACAATAAACTATGCCAGTTTTTTAGTAATTGGTTTTGATGCACTCTATTAATTAACGTTGTTACACCTCTACTGACATAAATTCCGGCAAAAGCTATTGAGACATTTTAAAACCAACCCCGCGTTGATTAAAGATAATAAAAAAGGGGACTTTACTAGCTGTTTTCTTATCTTGTATATGTATACAAAAGAAAAGCTCAAAAAGTTGAAAACACGTTGTTTTTAGTAGTCCCTTTTTTAGCGGGGGCTAAGTAATAAGTAACCCTCCGGTTATTCTAAGTACATTTTTTTATGTATTATTCCGGTAGGGTCAGGCAATACCACCGCAACAAAATAAACATCCTTGGCAATTCTGCTTTAGAACGGCAGTTCTAAAGCTGGCTTGTTTTTATTTACAGCCCTTCTCCGAAATGTCTAGGATTAACTCGTAGGTTTTAAGGGTACACTAATTAACAGCACTCGCGGGAGTGGCTTTACCTTCATAGTTAGCCTTTATTATCGGAAGCCGTGGCTCCCCCCTCGGGGGTCCTCACTCCTTCGTGTCATGATATCCTATCGTTTGTATGCCGTTTTGTGTCCTCAGTTCCACTGAGTCACACGCTCATTCGGTGTCCCCTCCCGCTGGTTTTGTGTTCTGGTTTTTATCCCGAAGAGCGGCTTTGACGGAATAAAAAGAAATGACTTACCGCTGGAAACAGCCCCCCCTGTCGAAGCTAACCCACTGACGGAGGAGAGTTACAAGCGGGGGGGTTATTATTCATAAAGGGTACCTTTTTTAAAAAACCCACGGTTTTTTTTAAGCTGAAGGGCAAAACAGGTAAAGGCTAGGCAAAACACCGAGCACAAGAAGCCATCAATGGCAAGCTTTGTCTTGATTCCTTTCTCTTTGCCCCTAGCCGAAATCTTTATTCCAGAAGGCCGAAGACTGAATGAATGTCTAGCAGGCGCCTAAACGAAAAAAGGATGAAGTCTCGACTTGTCTTCCGCCAAAAGCGATCGAAAGAGACTCGCTTGTCTTTTCGTCGAAACGTTTGTTTCGACGAATAAAAGACCAACAAAAATGAATGTTGTCTTCAAAGGCCTCATCTTTTTTGACACTATAAAGAAGAAGATGACACTGAAAGACAGAGACAACGCTTTGCTAGTCATTTGTAGGTTTCCTTTAAGTTCCTTTATAAGTAAACGCGAGGGCTCCCAAGACTGAATCGAGAAGAAGCCAAAGGCTCTCTAAGAAAAGGGAATACCAGCATCAGCATGGATTTTTTTAAAAATCCATAAGATTAAAAGACTTAAACACTACGCTTTTTTGGTGGTCGACATCCATTATGTGGAATCCCCCCTTTTTCTCGTATTAAATTGACTTTAATACCAGCCTGAAAAATTTCTCGAATAGCAGTTTCACGCCCTTGACCTGGTCCGCTTACTAATACTTTTGCTTCTTGCATAGCAAAATCTCGGGATTTTCTGGCAGCAGTTTCTGCTGCTTTTTTAGCAGCGAATGTAGTAGATTTGCGTTTACCTTTAAATCCACAAGATCCAGCCGAACTCCAACATAATACATCTCCACGAATATTTGATATTGTTACGATTGTATTATGATGTCCTGCCTGAATATGCACTACTCCTCTAAAAACTCTTCTTTTTGGTTTTGAATTTCTTCCTGCTTTAGCACCAGAAGAGTTTGATACTGTTGTTTTTTTTACTAATTTAGCCATAGATTAAAAGATAAATGATCCAACTTTTTCTTAATAATACGTTTTTTGTAGCACATCTACAGATTCTAAGTTCGTCCAAAAAAGAGGACAAGAGCAAACTAGCGATTCCTTTTTAAAAAGCAACCCCTCTTTTTTTTAAAAGGGCTGCTTCTTTTTTAAAAAAAGAAGCAGCACGAACAAGGACTCGTGTCTCGGCATTCTGTCCTTTTTTTATTCGGGGGCTTTGCTTTTTGATACCTCCAAGGGGTCACCGGGCAAACGAATCGCGCCTATTAGTCTAGATTTACTCTGGGTTTAGTCCCGACAAGACATGTAAAAAAACGAAACAATAAAACGTACTAAGAAAAGCTGGATATATGAATTTTTGTTCTATATTTCACATAATTCTTTAACTCTACTCTCATTTTGAGGTAAGAAAATAAAGAATTTAATATTAATTGAAAAAGATTTTTGATTTTTTTTAGTATCTTTTAGGCTTTTACTTTTTTTTCTTGCTTTTGTTATTATTCAGAATTTAACGAGAAATGGCTTACCTACTTATGGTAGTCCGCGACCCATCTCGGCTTGGTTAATTAACCGATACCTTCTGCTGGTGTCCGTTGGCCCCAACCTGTCGAAAGTAATGGTAGCTTACGGCTGTAGGCCCTTAGGGCTCGACTGATTTTTGTGCCGATTCCATCGCTTGCCTTAATAATGCCTTCTTCAAAGAAGCAAGCCATTCTTCTGCTTTGCCTGGATTGGTTTGAGGACTTAGGACAGCAGAAGGCTAAGTGTTCATTTTTCGCTATGGGACTCGAAGAATGCATGAGTGAAAACCATCTATGGTGCAGAGGCTTTCCTATAGAGAAGGGCCTGGAGTAGTATAGGAATACTACTCTTTTTATTCGTTGCTTTTTTCTACGCCTCTTCTTTTATTGCTAGCTTTGTGTGCCGGTTTTTTTAAAAAAAGGCACACCTTCTTTGCCTCTGTTTTTTACTGCTCCCTTTTTATTCCGACTCTTGCCATCTCTTCGAATGCACCCAATAAAGAAGCAGCCCTTTTTTTAAAAAAGAAGACAACCCCTTCGGAACATTTCGGCTAAGTCAAAACTTCTAGGGATTACGTAGCAAAGCGGCTAAGGTTGAAGAAACTCAAAGCCACCCAATATTTAGTCAATGAAACAGCTGGTCGCTGGCCCAAACAATACCCAGCCCATTAGTTCCGGCATTAATATAGAATATATTTGTTGTTTCATAAAGGCGTATTTGCAACACGCAGTGCTGGAATCAGCGGCTATATAGTTCTTTTTTTGCAGACTTACTTCGGAGCAAGGGCGACTATTACAGTTAGTCCAAGAGCCAGGAAAAAGCACAAAGAAATAAAAAGCGCAGATAAACCCATTGGCAAATCGACAAATGTCAAGGCTTTAAAATGTTAGGTTGTAGTCCCCTCAGCTTGAAGTTACTTCTACAGAATTTTTGGATATTTTGGGGCCGTACTATACGCACCATTTTGCTTTTTTAAAGAAATAAATTATCAAAAAACTTGCGCTTTAGATTTTAAGTTATTTAACTATCTTGGTTATTTTATATAGATAAAACAGCGAATAGGAGAATAAATAAAAAACGAATATCTAGAATCGTAATATTAAAATGATTCATGAGAGAAATAATCTATTTATATAATTGACGTTTATTTATATTTTTTATAGTGCTCCAGAAACTTGGAGTTTTCAAATGAGCTATAAAAAAAGAAAGAAACAGATTCGCTGTTGACAGAAAACTTTGAATTTTTGCTTGTTGTTCAAAAAGCATATAATCTGAATCTGAGTGTTCATTTTTTGATAGCCCTTGGGAATACTTGTGAAAACTCAGCTTCCTCTGGTCCAACTCCCCTGTGTTTCTTTGCATTTTTACAGCGATTCCTTTTTTAAAAACCGGAATAAAAAAGCCGCTGTAATTCCGGCAAAGATCCAAGAATGAATGACTAAGGGCGGGCAGCTGTCTTCTTGTGCCAGCGTGTAGATATAAAACCAGACGCTGGGCGCACATGTAACTTAGTGTGACGGACTGTTTACAAGTATAACAAAGGCCTATCAAAAAAGGAGCACGCAGATTCCTTAGAAAAAGCATTCTACAATAAATAATATGAGATAATAAATAAAGTGAATGTCAGGAGTAAAAGATAAGCGCGCACCAGTCCATGCTTTTCAGAAGCAAACTCGCCAAGGGCGGACTTTTAGTAAGCAATTTTATAAAAGAGAAGAAACTTGTTGTTTAAAGACTCAGAATCTTAGTTGTTCTATGATTCGTAGACTCAAAATAAGATCTGGGTCTTACTGGACATCAATTTAGGCTATTCCTGTCAATACCCTGATAAGGGCAGCCTAAGCGACATCGTCGCTTCCTCGTCAGTACGCTACGACGTATTCACCTTTTCCATTTATTTGTCGAAACGAATGTCGGCACAAAGAAACTAACCTAAATTCGTTGCCATGATCTCGACTTTCTTGTGTTTTAGGGATTCTTGTCTCCGAGGGATTTTTTTTGTGGTTGGCATTTATTCATGCGTTTGCCCTCCTTATCAGCAGTTTAGCCAGAAGCAGAGAACAAACACACCTTGTGGAGCTTAGGAGCAAAAAACAAAGAAACCAAAAACCCTGATAGCGGAAGGTTTCCTTCTTTCTAGCCCTTCAAACTTTCCAAGGTGCCATCAGTAGACTCCATTCTTTTGTATGCCTAAATTTGTTTTTCCCTGGCCCTTGCAAAGTGCCAACCTCAGTGCTCTCATCAGTAGAGTAGAAATTCAGTTTTCTTGTTTTTGTCCGGTTGTTCCCTCCGCACTCGGGGGGTTGGCTTCGCCCATCGTATAGTAAGGCATATCATTCTTCAAAATGGAATGTTACACCAATCTTTGTCGAAGACAACCCCCTAACACCCCATCCGGGGGGGGGGGTAAAAGGGCAGCTTCTTATTTGGTGCCGTTTTTCAAAAAGAAGAGATGGCAATTGCTTTGCACCGCTGTATTTCATTTACTCTTCGAAACGAAGGCAAAGAAACTACGGTGTTCACAATAACAACAGAAGAATAATGGCCCTAGCGAACAAAGGTGTTCATTTAGTGTAACAGCGACTGCGTGCACATAAAGCAATATAGAAGAATCAAAGCTTCTAGAACTCGAAAAATACCAGGTGCCTGGTAAGGGTGATCCCCTAACCCCCTTCCGGGGGGTAACGAAGACGAATCCCTGTTTTAATTTCACTAAATGTTACGAAGTAGCCGGTTTTTTGGGAATTCTCTAAATGCCTATTCTTTTTTTAGTTTTAGAAATAAATAGAGCTAGGCAGCTATGCCGGTAGCGAAGCGCGTCGTTTCGACCAGCCCCGTCACCCAATTACTTTAGCTTTATTTAATTCTTTCTTTTTTTAATTACTAAAGATCAGGAATAGTTTAAGGCATTTAGAAAATCCCAAAAAATGGCAAATAGCTAACTAGACTAATAAAAAACTCAACTGAATTGAACAAAAGATCAACAAAATAAAAAGTTATCTTAAAAATACCAAGTCTTTAGAGAATTTAAAGAATAAAGATAGGTATTCTCAAATCCAAAACAAAAAACTTTAGATTTAAATACAGATAAACTTTCGGCGTTGATATTATAGAGAAGATCCTAAACCAACGTAAGATCCATAGAAGAAAATACTAAGTAAACCAATAGCAGCAGTACCTACAAAAGTTCCTATTAGCCATAATGGGATACGCCCCGTTGTTCCAGTATTAGACATGTTATATATTAAAAAAAAATTTCAATTTTTTACACGAATCTATATCTTCTTTAAATTTGAGTGTATTGTATCCAAAAACAACAAAAAACTAATTTCCTGTTCTTCGAAGAAACCCTTTGCTTTGAAGACTTAGGGGAAATTTCTTTCTCTACAATCCTCAAAATGAAAAGGTTGACAATTGAATTCACTTCTGGGCAATTAATGGTTTTGATCGCTAAGAATAGAATACCGAGCCATACCAGCACAAGAAAAATGAAAACATTTCTCTAAACTCGAATGGTCAGCAAGGTACTCGAAAAAAGCCTAACAGCCAAAGCCTTTAGAAGGGCATCTGGCAGAACCCATAGCATTAGTGTCCTACGGATACAAGAACAGAATGCGCGTCAACGGTGGGAAACCAAGCGGTGCAAAGCAATTACCATCTCTTCTTTTTGAAAAATGGCTACAAATAAGGGACAAAAGCCCCCCTCCTTATTTCTTTTTATTTGGTGCCAAAGGCAAGAACCGGAATAAAAAAGGCTCCTTCTTTACTTTGTAAAAACAGCTTCTTTTTTATAACCCCCTTCCGGGGGTTAGGACCAGACACCTTTGTAGGAATAATGGCTCTAACCTATAAAAAACATTAAAAAAATTTGGAGCACAAAAAAAAGAAGATTATGCAATAAAAGCACTTGTACTTATTTAAATTCAAACAGAACAAGTCTTAATTAATTTGATGTAGCGAGAAAAAAAGCGTAGAGCCCCTTAAAGCTAGCTATTCTAGAGTATATTTCATGGATATTTTTATGTTGGCTTAGGATGTTGTTTCTCTTTTTATATTTATATTTATCACTTAAAATCGAAAGTGTAAATAGAGCTCATAAAATAAAAAATGCTTGCATTTTTTATTTTAATCTAATCCGGGGGTTCTTTTTATTTATTATATCTATGTTGTGGACCTAAAAAGCAAAAAAGGATTGAATTTTTTTACAGTGCAGGTTAAAAGATAGTCAAATCAGATTACTCGCTCTCTATAAGTGACTTCTTTAATACTAGGTTTCTTTAATAAATCGTTTTTTTACAACCCTTTACAAGGGTAATAAACCGCATTCATTTTTTTTTAATTGACATAGTGCCGATTTCTTTTTTTACGTGTGCTTAACCAAAATTGCTTAGATCGGGGTCTCTTTCTAAAAGGTACTCAGCATTCAATCCCCAAAAGTGATACTGGCCCAAACAACAGAGCTTTTCTATAAATCGGTAACTACTAAAATAACCCGCAGGTGTGCTAGCCCGGAGAGGACTATTAATAGCCTTTACTCTTTTATCGGGATGCTAGAATGGTTAGAAAGATCAACAAACTGCGATTCATTCTTCGAAACTAATGACGAAAAAGCGACCGGCATTTAGTCGCGTCGATCAAGACCTATTCTTTTAAAATAGGCACTCGTGTATTCTGGCCCGTGCACATATAACTAGTGTTTGCTAGTCCGACAGTGCTCTTTAGCTGTTGGGTGTTAGCTATACAATACCCCGCCGACATTACTAGGCCCCCGGGTGTTCGTCTTCCACTTTCCAGCATGGCCACCGAACGTAGGTTGGGTTTAGTTCGCAGAATGCATGACTAAGTTCGTTAATCAAACCAACCTTCCAAATAGAAAACCACCGGCTCTGGAAGCTAAACATAAAAAGAAACAAAGAATCTGCTGCAGGATCTTTCCCTTGGCTCTTCGAGCCGCATGCAAAACACTAACATGGTGTTTTAACCGCGGAAGTTGGCTGCTGTTCGACTTTTAGTACGGTAAACGCTTTTTTTTAACCGAAGGGCTGCTTCGCTTGCGGTAGGCATCGAAGAATCGCAGAAACGGTTAGGGGCCAATGCGCTTTTAGAGTCTGTGGCCCTGGCTTTTGCCTTCCGGTGTTGCCGATTATTGGATTTGTTGTGCGTTGTTTTTTACGATTTTTCTTTATTTCTTTATTACGAAGAAGAAGGCGCTGCTTTTTAAAAAGTGCGCAAGAATGCATCAATTATTCCTTTGCCCTTATAGGGGGGCGGGTTAATGGAAAAAGTGAGGCATTCTTGCGCTTTTTGTCTCTTATTTGGTGCTTTTTTTATTCCGGTTCTTGCCTTTGGCACCAAATAAGAAGAGATGGCAATTGCTTTGCACCGGAATCAAAAGGGCTTTTTGTTCTGGTGCAAAGCAATTGTCCCTTTTTAAAAAAGGGCTGCCTTTTTTTTTAAAGCCGGAATCGCTGCCACCAAAACTGAGAATAAAGAGATAAACAAATAAGGCTATCCAGCTAACAATTTAAGTTTTCCCATATGAAAAAACTTAAAAACCCTTAATTACTATTATTTAACTAAAGTCGCTGCTTTTGCTACTGCCTCATTAATATTACCTACTAAATAGAAACTTTGCTCTGGGAATTCATCTAATTCGCCTCCTAAAATTTTCGTAAATCCATCAATTGTTTCTTGTAAAGATACATATTTTCCAGGTGAACCTGTGAAAACTTCAGCTACAAAGAAAGGTTGTGATAAGAAACGCTCAATTTTACGTGCACGAGCTACTAAAAGACGATCTTCTTCTGAAAGTTCATCTAAACCTAGAATTGCAATGATATCTTGTAATTCTTTATAACGTTGTAAAGTTTGTTTTACTTTTTGAGCTGAATCATAATGTTTTTCACCAACAATCCATGGTTGTAACATTGTACTTGTAGAATCTAACGGGTCAACAGCTGGATAAATCCCTTTAGCAGCTAATCCTCGAGATAATACTGTAGTAGCATCTAAGTGTGAGAAAGTAGTAGCAGGAGCCGGATCTGTTAAGTCATCGGCAGGAACATAAACAGCCTGAATTGAAGTAATAGAACCGTCTTTTGTAGAAGTGATACGTTCTTGTAACGAACCCATTTCAGTAGCCAGCGTTGGCTGGTAACCTACAGCAGATGGCATACGTCCTAATAAAGCAGATACTTCAGCACCCGCTTGAACAAAACGGAAAATATTATCAATGAAGAATAAAACGTCTTGTTTATTAATATCTCTAAAATATTCCGCCATAGTTAAAGCAGTTAAAGCTACACGCATACGAGCTCCTGGTGGCTCATTCATTTGCCCATAAACAAGAGCTACTTTCGATTCTGATAGGTTTTTTTCTACAATAACCCCTGACTCTTTCATTTCTGTATAAAGGTCATTTCCTTCGCGCGTACGTTCACCTACACCAGCAAAAACCGAAACACCACCATGTGCTTTAGCAATATTGTTGATCAGCTCCATGATCAAAACTGTTTTTCCTACGCCGGCACCCCCGAATAAACCAATTTTACCGCCACGACGGTATGGAGCTAATAAGTCAACAACTTTAATCCCTGTTTCAAAAATAGATAAACGAGTATCTAAATCAACAAAAGCAGGAGCTGTTCTATGGATTGGTAACGTTTCTTGTGTTTCAACCGGTCCCATATTATCCACAGGCTCACCTAATACATTAAAAATACGGCCTAATGTTACTTTACCTACAGGCACTGTTAATGGGTTACCTGTATCTAACACTTCCATACCACGCATTAAACCTTCTGTTGGTTGCATAGCTACAGCACGAACACAATTATCGCCTAATAATTGTTGAACTTCACATGTCACAGCCATTTCAAGACCAGCCGCATTTTTTGCTTTAATTCTTAAAGCGTTATAAATATTTGGAACTTGACCTTTTGGAAAAGAAATATCTAATACAGGACCAATAATTTGTGAAATACGGCCAATGTTTTTTTTATTTTCGCTCATAAAGTATATTATAGGATTGGTTTAATTAATTATTTAATCGATAAAAAGTTGCTTTTTTATTTTTTTATTCCGGTTTTAAAAAAAAGCCAGCTGTTTTTTTCAAAAGTAAAAACTGCTATGGGAGACTGAGGGGGCGGGTGCTAACCGTTTGCTTTTTTTCTGTAGGGAAAGGAACAATCTAAATTGTCCAAAGTATTCTTCGAAAGAATAATAAGCAACCCCGAAAAAGTGACGAGGCCACCTGGAAAAAGTAGCCATAGGATGCCCAATACCCAACAGTTGAGCTTTTCTTTTTGGTGTTAAAAGGAGATCGAATTTACCCACAAAAAATTTTGAGTAAAAACAATAAAAAACTAAAATAGAATAACACTTTGACAATTTCAGCCTCCGTAAATAAGAGAAACCGTAAATTTTTAACATCAAAATGTGACCTAGTTTATTTTAATTAAATATCAATTATTTATTCTTAATTAAACTATATTAATTCAACTTAATTATAAAATGATCTTTTGCTGTTTTCGACAAAGTGGGGCTTTTTGTTCCAAAGGGCTATTTCTTTTTTATTCCGGTTTTAAAAAAAAAGCAATTGCCTTTGCCATCAAATAAGAAGACCACCGGAATAAAAAGCCGTAATCGCAGGGAATTACCGGAATCCCATGTTTCTCAAAAGCAAATTTTTTAACATACTTTAGGCTTGAACTAGACAACAATCTATTTTTTCTATTAGCTTTCTTATTAGATTAGATAAAAAAAGCGATAACCTAACTTAACATTTTCAACTTTACTGTTTAGTTAATTAAGTAATAACAGTAATCATTAAGAAGCTTGAATATTAAAAAGGGTCTATATCACAGCTTACAAGTACAAAACAAACAATTATTTCACTAATTCCAGTTAAGTGTGGCTTTGCCGGATTCACCTCCAACAAAGTTTAAATTAGCAACTGAAGTCCCCTTTAATATTTTGAGCTTCTTGCACCGGCTGTCCTAGAATGTCGGCATGCTCGCTCGTCCCAAACTTACATGGCATGCTTAAATAATGATCTACTGAAACAAGCTCGTAGTGAGGCAGCTCCTTGGTGACTTATCTAATATACACGTAGGACACATTGGTTACACCTTAATAAAAGACTCTTCTCTTACAAAAGCTCCTCTTTTTTATAGCGAGGAGCGGTCACGCAAATCAAAAAACCTTCATAAGACCCGGGAATAAATTGATATTTTAAGCATACTAAACAATATTCTTAATCTTAACTCAAACGAACTCTAAATTAAGATTAAGAAGCCTAGGAAAAATGACTCGGGCTAAGTCCAACTAAAAACTCAAATGGAATGCAATTTATTATAACAAATGTTTCTTATTTTGGCGATTTCTAAACACAAATCGGTAAAGTAATGGTCAATAGGTTTTTTTTCGTTAATATATCAACAAGGGAGACAGGAGTGGCAACATTTAGTTAAAAAAGACAGCTTCTTGTTTTTACTTTGTAATTGACAACATCTTAACTACAAATAGGAGATTCTAGCTAAAATAAAATTGTTTTCGATTAATAAAATGCTATACTTAAAATAAAAATTAAATGTATTATTGAGTTCATCGTCTAATGGATAGGACAGGAACCTTCTAAGTTTCTAATGTAGGTTCGATTCCTACTGAACTCAAAAAAATTTATCCATTATTTCCTTATATAGGAATTTTGGGTCGATTTAGACACTAAAACAACACAAAAAAGATAAAAAACAGTGATTGAATTTTTTCTTGTATTTAATTGCAAAGATACTTGAAATCCGGACGAGCTTTTTTTTCCTTTTAGGGCTAGAGACCTACCTTCGGAATCTCTCGGCTAAACGTGAGGACAACAAGGACATATGATGGAGTCTCTACCGACTTCATTAGAGGCAAAACAGGCCTTTTTACCATTACCTAGCTTCCCCGACGGTTTTTTAAATGGTGCTACTGGAATAGCGCCTGGCTAACCACAGCTATTTCCCCTAGCCGCGCTATATAAAAAACAAGCTACAGGACTGTGAACATTTTCGTTTCGAAGAATGAAAACCCAACGCTTTTTACAGCGATTGACCCTTCTGTAAAAAAAACGAAGTGATATCTTGCTAAAAAAGTGATCGACCCCGGGTTTTAAAAAATCGCGGCTTTTAGTGGCTATACGAATGAAGGAATTTCGGCCAGAAGGCACTCTTAGGAACCTTCTGTAATCCTGGCTATGTAGCCTTGTTTTTTCACTAGTGTGCACGCTATCTTGACCTAGGCGCAAAGTGGCTCACTTTTTTTTTATGTTGATTGTCCAAAAGGGAGCTCAGTAGGAACACAATGCTGCCGTCTGTGTCTTTGTTACTCAGCTGGTAACCGGGACCGCTATCGAATAATCGAAGGGGCCCGTGCTGTTCCCCGCTAACGGGTTGGGTCACAAAAAATCCGAATCAAAACGTCGGTAGACTTTTATTAAGATTTCGTCTTCTTCGCTTTTCTTTGGTTTTTAAAAAACCGAAGAGGGGTACAAAGTAATTCCTTCTTCGAGTGCCGTTTCTAGCCGAAAAGGGAATGCTAATCACTACGATTTTTTTCTGGTAACAGTCTGAATGAACCTACCACTGATTGCCGCTACTAATATTAGAGGGCTGGAGAAGAATGCCTTTGGCATTAGGGCACCTTGCATTTTTAGGGCATCCCCCAAACTCTCGCCAGGGGAAAACGAAAACAGCGTTTTGAGTTTTTCTCAAAATAGCGGGGGAAAAGAAACCATACTTTCTTCTTAGGTGCGAAGTTACACTAAGCGGTTCTTTTTAATAGCCACAGAAAGGGGTTCTCAACCACAGAAGAATATTAAGCCCCTTTTTGTTCTGACAAACACCTACGGGTTTGCCAGAACAAAAAGGCAACGAAGAAACACCTTTTCCCATAGGCCAACAAAGGATATAAGAGCCTGACGGATAGAGAAAAAAGAAGACCATCAACAAGAAAGTATTAGTCGGAGCATCGGCCAGACAAGATAAAAAAAACACCCGCGACTCGAAGAAACAAGTGCACGATACGTGTACCCAGTGGGCTTATTCCAGCTAATAAACAAATCTCAATCTATGGGTTTGCCTTTTTTATTGGAGAAAAAAGGGCCACCAAATGTGTGCGTACAGTATATTGCTTAGGGATCCATTTGGTATCAATAAAAATTTCTTTTCCAGTATCTTCGGCTGTTTTACCGATACATAGTGCAAGTTAAAGTTTAGAGCATAAAAATAAGAATTCACTTCAAAATATAAACAAGGACAATTCCAGCAAAAAAAGGCATTTAACGAAGAGCTTAAAGCCATTGAGTTATAAGCACTGTTTAGAAATAACACCAGAGGCGCTTGAACTCCTATTCTACTAAAAAATCAAGGACCAAAAATTTAAATTGTTTGGTTATTTTTTTACCTAGTTTAATAAGTAAACGTACAGCAATAAAATGAGCGTGGAGGGACTTGAACCCCCGACCGAATGGTTCGTAGCCATTTACTCTAATCCACTGAGCTACACGCCCTCTTGTTCTATTTTAAAGTACTTTTTAGGTGTACTTGTGATTTTTAGACACTGTTTATGTCTTTTTGGGGGTCCCATCAATTTATAACGATGATACGGGATTCTCGAACGACTAGTACCTGATTCCTATAACCAACTATAAGGGAGTTGTCCCGCCTGTGCGGCTGGCTGGCCGGAAGACACACGAACAACGTAACCCTCAAAACGGTCACTTTGCGCTTTACAAAATAGAGAACATTAGGAGATATAAAAAAGACCCGCTTTTTTATATTTTAATAATTATACCTTTCTTTTTCGTTCAATGCAATTTTATTTTATTGAAATTTAACTTAACAAGTGTGGTCACGTTGACTAACTCTCTATTTTACATTTTTTTTATTATTTTTTACTTTCGTTAAAAAATAACCCGGCTGTTCTTCTTCTGTCGAAGACCTGCCAGATAAATTCGTTTAGCTTTCTGGTTTTTGTGTCCTACGGACACAAAAACACATCTTTTATTGTTATACGAATAATAACGATTTCCCTTATAAACATTAAAAACAAATGTACGATCACTTTTTAAAATTATTCTTTATTTTTGCTGCTGTTATTTCTGCACACTTAATTGACTTTATAAAAGCAATAGCTCTTTAAAATATAATTTGCTGAAAGAGGCGCGTGCCATTCCGTTGCAGTAGACAGGATTCATCAGCGCGGGTCTAACAGGCAGAGTCAGTACCGGCTGGGTCACTTACCTTAGCTCTACTATCTGGGGGTTTCATACATTCTTCGGTCTTTGTTATTACCCCCCGTCGGGGGTAATAACAAAGACCCGGAATCGCTGAAGAAACGAAGGGTGCTGTAGCCCGACCAAGACGAACCATGTTAAGGCAGCCCGTATTAGTATTGATTAGGGGATTGCCGCGAAGTCCTCCCCACCTCTTATCTTGGATGCTTTGATCGGACTCTTTCTTGGTCCTTTAAATGACAATCCGACAACATTCCGCGCAAGATACCCGGAACGGTAAGGACGACACGTAATGTCTTCAGAGAAATAAAAGGCCTACCACCAAGTAGGACAGCCATTTTATTTCTCTGAAACTACAAAATACAAGAGACAGCCTGTGGATTTGCCACTTCGGGTGCTTTTTTTTTTTAAACCGGAATAAAAAAGGCACCAAATAAGAAGACAACCTCCCTCTGCCTAACGTTCCAATGGTATTAAATTATTTGATCTCTGGAGGTTGTTATTCTTGAGTCCTTCCCACACACGAAGAATTAATTCAGTCAGTCTTCGGTCGCTGTTTACTAAGTAACACCTTTGGCTAAGCTTAGGGGTAACTTAGCAAATAGCGACCGAAGACTGACTGAAGAGACAATCAAAACAAAAAAAACAAAATTTATGCGGATAAAGCTTCTTTAGCTGCATACATAACTTCCACGTTTATACATGCTATAGAATTTTGACGAGCATATTTTTCCGTATTTCTTTTAACTTTACCTCGCACAAACCCAGGTATTTTATTTAATTCAGCTAAGCCTTCAGGTGACCAATTTAAGTCCCCTTCCGTGGATAAGGCCTTAGTTATTACTTCTTTTGTATCATGTCCACCAAAAATGCTCAGTAAATGATCTTCCATTCCTAAAGTGAATGAATTATAAACTAAATCCGCTATTTGATTCGTTCCCTCATACCCTAAAAAAGGTCGATATCCTAACGGAAAGTTTTGAATGTGCACTGGTGCCGAGATAACCCCACAAGGAATATCCAAACGTTTACCAACATGGCGCTCCATTTGGGTTCCAAAAATAGCAGCAGGCTCTAAACGCGCGATCATATCACCAACTTGGGTATGATCATCAGTTATTAAAATTTGATCACAAAAGCCTAATACTTGTTCACGAAACCAATCAGCATCATGTTTACAATAAGTTCCCGCACAAGCTACTTTAATACCCATTTCACGCGCTAACAGTTTTGTCATCGCGGCAGCATGAGTAGCATCTCCAAAAACAACAGCTTTTTTTCCCGTTAAATTTTGACAATCAATGGATTTTGAAAACCAAGCAGCTTGAGATACAAAACGAGTTTGGACGTTTATATAATTTTCAACCTCGTCTAACGATAATGGTTGCTTCATGGTATTCGAATTTAGTTCTAAATACTTCGAATTTACAATCTGTGCTATTTGTCTAATACACTCAGCGGTATCTATTAATCCCATCGGGGTGATTGAAACATAAGGTATTTGAAATTCTTTTTCTAAATAAACAGCAGTCATGAGTCCAATTTCGCGATAAGGAACGAGATTAAACCATGCTTTTGTTAGATTTTTTAAATTATTAACTGAAGCACCCTCAGGAATAACTTCATTAACTTCAATGCCTAAGTCATTTAATAAACGTTTTAATTCCCGGCAATCATGTTGATTATGAAATCCTAATGTAAACATCCCAATAATATTAGCTGAGGGGTTTTTTGTTTTTACCTGTTTACCGTTATTCGAAGAGTCTAATTCAAAATTCTTTTTTTCTTTTTCTAAATAATACCTAACTATTTGCTCTAATGTTCGATCTGCTGCTTGTAATTCATTAACACGATAATGATTAATATCGACAAACAATGCATTCATTTCCGTAGAAACCCCGACCCTCCCTTCTGGGGGGGTCAGCGAAATATTTTCCAGTTTTTCCGACAAAATCTGGTTATCTGTTGTTCCTAAACCCCCATCTGCACTGCTGTTGGACCCAGAACCAGAAGACGCAGACAAACTTTGTGGCATGACTGTCTTTCCTTCGGTACCAACAGAAAAAGCAGCATGAGAAGAGCTCGCTGTTAACAGAGCCCGATCTACAAAATTTTGTAGATCTTCTTGTAAAATACTAGATGTACAAGTTGGTGTTAAAATAAGTAAATCTGGAGTATCTTCTTTTTTTTTTCGCACTAAGTTTTCAACTACTTTTTCTTGAGAACCACGTGCTAATACATGACGATCTACAACACTTGTAGTAACGGGAGTAAAATCACGTTCGCGCTCTAACATAGAGCGCATTACATTAAAATAATCATCTCCCAATGGAGCATGCATAATAGCATGCACGTTTTTAAAAGAAGAAGCTACTCGAAGTGCTCCTATATGTGCGGGTCCTGCATACATCCAATAAGCTAATTTCATGATAATAAATATAGTTTGATAAATAAATTTAACTTGATTCCATTTTTTATTTTAAGGAGAATTTTTTTCTACGTTAAGATGAATAAGGTTAAAGCATCATTTTATACGAATTCCTTGCTTTCGACTCTCCATACTAAAGCGCCTATAGCTGCTATTTGTTCTGTTTTTATGCCGGCAAACGATCGAACAATGAATGACAAAGGGGTAACTTCGCCCACAAAAAGGCAGATATAAGTCTGAATGACTAAATCCAAAACAACTAAAAGGTACCAAGAAGCACTGAATCGATGGTGAAAAAGATCCGTGTCTATACAGGACAGGCAGCGATGCTTTCTGCGAGCTGACTGCAAACAGTGATTGGATAGGTGCGTTGCCCCCAAACCGTAGCTTAAAAAACCTCACCTGCATGTCTGTCGTCTTTAAAAGTTTTTGCTGGTTTACACACAAATAAAGCGAGACTGGGACCGATTTATTTATATAAGTCAGTAGCCAGTACACAAAACAAGCACAGGCAAATGAATCAGACTGTTATGTCAGCACAACAAACTTCATAGTTAATATCCCATGAGTCCCCTTCTACACTTTACTAAAAAGATATTTTTTATCCATTCGAGAAAAGCAAAACGAATGATTAATCTTACTTTTTTAGATAATCAATAAAATTTAAATAAATTTGGAATCAAGAAATTACTTAGCCGAATAGAACTCTTCGGTCTTATTATAAAAAAAAATCAAACTATATAAATTATAATTCAATTATTTATAACATACAAGAATAAAATAAATGGTGGTGTTAAAACTTTATTATTAACTAACCGAATACTTTTTTTTATTGTTAGCGTATCCCTTTTTATAAAAGGGATATTTTACCGTTTCGTCTCGACCTACATCTCATCTCTACTGCAAAGAGTACAGACCTAGAACAGATGGAGTCTAGCTACAATAAATTCCGGCGTCGATACCCTCTGCAGGTTCCTTGACACATCGCCAACACAAGCTGAGGTGCAAAAGTCCAAGGGACCTGAGATCCTGCATCCCAGGCTTATGTTGGCGCCAAAGCCTATCTAGAAAAACAGCTCGCGGCATTTTTTCTTCCGGTTAAAAAAAAAAAGCAATTGCATCTCTTCTTATTTCTTCGAACCGGAAGAAAAATGGCACCAAATAAGAAGAGATGGCAATTGCTTTTTTTTTAAAAACCGCTTGTTTTGCCTAGGATGTGTAGGAAGCCTGAGAAAGGTTAAGCTACTGTGTGTATATAGTCACTTTTGGAGAAGCCGGATGCTCGACAACACCAAAAGTAAACTACAAATCGGCGCGCCAAACATTAAAAACAAAACAACCTCGCTAAAAAAAGCAAAAGCGTAAAAAAAAAGTACCTTGTGAATACAGTTTCCAAGAATGGGAAACCTAAATAAACTCTAATTTATTTTTTTGCTGTTGTTTTTGCTCCCGCTTTTGCTGATAATTTTACTCCATATTTTGAGCGACTTTGAGCACGATTTTTAACTCCGGCCGTATCTAATGTACCACGTACAATATGATAACGAACCCCCGGTAAATCTTTAACTCTTCCTCCACGTACTAAAACAACAGCATGTTCTTGTAAATTATGTCCAATTCCTGGAATATAAGCAGTAACTTCAAAACCAGTCGTTAATCTAACCCTTGCTACTTTTCGTAACGCTGAGTTCGGTTTTTTTGGAGTTACTGTATAAACTCGCAAACAAATTCCTCGTCTTTGAGGGCACGCTTTTAAAGCAGGGGCTTTTTGTTTGTAAATTAATTCTTTTCGCGCTGATCTTATTAATTGTTGAATAGTTGGCATATTTAATTACGTTTACTTCCTGCTACTTAAAAGCTAACAAAATAAACTGAAAACACTTCTGCTGATTTAGCTTACGAAAAGACGCTTAATGAATAGCAGCGAGCAGAAGTGTTTTCAGTTTATTTTTATTTTAAGTTTCGGGAATTTAAAAACCTTAAATCGAGGTAAAAGCTGTGTTAGTTTTAATACAGTCTGATTTAATGCGCTTGCCTACCTTATTATTTTAAAGGCCCTTGGCACACGTGCCTCGCATTTTTGAATCCATACAATAGGGGAAGCCGTGTGCCCCCAGGGTATGGTAAGGCATATCGTGCCCTTTTTTATTCCGGTGGTCTTATTATTTGGTGCCATTTTTCTTCCGATGCAAAGCAATTGCCATCTCTTCGTTTTGAAAAATGACACCAAATGTCTTTTTTTTTAATTCCGGCAAAAGAAGAAATAAGAAGCAGCCCCCCTGTCTTCGACCAGCGAAGCAGTGGGGGGTAATAAAAACCGCTGGGTGTTTCATCGAAAGCCTGAATGACAACCTAGAAGAATGCTTTCGTCCATCTATTGACAGAAAGATCGTCTATAGCCACGGTGCGAAGCCCCGCTGTCATATTGACTAGCATTCAAAAAAGAGTAACAAAAGGAAGAGAGAAGAAAGCCCTCTTGGCACAATTGAATGAATAGACCTTCGCGAAAACAAAGGATCAGACCAGTGTATAAAAAGAAACAATCTTTCCTAGATTATTATAACAGGTGATTTGAACTTAGCAGTTCCTATTATATAGTAGATTCAGAACAATTAAAGATTCTTTTTTTTATTTCTTACTAAATTTTTTTAATTGTTTTAACTTAAATTTTAGCCACATTTATTTTTTATTGAGTATATATTTTATCCTTACTTTAATTTTCTAGTTTACTTATAGCCGGAAACTAGATTAGTGTCGAAATAACATTAAAGACTAAGCTTTTTTACGATTGTAGCTGTTGAAAGGTATGCATCAGTCACCTTTAGGAGACTGGCTCCTAGACCATTTTTGAGGGGGGCTCCTTTTGGTGATGGTCTGAGTGTCCAGCTAACGTAAGGTATGGGAGGGTGTTGGACTAGCGGAAGCCCCGATGCGTGGGTAGAATTTCGAGTTTTTGCTTACTTGTCACAGTAATTTTTGTCGGAATACCTTAGCCCTTGTAAATGTGATGACTCCGTCTACTAGAGTGCCCACTTCAGCGGCTGTTCTATCCACTTAAAAACCCGAGGTGCCGGTGACAAAGCTACCAACATTCAAAGTAGCTAGGCTTTGTTTTCAGTTCGAACAATGCATTCATATTGGAACAAGAAAACTTAGCGGTTGCGAGTAGTCATTTCTTCGACTTGGAGCAGCCTCGTTAATCTCAAAAGCAAGGAAACTATTAAGTTTCCGGGCCCATACCGGGTCAAAGAAAACGAAACAGTAGTGCGTTTCGAATTTCGGCACCCGACATTTCTGCAATCTTCTGAAGGCTGAACCTTCAAGTCTTTTAGTCACTATTACGCCTTTGACTGTTTAGTAGACAAAAATGCAGTCGTCTGTCTGGTTAAAAAAACAAGAAGAATCCGTTGTTTTGCTTTTTAAAAAGGAATCGCTTTTTTTAACGCAAAAAGGCAGACAGAAGAAGGGGACCTAACGATTGCTGGTATTTTTAACCCCTTTGGGGGCTATACTTTTTTTAGCTTTAGCTTCTGCCTAAGTAACTCCGCAAGGAGTTCACTATAGCTGGGACAGCTGACTGGCTGTGGCTATCGCGTCTTTTTGTCGTTAGACCAATAATGGCTTCTTTTTGTGTCCTTTGTTACACACGTGAACACGGCCCTAAGTTAGACTCAGTTCTACTCAAGAACACTTGTATGCTGCTTTTAAAAAAAGGTACACTCAGTTACACGTATCCCTTCGTTTCTTTGCCTCGGTTTTTTACTGCTGGGGTTCTTGCCATCTCTTCTTATTTCTTCTGTCGAAGACATTTGGTGCCAAAGGCAATTGCTTTGCACCGGAAGAAACATGGCACCAAATGTCTTCTTTTTAAAAAAAGCAGCAGCCCCCCCTCCAGGGGGTGGAAAAGGGTATTCACTTTTCGAAACGAAGGTCCGTGTTGACACGTGTAACGAAGTATGCTTTTTTTTAAAACAGAGCAGCCCCCTCTTTGTCACTCATTGATTCTTCGGCTTTTAAAAAGCAGAGAAAAAAAAAGGCAGGGGGGGGTTAAAACCCGGAAACCACTAGAGGATAGGTGTAACAAATAGGTGGTCACAACAACCTAAGGCGTCACGTCACGCCAACCCTTTATCGGGGGCTAGTACAGAAGAATGGAAAAGCACTAAAAAGCGTTCGATTCGTGGAGTACTTTTTGTGCCACTTTTTTTCGAGCTAGTCCAAAAAAACAAACGCTTCGTTATTTTCAAAAATGGACTATCAAAATCCCATCGGCTAGTAGTAGTCAAAGGTAAACTTGCTAACGGCGGGCTTTATACCATTGATCGCGACTCCCATAGCGGGAAACGGAATCTATCTAAGCGCGCTGGCTGGTCCGTAACATAGCAAGAAATCGACGATGCCCGAATAAGAAAGAATGAAAGCAAAGACTGCCTGATACTTGCTTGGTACATCAGTTCGACGGTTGATTGCCAGGAGTGCTACATAACTCTGGTCGCCGTGAGGCAAAAGCCAATAGCACTCAAGCCCACCTGGACTTTTATTTAGGAGTCAGTGTTTGGTTACATTTTGGCCTTTTTTCTTAGAACAGTAAACCACCGTCCATGACTAGACTTTACTATTTAAAAAGGACAAAACGTAACCAGATTAGCGTTCTACCAAACCCACCTAAAGAACCCTAAATAATAATAATAATAATAAAAGACACTTTAATAGGAAAAGAGAAAAACTAAAAGCAATTAGCTTAAAAAATTCCTTTCGAAGAAGAAATTAGAATGAAAAAACTAATGGATCTGGGAAAAAACGATTAATTTCAATTAATAAGCCTGCTGTGAAAACAAACCAGCCTAAAGCAACAACAGGCGCTGTTGATAAATACGTTGTAAAATCTTTCATAATAGTGGTAAAAAATTAATAGTAAAAGAAACAAAGAAAGAGTGATGTTTAAAGTTCCTTTTAATCGAAGTAAAAGAAATTCCTCGAATTACTAGAAGCCCACTTTTCTTTTTTCAATTTTCTTTATCTATTCTTATATTCTTCTTCCCGCGTATGGTAAGGCATTCATGCCTTACCATACGCTGGGAACCTAATGAAAAGCAGATTAAGTTTTCTTTTTTTTACATTTAATTTTCGTTCCGTAGCACCTTAAAAGAACTTATCTATTATCAAGTAGTTTCTAGTTTATTTCTGTGATAGGAGATTTTTTAGCGCGTTTAGGCTGACTAGCCACGGAGTAACCTCTTTTGTATTGTCAGTTTTTTAATTTATTCCGAGACCTTGGGCATACCATTCTTCTGTCGTAGACGCTATCGGAGCCAAATACAAGAAGGCTTTCTTCTTAACCAGCGGCAAATTCGATTAAGATGAGTGCCTTTTGTGTTCCTTTTTTTAGGACTAGGTTGTTCTTCTAAAGCATTCGAAGACTGAATGAAGATCAGGCGAAGAAATACCTGACTAAACAGCAAAGGCAAGAAGAATAGAGGTCTTCTTCGTTTGAAACGGAAAAAAAGAGCCTATTCAGATAAGAAAAAAACGAGGATTTTATAAAGAAGGCGCTTTTTATTAGTAAGGAAAAACTTTTATTTTATAGAGCTGAACTAAATCGTCTCTCAGTCCTATATAAAAAAAGAGTCACCAATAAATACAAAGAATAGATCCGCATTCTTTTCTTAGTGTATAGATTCCGGTTAATAAAAGCCTATAAGGGGAATCTTAGCATTCGGGTTTTCCCCGGAAACAGAAATAAAAGTCCGTGAAGAATTAACCTTTATCTGTATTAAAGCCAAAGTTTGTAACTGTTTTTCTAGGTACTTTATTTTGGTACGTTTATTAGTTTATATGAAGTATAAAAGTCTTTATTATTGAGTTTAAGAAATAGTTGTATTGATTAGTTCTTCCAAATAATTTCATTAATTCTGGGGGGGGTTAGGCAAAGGTGTCGAAGACTGAAACCCCCTCCTGCTTAGTAATACGGAGACGGGTTTACAAGAAGACTGCCGCCTTTTGTTACAACTTTGGTCTTGACAGGCACAAGGTGGAGGGGGTGGAACAAAGGTGTTAACAAGGGCTTAGAACCCGTTGACGGATATACAGAAGAATAACATTCGATGAGTCTTTTGAAGGCTTTCTTCTTTAAAGCAACAAGAAAGCTATATCAAGAAGACTCCCTTCTTGTGCCTATAGGACAAAAAAGAAAGACTGGAACCAGGATTAAAAAGACTGAAATAAAAAGCAGCAAAGTCAAGAAGCATAGATGCTTTCTTGTTTTGAAATAGAAAGACAGCTTATAATCATAGTAGGGTGTTTATTCGAATATTACCTTTTAATAAATCTTAAAATTCTAGCTAAACGTATTTTAGTAACTAACTGGTCTTTTTCCCCGATCTGCGTTAAAAGAAGCACCACCGTTTAAAATATTGTGACACCCTACTTTCTTTTTTTCGGTAGCCGGCTCTTTCAATATAACCAGATTTTAAGATATTGCTTTTTTGTTTATTTATTTTTTTGTCCTACACATAAACATAGAGGGGAACAATCAACTCTTCCGCTTTACTTTTACCTATTCCCAGCGATTCGTTTACCTTTCGGGACAAAAACCGCTGGGATTCCGGTTCTTCCCCTTTGTTTTTTAAACCGAAGGGCTGCTTCTTATTTCTTCGAACTGGAATAAAAAAGGCCGAAGAATGAAATACATCCTCCTTCTTGCCGTGACCAAAGACTGGAATTTCTGCAGACAGCCACGTGGTGAGCAGTTGGTCTTTTTTTCTTGGTCAATGTGCATGCAAGAAATGCCTGCCATTCGTTGAAGATGCGATTGCTATCCTTTGTTTGCTATAGGCTGGAGAAGACTGGAATTTCTTTTTTGTGCTTTTAACAAGCGCTCTATACAGTGGTTAAGAAGAAAGAATGCTAGTGAATGGGCTCAGTTTTATAGGGACTAGTGAGTGCTTTTGCTGCTTTTACCTTAGTCACTATAGCTCCCGCATTCCAGCGGATAAGCCTTCTGTTGTTGTGTTCCAGGACACTCAGTAACACTCGTCAACACCTATTTGTTAGAGATGTTTTTGGGATGTGTTAACTAGTGTAACTAAAGGCAAAAGAAGAAAGAGTTTCGAAGCACTAAAGGAGCTATGGGTTCTTACCGGAGATGGTTCCGCTTTCTTGTGTCCGTCGTTTGGCTTTGCCCTTATTCTACCCTCTTTTCCCCTGCTGTGTTTCCTGCTCCCTTTTTATTTCGGTGGTCTTCTTTTTTAAAAAAAGGAGGCTGAACTTTTTTCTCTTATTTGGTGACATTTTTCTTCTGTCGAAGACCTTTCTTCGAACCGGAAGAAAAAAAGAAGAAACCAAGGTGTAACTAATCCCCGTTTACTCGGGTAACGTAGGGCACAAACAGACATACAGAAGACAGAATAACTGAATGACCCAGCTCCCACAAGACTAACTGAAAGCCACCGGATATCGGGGGACGGATAAGGGAACCGCCTAGCTAGATCAATTTTAGCTAATAAAGTGACAGCTTGCCAACTTAAAGGGAACTTAATTTTAAAAAAAGAAACTCGAATTTTAGTTTAAATAATCCGTCGATCTTTATTTCGTTTATTATTTCTAAACGAAATAAAGATCGACGGATTATTTAAACTAACGATATCACAAGATAATACAAATCTTGACTTATTGTAGCTGTACTATTTTTTTCGGAATTAATGATGATCTTCAATAGCTTCACCAATATAAGCTCCGGCTAAAGTAGCAAAAACTAGGGCTTGGATGGCACTTGTAAATACACCTAAAAGCATTACAGGGATTGGAATAATAAGTGGAACTAAAGCTACTAAAACACCAACTACTAATTCATCCGCTAAGATGTTTCCAAAAAGTCGGAAACTTAATGATAAAGGTTTAGAAAAATCTTCTAAAACATTAATTGGAAGTAAAAAGATAGCTGGTTGAACGTAACGTTTAAAATATCCTAATCCCTTTTTACTAATTCCTGCATAAAAATAAGAAATAGAAGTTAAAAGAGCTAATGCTACTGTTGTATTAATATCATTCGTAGGAGCTGCTAATTCACCATTTGGAATTTCGATAACTCGCCATGGAATAAGCGCACCAGACCAGTTTGACACAAAAATAAATAAGAAAATAGTTCCTAAAAAAGGAACCCATTTTAAATAGTCGTGTTCCCCGATTTGTGTTTTAGCTAAATCACGAATAAATTCTGTTACTAGTTCTGTAAAATTTTGAAATCCATCAGGAGTTGATTTTAAATTACTATTTCCTAAAAAACTTAATGTCATAATAATTCCTAATACTACCCATGATACAATTAACACTTGACCATGTAATTGATAATCACCGATTTGCCAATAAAAATGTTGTCCTACTGAAACTTCGGATAATGAAAAAAGAGGATTGATTTGTTGGATCTCTCCTAAAGAACTAGAAATATTCACATTATTAATCATAAAATATAAAAATAAAAAATTAACGTTTGAATAAGGAAAAAGTAGAATTAATTTTTACTTGAATTTTGGAAATTTTTTTATTTCTTATTAGTATTAGAACAAAGATCAATAGTTGTTAGGTGGAGTTTTGAAGGTTAAGCTTCTCCATTTAGCTCTGTTGGCAGTTTAGATTTTCTAGATATTCGTAGGCAGTTTTCTAACTCACTTTCCCCTTCGGTTTTAAAAAAGGCCGATGTATTAGGTGCCTGCGAAGAGCTGGCAATTGCTTTGCACCAGAATTCCATTCATTCTTCGAAACGAATGGCCGTGTTCCAGCGGTTTTTTTTTACCAAAGGATAAACGGAGCAGCCCCGCTCGAAAAAGGCTTAGGTACAAGAATAATGGAGACCAAAAGACCAAGGCTAAGAAAAATCGACAAGTTCCATAATATCTTTCTATTTTTTGTACTATTGTGTTGACCGCTAGAAGGAACTATAAGCTTTGTCACACTAAAGACAAAAGATTATTCTAGTAAAAAAAAGAAGTTGTTAATTTTATATAATTAACACTGATCTAAGTCTATATTACGACAAACAAAAATTAAAAATACTTTTAACCTTATTTTCAAACGGTAAAGCTAATCAAAAGTTTGCTTCGATTGCTTTAAATATTAAAATTAATTAAGCTTAGCTTTAAATAAAAGAACTGATTGTTTTGAAATCACTATTAGTCTTAACAAGAACCGATTTCGTTTAATTTCCTTACCATCTATGAATACGGGAATACTAAACAAGGAACTATCAGAAAAAATAAAGCCAAATTTGATTAATTTATGTTTAGTGATTGTTAACGGGTTTAACAAACAATAATACTCTCCTATAAATATTATTAATATTCTTTAATTATTATTGTAGTTTTTATTAGAGAAAAAAAAACTATGAATCTGTTTCAACAGTTTCCTACTCAATTCAGTTATTGATTAAACAGAATAATTTTTTTTTTCTAGAGTAGAACTCTTTGTACTTTGCTGTTTCTAGAACAAAGCCGGGGATGCTAGGATATATCATACGGCTTTTTCGAACTCAGGCAAAGCTAATATCCCTTGTCTGTATTTTCTGGCAGCGTCTACCTGTGCGTTCGCTTGCTAGCGAATAGTCGAAGTCCCTAGTCTTTTATCAGGTGGCTTAGAAAAAAGCTTTTATTCTAGGGTACCTCGGGCATGGTTTATTTAGGCTTTGCATTCAATCATTCTTTTGATTGGCTTTGTTTTTCTGTCCGAGACCCTCGGTTTTTCTTTCAAAAATGCCATACCTTTTTTTCCCGGTCTAAGCCCCTTTAGCAGTGTGGTAAGTACTTTCTTGCTTTTTACCCTTCGGTTTAAAAAAAAACATGAATGGCAACCAAGAAGAACACAACCTACTTGATCTTGGACAGAAGAAGGGCCGAAAACTACATGCTAACCACAAGACTGACGGAATACAACAGAAAAGGAGAAGAATTACCTAGGTTCCTTTTTTAGCCGTCAGAAAAAACACAAACTTAGAAGGGGCCTTCTTTATTTCGGTTTTTCTTCCGGTTCGAAGAAATGTCTTCGACAGAAGAAATAAAAAGCAATTGCCATCTCTTCTTATTTCTTCTGTCGAAGACCTTTGGTGCCATTTTTCAAAAAGAAGAGATGGCAACAAATGTCTTCTTTTGCCGGAATTAAAAAAAGACAAAATGAGACGATATGGCAATTGCTTTTTTTTTTAAAACCGAAATAAAAAACCGGTATTAAAAAGCTCAAAAGGAGAGATGCAGAATGTCGACCTTCTGTTAAGTCCGCTACTCCTACCAACCTGCATACTGAACGAGTCGAAAAAAAAGAAAAGGATTAGTTGAATAACAAAAATCTTTAACATATCACAAACAGGATTACACAACTTTTAAGATTTGAATTTATAAATTAAATTGAATTTTTTTATCATAATGAAAAACAAAACAAACGTTTTGTTTTAGTACTTACCTTCTATACTATCAATATAAGAAATATTCAGTCACTATTTATATCTTTTCATGAGTGTAATGGCTAATTCAACAAAGTATCTTTAGCTTGTTTTGACTAGCTAGAGAAGGAAGCAAGCTAAAACGAGCAATTCCATAATCAGAAAAAGACACTAGCCACGCCAACAAATTTCCTTATAATATGAAAAAAAAGTATAGAGCTGTACTAAAAAAAAGAATACAAATACCAGCGATTCATAAGCCCAACGTCTTCCTACCTTGCAGTCGTTTCAAGGGCCAAATACTTAACCGCGAAGCTGTTTAATAGTTAAACGAAATAATTCATCACTGATCTTAGTCTTCCCCAGCGGTTTAAAAAAAAGCAATTGCCTTTGGCTACAAATAAGGGACAAAAAGCCCCCCCTGTCGAAGACGTCTTCGACAGAAAAACACCTATTTGTTACACAGTCCTTTGGGCGGTGTTGACGAGTGTAACTTCAGGCCCGGGGGTAAAAACAAAAGTCCCATTTCGGGATCCTTTATTTTCATTTTCGAATGAAAACAAAGAATAACGAAATGGGACTTTTGTAGACACTTTTTGTGCCGGTGCCATGATTTATGCCCTCTTGTTGATTTTTCGGTTATTCTAATAACAGAGCATAAGCAACTTTGTTTTTATTTGCCAGAATACTAAGAGAGTCCTATGCACTTCTAGACCTCCGAATCTGCAAAGAGCCAAGAACCCGGCCTCTCCTAACATCGTTTTTCGCTTTAGCCTGTTTTAGAGTCTAAAAAGCGCGTCTCTTCATGCTGGCCTTTCAGTGAAATTACCCCCCGCACCAAAGCCCCAGCAGGTGCTTCGGCATTAGAGTCATAAACACAAAGGTCTAGAGCTCTAAGGCTAGTCCTGCGGTTTGTAGATAAAGAATAAGTAGTCGAAACTCCAGACACCAAGAGCTATTTAGTCGATAATTTTTTTTAGACTTTTGTCTATAAGGAAGCTGAAAAACATTCAATCGAACAAACATTAATTTTACACGTGAATTAGTTGAAAAGTGTTACCTGACTAACCACTAAAGTTTTTGTTAAATTAACGAAAACTTACAGATGCTTGCCATACAAAAGCTAATAATAAAAATAAAACAGGAATTACAGGTAAAACGTCTACGATAGGATCAAACGGTGCATACGCTTCAGGTAGTTTTGCTAATAGCATTTCCATGATTTTCCTTCAATAATACATAAAATATTAAGAACTTTTTTAGAGTGTTTACTCTTAAAAACAACATAAACACTTTTTTTGAAGTTAACTTACAGTAAAGTTTTTTTTTCAACCTATTAGTCAAATCATAACGAGTTTGTGTTATGAAATCAATGAAATAAAAGAGTAATGATTTTCTAGATAAAAGCAAGCCGACAAAAAAGCTCGGTACTCGTTTGGTTCTTTATCTTTAATAGCGAACAAATTATTTGCCTTTTGCTGGAATAGGCGCTTCCTCTGGTTTTTTATGGAGAACGTCGCTGGGTCCTCTCCCCAATGGGTAGGGACCCAGCGTCTGACGGCATATCCTTGTTTGCTGCCGATTGTTTACAGTTCGTTGCCAGGTCTTGCGCTCTTCTAAGGGCAGGGGCAAGCATCGCATTCCAAGAAGGCTGGTTAATGTCTCAGCTTACGCGCCGTGGCCTAAGCACATTTTTCTTCGACAGAGCATTCATTCTTCGGTCTTTACTGGAATTACAGGGATTCCTTTTTGCCAGAACAAAAAGGCAGCCCCCCTGTTTTCGACAAAGGGGGGTGGTATTCTTATTTGGTGCCATTTTTCTTCCGGTTCGAAGAAATAAAAAAAAAAGACCTTTGGTGCCAAAGGCAAGAACCGGAAGAAAAAGGGGGCTGTTTCTTTACCCCCCGCTCCGCAGGGGGGTAAAGAAACCTAAGAATGAATCAAGGGGGCTAGGACGAACTGCGCAGTACTAAATCTGGAAAACAACCAAGTAGATGGAGAGTCCGACAAACATCCCGGTTTTTTGTTTTAATTATTAAGAGGACGTAAAGTACGAACTAATTTTTTACGTAATTTTTGCCCTAAACGAATGTGCTTTAAAAAGCGAGTTAAAATATATTTGATTGAATTTCGGGAATCATCGTTCATAGGAACAAAATAATCAGCTAAGCTAGGATTACAGTTACTGTCAATTAGTTGAATAGTTTTAATTCCTACCTTTTGACACTCAAGTACCGCTGTTTTTTCTTGTTTTTGTCCAATTAAAATAGCAATTAATTTTGTTTTATTTTTCTTCATTTTGGCAACACCGCCAAAATATTTTTCTAAACGTTGCCATTTTTTCTTTAAGCTTGCTGCTTCTTTTTTTGATTTATTTCTTAATTTGTCATCATAAATATCAAATGCTTTTAGTTCTCCTTTCACATCCTCAGAATTGCCAGACGTTCCTTTACCTTTATTAGAGATTTCTTTAATAATAGGGTCAATGCATTTATCTAAAATAAGTTTAATTGCATCATTTAGTTTATTTTTTGGTGTCGCTAAATGACGTAATTTTGGAATTGATACTAAAAAGCGTTGTTGTAAGCCTAATCGTTTAATTTTTTGTAAAATAATTTTTTGTATAATAATATCTTTTTTAAGAACTCCTTTAATTAGTAATAATTCCGATAAAAGCTGTTGATTTAAACTATTTATATGATTTAAGTTTTTATTAAAATTAGTAATAGAAGAAATTAAAGACTGCAGTTTGGTTTCTAAAGCTTTAATACTTGTTTCTGTTTCTAAAATGGAAAGACCTGCTATTTTTCCAAATAAGCCAAAAGCTATTAAAATTCTACTTGATTTTTTGCCAGAACCTATAGATAATACAAAAGAATTTGAATTTTTTTTAGAGGAACTCAAACCAACACGCCCCGAAGAATCCATAGAATTTAATGTTTTTTCAATTTGAACTAATTTATTTATAATTAACTTTTTTAGTTCCTTTGGAGGAGTTGGAATCATTTGTGAAATTCCGACCCCAGCAGAGATTGACGAAACATTACGTATTCCATTATTTGAGACACAGATTAAAGAATTATTGTGAAATTTAATAATTTCATTACTTATTAATAATAAAAACTTTAATTCTTTTAGTTGTTTTAGTTGATTTTTATGCTGTTGCATTAAAGAATAGTATGTCTCTAAAGCTTGCTGTGCTTTTAATTGAACACTACTGCGAAGAGTTAAAAGTTGTTTTCTTTTTTCAATTAAATTTTGGCGTAATTTTAATAAATTTTGGGTTTTACTAGACGTTAAAGTACGTAGTTGTACAATTTTTTTATAAGTGTCAAATCGTTTTTGACCTAACCCTTCCGTTTTTAATTTTTTAATTAATAAGGCCCCTTTTTTAGCCACCAATTTAATTTTTGTACGTATTTTATCTAATTTCGAAACAAGTTGAGTTTTAATTCTTTGTCGTTTTGTTAAAATGTTTGTCATTAATTTTTGTTTTTCTTGTAAAATTGGACGAATTTGGGAAATTGATTTTAAAATAGTTTTCCAGTTTGTTAACATGCCGCCTAACCAGCGCGTATTTACAAAAAAAGCATTTTTTGAAAATAAAGCAGCTCTTGCTATTAAACCAGCAGCTGATTTTTTCGTCCCAACAAATAAAAATTTATTTCCTTTTGCAGCATATTTAGTTAATTGAAGTAATACTTTCATTAAACAATTACGTGTTTTAAATAAATTTAAAATATGGCGTCCTTTTTTTATTAATGGTCTTTGTGAACTTGAAAGATTCAAAGTGTCAGCTATGCGCGGTAAAACCTCGGTCGGTAAAGAACCTGTATTATTAGCCAGGACATCTCCAGCTAAATTGAGTGGTCTATAGCCGTTTTTTTCTTCAGAGAGACGTAAACTTTCTAATGAAATCATTTTATAAATCTGTTGATCGATTTGTGCCATTTTATCATTGATTAACGAATTTCCTGAATTCATTTCGGTACCGGCAGATGACTGAATGCTGCCATGTGCATTTTTTAAAAAGGGCTGCGACGAAGGCATCGAAGAATATAAATCAACAGGCCAATTATCACGGCCTAATGCTTTTGACCCGTCTCCATTTAACGAACCATCAGAAAGCTTCGCAGAAAAGTTTGAGTTTCGTAATCCATCTGTTATTGGGACCCCTCCTAAACCAGGAAAAGCGCGACCATTTAATTTTGCTTGGCCTAATAATCCATTCAGTCCCGCAGAAGAGCTTCCCATGCCTGTAACTCCCGGCGGTCGCCCATTATTTGTTTTACGAAAATCTGAACTTGAACCTACAGCTCGAGTCCACAAGTACTTACGCATATTAGCATTACATTTAACAGCTTTTTCACCAAAATGTAACCCACTTTTTAACATTTGCTCTAAATTATAACGAACACGCAATTTCTGATTAAAACGGTCATTAAAAGAAAAGGATTTTATAATATTTCCAAGATAAAAAGACTGGATATTTTGTCCTCCTGACGAGGCTATTATAGGAGTTGATTTTGTTAATTGAATACGTTGATAATCAAAATTAACAGAATTTTGACCGGAATTAATGAAAAGAAGACTATGCTCTTTTTTTAAAGAGTTTTTTGAATGTTCTGCTATTTTATAAAGGGTATAATGTTTCGTTAAATTCGAATGGATTTTAGGTGTTTTCGAAGAAAAAATCGGTAACGTATATTTACTTCCTATTTCTTTTCGCGGTGTGCTGGCATCGAAGGATGTGCCTCGCGTCGAAGACTGAATGAAGGAATTAACATTAGTAGACTCCTGATTTGCTGCCAGTCCTACCTTACGAAGTGAACCCTCTTCCGCTGTCTTCTGGCCAATACTTGCAGTTGCGGATTCATTTGGAACAAGACTAGCTATTGCGTATTTTTCAGTTAAACGGTTAATAGTTACGCTAGAAATATCCCCCTTTTTTAAAGAGATCAACGTAGATGGAACAGCTGTTCCTTGGCTGATGATAGTTTTTCTACGAATAACTATTTTTTTATTATGGAATTCTACAGGTACGGAAGGTGTAGCCCCATCAGCACCTCTGCTTTGCGTACTATTAGCGCTTGGTAAAATTGAACCAATACTAATCCCATTGTTTAAAACTTTATCAATTTTTACTTGATAAATGGAGTCATTCATTGGTTTGAAAGAGGTCTCTTGTATTTTCGAAGAAGCCGTTTTTATTCCGGCAACCTGCCCGAAACCTAAATTTCCAGCACTAGCTGAAACTAAAAGACGTAATTTTTGTCCTGCTTTTAACTTAGCAAAAGGAGCGGAGCTTTTTTTTAAATTCAGAGCAGTATTTCCTTGTCTTTGTAGCTTAGTAGAGAATGAAGAAAAACGTAAAACAACTTTATTTATTTGTTGATTCTGATTAAACTTATTAGACCCAGCGCTTATTACATTATCTTTAGCTAAAATAGGATATTGTTTTAAAAAACTAACAACTACTTGTTTTTTAGCCGACTCAGACTGCAAAGTAGCTGGCATTGTGCTTGTCTTATTTTTTAAAGACTTCGATTGACCAGCAGCTTCCGCTACAAAAAGAGATTGTAATTGTAACTTTTGCTCTTTTAATAACTTTTGTAAATTACTAATTAATTTTTTCTTTTCATTTTTGATTTTTTGGTCAGAATAATTCAGCTCGGCTGCCGATATTTTCGATGAAAGCGTAGAACGCTTACTTCCAGTAGGTTTAGAAACGAAAGGTGCGGATGAGTTCCCCTGCCCTTTACTATTCGTGCTGTTTTTGCCTAAATTCATTCCAGTAGTATTCATAGAAGCAACCGCCATAGAATCGGACCTATTACCAGAATTAATAAGTGCATTGACATTACGTTGATTTTTTGAGCTTGTTTTCTCTGATCTGTCAGATTTAACTGGAGTATCTTTTTTTCTAAGTTCTGTGTCTTCACTGATATTGCTTGTTTTTGCTTGTGGAGTTGTTTTTATTCTAGAAGTTTGACGTTTTTCTGAATTCGACGTTCCTTTAGCTACAGAACCTGAAAGATTGCCTCGCTTTCCAGGAATTACTTCCGGTGTATTAGTCCCAGAATTAGCTTCTTCGGAATTTTTTGTTCGAAAAGGTCTTGGATTTAATTTCACTTTAGTTTCATCAATTGGAAGATTAGTTTTCTCTGCATTATCAAAAACCGGAAGTTTATTTAATTTAGGGAGATTTTGATCATTTGAATTGTTTGCTGTGTTCATAAGGTTTTTATATAGAATAAAAGAATAATCTCGATTATTTTCCTTGGGTGCCAGTTACGGCTTTTGTAGCATTTCTTAGGTCTTTGCGGGAATTACCCCGGCCTTTGCCGGAATTACAGCGATTCCTTTTTGCCAGACCAAAAAGCAGCCCCCCCTGTCTTTGAGAAATGGCGGGGCGCCTCCCCTTAAGTGCAGCCAGGGGGTGGTTAAGAAGGGTCCCTCAATCTGGAGCCTTTCGGATTAGCTGATAAAACCAGCTACTTAACAAAAGAATTTTTTCAAAATATTATTGTACTATGTGCTTCTTAGTTTTGTATATTAATTCTAATATTACCCAATTATTTTTTTTTGTGCAAGATCACTCTATTTGGATGTTAAAAACAGGTCGCTTCTCTAATATTACTATTTATAATCTTCATTAGAGGCTTTGAAGTTTTTGCTATGTTGATGCTGCCAGGAATGAAGATTACTGCATTCGTGCATTGAAGTCGATTTTTTGGCCTGTCGAAGACCTTTTTGTTCTGGCCAAAAGGAGCAGCCCCCTGTTTTTGGTTTAATAGTTAACATCTAGTAGCGACATTCTTGTCCTCCGGACACAAGAATAGCTGACTTCAACAAGAAGACTGAATACCATTCAGTAATTCCGTCTTTTCGTTGAAGGTGAGGTACATACGACCACCCAGTAAACCCGAAGCACGACGAATATCATTCCGTTCGTCTGGTCCATTTCGGACCAAGAAGCTACCCGTTTGCCTCGGCTCGTAAGAAGAGCCGAAGACTAATGTCTATCCAGAGACCCCCAAGCCACCCAGAGGGGCCGAAGGCCTGGCGCATTTCGAAATACAGGGCACAACCTTGATTCAGGCACTCTTCTGTACCTTCGACCTCTATAGGTTGCTAGCAACGACATCGCGGACGATTTGTCCTTTTTGCTAAGTGAAATATCGAGCCGCACAAGGCATGTAGTCTTCGACTCCTTTGCCTCAAGTTAAGGGAAACTTTTGCCTATGTTACATTGGGGTTTTGATAAACCCGTCATTCTTCTTGGTTGGCTTTCAGTCTTCTGCCGTTGTTACAACTTCCTCTTTGCCCCCCCCCAATAGGAGGACGAGAGGGGGTTTCATTCTTCGAAACGAAAGTGTCTACTAAGACATTCATTCTTCTGGTTTTTAAAAAACCGAAAGGAAGAAGAATAAAAGGCTAGGCCCGAGTAGGTGGCGCGTTTCTAGTTACACGTACCTTCGTTTTCTTTCCAGCTGAGCAGCCCCCCCTGTCGAAGACAAAAGGGGGGGGGGGGGTTAGTGTGCCGTTTTACCCTTTGGAACAAAAACGTAACCGACACATAAAGGCGTTCACAGCAGACTAAATCCGAACCAAGAAGACTGAAAGGCCTTACCCATCCGTGTTGAACACTGACTACCACCGTGCCCTTTGTTGACTCGTGTAACAAATAGATGTTCGTCTGTTGAAGACTATCTCCTCTGTCTTCGACTAGGGAAGCAGTGGGAGGGTCTGCTCCCTTAACCCCCCCCCCCGTCTTCGACTAGGGGGGCTTTTTTAAAAACCGCGGGTCATTGATTCTTCCGTTTTAAAAAAACCGAGATTTTTACTGCTCCCTTTTTATTCCGGTAGTCTTCGACAGAAGAAATAAAAGCAATTGCCTTTGGCACCATATAAGAAGAGATGGCAATTGCTTTTTATTTCTTCTGTCGAAGACTACCGGAATAAAAACCGAAATCGCTGGGGCCGTAGCCGTATTAACCTTCCGGCATCGCTGCAGAAGGCACACGTGCACCCCGAGGAGCAGCTGAGTCTAACTTAAGGCCGTGTTAACTTGCAAAGAGACTGATTGCCAGGAAAGAGAAAAGGCCTTAGACAGGGAAAGGGGTTCACATTCTTGGAAACATGAACGAATAAACAGAAAAAACTCCTGTATTTTGAATAGCTAAAAAAAAAAGCCCCATAAAAAGCAAGGTACCGAAGAAGGAGTGGCGGGAATTTTGACAAATTTTACAAGTTCCGATGGAAATTTTTTTAATCCGCAGGAATGAATCCAGGGTAGAAGAAGAGTGAATTCGGGCATAGACACCCTTTTTTAAAAAAAGAGCAGCCCCTATAACCTATTCCAGCGACAGGCCAGATTAGCCTATTGCAACAAAGAAACACGGGTAATCGGGGGTTATTATAATGAGCTAAAACTAAGCAGGGGGTCTTAGTACGAATATGACGCCCTCCTCTCGGTTTTTAAAAAAGAAATCCTTTTAATGGTTGCTTAGAAGGGGAACACAAGAAAGCAGGATTTTAGTCAAACATTATTATTAGATGTTTTGTCAGTAATGCTAGTTATCTCAAATCAAAATAGGGACTTGACTGTATAAAAAAAATTAATTATAATAGAAACAGAAATTACAAATCTTCAGTAGCTCAGTGGTAGAGCGATCGGCTGTTAACCGATTGGTCGTAGGTTCAAGTCCTACCTGGGGAGACTTTAAATAAAATCTTATTTATATTTTTCTAACTGAATATTTTTTTTCTTTACGTCCGATTCTGCCATCGCTATTTTACCTCCCCTCCTTTGTCTTCGACAAGGGGGATTAACCACTACAAACGGTTGAGCTTGCTTTTTATTTCTTAGGCGCCTATGAGGGCTGAACTGCGGGGATTTACCTATTCCCTGGGATACTTTTTCCGGGCTTTGGGGCAGCAAGTATGTCCAAAGCCAATATTGAAATTCTTTCATGGTTAAAGGTAAGCTCATAATAGCAGTCTTTATATTCTAACTAGTGAAATATCAGTAATTCGAAACGACTTTTTTTTGCTGTACCGAAATTGGTTCATAGCAGCTTACTCTTTTTTTTGTTCAGCATCTGTACCGACTCGCTTTGGACGAACTCTGGTTCTTTACATCTCCCTGTGAAGGCGCTGAGCAAACAGCCCTGGTGCAACCTCAGGGTGTTAGGTCTGACGCCTGCCGCAATACCCTTACGTTTTCGGACAAAGACGACAACCAAGCAACAGCCACTCAACTTTGGATTGCTTTTTGTACTTTTTGCTAAGTGACATCTATGGTCAGCGACTAAGCGTGTAAAGTCAGTTGTTCACAAGAAGAAGGCATTCAGTCTTCTTATGCCTAAGCCTTTGTGTTCCGGCACACGCTATTCCGCCTTCCTTTGCTTTCTGCCCCTTTTTATTCCGATGGTCTTCTTATTTCTTCTTTTACCGAAATAAAAAAAGAGCAGCCCCCTCTGTCTTCGGTTTTTACTGCTTCTGCCTTCGACAGGCAACGGGACAAAAACAAGAAGAATGCCCTCTTTCTAATTCCCCCCGAGAGGGGTTAACACGCAAAGTGCATTCTTCGAAGAAACCGATAGGTAGCTAGGAGGAAAACAAAGAAAGCAAAAACAGGCGGCATCATTCATCCTTCGGAAGCCGGAGCAATTGTTTATTGCTCTTTAATGTTTTTATTTAGTTAAGTTTACTTTTTTTCTTTATTTTATTAGTTTTTTTTGTTATCCTTTTCTAAACCTTTTTAATGGCGTTATAAAAAGAAATGTTCTCAAACAATCCTGTCTCCTTTTATCCTTCTTGTGGTGGCTCGTCACAAAGACTGAAACCACAGCGATTCACAAGAATGAATAAACGCCATCTTTCGACAGGGGGGGCTTTGTGTGCCGGTGCCTTTTTTTTAATCGGCACCGGCACACAAAGCAAGAAGTTATGAATAAAAGGCGGAACCGTCCTCGCCATTCAGTTATTTTTATTTGTGGCGCCTTTCTTCTCAGTGGCTGTGGCTTTGTTTTTTTGTGTTCAGAATACAGACGACTGAGTAAAAGGGATTTCTGCTCCAAGAAGGTCTTAGGGTCTTTTTAAGCCCCTCGCTCACTCGCGATTGGGGGGGACGACGGAATCGCGAGTAAGCGAGTTGTGAACACCTAGCCCCAGGGTGTTTTAAAAAAAGTGATTTTAAAACACCCCCTCTGTCTTCGACAGAATAACACCGATTTGTGACACAGTCCTTTGGGAGGGGTTGACTTGTGTAACTTAGTGCCCTATAACTTCGGCACAGAAGAAAAACCAATCAATGGTATTGTATTACATCAGCAAGCCCAAATCCCAGTAGAAGTCCTCTTGGTTATTTGGTTGTAAAAAAGTATTTTGCCAGGTCATTTTCCTTTTTATGTAAAAACAATAACAAAAGAATAACAATAAATATTACTCTAGTTAATATTCTATTATTTAAGTCGAAAATTATGAAAGTTAGTTATTTAAAAACAGAAAATGGCTTTTTCTTTACAGAAAATCTGGAAAAATTGAAAGTGACCTTACATCCTAAGCTGATTTTAAACAGCCTTTTGGCAGGAAAAAAGCTTTGATCTATTTAGATTACAAAGAAAAACGAATTTTCTGACCTAGTAAGTTAGTGAAAATTTTTAAAACCTAGTCTGTCTTTTTGAAATTCTTTTTGTTTTTTTTAGTTTAGTGAAAAATCTTATTGAAAATTTAAATATCTTGAGGGCTTTCGAAATATCCTCTCCTAATTTAAAACATAATAAAAACCCAAAATCTTTCAGTGCTTTTTTCAGCTGATTATTTTATCCTTGTACTTACCTTATGATTAGAGGAAAAACCGATTCTTTGATTTTGCGTGCCGCGCTTTTTTTGGGAGACTTAATTGATTAGTCGCTTGGTGTACCATTCCTGTACTTTGAAGTTGGCCACAAGAAAGTATTCTTTCTTTTTGGCATACAAAGCTTAAAAGGAACGGCCGGCTGGTAGTCTATTCTTCTTCTGTAGAATTGCATTACTAAACCGGGTGGGATTTGAATTCTTCTTGTTCTACGGACACAAGTAGACGTTGCCTTTTTCTTCCGGTTTTTATTCCGGTGCAAAGCAATTGCCATCTCTTCTTTTTGAAAAATGGCACCAAAGGTCTTCGACAGAAGAAATAAAAAGCAATTGCCATCTCTTCTTATTTCTTCGAACCGGAATAAAAACCGGAAGAAAAAAAGGCAAAAAAGAGGATGGGAGCTAAGGCACGCAGCCATTAAGGTAGCCATGATATAAGGAGTACCTAACAGTGGCTCCAGCAACAAGACTGAATGCAAGCAACGGTATAATGTCGGTAAAACCGCGTACGTCTCCTTATCGCAACTACCCTAACGGACAAGTCGCTAAACGACATATCCCAGCTTTTTTAAAAAAGGCAGCACAGTGGAGGTGCCTTTTTTAAAAAAGCCTATAAAAACAAAATCAAATCCCAAATAAAAGTGTTAAAAATTCATTGGTTTATAAAGGAGAATGCCCTCTGTTCAGGATAACTCTTCATTAAAAAAGACAAATAAAGAAGTTTCTTACTAACATTAACAGGTCACCTTAAAATACCGCAAAAATGACAAATAAACAACGTGATTTAGAACAACTGCAAAACTTATTGACTACAAATGAAGCTTATGCTTCTGCTGCTTTAATTGATTTAATAAAATATCCTGTAATAACCGAAAAATCGTATGGGGCTATTTTCACAAAAAACCAATATACTTTTGATGTTGATTTAAGATTAAATAAAACTCAAATTAAAATGTTATTTGAAAAATTATTTCAAGTGAATATAGTATCTGTTAATACTCACAGACCTCCTCGCCAAAAAACACGCGTAGGTACACGTCAAGGGTATAAACCATTATATAAACGAGTGATTTTAACTTTAAAACAAGGAGAAGTTATATCGACTTTAAATTCTACAGCGGCCGGAATAATTTCTAAAGGTAATATATCTGAATCAAAAAACTAAATTTCAATAATATGAATATTCTATAATATTTACAGGCATGGGAGGGCTGCTTCTTTTTTAAAAAAGGGCAAAAAACGAACCCTGTTTCCCTAAGTAACAACAGTCAATATTTATATAATAAACTTATCTACTCATTTCTTTTTATAAGTATCTTAATAGTAAAAAAAGAGAGAGGATTTTATACGCTTTTTCCGCTTCGCACTGAATTTTTGTCGGTTCTTTTGCAGGGCTTACTTCATTATTCGAATAGCGTCCCGGCCTAGTCTAATTCTGGCACAAATGCAGGAATTACGGCCGAAATCGGCAGTAATCTCTCCGACCTTCAGCTCACAACCAGGCCGCTCCAGACACACTATATAGGACAAGGTCTTAAAAAGTGCAGCTGTGGCATCAGTTACCATTATCATTCTAAGCCTCGCGCAGGGCAGGTGTCGAACGTGCGAATAAAATAAAAACAACTGATTCTTTTTTGGAATGAACGGGTCGATTATGTCTAATGCTTTAGGACTAACCCCCAAAAATCCAATTTTTTGTTTTTTTCTCTCAACCCAGCTAATTTTTTATAAGAAAATATTTTTTTTATATAGTGATGTCGCAAATTTATCTACGATACAAAATAAATTAGCGTTGGCAAAGTTTTTTCAAAACAAAGGGGGTGTAATCAAGCCTTTTTATTCCGGTAGTCTTGGACCAAAAAATAAAGAAGCAGCCTTTTTTTAAAAAAGAAGAGAGGGCAATTGCTTTGCTTTTTTAAAAAAGGAATCGCTGGGGATAGCTGTAACAAAGGGCTTACAAGAAGAACACAACCACCCCATCAGGAGGCGAGGATAGACTAGGTGCTGACTTAGGGTTCTTCGAAGGCCAATTTTAATCTCCCGGCTAAATAGCCAATAACTAAAATGGTTTTTTATAAGCCCTGCGATCAGTCAACCAGTTCCGGCTATAGGCTTTTACAGAGGGGAATACAGTCATTCTTCTTCTGCCTTGCCTTTTTTAGTAGGGTCGGCTCCGTGAATAAATTCTAGGCAGGGCGGATATTTAGCCTAATTATAGTAGCCCAGATTCCTAGTTAACTAAAAACTTTCGTTATTTAATTCTTACAAAACTCTACTCGTTTCTTTTTTTTATTTGATGTTCTCCCTGTGTGTCTAAGCACCTTTCGCTTTTCTGCGGGAACTGCTATATCTAAGCTCGATTTATTCGTTTGTCGATTCGTCTGCTCTGGCTAAGGGCCTTTTTGAACACATAAGTAACACTAAGTAAACCCTAGTCAACACTAGTGAATACGGAATATTTTCGTTACCTGAACATTTTCCACCGGAAAATTTAAACAGAGGGTGCTGCTCTCTAACCACCCCCTTGTCGAAGACGCGGGGGGTGTAATAGGCCGTTTCATTCATTCTTCGGGTTTTTAAAAAAGCAAAGCAGCCCTTTGGGACAAAAAAGCAAAGCAGCCCTTTGGGACAAAAAAGAAAAGTCTTTTTTAGCCCTAGGCCCGAAGTTGCTAGAACCCGTTCTTGAGCCCTAGCAACTACTTTCTTTGCTTTTTATTGATCATCTTCAAAAAAGTGGATACAAACCACTGATGGCGAAGACTCACTGGGGTCAGTTTTTTCTACCCACTACTGGCACGAACGCTTTTAGTCGGAATCGTCAGAAAAAGTGAAAAGGCGGGCATTCGGGTCTTTTATTTCTAGCTTTACACAAGGAGGCCTAAAAAACACTTGTGGCGAAGACTGACGAAAGGTAGAGCCATTCAAAAAAAGGTACCAACCTAAAACAACAGAAAGAAGGGCCGGTTTTTACAGCTTCCTTTTTGCCAGAACAAAAAGCAAAGCCGTCCTTCGGTTAAAAAAAACCGGTTCTGTCGAAGACTACCGGAATAAAAAGCAGTGTTTTATTCTAACCCCCCGGAGGAGGGCTGCTCCTTTTTTTAAAAAGGGACTACTCCTTTTTTTATTCCAGCAAAAGAAGACCACCGGAATATTTCTTTGAAGGCCCCTGTAATTCCGGCAAAGACCGCAGACTGGACCGACCTGGATTAAAGTTTTAGGTGAAAAATAATAATTATATTATAATAAGCGACTAAGCTTCTAATAATACCTCAAAAAGCAAAAAAAGTGAACGATATAAAGCAAATCCTTGATATAAAAAAAAGCAAAAAAACCTTACCTTACTCTGCAGCGAAGGAAATTTTCTTTTTGGGGACATATCTAAGGAACGTTAGGGGTTTTTTAAGAACTAAATTTAACTTTATTTCTTTTTAGGTTATAAAACACATACTCTTTTTAGCTTTTTTCGAAAATACTCCTGAAAAAAAGGATTATTTAGTAATAACTAATAAAAATTAGCACTAAATATCTATGACGAAAGAAAAAAGAATACATGAAAAAAGATATTGTGCACTTTCTTTATTGCCCTGGATTGCGGATACTATGTCTAAGTTACACTAACCGCCGTCTGTCTTTCTTTGCCTTTTTGAAAAAAGAAGACCACCGGAATACTTCTTCGAAGGCTGCTGTAATTCTGTCAAAGACCGAAGAATGAATCTCAACGGATGGGTTAGTATTACTAAGTCTAATATTCCGTTTCTATGAAAACCTTTGGTGTAACCAGAAACGACTTACCTACCGGAGGCCCGCTTAAAGCCAGGCAGAATGAAGTTCACTTGTGATTACTAAAAAGAAAATTTTTTCATTAAACATAATTTATGGGAATTCGTTTTTTTCAAGCAAATACTCCAGGAACAAGAAATCGCTCGATTTGCGATTTTAATGAACTTGATGTTTCAAACCAAAAATCAAAAAAAGGACCCGACAAATCCTTAATTTTATCTAATCATAGAGCCAAGGGCCGTAATAATAGAGGGGTTATTACATGTCGTCATAGAGGAGGTGGTCATAAACGCCTTTATCGTGAAATTGATTTCCGTCGAGATAAAATAGGAATTCCAGCACGAGTTCTTACTGTTGAATATGATCCTAACCGTAACAGCAGAATCGCTTTAATTCGTTATGCTGATGGTCAAAAGCGTTATATTTTACAACCTAAAGGTTTACGAGTAAATGATATTTTAATGTCTGATTTAAATGCTCCGATTTTAATAGGGAATTCTTTACCTCTTCGCAATATTCCTTTAGGCGCAGAAGTTCATAATGTTGAATTTCAAGCTGGTGCTGGTGGCAAATTAGCTAGATCAGCCGGGACTTTAGTTGAAATTTTAGCTAAAGAAGGGAATTTTGTTACTTTACGTTTACCATCAAAAGAAATCCGCATGGTTTCAAAAAATTGCTGGGCCACTATTGGACAGGTGGGAAATATTGAAGCTTATAATATTATTAAAGGTAAAGCAGGAAAAACACGCTGGTTAGGGATTCGCCCTACTGTTCGAGGGTCTGTTATGAATCCAGTTGATCACCCGCATGGTGGTGGGGAAGGCCGCGCGCCTATCGGTCGTAGTAGACCAGTAACTCCGTGGGGACGTCCTGCGTTAGGACAATTAACACGAAAACCTAAAAAATATAGCTCACAATTTATAATTCGTAAACGCGTTTAGTTATGCAAGGGAGACCTTTTAAAACAACTTTTTTTTGTTTCATGTGTCTATTCCTTTATGTCATTTTATAACACAATAAGTCAATCAACCCGTTTAGTCATTAAAAGATCGGTATCGGCTATTTATTTTAAACTAAAGCAACTGCCGGCGTGCATGTCCAGCCTACGGTTAGCTATTTTTTTCAGTGGTTCGTTGAGCCTTTGCAAGGTTGCCAATAGAGGAGGGGTCTCTTTTGTCGGAATAAAAAAGGCACCGGAGCTATAGCGTGCGTACCAAAGTGTAGGCGAGGCATAAGAACAATAGAGGGCGACCCAATACTTATTTTTTTATTCCGGTTTTTTAAAAAACCGGTAACAACTTATGCTACTCCTAGGAAGTTCAGTAAAATTCGGCGTAGAATTCTAAACTTAGTAAAGCTGTTACCTGCTGTGAAGTGTCCAGCCCTATGTATACGAGGCGGGGTGCAATCCCTTCTTTCTTTTCTATGTTCAGTCGATTCTTCTTTAAAAAAACACAGGGCATTTTTGCTCTTTTCTTCTTTGGCGCGGCCACTTATAGGCGTTACTTAATGGCTGTTAGTGGCTACGTCAAAGAAGAAAGTCTTTATTCGAGCGCTTTGCTTGCGTTTGCCTTCAGTCAGTTTTGTGCATGGCTGTGCACTTATTCTGTTTTAGCTAAGCGCGCTGCTTTGTGCATTACTAGCCCCCTTAAAGTTTTCTTCGAAGAAGGGCCTTATTTTCTTTCCCTATGTAATCTCCTCCCTTTTGCTTGTAAACACTATAGGGACAACCTAAAGGGTGGGAGTTACTTAGGTTTAATTCAAGGATTCATCATGGTGCTGAGCTAGGCCAGAAGAATGGCTGTGGCTTCGCTTTCTTGTTACCTGCGGATAGAAAAGAAAATGATTGAATGCAAAGCAAGCAAAACCGAAGCAAAACAAGGGACACTATAAGGGGTGGCTACTGCGCCTAGCCCTTATCGGCGCAAAGGCTAAAAGTGCCTTTGAAGAATCGAAGTATCGGTAGTGAAGGTGTTTCTTGTCGTTTCAGTCTTTTTGGTTGGCATTCAAGCTTCTGTTTACAACTTTGTGGTCCGGTTAAAAAAAAAGGCACACTTGTGCACACTAAGTAACACTGCCCCCTCTCTTTAGCGATTCCGATTCCGGAGCAGCCTTTTTTAAAAAAAGAGGGCGGCTGCTCCTTTTGGCCAGAACAAAAAGGTCTTCATTACCCCCCGGAGGGGGGCTGCTCCGCTGGGGCTGAGTGTTACTTAGTGTTCACTTTGTATAAACAAGGTGTTTGTCCCTCAGCGATTTCGGTTTTTGTCCCGAAAGGTAAAGGCTGGGAAAATGTAAAGAGGGGGTTTGCTTATTTCTTCTGTCGAAGACCTTTGGTGCCATTTTTCTTCCGGTTTTTATTCCGGTTCGAAGAAATAAGAAGAGATGGCAATTGCTTTTTATTTCTTCGAACCGGAATAAAAACCGGAAGAAAAAGCAATCGCTGAGGAATTGGAGTCGCTGAGGAAGGGCAGAAGACTGAATAACTGAATACCACCCAAAAGAAATAAAAACCTAAAAGGTTGATATTAACAAGAAGTAGCAGGCACCCGATACCCGACCGAATAAATGCAGAGCACTACCCCCTTGTTAGCCCCCTAAAAGTGCCCACCTACGTATATAGAAATCAAAAAAATGGAAAGCACTTCAACACTTAAAACTAATAATACAAAAACCTAAAACTCTAACAAATTTATATTTAGTAAATTCAAATTGGTTTAGGAATATTAATGCACTATGCGCATCGGCTTTTTCTACATTTGAGCTGATATTATATGATTTTGTCGTAACATATTTTCTAGATAGCTTGACTTTATTTGTTTCGTATTACTATATCGGAAGAATAAAAATTGAAAAGGTTTTGCACTTTAGAAAAGAAATCTTTATAGCTAAAAAAATCAAAATCCGGTACATGTAGTTTCTTTATTTTTTTATTGAATATTAATGCACAAGGTGAATATTATATAAGCTTCTTGTTATTCCCCTATTAAATGGGCATTAATATTTAGTTAAAAAAAATTCTTGAAGATTTTTTAAGTTTTTTGAATTTGACTAGTCAAAAATAATTTATTATATGAGAAAAAATTTAAGCAGCGTCTGATAAGGCATTTCTATTTACACCCTCGTTTCTTTGCCCAGCCGTTCCGGTTTGCCAGAACAAAAAGCCCTTCGGTTAAAAAAAAGGCCCCCTCCTTATTTGGTGCCAAAAGCAATTGCTTTTTTTTTATTTCTTCGAACCGGAAGAAAAAGGCAGAGGGGGTCAGGAATGACTCTTTTTTATATTTAAATATTCTGCCCAGAGCCCTTTTTTTAGTCGTAGGTTGTTTTGATTTGCTCACTTTGTTTGCATCTATTTTTTGTGGCTTATTTCCGAGGACGTAGTTCATAACCGTAGTGGTTTGTAAGGGTTTGATGGAATGAGGTGAGACGCCAGAATGCGGGTCCTCGCCCCTTTATTGCCTTCCAAGCACAAAAACGGACAAATAATAAATATTCTACACGATCAAAGCTATAAATATGATAGAGCAAATTCACGTAGTGAAGAATTGATAAAAATAAAACAATACAGCGCCAAGAAAAAATATTTGTATCAATGGCTTTATTATAAATATTAATCTTTATTCAGTCAGTTTTAAAACCTTTAAAAATCTTATAATAATGGCTAGTGCAAAAATTAAAAAAAAACTATGTCTCGTTCTCTTAAAAAAGGTCCTTTTGTTGCTGATCATTTATTAAAAAAAATAGAAAAATTAAATGCAAAAAAACAAAAAAAGGTTATAATGACTTGGTCGCGTTCATCAACTATTGTTCCAATGATGATTGGGCATACCTTAGCTGTTCATAATGGAAAAGAACATCTTCCTGTGTTTATAACAGATCAAATGGTTGGTCATAAATTAGGAGAGTTTTCACCAACACGTAATTTCCGTGGACATACAAAAAAAACTGACAAAAAAACAAAACGTTAATTTATGGTCTTTAATTTCAAAAACCATGTTCACCGACATACTGCTGTACTTTTCCTTAACGTAGGTAGAGATAATTAAAAAAAAGTTTTGCTTTACCTTCGTCTGCTGGCTTTTTTAAAAAAACCAGCAGTAACCCCCCTCCCTTGTCAAAGACGGGGGGGGTAAGAACTAAGCTCCGACAGGAGCTATGGTTCTATGTTTTTTGTCCGGTAGCCAAGAAAAGCGGGGCTGTGCCTTTGGTCATTTTTGGCAGGGCATTCATTCTTCTTGTGAGCCCGTAGTTCCACCTAACGGTGTTAACAAGTTGTGAGGCATTCAGTCTTCTGTGAACCTGGCTTTGCCGGAATTACTGCTTCTTTACCTTTTTATTCCGGTGCAAAGCAATTGCCATCTCTTCTTTTTGAAAAATGGCACCAAAGGTCTTCTTATTTGGTGCCATTTTTCTTCCGGCTCGAAGAAAGGTCTTTTTTTTTAAAAACAGAAGAAATAAGAAGAGATGGCAATTGCTTTTTTTGAAAAACCGGAATAAAAAAAGAAGAAATAAGAAGACTACTGGAATAAAAACGCAAAGAAATAAAGGGATCGGTGTAACTAGAAAAACTTAATCTACCCAAGGCTGAGACCATAGCCACAGCCTTGGGTAGATTAAGTTTTAGAGACACCAGGCAGAGAAGATACTTTATTCTACCTTGCTGGTGTATCGATATTTCTATTTATAGGTACAGGCGTTCTGTAAGGAATACAAAAATAGGTTTCGACAACGGCCAACGAGACACGCAGACTGTTGTACCATAAACTTCAAAAGGCAAACCAAGCAGTACATAGGGTGACTCGCTTAACTAATATGTTTTTTACACTTAGGATACTCCGAGCAGAGTTATGTGCAGCAGCCGATATGCGAGGCGGCCTGCCCTCCTTTTTTTAAAAAGGCTATCTTCCAACCGGTAGCCTGGGGAAGGATGGGCTGCTTCTCATTAGACGCTGTTACGTACCGGCGCAAAAGAAAAAAGTTTTCCCCCTTGACGATTTTTATTATTAATTGTTATATTTTATTATATGAATATAATTATTTTTTATAACAGCGCCTTTTTTTAGTACACATTTTTCATTCTTATTTGGTATAATTGGTTTTTTTTATACTATTCAATTATAAAGGAACTTTATTGTTATTAACCTAGAGTTCATAGTAACTTTCGTTTATGAATAATAAGACGACCCCTATCATGCACAGGCTGCATAATTTAGGTTTTTTTGAAAAAACGCGACTAAGAAACTCTGGCAGGTTGTTAATACAACCTAGCACTCCTCTTATCCGAGCTACAATTATTAAAACCCCAATGCAAAACATAACCTGCTTAAAAGATCGTAATCGTGTAAAAAAGCAAACATTCTTTTGCCGGAATTAAAACGGGCGGGTCGTAAAAAGCTACGTAATGAAATATTGAAGGTACGCTATTTAATTTCATTAAAACAGCGAGGGATAAAAGAAGATCGAGAAAAGGAGTTTGATTACTTCTAGTAGTCTTTTTAGCTTTTAAACTGTTAAAAATCAGTTCTTTGATAAAAACTTTCCAAAGGAGATCTAGTGGAAACTCTCTTTAATGGAACACTAACAATTGGTGGTCGTGACCAGGAAACAACTGGTTTTGCTTGGTGGGCAGGAAACGCTCGATTAATTAACTTATCAGGTAAACTTTTAGGAGCTCATGTAGCACATGCTGGTTTAATCGTATTCTGGGCAGGCGCTATGAATTTATTTGAAGTAGCTCATTTTGTACCAGAAAAACCTATGTACGAACAAGGTCTTATTTTATTACCGCACTTAGCTACAATTGGTTATGGTGTAGGTCCTGGTGGTGAAGTAATTGACACTTTCCCATACTTTGTTTCAGGTGTTCTTCATTTAATTTCATCAGCTGTTTTAGGTTTTGGTGGGGTTTATCACTCTTTAATCGGACCTGAGACATTAGAAGAATCTTTCCCGTTTTTTGGTTACGTTTGGAAAGATAAAAACAAGATGACGAATATTTTAGGTTATCACCTTATCATTCTAGGTATTGGTGCATGGCTTTTAGTTTGGAAAGCTATGTATTTTGGTGGTGTTTACGATACTTGGGCTCCTGGTGGTGGAGACGTTCGTATTATTACTAATCCTACAACAACAGCTTCTGTTGTTTTTGGTTATTTATTAAAATCACCATTTGGTGGAGATGGTTGGATCGTTAGTGTTGATAACATGGAAGATATTATTGGTGGTCATATTTGGATTGGTACACTTTGTATCTTTGGTGGTATTTGGCATATTTATACAACACCATGGCCATGGGCACGTCGTGCTTTTGTTTGGTCAGGCGAAGCTTATCTTTCTTATAGCTTAGCTGCTATCTCATTAATGGGATTCACTGCATGTTGTATGGCATGGTTTAATACTACAGCATACCCTAGTGAATTCTATGGTCCAACAGGTCCAGAAGCTTCTCAATCTCAAACGTTTACATTCTTAGTACGTGACCAACGTTTAGGTGCTAATGTAGCATCTGCACAAGGTCCTACAGGATTAGGTAAATATTTAATGAGATCACCAACAGGTGAAATCATTTTCGGGGGTGAAACAATGCGTTTCTGGGATTTCCGTGGTCCATGGTTAGAACCGCTAAGAGGTCCTAATGGTTTAGACTTAAATAAATTAAAAAATGATATTCAACCATGGCAAGAACGTCGTGCTGCAGAATATATGACACATGCACCTTTAGGGTCTTTAAACTCTGTAGGTGGTGTAGCTACTGAAATTAATAGTGTTAACTTTGTATCACCACGTTCATGGTTAGCTACTTCTCATTTCTGTTTAGGTTTCTTCTTCTTCGTTGGACACTTATGGCATGCAGGTCGTGCTCGTGCTGCTGCGGCTGGTTTTGAAAAAGGTATTGACCGTTTCGATGAACCTGTTCTTTCAATGCGTCCTATTGATTAATTTAAAGATTTACCGGAATAGTTATGTCTATTCTCACAGCAAGCCGGAGGGGTGTCTCGCTATTCCCCTCCTACTTTTGTGCCGATGGCTTTTTATTCCGTCAAAAAGCAAAGCAGCCCTTTTTTTTTAACCGAAGGGTAAATCGTTTTTTGTTCCTTATTTGGTGGCAAAGAACCGGAATTTGCCTTTATTACCCCCCCCGTCCGGGGGGTAATGAAGGCAAGGATGCTTCCTTTTTTTATTCCGTTTCTTTGTCACCAAATAAGACCGAAGAATGAATGCCACGCCTTCGATAACAAAGACAAAACCACCAAACGATAAGCAATGCCTCAAAATAACAAACTAAAAACCTTGAGAAAAAAAACACTAAATTTTGTAATATAAAAAGTTGCATTGAACGAAAATACTAAGTATAATATCTTTATTATTAGTTATTTCTATTTGATTATTTATTACTTTAACAAAAATAATAACAACTTAAAATACCTACTTATTTCAACGGGATGTAGCGCAGTTTGGTAGCGCATGTGCTTTGGGAGCATAGGGTCGCAGGTTCGAATCCTGTCATCCCGATTATAATCCATTTGACGTATTGCCTTTTAATTTGTCTGAATTGGGCGCATTATGAATTCAGTCATTATTGTGGCCTGGGGGGTTTATGGAATAGGTACTTAGGCACGGTTTCGTCTTTGCACACCATGTAGTCATTTGTTGTTTCAGGCAATTCTTGTGCCTATTTTTGTGGTTATTGCTTAATTCTTTAATGTCTGCACTTTTTCGTTACCTGAACATTTTTGCAGCGGTTTTAAAAAAAAAGCAATTGCTTTTTATTTCTTCTGTCGAAGACCTTTCTTCGAACCGGAATAAAAAGCAATAGCTTTTTTTTTAAAACCGCTGGGTTAAGAGAAGGCCAGCTAGAACAAATAGGTGCACTAGGGCCCAACAATGCCAGTAGAATAATCCCTGAATACTACTCGTGACTCGCGGTGATTAGCTTTCGCTTTAAAAAAAAACTTCGGTTTTTGTGCCTATTTTTTGACGGATGCTAATAAAAAAGCCTCGTTTCTTCTCGAGCTAACCCCCCCGTCTTTGACAGAAGAACCAGTGAATGTTGGCTTGCCGATTGCTTCATATACTCCCTATTCTTTTTTGCCCCGAGCGAGCTAGGGGCTATCCTTTTCCCGTAGTCACCTCAATGGCGGGTGGGAAATAATTCCATTACTTTTTTAAGATCCAGGGGAGTAATACACGTCGACCTCTCCTCGCTTCTAGTAAGGAGGGAAGCGCATTGTTTCTAGAAATGGCCAGAACATGGGAACCGTCTTTTCTACGGTCCAGTTATCTGTTAGCTATAAAAAATGGACTGGTTTTCCTTTTGATAATGTTTAGATAAATCAAGTAATTTAGACAAACAGAACTTTAATTTGTGAATATTGCCGTAAACTAAAGAATGGCAAAAGACTTTCAAAACGTGAAGTTTTCTTTATTTTGTAGTTGATATTAAGAAAAAAGATGTTATCATAGATTTAAAAGAATAACTAAAGTCCTTTTTTCCGCCCCGTTGTTGATGTGCCCTACAAGAGAGTCCTTTTTGATGCCGAATTTTGGGACAGAGGATACTATATTAATATTCTGTGCCAGAGATGCACATACATAGGTTCGCGTATGCGCTCCACTGGTCGGGGAAGTAACCGACACTGAAACAGGCTAGTTCGACAGTTTAAGCGGTAGTCTTCTTATTTGGTGCGAAAGGCAATTGCTTTTTTTTATTTCTGCGAACCGGAAGAAAAATGACACCAAATGTCTTTTTTTGCCGGAATTAAAACAGAAGAAATGGCACCAAATAAGAAGACTACCGCTCGCCTTTATCTTTAGGGGTAAAAACCACCAATCAAAACGAATGTTAAAAATGTTATAGGCAATAGCGGGCTAGGATGACATTGGACAAAGTTGGCGCTGCTCTTTTTTTCGCAGATTTCGTTTCCTTTCGTCCCAATTCCAGAAAAATAAAAGGTTAGCCACCGGTGGTGCGGAGAAACCAATAAAAACCTAACCCAAAAAGTAAAGGCTGCGCTACAAGAAGAGTAAAAAGCTAACAAGCTTGACTCCAAGGCAGATACACAGACAATCAAGTCCCATATGGAAAGTTCCTACATAAGGGGCTGCCCTTTTACTTTTATTAGACAAGCGGAGGCTACCTAGGAAAAAAGCGACGCTATGCCGATAAATAATAAAAAGATAAGATATAAACTACAAAACGTCAAAAGTATTAAGTAAAAAAAACTCTGTAATTTTTTCAATGGGATTACCTTGGTATCGAGTACACACTGTAGTTATTAACGACCCGGGTCGATTAATTTCTGTTCATTTAATGCATACAGCTTTAGTTGCTGGATGGGCTGGTTCAATGACTTTATTTGAATTAGCTGTTTTTGACCCATCTGATCCAGTTTTAAATCCGATGTGGCGTCAAGGGATGTTCGTTCTTCCATTTATGACACGCTTAGGAATCACTCAATCTTGGGGTGGATGGACTATTAGCGGAGAAACTGCTTCTAATCCAGGTATTTGGAGTTATGAAGGTGTAGCTGCTTCTCATATCGTGCTATCAGGCTTATTATTTTTAGCGTCAGTATGGCATTGGACATATTGGGATTTAGAATTATTCCGTGATCCTAGAACAGGAAATCCTGCATTAGATTTACCGAAAATTTTTGGTATTCATTTATTTTTAGCAGGTCTTTTATGTTTTGGTTTTGGAGCATTCCATGTAACAGGATTATTTGGACCTGGTATTTGGATCTCTGATCCTTACGGCTTAACTGGTAGCGTACAACCCGTAGCTCCTTCATGGGGTTCAGATGGTTTTGACCCTTATAATCCAGGCGGGATTCCAGCTCACCACATTGCTGCTGGTATTTTAGGTGTATTAGCGGGATTATTCCACTTATGTGTACGTCCATCTATTCGTCTTTACTTTGGATTATCTATGGGAAGTATTGAGTCTGTATTATCTAGTAGTATTGCTGCTGTTTTCTGGGCTGCTTTTGTTGTTGCCGGTACTATGTGGTACGGTTCAGCAGCGACTCCTATTGAATTATTTGGTCCTACACGTTATCAATGGGATCAAGGATTCTTCCAACAAGAGATTCAGAAACGAGTTCAAACTAGCTTAGCTTCTGGATCATCGTTAACAGAAGCTTGGGCGCAAATTCCAGAAAAATTAGCTTTCTATGATTATATTGGAAACAACCCTGCTAAAGGTGGTCTTTTCCGTACTGGTGCTATGAATAGCGGTGATGGAATTGCTGTTGGTTGGTTAGGTCATGCTGTTTTTAAAGACTCAGAAGGACGCGAGCTTTTTGTTCGTCGTATGCCTACATTCTTTGAAACATTCCCTGTAATTTTACTAGATAAAGATGGCGTTGTAAGAGCGGATGTTCCATTCCGTCGTGCAGAATCAAAATATAGTATTGAACAAGTCGGCGTTTCTGTTACATTCTATGGCGGTGAGTTAGATGGCTTAAAATTCACAGACCCAGCTACTGTTAAAAAATATGCTCGTAAAGCACAATTAGGTGAAATTTTTGAATTTGATCGTTCAACTCTTCAATCTGACGGTGTTTTCAGAAGTAGCCCACGTGGTTGGTTTACTTTTGGGCATGTATGTTTTGCTCTTTTATTCTTCTTTGGTCATATTTGGCACGGTGCGCGTACTATCTTCCGAGAAGTATTCGCTGGTATTGATGATGACATTTTTGATCAAGTAGAATTTGGTAAATTCAAGAAACTTGGTGACGTTACATCGGCACGTGAAGCTTTTTAAGTTTTACCTAGAATCAGCCGTTGCTTTGTCATATAATAGACATTTGTATGTTTGAATAATTTGTTTAATTGCTTTCAATAGCTTCGGCTTCACGCAGTTATGCAGTTATTCATGCACACCTTAACTAAGCCCTTAGCTTAGTTAAGCCTAATAAGTAGCACCCAGTGAACATCAGACCACTCTTTACCTCTGAAAAGAAGTTGCGTCGAATCATTCTTCTGCCCTAGTTATACAAACTAAGACTAAGTTACACTCAGTTACACCTTCGTTTCTTTGCCTTTTTTAAAAAAGAAAAGGAGTCCTTCGGGTGGCTAAGAAAAAAAAACCGAAGTCGTGTTGATTAGAGTTACTTAGTTTTAGTTAGTATACCGGAACACAAATGGTCACAAAGACCTATATGCCGATTCCCCCTAAAGGGAGCTTTGATAGAGAAAGGTATTCACTTGGTGTTACTTAGGCTAACGTTTTGACAAGGCTAGGCAAAGAACCGATCGCCCTCAGTAACACTTTTTGGGTTCGTTATCGAATAGCCGGGCCATAAGTGACATCTTTAGGGATTCACAAGGGTTTCATTCTTCGGTCTTTGAGAGAATTACAGCTGTTTTTTTTTAACGAAGGGTAAAGCGATTCCGGCTTTTTATTCCGGTTCGAAGAAATAAAAAAAAAGCAATTGCCATCTCTTCTTTTTGCCAGAACAAAAAAGCGCCAAATAAGACCCTCGACCTTATAGATGTGAAGACCCAGGGGCTTAACCATAAAAACCGAAGTTCGGGTTTTTAAAAAAGCCCGGAGATAGCAAAGCAGTAGGCATCGTTTGTAAATATAAACAAAACCAACATAAAAAAAGAACACAAAAAATAAACACCAGTACCTCGATTAATAACCCCCCCCCCCACAAAACACTGCGTTTAGTCATAGTCTTGCGCATGTAAGGATTGCCGTCGTTTTTGAGTGCCTTTTTAGGCCTTTACTTTCTTCTGTCCTTATGTGGATATTCATTCGAATCAAGAACATAGGGCCTTCTTTTATAGAGCAGTCCCAGCTAAACGTGTAGCCAGTCCTTCGGGTGGCTAAGAAAAAACCCGTCTTGCGACCCCTGAATCTGCACCTGACTCGCCCCGACATAAAGGAAGCTTCTACTTCTTGGATTCGTCGTTTTGCTGAGCTACTCGCCTTGTGAATCCAATTGTAAACACCTGGACCCTCTTTGTTATAGCTTATATCATTCAACCTACTCCCCCTTTTGATACGCTATCTTCTTGGGAATACCAAGTGAACACCAAAGTAACTTAGCCAGAGGCAACCTGGTGTTTACAAGAAGATATTAAAGGGGTCCCCAATGGCATTGAGGAACACAAAGAAAGCGAAGCTTGCACTTTCGCTCCGCCCATCGTAACCTGCTCTAACGGTTAACAAGCTCAAAGAAAAAAAGGTTTAGGCAGAAAACGATCACAATCTTTTAATGTAAAAAAAGTTGGGCTTAGTGACTTACTAAGCAAAAAGAAATATTATCTTAAAGCAAAAAATTCAAAATTTGTTTAATATTTTAATAAATATTAATAATATTTAGATTATTTTGTTTTTGAATGCTCTTAGTGAACATAGTTGATCAAAAAAGCATCCTTTTTTGTTTGTTATTTAGTATTGGTGTTTTGTGGAGCTTTAATATTTTGTTTACTCTGTCAAATTTTTATATTAAACCCTATTATGTTTTCAAGCTGATCTATTATCTTCGGATTAGAGGATTTACAGACTGAATTCATTAGTAAACGCTTATTAAGCAAAATCAACTAATAGTCAATAAAAGTCTAAGTATAAATACTGAAAGCATAACGATTTATAATTAGAGTGATTATATTATCGAAAATTTTTAGTTTTTTTATTAATATACTTATATAAACATTTTGTAGGATAATCTATTTTTGTTTTTATTTTTCTCCTTACGAACAAATAGATGAATAAAAATAAATTTTTATCTATTTAATTGATCTCCTCTCATAATTCGTTTTTATGGAAGCTTTAGTATATACGTTCCTTCTTGTTGGGACTTTAGGGATTATCTTTTTTTCTATCTTTTTTAGAGAGCCACCACGTATGTTAAAATAATGATATTTTAGTTGTTTAATAAATATTAATGTACTCAGTGTAGGTTATGTTAAATTTATCTAAAATTTCAACTAAATAATTTCAACTCTAAACCTGCTTATCCTCTTTTTGATGGGCCCAGCGAATAGGCACTTCGGCCGATCCTCAGCCCGTCAAAAAGAGTTAGCATGTAAGTTTGTCTACTCGTGGCTGCCATTTCTTGCTTCGCGTGTCTACCGGTTTTAAAAACGGCACACCTTCGTTGCCTCTTTTTTTTACTGCTCATAACACCACGGAGGGGGGCTTTTTGTCCTTTTTTTAAAAAAGAGCTGCTTATTTCTTCTTTTTTTAATTCCGGCAAAAGAAGACATTTGGTGCCATTTTTCTTCCGGTAGTCTTCGACAGAAGAAAGGTCTTTTTTTTTAAAACAGAAGAAATAACAAGAGATGGCAATTGCTTTTTTTTGAAAAACCGGAATAAAAAGCAATATCTTGCCGCTGTCATGCCGGCAAAGACCGACGAATTAATTACAAAGGGGGGCGGGGATGAAGTCTAGGCTCCAACTCCATACTAAGCAATAAAACTATAATCCCCCATAGTTGCTGCTAAACTTATGTAGACACTTGCATTTTGAGTGTCAATAGCAGACATGTTCTATCAGCAAAAAACAGAAAACTAGAAAACATTTTTTTGTTGAGGACACATACACTTTATTCTTAATTTATAAGAAAGTAGGTTTACAAGGATAACAGCAAAACTAGTTATAAGTTTTGATTAAAAAAATAAGTTTGTTACCGGCAGAAGGTCCCTTTTTTACGTGAAGAGGAGATTTAAAGGGTAGTGTTCTTCTTGTGAGCCCGTTATTACATCTTCGTCTCTTGGCTTTGTTTTTTTGTCCCAAAGGGCTGCTTTGCTGCCCGAAGAATGAGTGAAACCCCAGTGGTTCCCCTTATAGCGCAGCACCCCCTTGTAGCAGACGGGGAGTGGGGAATTGCCTTCGACAGGGTATTCATTCTTCTGTTTTTAAAAAATCTTCGGGTTTCTTCGAAAGGGTTTGCTTCCAGCGGTTTTTGTCCCTTTTTAAAAAAAGGCTGCTTTTTTTTTTTATTTCTTCGAACCGGAATAAAAAAGGAGCTGTAAAAAAAAGGCAGAAACGGCTTACCACGCCGATTAAAAATCTTAGACAGGGCAAGGCCAACACTTCAACCAGGCATTGTTTTGGCCTTGCCGTAGGTACAAAAATAATTTTCGCCGACACCTATTAAAAAAAACAGAATTTTCAAAATAACAAAAAAAATGATAGAAAAAAGTAACTAAGCTATCATTTTAGTGTGTGACTTATTAAAAGAGAAAGCACGCAAACGTTCAAATAAAGATAAGCTCGTTCAATCCGAAAGTTTTTGATTATGAGAACGGACCTTAAAATACCAAGCCGTTTAATAAAAGTCAAATAAGTTTAAAATTTTTTTTGTTTTAAATTAATTGGCAAACGACAGAAATAAAAGAAATATTCATTAATCTTCATGTTCTTCAAAAGGATCTCTTAATTTTTTAGAAGGAGGTCCAAAACTAACATAAACTGAATACCCGGTAGCACTTAATAAGAGAAACCATAAAAAAAATGTAAAGAAAAAAGCAGGACTATCCATGTTTTAAATATTAGAATTTTAGTAACGATATTATTCTCCATTTATAAGTGTAGCATGAAAGAGAAATAAATTCTTTATGCTTTCACTTTTTTGATTATTCGCGCTCATTTCCTATCTTTTGGGAGATTGATTTGTGTTTGGACCTTCTTTTTGATTGGCTTATTTTTAAAAGGAATATTCATTTATTTGTCCGCCGTTTCGATTGGCTGAGAATAAGAAAAAAGACTTCTTCTGTGCTATCGCTTTCTTTAGTTACACCGGAGAAACCGAAGGAAGGTGTGCCTGAACATTTTCGTTATCTAACCCCCCCCCCCTCCAGTCTTCGGTTTTTAAAACGGAATCGCTGGGGCAACGCCGCAAGAATACCTTGTAGTGTCCTGAGGACAGTACTTGAAAACTGAATGAATGGTCAGAAGAACGAAGGGAAACCTCTCAAATTCTTAGCATATGCTATTATTTTCTAGTAACTAGATATGATAAAGTATTTTTCATTTTCTTTATCTAGTAGACATACCGGTGCAACTGCAAACTATAAAAGGTTTTTTTATTACAGAAAGTAAAAAAAATTGTATTAATTTTATTTAAATTATGGCAAAAACAAAAATTACAACAGCAGATACTTCATCAGAAGCCGGTATTGTTACTCCATTAGGAACATTATTACGCCCATTAAACTCTGAAGCAGGAAAAGTATTACCAGGCTGGGGAACTACAGTATTAATGGGCGTTTTTATTGGTTTATTTGCTGTTTTCTTACTTATTATTTTAGAAATTTATAATAGTTCAATCATTTTAGATGATGTTACAATGAGCTGGAAAAGTTTAGCTTCTAAATAATAAATGAATATTTAGAATATCCACCATTACGTCTTTTGGTCTTTTTGATGGTTCTGCCGGACTCTGTGCCTCAGCTTTGACGCTTTTGGGGATTTACCCTTCGGTTTTAAAAAAAAACCTTTGTCCCTGCCTCTTTGCATTTAAAAGAGCATTGGGGTAGGGACAAATAGTCGACGCCTTGTGGCCGAGTCATTGTTAAGTTTTATTATTGTTGTCAGAGGCTCAGCCTTTTTACCAATACTGATACTCAAGATTTATAGGTCAATGGGCCGAGAGGGGCATTCAGTCTTCTGCGCTAGCTAAGCCCTTTTTCCGCCCTTGAGAACACCTAAAGGGGTAAACTAGGGATAAGTATAAGTGTTACTTAAGACGTGGCTCTGCGGCTCGAAGAATGAAACGCCAGTGAACATGGCTTTGCCGGAATTACTGCTTCTTTAGCTTTTTATTCCGGTTGGAAGAAATGTCTTCGACAGAAGAAATAAGAAGACATTTCTTCCAACCGAAATAAAAAGGCCGCTGGGCAAAGAAACGAAGATGTAACACGAAACGCCTTACCATTCTTTGCGTAACGAAAATGTTCAGGTTCAGGCACACAGAATACTAACAGCTACCCGTAAGGTTCTCTCCTCTGGTTTTACCAGAACCAGCCCCCTCTTTTGTGGTCTGCGGTCTCCGGGCTAGGTAGCTTCATGTGTTCTCTGAAACTAAATATCATAAATAGCTAGAACTGGCGACAAGAATGGCCGGTAGGCAATACTTCCACTCTGTGGGAAGACCCAAAAATGACTAAATAAGAATTCAGTAATCTATTAACTAATAGCTTTTCGTGCAGGCTCAGGGTGAACAAAACTACAACAATGGACGACAAAAAACTAAGTGGCATAATGCTTTAATTAATCAGAAATTTAAAAAAAGAAAAATATGAGTGTTTTCATTATTTAAAGAGCTTCCTTTTGACGTATGTTCTAAATTATTTCCTTTTTTATACCAACTTATTCTACAGTCCAGATTTTCTTTGACTCATAAATTTAATCGACCTAGGCTGTTTCTTATTAGATTTAGTGACAAAAAAGGATAAATGTTCATAGGACTATACATTTGAACAAACGGACTTTTTAATTTTGCTTAGTTTTGATTATTTTTGTATGAAGTTGTAAATATAAAATACTAATGACAAAAAAAGAGGCTGCTTAGATCCTTCTTTTTAAACAACTTTTTGTCAATACAGAAACAAAATTAAAATAGAAAATTTTGTCGGCTTTTTTGCTTATGTGTCTAGATTACACCTTCGTTTTTTTGCCTTTGTTTTTTTTTTAACCAAAAGGCTCCTTCTTATTTCTTCTTTTGCCGGAATTAAAAAAGAAAACATTTGGTGGCATTTTTAAAAAAGAAGAGATGGCAATTGCTTTTTTTTTTATTTGATGCCAAAGGCAAGAACCGGAATAAAAAAAGAAGCAGCCCTTTTTTTAAAAGGGACAAAAAGCCCCCCCTAAACCCGTCTCTTTGTTGCCGCCATATCATTCCCCTATCCGGGGGAAAAAAACGGCAGAGCCGTAAGGCAGAACCTAAATGAAGAGATCCCCAGCCCTATTACAGCAAATAAAGCCTTTAGTTTTGTTATTGATTAAAAGCATCAAAAAGATTATTTTTTATTTTATGCCTAGATCCCAAAGAAATGATAATTTTATAGATAAAACTTTTACGGTAGTAGCTGATATTTTATTAAAATTATTACCTACTTCTCAACGTGAAAAACAAGCCTTTATGTATTATCGAGATGGAATGTCGGCTCAAGCTGAAGGTGAATATGCTGAAGCATTACAAAACTATTATGAAGCTATGCGCTTAGAAATTGATGCATATGATCGAAGTTATATTTTATATAATATTGGCTTAATTCACACAAGTAATGGAGAACATGGTCGTGCATTAGAATATTATTATCAAGCGTTAGAAAGAAATCCTTCTTTACCAAGTGCATTAAATAATATAGCGGTTATTTATCATTATCGTGGAGAACAGGCTATTGAAAAAGGGCAAGCTGAAATTTCTCAAATTTTATTTGAAAAAGCTGCTGATTATTGGAAAGAAGCTATTCGTTTAGCCCCTACGAATTATATAGAAGCACAAAATTGGTTAAAAATGACAGGTCGCGAATAAAACACAAGTCGTGCGTTTTATTATAGAATAAGAATATGAGTTTTCTTTGCACTTCTTTCCTAGGAAAGCAGCACTCGTTGGCCAGTCAGGTCATGGCTCCTGTGCCTAGCCCCCCGATAGGGGGGCAACAGATAGCATTACTGAAATTGCTTTGCATTCATTGATTAATGTTACCCCTCACCACTTTTTCCTTGTGAACGCCTAAAAGTGGAACTTAGGGCACGGGGCTATTTACTCTTCGGTGCTAGAGGCAAAGATGAACACAGCCCTCTGTTAAATTACACTCAGTTACACTAAATTACACCCAGCCCCTCTTCGGGGGGCAAGTGTGCCGTTTTTTTCAAACTGGAACAGGCACACAAGTGTGCCTTCTGCGGTGACGCTTTTTTAACAGCGGCAAGCGATTCCGGTTTGCCCGAACAAAAATCCCTTCGGTTAAAAAAAAAAGACCCCTGCTGATTTAGTACCAAAGGCAATTAGGTACCTTTTTTAAAAAAGAAGAGATGGCAATTGCTTTTTTTTTAAAAACCGGAATATTTCCTCAAAGACCGGGGTATTTCATTCATTCTTCGGGTTTTATTCCGGCAAAAAAAGCAAAGCAGCCTTTTGGGACAAAAAAACAAAGGGCATTGCTGGGGTTTCTTAGAAGGTGTAACTTAAAGGCAGCCGCCTTCGAAGAAACCCGGAGGTTTAAAAAAAACCGGCGGCTGCTGCTTTACATTTTCTTCTGTCGAAGACAACTCCACCTTTGTCGAAGACAGGGGGGGTTAGTGTAACTTAGTGTTACTTAGGACCTAAGAACAATGCCAATCAAAATCCGAATATAGAAAAAAGCGAGGTAGTTGGTTGTTTTGAAATGATTGAAATTGCGTCTTTTTTCTGCTATAATAACAGCAGAAAAACTATTACATTTCATTTTTGTATCCGAAAAAGCGGGCGTCGCCAAGTGGTAAGGCAATGGATTGTGACTCCATTATTCGCGGGTTCGAACCCCGTCGTTCGCCGATTTTTATTTTTTTTTTTGATATTGGATTGATTGTTAGGTTTTACTGCGATTTTTTTAAAGTTAACATTAAAGATAGAAGTCTAAAAAAACCAAAGAAGTCTAAATGAAACTAAGGTAAATTTAGGGAAAATCCAAAAGGTATTTCTATTATTTACAATATCCGTTTATATTGTTTATCAGATAATTGAAATGCTTATGCTATTTCCCTGCTTTTTTGTCCCTTGTTCACTAAAAGAAAAAAATAGCTTTTTAGCTTTTCTCTCTGGCCATCACGCACGACCTCGTTAAATCTTTTTTTGTAGTGGGGGCCAACGGGAAGGATGTCCTTAGGCTCGTACATTCGTATCCGTGGTTTTTTTATTCCGGCTTTGCCATCACTGCTGTTTTCCGCACATCTGTAAGCCCCCTACAAGTAGCATAGCAGTTCAACCTATCTGGATTTTCCCCTATTGAAGCAGCATAAAAACTTCCGGAATCCCAGCCAGGCAAGACCTCGTGTGCAGTGCCTGTTGAATTAATTTTTGGTCTTAGCCGGTATAAATTCAGTCGTGTATATGTCCATTGAGTGTTCGCTGCTTTTTTGTTGCCAGGGGTTGGAAGAAAGAAGTCCCCCCCCTTTGTCTTCGACAGGGGGTGGTTATAGGAATAGGAAAGCAAAGAAGGAAAAATCCGTTGTTTTGCCTAGTGGACCCCTTTAAGTGTAACAAAGGGGTTCACACAGCGCTTAGCGAGGGAAGGGTGTTCACAAGGGTGCTTAGGTCGGTTTGGTTTTTTATTGGCGTTTCTTGTCGTTTCATCGAAGAATGCCTGCTGTACGCGCTTCAGTCTTCGGGTTGTTACACCTAGCTCTTTTTTATTCCGGTCGTTTTCTGTCGAAGACATTTGGTGCCATTTTTCTTCCGGTAGTCTTCGACAGAAGAAATAAAAAAAAAGCAATTGCCTTTGCACCGGAAGAAAAACTGGAATAAAAAAGAAGCAGCCCCCTCCGGGTGTAACGAAGCAGAGTCCCACTGCTTTTTAAAAAGGAATTGCGGGTTTAAAAAAAAAGACAGAGGTGGTACAAAGAATACTCAGTTACAACTTCGTTTGACGGAATAAAAAAAGAAAATTTTTACAAGTGTAACATTCAGTCTTCGGTTAAAAATAAAATAGAGGTTTTTAACAAGTAAAAACAGCTCCGTTTTTATTCCGGTTCGAAGAAATAAAAAAAAAGCAATTGTCTTTGGCACCGAATAAGGAGGGGGTTGCTTTTTTAAAAAAGGAATCGCTGGAAAAAAAACATCGCTGCAAAAATGTAAAGGGAAGGCATGAATACCAACCAAGACGACTAACTACGCACCGATGAATGAATAACTGAATGCTATACCACCCGGCAAGACAGACGAAAGCCGTATATCTTGCCGGGTGGCATCAATATAAACAAGAATCGATTCCCCTTCTTCTTGACGTATTGAAGCCTGAGTAACCACCTAAGTGACATCTCCTTAGTGAAAACCTGACCCCCCTCTCATCCGACCTATAGAGGGGCAAAAGCTGAGGTATAACAACGACCGAAGAACGAAGGCCCCCCTTCCGACGGAAGCCTTGATCCTTGGCTTGGCCACTATAACAAAAAACGACAACGGGGTTTCTTACGCTTGCCAGCGCCACTCTGGCCTTCTAAGCTCCCAGCCCACCTATCGGTTGTTGTTATTTCTCTTGGGGACTGCAGTCTTCTTGGTTGGCATTCAGTCTTCTGTGAACACGGCTTTGCCGGAATAAAAAGAAATCGCTGATCTTTGACCAGCATAGCTGACCGGTCGAAGACGGGGGGGTTTTATTCTTCCGGTTTTTAAAAAAGCAAAGCAGCCCTTCGGGACAAAAATGGAACAATAAAAAACAGAGGCAAACTGCTTCCATTTTTAAAAAAGGAGGGGTGGGGGGTAAAACTCTCCTTTTTTTTTAACCGCTGGCGGATAGGTGCTATTAGAAATGCCTTACCATATGCTGGGCGAAGCCTACCAGGAGAAGAAGTCCAACAACCCACGAAAAGAACACACTGGTGTTTGTTCTTAGCTTTTCTAACACCTCAGGCTTGGGAGCACAATAAAACTTAGCTCTTATAGGGGCTTATGCTCTTTTTTAAAAAGGAATGGCGAGCCGACAAGTTCCCGCATTAATAGACTCGCGAGGAAAGGAATGCAACCAAAACAAAGAACAAAAACGCAGATTGATTAAAAATTCTGGTACCAAAATCCTTCCTAATTTTTCTTTTATTAAAGATTGCTTCTTTCGTTTTTCTATGATAGTATATTATATATATTAAATGTTATTAAAAAGCCGGGGTAGCTCAGTTGGTAGAGCGCTGGATTGAAAATCCATAGGTCGCCAGTTCAACCCTGGTCCCTGGCAAACTTTAAATTTGTAGGCTTTATTTGCATATCAGGCTCTTTAAAAATCTTTATGCCGTGAGATATTGTTTTGTATTTCTATACTATAATAATTAGGCGAGAAAAATAACCGTTTTAGTTGATTAGAGAATAGTTAGATCATAGACTCAACTCTTAAATTTTAAATATCGAGATAAAAAGAAATAAAATAAGGGCTACTTTATTAGCTAAAGAACTGAACATTAACAACAAAAATCGACGTTGAATAAAAAAGGTTCTATTTTATAAATAGATCCGTAAAAAATCCTATCTAAATATATCAGTCCCACTCTTGAAAAAAATATTTTAGTAGACTAATCACAAGTCAATCTATCAAATTTCTATTTGAATTGAGATAGATTAACAAAGAAAAAAGGTGGGGCGGTTTTTGTTTCTTTGCCTGTGGTAGGTAAGGCGTTTCTTGTGAGCCCCGGGAGAGGTAGCATGAATACCAACTACTAATACTAAAAAGGCACCGAAGAATGAATGGCTGTCTTTTTTACTCGAACTTGGTCTACGGAGGATGTATGCCGGTTTTTGTGGTCCCTAGGCTTAGCCTTCGGATTCATTTATTGACCAGCATCGTGCACTTGTATCTTCATTCTGAGCTTACCCATTGCCCTATATGACACTCAAGGCTTAGGTATAAGAAGACTTAATCCCATAACCAGTCTTCTGGCCTGTCACTTTCTTTAGTTACACTAAGTTAAACCTTCTGAAAGAAGGTGTAACTGAACATTTTTGCAGCGAGGCCCTTTTAAAAAAAGGAGCTGTTTTGACTTTTTAAAAAGTCGAAGACCTGCGATTTACCCTTCGGGACAAAAAGGAGCAGCCCCTGGGAGTCCGAGGGTTTTTAAACCCCACCCCACTGTCGAAGACAAAGGGGGGGGGGTAGGAAAGAGCATTACAAATAAAATAGCTCGAACAAGAAAAACTTCTCCTACTAAAACAAGTCACAATCTAAATAAATCTTGACATTTGTGGCTTTTTCTTGCTATAATGATAATATTACATTTATATATATAAGGGATTGTAGTTCAATTGGTTAGAGCACCGCCCTGTCACGGCGGAAGTTGCGGGTTCGAGCCCCGTCAATCCCGAATCAACCCTTTCGTTTACTGGAGTAGGTCGCTAAGTTAAAAGTTACTGTCAAATATTTTGAGTATTGCTTGTAAAACCACAAATAGGTTATGAACGTAAAATTCTAAAAAACAGGATAAGAGTTATTCTTTATATAATCGGACTATGATAAAGATTTATTAGCTCGATTAAAGGAAATAACTTTTGAACTGTCGTTTGTTCAAAGCTTTTTAGTTAAAGTATTCAACTATTAATACTTAATGATCTAGAATTCAGTAGCATTCGCAAACAGATTTAGCTGGAAAGCAGATTTAAACAGTGTCAGAGAATAAATGCTCTGGTTTTTCATTTTAATAGACCCTTTGCCCTATGAAGCAGTCAGACTTGGTATTGTAATAAATTCTAGCTTAGAAACTGCTTTCTTAGCTCTTAAATTTATGCCGAAACTTGTTGGTTTTTTGGAAGTTCCGGCGACAACTTCTGGCATAAATTCCCCTGTTTTCTTGGCTCTGGTACGCGAGAAATCAATCGAAATATCATCCAACCTTAAACCTATAGTATGCTAAACGTATTCTTCAAAGAGCAAAACAAAGCCCAACTTCTGCTGCTTGCTGCGGATTATCCATACATGGATCGCTGCTTTTCTTTTTGTACCAGCTATTAATTCTGGTGAATGTGTTGTGAACACCGATTTGTTATACCGCAAAAACCAAAGGGATGTGTTAACAAGTGTAACTAATGATACAAGGATAGAGATTAAGCTACTATAGTGGCTTAGGAATAGTATTCAGGCATGCTTTTTTGATGGCTTTTTGTGCTTTTGTATTCGTAAGTTCTTGCTAAGAGCCTTTAGTTGCTACAATCGAATAATAAGAAAGCCTAGTGAACCCCTAGACTTGTGATGTGAATATTGTCTTTCCGTTAAAAGGGGGCGGGAGGTTCGCTAGGCTAGATGTTAATAAACTAAAGGGGGACTTAGGCGCAAGCAAAGAAGGTGTTTCTAACGTCCAAAAGGGCAGCCGGTAAGAGTCAGAGTCGTGCTTCGCTACAAGATGGACGGAATCCCTAACCACCCCCTTTGTCTTCGACAGGGAGGGGGTCGAATAGTTAGGAATAAAAAGAAAGTTCGAAGAAACGAGTGCCTCCCATACATCAGGTAAGCTACGCAAAGAAACCCCGACCCCCCACATTCCGCATAGGGACTTCAGCGTAAATCCCAAGCTCGTGGCTGTGGTAGGCGCCAGAGTCCTAAAAAAGAAGGAGTAAACCTCCCTATCTATCTTCATCTTCTTGTGCGAGTAAATAAAAGGTAGCTTAGAAGCCGCTGTTGCGCTACGTCGTTTTTTAAACCCCCCACCCCCCGTGGTTTCATTTGGGAGAGGTCGGCGGGCATTTCAAAAGAACGCCTAGCGTCTGGTAAGGGATTTCTTGTCGAAGACTGAATGTCAACAAAGAAGACGGCAGCCCTTTTTTGTCTGCGACATGGAGGGTATAAAGGTAAAGAGCTGCTTAGGAATTTATGTTCATTCCTTTTTCTAGTGATTGTTAAGCGTGCTGCTTATGGCTGCGCAAAGAACAAAGGCACTGGAATTCAAAGTATGCTAGGGAGTTCCTTTCCACTTACCTCTTTCTTAAGGCACTAGGGAGGGGGGCCGTCCCATACTGGCATACCTGCTTGCAACGCAGACATACTCCTTTCTTTCGTTCTGCGCACTGAATACTCAAAAAACAGAAAATTGGCTAAGTTAATCTGGATTAAAAACAGATACATTCTTCTAAAAAGGTAAAATACAGCAAGCCTCGTAGAGATTTGTTTAGTATGACAAAATAGCGACCTGGATTTTTTAGAAATAGCATAAAAAAACAAAAACTTCAAACGCTTTTTGGGGACTTCTAGTTCGCTGCTTTAATGTAGTACTCTGTTAATAAAAAAGGCAATGTCACAGTTACTCCTAGTGTTTATCTAATCCGGATTTATAGTTTAGTTCAATGATCTTTTCCTCTATACTTATTGGGTTTTTTTTAACGAGTTTAAATATCAAAAATACAGGATAGGCCCAACCGGACTTGAACCGATGACCTATTGCTTGTAAGGCAATCACTCTACCGACTGAGTTATGGGCCTGCATATAAAAATCTGTAATTAAACTTAATAATTTTATTATATTATATTTTATAAAAAAATAAAATTATTAAGTTTAATTTTTTTCCTTTTGTATTTTTATTCCGCCTCTGACGAATCCAAATCGTGTTGCTTTCCGTTTTAAAGAAGAAGCTAATGGCATTCAGTTTAGTGGGGTGATAAGGCATTTCTTGCCCTTTTTTATTCAGGTTCTTGCCATCTCTTCTTATTTCTTCTGTCGAAGACATTTGGTGCCAAAGGCAATTGCTTTTTTTTTATTTCTTCGAACCGGAAGAAAAATGCCACCAAATGTCTTCTTTTGCCGGAATTAAAAAAGAAGAAATAAGAAGACCTTTTTAAAAAAGGAACAGCCCCCTGCGGGGGGGGTAAGAATGAAAAATTCCGGTTTTAAAAAAAAAGCAATTACCATCTCTTCGAAGGAACCAAATAAAGAGGGGGGGGTATTCCGGCAAAAAAGGCATGAATGCCACCCAAGAAGAATACAACCCCCTTTTCCAGCTGTTGTTTTTTTTAACCGAAGGATAAACAGGGGGTTTTCAGCGACGAAAAGGGTTTTCTGCTTTTGAACCTACAAGCAAAGGGCGTAAGAACTGCTAACGGCGCTAATGATTTGAAAGACGACCAGCCGAAATCCTATTAAGTCTTCGTGGTTGCTTGTGGATAAGAAGAAAGCTCTATGGCGACCCCTTGCTAGAATAGCCCAGCTTGCAGGGTTTCACGGGCTTGCTTGCTTGCTTTGCGACGCAGATAATATCTCCAAGCGAAATGTTTTCGTCCGTTAGTCTACACCGCCTGGTATAACAACACCGTCAAAGAATAACTAGAGCATCAACGGATAATCAAAAAAAAAAACGACTTATAGACTTTAAATAGCAGGGACAGGATTCGAACCTATGACCTCGGGATTATGAGCCCCACGAGCTACCAGACTGCTCTACCCTGCGAGTTATTTTTTCACTGAATATTTTTAATATGAATAATTGAAACTATTTGTTTTTATTATAATATCATTTTCTATAATAAAAGCAATATTTCAGCAATATGTATAATAAACTATTAGCAGCCAATTAATATGACAAAACCAAGAATCAGAAAAGATTTTTGTCTAATAATGAAAATTAGTGTTTTTATAAACAATAATCATAGAGCCTTGAGATTTTTGTTTGTATTCCAGATTTTGATAAACACATTCAATAAAAGTTGATTTTTGAGTTTAATCGAGTTAAAATTTCTAAAAATAAGCACATTCGATACTATCTTATTTCAAGAATAAGACTAAGACATTAGTTTGGAATCAAACAAGAAGTAAGGACGGTTCTTTTTTTTGGTCGTTACATATTCTTGACGCTAGATTCAATTAGCTATGCTTTAAACCTTTCGGACGTTTCGTTGCAGGTCCGGCAAGCTTCACCTCTGGAGCTAGGCCTCTATAAACACCAAGGTACTTTGATACCCATTCCTAACCCCCTCCGGTTTTTTTTTTTACATCGTTTACCCTTCGGTTTTAAAAAAAATATGGAAGCAGCACCCCCCGAGCGGGAGGTAAATGCAGAGCAGCCAGGAGGAAACCTGCAACTTTAACGTAACCGCACCTGCTTTTTTCCCAGACGGTCTTTTTGGTGGGGCCTTACATTCTTCTGCTGCTTTCCTTAAGCTCCGCTGTACTACAGTGTCTACTAGCGCCAGATACTTTAATGCTGGTCTCGATCGCGTGCGATACACTAAAGTCTAGGACATTGGCGTTGCGGGAGAGAGCCATTCTTCTTTGACGAAGGCAAAAACCAGCTTCTAACAATGAAGGCCACTTCATAACTTCTAATATTGTATGCTAATACGGGAAGGGCTAAAGTTTTGATTTAGCGTCGATCCCTTGGCTAGCATTCTTCAGCTGACGGAACAACTGCCTGCTAAAGATAAACACTGAAGTAACCGGAACGTTCTCTGCATTTGTAAACGAGCTTTAAAACAACAGAAACGCAACGCCGGCTCAAAGAGGTCCCAACTTTTTCATTGCTTCTTTTTTTGAGCCGTATTTCCATAGTGCTGTGTAAGGAGGGGCGCTACATGAAAGATAAGGTGTTCAAACGCAGTTAGGACATGAACCGCCTTCTGCGGCAACAGGGCAAGCTCGCTATTTTTAAAGAGACGCTTTGAATGCCGAGTTATCAAAACGTGCAGAAGTGTTATGTTTTTTTAGAACGATTCTTTTAGGAGTTGTTCAACATCCCTAAGGGGCTGTCTCTTTTGTCTATTTGCCTATATTCCAACCGTCATTTTAAAAAAGAAGCAGCCCTTTTTTAAAACGGGACAAAAATCGCTGTCGAAGCGAAAATACCACAGCCGGCTTTAATACCGTAGAACTCTCCCTCTACTCGAATCCACGCCCGATGCATACAGGCGCTATTGGAGAGGGGGTTCTAGTCGTGCTATATAAAAATACTGGACACGGGGGTCTACCTCTGTCACAAGGATCAGACGCACACAGCAAAAGAAGGTACCGGGCTTTTTGCCTTAATTACTTGCTCGCGAAACAAAATAGCGTGGTAACATCTGGAAGTTAGAGAGACAGGTATGCATTCTTGTGGGGGTAACCTTCTTTTTTTGGTGAGGTATTTCTAGTTAGACCGATCTCCAGCGATTCCTTTTTTAAAAAAGCAAAGCAATTGCCATCTCTTCTTATTTGGTGCCAAAGGCAATTGCTTTGCTTTTTTTAAAAAAGGAAGAGAAATGGCACCAAATAAGAAGACTACCGGAATAAAAAAAGAAAGAACAGGGGGGGGGGGGGGTAAGGGGTAAAAAAACAAAGACCACTGAAATAAAAAAGGCTGCTGTAATTCCAGCAAAGACCGAAGAATGAATGTCAACCAAGAAGAATCCCGTCGAAACCAAAAGAGTCGCCATTGATACCCTCCCGCTTCTTTTTGCCCTAAAAAGAAGAAGGTACGCAAGAATGGCTCCACTTTCTAGCTTTTTGCGTGCGTGGCTTGTGAACCTCCAACGTTATAGGTGTAACTGAACTAGGCCAGAAAAATAGCAGAATGCCAAAATCTACTGTTCTTCTTTTATCCGCCGTTTCTTGTAGGTTCTACCGCAAAAAACGGCGGATAAAAGAAGAGGTTTACCAGGAGCTTAGCATATAAGCGCCCGACACTCCATCGAGGGACATTGTTGAGCCCTTTTCTGGGCAAAGAAGAATGGCAGTTTCTGGGACTGGGGTCCAAGAATGAATAAGTGCACAAGCAAATTAAGACATCGAGGGCTTTTGCTAAGGCGCACAGATATAAGAACCGGCAAAAAATGGTAAAACTAGACTAGAGAGTTTTTGATCTTTGACCCGAAAAATTAGTTAATTTTCTTTTTCTTTTCGATAAAAAATATCGTTAATTTTGTTAGTGCGCTTTTAACCGCATTTTTTTAAGCCTCCGTTTTAAACAAAGCCAAAAAATGGCTCTTATTTTTTATGTTTCGGAAGGTTTAGAATAACAAAACAAAATTAAAAAGAAGTAGATTCTGTTGTTTGAACTGAGCAAAAAACTTTATAGATTTCCCTTTTTTGGTTGATTGAATACTTTCTGGCCGCTAGCTAAATACAATAATTTGTTTAAGAACCCGTAGAGACTATTACGAGCTGTTAGCCTTTGTTATGGAATAACACGACGCGGTTTTTTTTTTTTTTCGAAAATACTCCCGCGATAAGGTCTTTATTTTTTATTTGCCGGAATATGTCCCTGCTATCTTTTAGCTCCTTCTTGGAGTAACAAACTAGCAGACAGCGATGTCACCATTACAGTCAGTTCCTGTGGCAGCAAAGCAGCGCTACGACCTGTTATGCTCTTAACCTGTTGAGCCATCCTTGCTGCTACAACAGGCGCTGGTCCGTCTACCGCTTATTCCCAATGCCAAGGACCGAGTTCGGCTAGTGCACATGTGTCTCAGCTCGACCCAAAAAGGGCAAACAGCAATAATGTTCGCAAAGTGGACTAAATTTATCTATAAAAACTAAAAGTTAATGCTATAACTAAAAAGTAAAAAACCTTAATGATTCAATCTTTTGTTGTTTTGCTTTCGAAGAACAACTAAATACAGTTTTTAAGTGAATCTTAAAATGTCTTAACTTATAGAAAATCCTATTTATTAAAAAAAATTACTTAAGTTTTGCTTTTTTTAGTTTCCGGTGTCTGGTAGTGGCTTCATTCGCTAGAAAAAAAGCGGGTAAGCTCCGCAAGAAGATTCGAAGAAACCCTACGGGACAAAAAAGCACAAGAATAATGAAGCCGAGAGCTGACTCCTTTGGCTTTTAGAAATCCCAAGAGTAATAAAGGGAACGCATTCTTGGGTCCTAGAATTACGGGAAGATTAAATCGATACACAGCTCGCTGTTCGCTTTAATCTTCGAGTGCTTTTTGTGCTCCTTTTTTTTAGAGGCTGGTACTAAAAGAGTGCTCTTAGAAACAAGAAAAAGACCGAAGGGGGGAATTCATAATCTGAAACCTGAATGGAGCCTACAAAAAGCATATAACGGGGGCTGCTCCTTTTTAAAAAAAGGAGGGGGGTGGTCTTCGACAGGGGACGGAGTACCTACAGAGCTACCGGCACTGGTGCGAGCACTAGCACAGTCCGCCTTCTGATTCTGATACCTACGCACTTTCTTCTTGTTTTTGTCCTTACCCCCCTGCTTTTTTAAAAAGGTCTTCGACAGGGCTGCTTTTTTAAAAAAGGAATTGCTGCACGAAGCGAATAAGACTAAAACCACTGGCCCCCAAACAAAAAACAAATCCCGACACTGGCAAAAAACGAACAGATAAGTCACAAACGAAGTGGAGTCTATCATATCACTAAAAAAAAGCGACCAGTCAAGCAAATACATAAAGGAAAAAAATTTAATAAATAATAAGTTTATATTAGTTTATAAGATAATAATAAACCAAATAATATGGCACGTAGTAAATTTGAACGTAAAAAGCCCCACGTTAATATCGGAACAATTGGTCATGTTGATCATGGTAAAACAACATTAACAGCCGCAATTACAATGGCTTTAGCGGCAAAAGGAGGCGGATTAGGTAAACGCTATGATGAAATTGATTCAGCTCCTGAAGAAAAAGCACGCGGTATTACAATTAATACAGCTCATGTAGAATATGAGACTGATAATCGTCATTATGCACATGTAGATTGTCCAGGCCATGCTGACTATGTTAAAAACATGATTACTGGAGCTGCTCAGATGGATGGTGCGATTTTAGTTGTTTCTGGAGCTGATGGTCCAATGCCTCAAACAAAAGAACATTTACTTTTAGCTAAACAAGTAGGTGTACCAAATATTGTCGTTTTTTTAAATAAAGAAGACCAAGTTGATGATGCTGAATTATTAGAATTAGTTGAATTAGAGGTTCGCGAAACATTAGATAAATATGAATTTCCAGGTGATGAAATTCCTGTCGTTACTGGATCCGCTTTATTAGCTTTAGAGGCCTTAGTTGAAAATCCGAAAATTCAACGTGGTGAAAGTAAATGGGTTGATAAAATTTATTCTTTAATGGATCAAGTAGATAATTATATCCCAACACCTGCTCGTGAAACAGAGAAACCATTCCTTTTAGCTGTTGAAGATGTATTATCTATCACAGGTCGAGGCACAGTAGCAACGGGTCGTGTAGAAAGAGGAACTTTAAAAATTGGTGAAAACGTTGATATTGTAGGTTTAAAAGATACTAAGAGTGCGGTAGTGACGGGATTAGAAATGTTTAAAAAAACATTAGATGAAACAATGGCTGGTGATAACGTTGGAGTACTATTACGTGGTGTGCAAAAAAAAGACATTGAACGTGGTATGGTTTTAGCTAAACCTCAATCAATCAAAGCTTACAGTAAGTTTGAAGCTCAAGTGTATGTATTAACAAAAGAGGAAGGTGGTCGCCACTCAGCATTCCTTATTGGCTATCAACCGCAGTTTTATATCCGAACTACTGATGTTACAGGAAGAGTATTATCATTTACACATATTCAAATGCGCACGCCTTCGTCTGTAGCTGATGAGCATTCTAATAAAATGGCAATGCCCGGAGACCGAGTAAGTATGACAGTACAATTAATATCACCAGTAGCCGTAGAAAAAGGAATGCGCTTTGCTATTCGTGAAGGCGGTAGAACTGTAGGTGCAGGAGTTGTTACAGCTATTGTAGAATAAACTATATGAAAGTCAAAACTTATAAGCATTTACAAGGCAATAACTTAAATTATAGGCCAAATTAAAAGGTTTTTTGTCTTTTAAAAAAAAAGCAATTGCCATCTCTTCTTATTTCTTCTGTCGAAGACCTTTCTTCGAACCGGAAGAAAAATGGCTACAAATTATCATCTCTTCTTATTTCTTCTTTTTTTATTCCGGTTTTAAAAAAAAACGGAATAAAAAAAGAAGAAATAAAGTACAAAAAGCCCCGAAAGGGGGCTTGGAGCGTAGGAAAACATATAAATTATCTGTACAAGAAGAATGCCACAAGCATGAAATAAAATAAGGAAAGTTTTTATTCGAATTGTGCTAGTTTTATTTGCACCGCCCCTGCCGCAAACTCACCACTTCATTTTTTTTTTAACCGAAGAGTAACCGGGTAGCCTGCCTTCGTCAAACCGCACGGCCGCTATCCTAGGCAGTGTGCGAAGCGTATAGACTTCGAGCCCGTACTTTTGGCAAGGGGGTGGCAGCAATTCCGGCAGCAGCCCTTTTTTTAAAAAACCGCTGATGAAGACAAAGGTTAAAAAAAAACCAAAGGCAAGAAACGAATGGCGGGCTTCTCCTGAGTATCGTCTTCTTGGCAGCCCCTAATTGCTAAAAAAACAGCAAAACAAAGAATTCTATTCTCAAAAAAATACGCGCATCACGTTTTACTTGGATACCGTGAGAAGTACCTTGGAATGTTTTAACATATGCTGGAGAAATACGTAAATCTTCTAAATGTAAAGCACGAAGGGCTTTAAATCCGAATACGTTACCTACAATTGATGTAAATAAGTTAGTTACAGAACCTTCTTCAACTAAATCGATTGGGTATGCTACATAAGCAATGTATTGATGAAACTAGATCCCCATCCTTACGGTGAATCGTTAGAAGCGATGAATGGCTTTCAATCGATCTTTAACAGGGACCCGTTCCCGAACCGTACGTGATAGTTACCCATCATACGACTCTCCCCCGGCCCGGGAGTAATTGAGTTATTCTAATTATGACATGAAATTATATCTATATCTTTTTATTACAAGCCTAATTGATATTCTGATTGAGTGAGTCTATGTAGTATTCTTTCCTTTTGTTTGTATCGTGGTGGTCAGTCAAGATTGTTAGTTATTAAGTGCATTGACATGCTTAGACTTCTTTTTTCTTCCCAATTTTTTTGTTTTGGTTTTTGGAGTTCTCTCGCCCTTATCTCCACTGCGTTTTTAACTTTTTCAGGTAGCGTGGGCGAGTTTTCATGGAAGTCTGTGGCGTAGGTTAGGTCTGTACCTGTTAATGTTTTGTCAATTCTTCGTAGTGCAGTTGTGAGTGGGCCTATCCAATGGTGCTTTAAAACAATTATTGTGATAGTTCTTTCCATACTACCCGCCAATTGTCTGACTGTAGCCTTTTCGCCAGCATGTTTCTTAATGCAGTCTTTGAGTGTTTTCAATTGGAATTCTAGTCCTTCCGCGACTATCGTTAAATTACCTATCGAGGCGTTGGTGCCTCCGTCCATGCAAAGTTTAGCGATTGCTGCTATGGTTGTTATTTTGGTTGCATTATTTGTGTTTTGGAATTCGGTTATAATTTTTTCGATTGTCTCTTCGTTCATGGCATTTAGTATTTCTTCGGATTTGTTCAATTGTTGTGTCCGTTTCTTTGTTAGAATTCGCTACTTTTTGTTTGTTTGCCATCTTTTGTTTCCTTCGTGTAGTTTCTTAGTTTGAGGTTATAGTATGTTCTTCTCTTTTCGTCTACGATGAATTTGATATTATACTTCCTATTTACCTCGTCTGTGTTTGGGGGCTTATCGTCTTTAACTGTTTTTGGTTTGGGTTCGCCTCTGTATATAAGCCCTTCTGGGGCGATAAACCTTATGTCATACAGTTCTGTGAGCGAAATTTTATCGTACCTTCCAGCGTGAATTTCGCTGTGATGTTTTTTACATACTGGAATTTGTTTTCTTCCTAGTGCACCAACTAATTTGTCGAATCCCTTGTATCCGGTAAACTTTATATCTCGTTTCCTTAAGGGTCTTATGTGGTGCTTGGTTTCCTGTTTTGCTCCGCATATAGCGCATTGGGATGTTTGTTGTCACGCTGTTCTGAGGTTTACTTTATTGAGCCAATTGAAATCGATTGTAGGTATAACCAAATTCTTTTTTGTTTTGTACTTTATTTTGATCTTAGAAAGTTGCATCATGATTTCTTTGTAGTTGAGTAAAACAGAATGTTTAATTTGTCCATTAGTTTTATATTTCTTTATTATTCTAAGGTCTGTTGCATGTGGTTTCCTCTTGGCAAGTTCTATATCTCTATCCGTGGTAGAATCCATGGTTGATATATCAATGTAACCATATTCGGTTATTATCTTTTTTACAGTTGTTTTGTGTTTGGGATGACTTCGTCAAGAATAAACTTATCGAATTCATGCATGTATATATTGAAAAGTATAGGGCTAGCTATCCCGCCTTGTGGGACGCCTAGAAAGGTGTCTTTGAACCCAGAGTAAGTTATTATTCCAGATTTGAGTCCAGTATAAACTAGTTTAAGGAACTTTTTGCACGCTATTTGCTTGGAGAGTATGCTCATTAGTTATGTATGGTTCACGTTGTCGTAGGCTCCCTTTATGTCCGCTTCCACAGCGTAGTCTGTACCGCGTGCGCCAATCGTTATTTCTTCTATGGCCGAATTGAAATCCTTAAGAGGTCTGAATCCGAAATTACAGTTGTAATGATCGAACTCGGGCTCGTAGATGCATTCTAATGTGATTTTGATGATCGACTGGACTACTTTATCCTCGAAGTTAGGGAGTCCTAGTGGGCGTTTCTCGGGTCGGCTTGGTTTTGGTACTAATGTTTGTCTAACAGGTCTCCATTTGTAAGTTCCCGCTATTAGTTCCTTTGATATCCTTTTTATGCACTCAGCTGTGAAGTCATCGACTGTCTCATCCTTCGTGCCGGGGGCTGCTTCGCTGGTGCCCCTTTGTTTTTCTTTATGGCTCCGTATGCTAGGGTCACTAGCGTTTCGCTTCCTGCAATTGTTATAAGGTCTCGTACAGGCTCGAATTTGACTCCTAACTTGAGTGACCTTTTTTTTCTGTTGAATATGGCCTCTAATATCTTACTGTGTTTGTTCTCGGGAACCTTTTTAGATGCTATTATTCTTTCTGTGACTTCAGGCTGGTCCTTAGGAAGGAATTTCCAGCTGACTTTGTTGATCTGTTCCCATGTTTGAATTAATTTTTTTGGTGTTTCTTCTATGTTTTCTTCAGGACTGACCAAGTCCTCGTTATTCCATAGGGAGAATAAGTCTAAAAACTCTACTTCCTTTCTAAGATTATCTTCAATTTCTTGAATGTCGTGATAGATAAGGTGACTGTCTGTTTGAATATCTTGGTTGTTATTTGTCATATTTGTTGTTGATTTGTGATTATAATTTCCGGGACTCTGGTGTCCCCTAGATTTCCTCGGTTTTGTACTCTTTGTTCTTCCATCTTAAGTAGTTAAGCCCAGCATTTCAGGGCCTACTCATTCGGTTGAACAGGCTCGGCTCCCATCCGCGCTTTTTCTAGGGAGATGATTAATCGTCCAGCTTCGATGGCTCTTCCGGCATGTGGCCCCTACTCTTAGAGAACCGTTTAGCCGGCTTAAAAGTTTTCAGTGTATAGTGAAGCTCTGTATTGTAGGGAAGCCGGTACCTAAGGTGTCTGTCTTTTCAAGGGTCCCATTTCGTAAAAATCCCTAACGAATGGTGAGGCTGAGTAAAGTGGGTGAGTCACTCAGACTAGGCGGCTTAGGATGTGCATCTTCATCCCTATTCAATGCGTTTTCCCCTCGCCCGTTTCGGGCTTTTCTACCATGCTATTGTCCCTTAGACTTTCAGCTTTGTTTTGGTGTAGGTGTTTGTTTTCAATGTTTTTTTGGTTAATCAGGTAAGGTAGATGGGTTCGTCTGACCCCCAGATGGCATCCAACCTGCAAACTATATACTTATTCTTCTCGCACGTTCTCTTCGCCAGGAACGGGTTGAGGTCGTAGCTCCGCCCTTTGTATAACGGCTAATTTGATTTTCACTAATTCTTTAAAATTTATTAACAAAAATATTGACTCATTACTAATTATTTTGTAATATATGAATATATAATTACAAAAAACTAAAATATCAATGTACAAAAAATTAATAAAACAATCAAACAAAGGTTAAAATAATTTAAACCTTTATACAGGCCCCCATCGTCTAGAGGCCCAGGACATCTCCCTTTCACGGAGGAAACGGGGATTCGAATTCCCCTGGGGGTAGTTAAATACCAAAAATCACTTGAACTCAGCTATATTTGAAACATCAGGTTGAAATTACTTTATTTTGTCTAACCGGTAATTTCAACCTTGTACCTATGAGATCAACAACTTTTAGCTTCTATTTAGATTTAGAATAGCTGTTTTTGTTCGTGCAGCGCCTCTAGGGCAGTATACACCTTTCTTCCCTCTTTTCTGTAAGAAGGGAATATAATATCGAACATACCTCCTCTGGACATGAAATAAGCAGAGTACGCGCACTTAGTGATCCTCTTCCAGGCACTTTGATTTTCGATGGTTTCATTCCTTGCCCTCAACGAGGCTAGTGGGCTTTTTTAAAAAGGAGCAGAAAAAAGCCACAGTTCTCTGCACGTCCAATAGTGGCTACATAGGAACCAATCTTGTTCTTTTAGCTCCTATCGAGTTTACACTCCCCGTTTCGACTTCGTTTGCTCCACTTCTAAGTTTTACAGACGGTTGGTTGTTTTTGATGGCTTTGTTGTCCTTTGTCCCTGAATCAATAGCTTTTTGTTCCCCACTTAGCCCCTTTTGGGGGGGCCTATTGTCTTCTGTTGTAGTGAACACGTCTTTTTTACAGCTTCTGTCGAAGACCAGCGGTAGCAAAGCAGCCTTTTTTTTAAAAGGGACAAAAAGCCCCCCTGTCTTTATTTGGTGCCATTTTTCTTCCGGCTCGAAGAAAGGTCTTTTTTTTTAAAAACAGAAGAAATAAGAAGAGATGGCAATTGCTTTTTTTTTTTAAACCGGAATAAAAAGGCAAAGACACGACGGTATAACTTAGGACACAAAAAGGCAGACAGACGAATACAAAGGTGTCACTAAGCGAAAGCACACAAGGAGTAAGACTTTCGTTTCTGCACTCGATGCCGGCCTTTTTTTTATCTTAGTAGTTCATAGGGGGCGGCTCCTGAATCGCTGCTGGTGCTTCGGGAAAGATAAACGACTGCGATTACCCTTCGGGACAAAAAACCCCGGTGCCTTCAAGTCCCTGGCCCCAGAGGCTACCTGTTCTCAAGCTTTTTCCCTGCTTCGCTATTTTCCTGTAGGCATAAGCAAGCATCAAGTGTCAGCACAAGGCCCGTCCTGGTTAAAATTTACTTCTAGCATAGGTGCAAAGCATTAAACTCAATCCATTTTTGGAATCGGATAAAATAATGGATCTTTTGAGGTTTTATTTTTATAATATAAAACAAAAAGATCAAAAAATAGAAATATTTTTTAAACAATTGGTATCTCTTTTTGGAATTTTTAACATTTAAATATTCTCTCAAAATTGATAAAGAAACGCCTTGTTTTAATAGCCTTTTAAACGAAACGAAAAATAAGACAGTTCTTCTTTATTTATTTGAAAATTTTAAATAAACCTCTACTTAAAATAACTCCATTTTTCATTGAATATAAATCCTATACTATTACTTTTTTATCATATTTAGTTTTTAGATTATTCTTTTATTTCAGTAATGGAAAATCGACCATACGAATTTTTCGAGAATTAAAAAAAATAACGATTCTGTTCCTTTTTTTTTAATGGAATGTGTCCATTAAAAAATAGAGGGACGGGGATTTCGCCTGCAAGATAGAGAACTAAATTTCCGTTTTTTGCACTTTTTCTTTTAGTTTTTCGGTAAACTTTTTTGCCTATGATCTTTCGTCCTTGTAGCCGCAAGCCTTCCTGCCTCCAAGCGTTGCATACCTTTGGCAGTTACGGAGACGTCCACTTTTGTGCTATTGCCCTTCTTACTAAGGCCAAGGATTTACTACCCCCCGGAGGAGGGTTAAGACTGCTTATTTTTTATTCCGCGGTTTTTAAAAAAGCAAAGCAGCCCTTCGGTTAAAAAAAAACAAAGGCACTTGCTTTTTTTTTAAACCGGAATACAAAGGTCTTAGCACACAATACCGCCTTAGATATGGTGTGACAGCTTTTACGTTTGCCATGGTGCAATAACGTAACCGGCCTCCATAAGCAGCCGCTTATGGTATTGTTATGGCGCAGCTAGCTATAAGGTATGCTTAGGTTGGAGATAAAAAAAACAAATAAAAAAAGGTTTTTGTAAATAAAGCCAAACTTGTCATAGGTCAAATAAAGAATTTAAAACCCTCATAGAGGGATTTTACTACGGGCGAAAATATAACATCCAGCATGAGATTGAAGAAGTTAAGATTAAAAGGAGTAAGTGATTACATATTTCTAAAATTTTATTTAGTTCGTTTTTATATAGCTATACTGTACAGAATAGTTTCTTTTTAACTTTCTTAAATAAAGCTTTGAGTATTTTAAAATATTAAAGTTATAGATAAATAAAAACGTTAGATAAAATTTTAGTATTTTTAAATACTATGATTAAAATTCAAACCCCCGGTTTGATAGCCTTAGAATTAAAAAAAAAACAAAATTCACTTTATGCATATCCACGCGTATGCTTGTTCGTCATTTAGAGCGGGGCTTCCCCTTCGAGACAAAAACCGGAATCAGAATAGCTGCTGGCAGACAGAACATGTCTGCATGCGTCACCGCCTATAGCGAGCGTGGACAGTGCATGTGGACCTCTGTGCCTGTTGTCCAAATAGTTATGAAGCGGCAAAGGGAGGTTACAAGAGAAATGTATCAACCGTGTGCATTCCCTTTGGGGCGCGAGGCAGACCCGGCCGATAGAGGGAATCAAAATACTAATAAAGTCCTGTCATTTAAATTTTTAGAAAAAAATCAAATTTTGCTAAAAAAAACGGATTTTCTAAAAAAATCTATTTTTGTCGTGCAAAAATATAAAAGTAAAGTCATTTTTGCATCACTTTTTAAACAGAAAACAAAAACGGTTAATTTTAAAAATACGAGCATTAATGAAGTGAACTCGCCGGGAAATAATGTTAATTCGAAAAGCACTCTACCAGTATTAGACAATCTAACTGAAAAAAGAAGTGTTAATGCCTTTTTAAAAACGGACAGACCTATTATACATAAACAAAAATATGGTAATGACTTTTTATCTTATTTTCGGGATGCTGATAATATGATAGAACCTATGGGAAACAAAAAGACAGGAACAAGGAAAATAACCACTAAACCGAATCTTTCTATTCCGGTGACCCCCTTCGGGTTTCATTCATTCTTCTTGCGGAGCTTACCTAAAGAACCGGCAAAAACTCAAGAACAATTTGACTGTCACTTTATCAAAGCACAAAAAGATTCTTTAACCAATTTTGGCAAATTTAAAGGACATTTTTTAAAAAGGCCGTTTACTATTATAAATAGTCAAGAAAATCCAAAGTTTTTCGAGGCATTTAGTGATACTGAAGTTACTAATAGAAGAGTTGACCCATCTAAAGACTCCCCGCTTAGAGAAAAAAGTGATCATTCTTTGCCAGTATTGCAGACAATAGTCATTCCTACATCTCCGCCTGGCTCGGGTCCAACAGCAATTCCTTTTGGCCAGAACAAAAAGGCACAGAAGGCCTTTTTGCCAGAACAAACAGGAGAAACATTAGGGGACCTACCTTCGGGTTGTGTAGCACAACCAAGAAAATTTCCTATTATTTCTTTAAGTTTAGCTTTTACTTGTATTTTTTCTTTTTTACAAATAAATTCTTTTTTTCCTTATTTAAAACAAAGACCAAAACTGTCAATAAACTCGTATATCAGACAAACAAATGATTTTGAAAAAACGTCCAGACTAGATGAATTAAATAAAATTTTGATTACAGAACGTTTTTATGTCGGTGTCATGAGCGCAAAAAGTAGTCCAAAAAAAAAGGCAACTACGCTAAAACATATCACCTTCAATATTAACTCTTTTCTAGACTCTTCAACCGAAGCCTCGCTAAATTTTTATCGTTTAAACTTCTTAGGTAACAATTTTGATTATTTTCGTTTGAATTCTGAGCATTATTTTAAACCTTCACAAGAGCTTTGCTTTAAAGCTTCTCGCCCCGAAGGGTTTTATAGCCATTTTTTAGGTTATCTAGGCCACGAAAAAAAACAATTATGCTTCAATAATCTCTCATCCGTATCTACCGCTGACAATGCTAACAACGTTTCAGATTATATTAAATTAAAATCATCAACTATACAGTATTCAAAACCAGTAAAGAATCTCCTAACAAAGAAAAAAAACGACACGAGTATTTTTTATTCCAGCAAACATCGAAAAGTTAAACCAAATCAATCAAGCCTATCAAACGAACTGACTATTAGCAAAACGGGTCCTAATGATTTTCCTTTACATCCTATAAAAATGAATACTTTTTCTTTTTTTAATTTGAGTACGGAAACTGACGCAGCTGGCACGCGAAGAATGCTAGGTGCGTCAACAAGTTCCCGAATGAATGCAATCGCCAGTGAGAGCAAGACATCCATTCTGTCACCCACTGCTTCGCTGGTCGAAGACAGGGGGGTTGCTCCTTTATTTCTTCTGTCGAAGACATTTCTTCGAACCGGAATAAAAAGGTCTTCTTTTGATTCAAATTTTGTGTTGGTTTCTCCTACACGCTTTGGGCCTTATTTTAATAGTTTAGCTCAATTAAATAGTTTTCCTCTTTTTTTTATTAAAAATAATGTTGAAAATTTATTTGATCCTCCCGCTCAAGGCAAGGCTATGAGTACAAATGAAACCGTGTCTCCAATAAAAGATATTTTATTAGTAAAACTTACTGAAACATTAGGTTTTACTAATAACTATAACTCATTAGATTCTAAAAAACCTGGGGATAATCAGTGGTTTAATAAAAACTGGAAAGCTCGCTTTTTTAACTCAAATAAACCTTATGGTTTAAATTGTAGCGAGTTTAAGGAACCTTTATTATATAAAGAAAAAAACCATTCTTTAATACTTAAATCTTTATGGGCTTCTCCTTATAAATCTAATAATTTAGCGTTCACTCACTATGACAAGTCTGAGCTTCAAACAGAAAATGGTCCAGCACTGACACCAACTTTTTGGCCTGTTGAGGGGATAGGAGCCAAAGGGCAAAACAAAGCCACAGGACCGATAGAAGAAACACAAGTTAATTTATTTGGGCCCAAACCAAAGTTTTTGGAGCCACCTTTTTTAGGCCGTTATTTTGGCTCTCGTGATAAAAAAAAAGGGAATCCTAAATTGCAAAATACGAAAAAATGGGCTAATAAAGTTAGATCAGAATATTTAGCATTATTAAAAAATAACTTTAGAAAAATTTGTTCTTTTACTCCCGTTTATTCCTTTTCCGGTCTTGAAGGTGCCACGAGTAGCGGGGCTCCTTTTAGTTCTGGCAAAAAAGAATTGCTGGTCTTCGACGTCTTGGACAGAAGCAGCAAACTTATTTGTCGCAGTGACGCCATAACACCAAGTACTTTATTACCAGTAAAGCAACCAGTATTAAAAGAAACTAATCATAGTCAAAAAGTCTATGGGTTTTTAAAAAAAGCCACTAATCCTTCTTTTATTTTCATGAATAATCAGACAGTTCCATTTTTTCGAAATCGATTATTATTAAAATTAAAGACTTTAAAGCCTTGGTATAATAAATTAAATGCACAACATCGAAAGATATCTACTTTTTCTGGACAACTTGAGCCTAGCTTTAGTGGGTTTCAAACTGCCCAGGATTCTCCTTTTGCTAGTCCTTTTAATATTTCACGCTTAGTTGGTTCAAACTTTTTGTCTTCGCCTTTAAACACCAAGGCTAATACTTTTAACATCCGTGACCCACGAAGAAAGAGGATGAGCGAATCTACGGGACAAACTTCTAGCAACTCCTTCCCTACATTAAAAATTGTCGACCGAACAACAAAACAATCAAAAACATTAACGCGTTTATTAAAACGCCATCATAAATTAAAAGAAACGAAAATTTTAACATTATCTTTATCTCTTCCTAACGCTCCGGTTCGCAAACATTTTCGAGCTTATCCACGCCCTTTTTGGGAAAATTATAAACTTTATAATAAATTTTTAACCAAAAGAATGGCGATTTTAAACGATTCTTCTAGGCAAAACCGACAAATACCACGAGTTATCCCTATCTCTTTGTCGCAAGCTGTGGGGGTGCAAAGCAACCCCAATCTGCCAGTTTTTAAAAAGACATCTGTGGGCGCTATTCATTCAGTCATTCAATCATTCAGTGATTCTGTTTTCTTGCCCGGAGGGGTAAAGAACCGATTGCAGCAAAAGGGCTTAGATACGACACCAATGCGTTCCTTTGTTTCTTCCGCGATTCCGCTAGTCTTGGACAGTAGAAGCCCTTCGGGACAAAAACAGCAAGCACGTAAAATAAAAAAAAATGTTTTTATGCATTTTACGTCTTTACCCTCTTTTGGAGGTGTGGAGTCCATGGGACAACCTTGGCTGAGTGACCCCGCTATGTCTGAAACCTCAAAGCTAATGAATTTAAAGACATTACCGTCTTCGAAACCGAATGGGGTGTTGTCTTCATCTTTTGCCGGAATAAAAAAGGAGCAGCCCTTTTTAAAAAAAGGAGGGTGGTGGTCTTCTTTTTTAAAAAAAGGGGAACTATCAAAAAATAAGCCTCTTACTGAAGTGCAGAAAATTTATTATAAAAAACGAGATTTGACTGAAGACACTGGAATAAATCAGGCAAGCTTTTCTATACCAACCCTGCAGCAAAACTACATGATAAAGTCTAATTATTCACTTCTATGGAGTTTAAAAAAAACGAATATTACTTTTCAAAATGCTGCATCCAATAAATATAACATTTGGTTATTCCCAAAAACTCGAATTGACACTATTCGAAAAAAGCATGCTAAAGCTAAAGCTACAATTCGTAAAATAAAAAATAAAGTATCTAATCAAGGAATTCAAGTGTTACTTAATTTACGTACCAAAGCTCGTACTCAGTTGGATTTTGCTAGCAATTTAACCGACATAAATACTAAAAATACTAAAATGTGGAAATTTCCTCTTTTTAGTATTCATAAAAAACTAACAAATCTTTATAATAAAAATTATTTTTTAACTGATAATTCTAATTCTTCTTTGGCCTCCGCTCCTATTCGTGCTGTCGATGTCATTCAGTCTCATATGCCTAAGAACCTATCGGGAGAATTCTTGTTACCAGAACCATTGCTTTTAAAAAAAAGTAGAAGGTTAGTCAGCCCAACTAGAAGGAATGGTACGTACAAATGTACACAAAACCACTTTCTTTCTTCGTCAAACACGCGCGGTTCTTTTTATCAAAATTGGATTTTACCTACGTTATCAAATCCGTTAAAATCCAATTCTAATCTCTGTCAGAAGCAATGTAATCAAATTAATCGTCTCGTTAATCTGATTCCAAATAAACTTATGAAAATTATACCGGGATCAATTGAAGTGAAGTCTATTTTTAATTCTCAATTTAGCCAAATGTCCTCGCCTCCGTATGGTGTAGCCTATGCCGACAAAACAAGGGATACAAGAATGACAGGCGTATTCAATAATAGAGTTTCTTTACCTAACTGTTTTGAAATCAATCCGTTATTATATAGCTATGCTATGTTCATCTTTTTTAATTTATATTTTTTCCTTTTTGTCATTAAATTAGCTCCGGTAAGACTCTTTTTTAAATTGCTTTTTATTCTCAGTGTTTCAATTTTGCGAGGTATTACCATAATTCAAACTTTAGGGTGGGCTTATTCATCTAAAGTTTTAGAATACGGTAAAAAATTAGGGGTCATGCAGTCATTCAGTAATTCTGTATTCTTGTTACCACAGAAGGTGTCACTAAAGAACAGATTACCCCTTTGGGGCTTAGAAAGCAGTGCAATGTCGGTCTTAAAGAGGCGAGCTCTGCAAACAGACTTGTTTGTTGCCGGGCAAAGGTTGCAGGGCTCTAACTTCAATTTTCAATCGACTTTGGATTTGAGAAAACAGAAGACAACAGACAAACCTAATCAAAGTCCATTACTGAATCGTCACCTTCGACTTAAGGGAAATTTAGTGCCGGCAATTCTTCGAATTCCTTTCACTGCCGGTTTGGTCAGCGATTCTGCTTCCGGTGCCTTTTTGACTGCTTCTTTTGCCGGAATAAAAAAGACTAAGCCACGAGGGGCACTTTTTAATTGGCGTAGCTTTGACAGACCAAATAAACTGATGAAACCAGGACTTATGCCCTCCCTTCCACAACCTTTTGTAACGAGCTTTTTGTTTCAGGAAAAATCGCAAAGTTTGCCAAACAGAGAATCCCGAGCTTTTAGTTTGATGCAAGGAAATCAACCTCTGTTATTCATGCTTAAGTCTAACAGTGCAACTAACTCCTATTCTAGCCACAGTTCAAAGAATGCTGCAAACACTTTTGGGAATACCTTCTCAGCTCTTTGGAAATTAGAAAAAATTTATTTTCAAAAATCTTTAGCTAGCTTTAGCATTAAAATCATAGATAAAGGCCTTTTTTTATTAAGTCCTATTAAACAATTTTATGACCGTCCTTACGCTTATATTTATGATTTAATAGCTACGACTTTTGGGCTTGTCGAATATACAGCAAATTTAAATAATAGAATCCCCCAAAAACTTTTCGTGAATTTTTTTTCTTTTTTAAAAAAAATGTCGCATGCGATTATGTTATATCCTCAAGAACTAAGTCTTTCTAAAGATTTTCTGGGGTTTGACTTGGGATCGTCTAATACTCTAAGTACTTTTGGAGAATTTCCTCGTCTGGACTCCGGATTTAAAACACCTTTAGCCTTTAATGACGGCCCGCAATCGGTAAGCTCCATTCTTTTAAGGGCGGCATCGAAGAATGAAGCCCCTACAAGACTGAGCTTTTTTTCTGCTTTTTTCTCATCGTTTCTATCAATAAATATGCGAATTTTTATTCAAAAACGTTTACAAAATTTAATCTATAAAATAGTCGAAGAGTTAAATCAACCGGATAGTGAATTAATTTTAAATCAACAATCGTATATAGCCGCATTAAATATTTTAACAAAAGTGTCAATCTCTCGAAATCAAAATATTGACTCTCTTGATTTTAATCATCTAATAACAACACTAGATGAATCTACAGCAGAATCCAATAAAAAACCACAAAGCAAGATTTCTAACCCCGTCGTTTCGAAGAATAAAATATTCCGGTTCTTGCCTTTCTCCCAAATAAAGGAGGGGGGGATTCCGGCAAAAAATGAGACAATGCTGACAACAAAACATCCAAGTTGGAAGGTGGACAAATTTATGTTCTCAGACAAGCCGTTACTACATTCACTCAAACAAAAAACCCTTTTCGAATTACAGCGAGCGCCTAGTGCTTATATTGGCTCATTTAATAATTCTATTATTTTTTCAAACGTTAAATCATCAATCGAGTCTTGTCGAAAGAAAAAAAGCTCTTCTCAATGGTATCTCGATCAACGTATTTCTTTTTTAATGAATTCCACTATATTTTCGACTAGTTTAGTGGATTATCATATACCAAAGAACTTGACGATTTTGTCTTCATTGCCGGCTAATCAAAATGTGACGCAGAAATTTGAATTACTAAATTCTCTACGAGGGTTTTTTGAGTCAACGTCTTCTCTTAGCCCTGAACTTTTTCCTAACCTCTCTCTGGGGGGCTGCTTCGCTGATGAAGACCTGCGATTCTGGAGCAGCCCTCCTTTGTCGAAGACAAAGAAGGTGGGTTTAGGAGCCGACAGCGACCTGCAGAATGGACCTATTGAGTTCTTTGACCCAAACCCTAGCCAAAAAGCCAGCGACAGTATCCAAACCGGGATTAACAGTGTAGCAAAACTATTGTTCAGTAGACGGCTTTTTAATAGTGCCCTTCGTTTAAAAAAGAAAATGCAGCTGCTGAGCCCTGAAATTTATGGAGGGCTTACAGGTTTGATAGATCTGGGTTATTCCCTGTCTATTCAAAACCAGGAGCCGGTACCTGGCTATGCCGCCTCGGTTAGGCGACTAGCTTCTTGGTCGGGATTCAGTCTTCTTGCCCAAAGGTCGAACGAAACGACACGAGTGGACTCTGGCCAAACGATGGCGAGAATCCAAGCCAATTCCTTTGTGCAAAGCACTACCAATAATGGCCTAATTACTTGTTCAGCCTATACATCGTTAACCCCAGAAAATCTTTACCCAGCTAATGCGTACCAACGACCAGAATCTATAAATAAAAACGTAAATACAGGCTTTTTAGGGGGAGTAACTCTAAGCAATATTATGTGTGAAGTTTTTTCTGGTTTATTTGAAAAACAAACCGCTAAAAATGTGTTAGTTATTGGACCACCTGAACTTGGAAAGCGATTATTAATTCAAGCTATTGCGGGGGAAACAGAACTGAAAATGATAAGCGATGATGCTGCTAAATATTCATCTATTGAAGCGGGGGTGGCTACCGGAGTGAAATTACTACGTGGGATTTTTGAATCTCTGCCTCTGTATACACCTTGTTTATTTTTATTAGAGGACATTCATTTAATTGGGGAAAGACGAAGTGATATGCTTTCCTCTAGTCAAAGCCGTTGTGATAAACATAGTTTAAGTCTTCCTTTAGATCTTCAGCAAGAACGAGATGATGTAGAACATCAAGAAAAATTAACCGCTAGTTTTAATGAAATTAACATTCATTCACGAACAAAAAAAGGGCAAGAAACAAAAGATTCGTCATTAAATGAATATTTATCATATTGTTTTAACCTTTTCTTTTCAGCTAGTAGATATAACGTTAATCTTAAAAAAGCTGCCCCTCCCTTTGGGACATATCTTTCTTCTCGTCCCTTGCCATTAGCATTGTCGATGGCTTGGCCGTTGAGTCAATTAGGCAGTCAGTCTTCTGTCCTTTCTCAGCAATTAAGAATGGAGCCGTCCAATAGCAGGGGAAGCAAGCTAGGAGATAATAATCTATCCTCTAACTCTTTAAAAGGTAACAGCGATTTAGTTTCTAGTTTGCTACGACCTCGGGTTTTAGTTGATTTGGTTAATTTACCTGAACAATTTCTTGATTTTAGTCAAAGAAAAAAACATTATCGATTAGACTCTAAATATTACCCCATTTCTCCTTTAAACGCGAAATTAACGCGCTTTTTGCCGGAATACCATACTCTTTACTTATTTCCACGCAAAATAAAAGAAATCACTACCGCTAAGCTATGTGCACCCGGATCTATTAATACTATCAAAAAGTCAAGTCAAATAAACAGCTTTTTTTATACAGTTATAAAAGAAACCCCTATTATTCAATTAAGTCGATTACATTTTGTTAATTCTCAAAATAATTCTGGAAATATAGCAGAATTTAACAATAATCAAGCTGGGCGAACCAATAGTCAATATTTAAAAAAACAAAACAATTTTTTCAAGATATTTTTGGGTCTCAGGTGCCAAAGCCCCATATTTTCAACGGTTCCGGTGCCTTTTTTAATTCCGGTTCGAAGAAATAAAGGAGCAGTAAAAGATAAAAAACAAAATAGCACAGCAACCGCCCACAAGATGGAAAAAAGCATACCAGAATCTCGAATGAAAATTGTTAAAACATCTAATCATTCGTCTGTATATTTACAAGACAATTTAGATATTAGTACCATTCAAAACGGAAGAAGTGATTTACACAAAACAAGTAGTTTATTGCATTCACGTAAATCCTTTGAATTTAGTCAACAAAGTAAGAATCCTTCTCTACCGGCAATTATGGAAATACAAAGAGCTAGTATACTTCGACCAGAATTAATGGGGCAGTCTACATCCAAAATTCTTCAATTAGCCAATTTAGCATTAGGGCAATTAAATGCAAAAGTTGATATGATTACAGACTTATTAATGATAATAGATAATGTGAGAACATCACGAGGTTTTATTGTCTTTGCGACTACGCATATTCCTTATATATTAGATCCCGCATTACGACGTCCTGGACGATTAGACGAAACTATTTATATTCCTCAATTTTCTTCCTTTGCTGGGAAAGCCTCCGAGCCTAGTAATAAAATTTCGCTTATGCTTTGCTCTAGTTACCCATTAAGAGACGCCAGAAAAGCACCTTCAGTTGCCGATGGCGGACTTGCCCCTCAATTCATTCTTCGGGGCCAAAGCCTAGAAACGCCGTCAATTATAGGATCCGGTGGCCTTCTTATAGGGGGTGTCGCCAATAAGAATGGAGCCACCGCCAAGACAACTGAGCCGGAAAACAAGCTGTCAACAAAATCAAACTCGACAAGAGCCACGGATATATTTTTGCACACTACTAAAACAAGATTAATTCCATCTTTTCGACCGGCCAACTTAAAAAAAGCATCCATTCAATCTTCGCGACAAAATAAGACTCTTTTTCTAATGTTTTGGATATTCCTTTGGACTATTCTTCTTATTCTATGGCAAGATGGATCCCCGAAAAAAGCTAATGGTAGTCCCTTCCTGCTTTTAGGGAGTACACCTGGGTCATTCAGTATACGAACCCAAGGCGACGCGAACCTTTTGGCACGTATTCCGGACAGTCCACAAGTTTGGCGAAGCACACCAAAAGAAAGGACACCGCTACTAGATTCGATTCAGTCTAGTGGTGGCTACAGTCTAGGGTCCAGTCGGTCTTCGATACCAAAAAGACATAAGAATAGCCAGCACAATAAGACTGTAGGCAAACTAACATACGTAACTACACTGGAACGTTCAAAGAATACCGATCAAAAGCCAGATTATTGTAATCACCATTCTTTTTGTTTTATATTTAATATGACTGATCCCGGTACAGTAGCAACGACTAATCCCGACTTAATTACTTTACAAAATCAAAATTTAAATAAAAAAGATAGAGGATTAACTAAAAATTTAATAAAAAGCTCTTCCTCAATTCAAGCTACTATGGATTGGGAAAAAGAATTTCGCTTTTCAAAACTAATCAAAAATTACCTGAAAATAAAATTTTATATTTACACTAAAATCAGTTCTATTTTATTTAGTTCGAGCCTTTATTTTCAAGTAAAGGAACGATCTTCCGGTTCCGCCTTTATCCAACAACATTTACTAGGAAAAACGCAACATTATTTTTTAATTCCAGAATTAAATATTCATACAACTACCAAACAAACAAGAAACTTGAGAGAAGGCTTTTGGTCCCATTCTACACACAAAGCCTTAAAGATTGTAACCGCTCATTTTAGTGCTTTAACTAAGAATTTATTAAACGAATCAACTTCTTCTCTTATTGACACTGACAAAAGATTCTTTCTTTTTGAAAATAAAAATTTAAGAATAAATAACTTAAAGAAGTTACAAAAGTTGAAACTTATTGTGTCCGGAGGACATGAACTAGGACTTAACCTTAAAGAAAGGTTACCCGCGAGTGCCCTGTCGGGTAACTGTGATTCTGGTTCCGGGGCTACAGCCCCACTTATGCCGGGATTAAAAAACCTAGGTTATTTAACTCGAATAATGCATAATCATACCCGAAATAATGCTAATTTAATTAAAACAAAAGAGTTTTGTTTATGTGCTGGAATAGCATTACAAAATTCATTTACATCTCTTTTAGTCCCAGAAAAGTCTGATAGTTTAGTCGGACGCTCATGCAAAATCGACCAAATAAATGTGAAATTAAGTGAGTATTTAACTAAAGATAGAACGTTAGAACCTAGATCCGGCAAAAAAAGAAGCAGCCCCCCTCATTTTATTTCTTCTGTTTTAATTCCGGCAAAAAAAGACTACCAGAACAAAAAAAGCTTACCCTTCGGGACAAAAACCGGAACCGGAGGTGAAGACGGAATGCCAACCAAGAAGAATGTAGAGGCAATCGAAAAATTGATAAGAGACAGACATGTTAGTTCATTTGGGTATGAAAACCTGACAGCATTACAAGACCCGATCGCTTTTTCTGATACTAGCATTCTGCTTCCTTTTAGACGTTATGAAAATTATAAGCGTTCTGAAATAGACAACTTAGCCTTTATTCAAAATAAACTTTCTAGTCCCGAATTAAATAGTATTTTTCAAAAACATCAAAATCTTGTCGAATTTTCTAAATTATATGTTAATACTAAAGATGAGCCGAAGGAGCCTAACGGCATGCATTCTTATATCGGCTCCATTCATTCTTCGGCCTTTTTTAAAAAAGGAGCAGCCCCTTTGGGACTAAAAACAAAGGCAAGAAACGATAATAATGGAGCCTATGGAAAAGGTACTCCATTCTTCTTGTCCCAAAAGCTACAAGTAAATCCAAGTAACCCAAAACTGAACCAGACAGGAAAAGGTTCGAGACCTGCGATGCCTATTTCTAAGCAGTTTTTTAGTATCCATCGTAAAACATTTACTCCATTAAATAAAACCCAAGATTCTTATTTATTACAAAGGAACGGTCTTTACAATATTCAAAAACCCTTTTGTTCGAGTTTAATTAGGGCATCGACTAAAACAAATAATCAACAAAGGTTTTTTTATAAACAACAATATCAATCCTTATTAACCGATCAATGGTGGAATGGACAACTTTCTGAATCCACTTTAGAAGCTACGTTTTTAAGTGATATTGACTGGCGTTATAACTTTATCGCTAAATTATCAGTGGATTTAATTATAGATTTTCCGACAACAGAACAATATTATAATCCTAGAGACCGAAATTGGGTGCATAAATCGTCCATTTCATATTGGGATAAGAAAAAATTGAATTATTTATCGAATAAACTGGACCAGAGCAAAATTTCGGACAAAACAAACATTGTTGGCACCCGTCCTGTCGCCATTTTACCCTTCAGGACAAAAACCGGAACTAAAGGAGCTAAAGTATTGAGCAAAAGACTGGAAATTCCGCTAAATCCGAAAATCAAAAAAGGCGATATTAGTCATTACAATTTTATTTATTCGATTCCAAATCTAAGGGGATTCGAATTAATTCCGGCAAAAGGCAAATCTTTTACTTCTGCAAAATGCCAATTTCCTCCGCTACAAGTGCCCGAGACATCTAAACAATTATATCCACTAAGTTTCCGACCTATTTTAGAACATAGTATTCCTTCTTATAATTCTGTAAAATTAATCGATTTAAATAGAGAAAAACTAGACTTTATGACTTTTTGTTTTTTAATATCGAAAACCTAAGTAACAAAAAAGGAGGCGCTGCGGGTTAACTGTTAGGCTTGAAGCTTTTGTAAAAAAAAGATAATATTAAGGCAAAGGGCACCATTCTCACAAAACTTCTCACTTCTTTGGTAGGTTTCGATCTATTTTTCTTGCCTCGACATTATTACCGCTTGGGGCTTGACTGGTCAGACCGGTTGCATTGCATTTCTAAGTGGTCATCGGCGCTTAGCGACACTTCTTCGAAATAAAGTCCCGGTCCTTTGCTTTCTGCGACGAGCTGTTCGTGATTATTTGAGCAAATGATTAGGCATTCTTCAGGTGACTACCTGGTGTTATTACAACTTCCCCCCTACCCCCCTCCCTTATTTCGTCTTTTTTTATTCCGGCAAAAGAAGACATTTGGTGCCATTTTTATTCCGGTTTTAAAAAAAAGCAATTGCCATCTCTTCTTATTTGGTGCCTTCGAAGAGATGGCAATTGCTTTTTTTTGAAAAACCGGAATAAAAAGGGAAGGACACAACGCGAAGAAGGAATAGCTCCGGCTCTGCCCGCGTCAGATTGAATGGCTCTACTCTGTTAAAGACAACCCACAGGAAAACATGCAATTCAGTTATTCTGCCCATAGGACACAGGCAGGCGGAGCCACTGCTATTCTTCTGCTCTAGCTAACAAAGCAAGCCAAGCGACAGAGTGACCACCTTAGCGTGCCTTTAAAAAAAAAGGCGCACCTCCCGAAAGAAGGTGTAACTTAGGGTAACAAAGGTGTTGACCATGCGGCTTAGGAAATCGGCTAGCACAGAAGAATGAAATCTACCGCTTGCCCCGTAGGGGCTTCTAAATGTTTGTTCATGCTGTTCGCCTGGGACGGCAGCAGCGAGGCTGCAGGCTCTAGAAATAAGCCATGGATTATTCGGTTGTCCAGCTCGCTTTTTCAGTAGGCTTTATCAGAAATAATAAAGATCTATGCCTATAGCGCCCGGGCGTCTTGTCGGCTTCAGTTTTTCGGCGGCTTGGTCGGCATTCTTGGAGTAGTTTTAGTCCATAAGGGTAAAGTGTGTCTAGTTACACTCAGTTACACTTGTCACCACGACCCCTCAAAAATGTTAAACCTTTAGATTTTGACAAGGGATAGGTGTAACTGAGTGTGCCGGAACAAAAGTGTTCACAGAAGACTGAATACGAACCCAACCAGCGAAAAACCCAATGTGAAGCAAGCAAGTAAATGACTGTCAGGCGGTGCCCCTTGGTGGTGGTATGGGGGAGTGTGAAGGCTAGAAAAAACTGGCTGTTATAGTAACACAGCCAAACACAAATTTCCTGCTCTTTTTATTCTGTCTTCGACAGACCAACACAGAGTAAACCTCCGTCTCCAGTTGTGATAAATGCTGGCGAGGGAAACCCACAAATAGTTAATAATAGAAACGACATTCGAACAAAAATATTTAGGAGAAATCAAACGTGCAGTTGACACTTCGGTAAAAAAAAACCGGCATACAATATTATTTTATATAATCAAAGTGGCGTCAATTTGTACCTTTTTTTTAATGGCTGATTTCCCATCGACTGTTTAAGTTGGGTTCTTTTCCACCGAGTATTTTTGATGTTTTCCGTTGTTTTTTCTTGTGCTTCTGTTTGGCAGTGCCTTCTTACTTTTATAATCTTCTTCAGGTTCTATATAGCGATAATTTTTTAGCTTTGGCTGTCGTTTAAACATCGGCAGGTTATACAAAATAAGCCAGGGGCTTTCATTCTAGGGTCTACCTATCGACCTATGGACAAAGGCACTCGGTGTCTTTGCTTGCGGTTCTAGCCTGTTGTGAACACTGAATTACACTAAGGTATACCTTCCTTCGGTTTCTTCCAGTGGAGCAGTCCCCCTTGTCGAAGACAAAGGGGGGGTTTATCTTCGATAGAAGCAGCCCTGTCGAAGACCTTTTTAAAAAAGGAGCAGCCCCCCTTTGTCTTCGACAGGGGGGGTAAGAATGAAACCCTTTGTCTTCGACAAAGGGGCTTAAGGTTCACAAGTGTCACTAGGTCAGAATAATGTGTGAAGGCTAGGAGGAATGACTGAATGGCTTGGCAAGTCTTTAAAAAGTGGTGCAGTCAGCTGGAATAGCCTTCCCACTTTTGAAATAACAGAACAAGTCTACGACTTTGTTTAGTCTTCCTAAGGTTGTCCCGGGAGCGGAAGACCTAGTTAGCGTCGCCTGGTGGGTATTGATGTTGGACCTAAGAGCAATATCTTCATAATTCGAGTAGGCGGCGGGTAGCATTCGCCGGTGCCTTTTTAGTCTTCTTCCGCGGTTAAAAAAACCGCTGAAGACCTTTTTATTCCGCCAAAAGACAAAAAAGATCAAAGCCTCTCTGCTCAGACACACTAAGCACTTGAAGAGTCAGGTAAAGAAATCACCGATAAAACACATCTTTAGTAACTCCCAGAATAACTACCCGCTGTGCGCCTGTAAAAAAAAAACCAGGCCAGGCAGCTGCTGGTTGTACCGTCGGCAACTTTGGTAGCAGGTGTTTCGTTCATTCTTTTAGTATCTGGCATTATTGTGTCCTAGGTGTTAACCGCCGCGCTAAATCACCCTTGTGCCTCGCCTATAAAGGTGCAAACCAAAGGGGTCGGCAAGGGCAGTTCTTCATAAGGTTAAGGGCAAAGCACAAGAATGCTCTTCAAGCGGTTAGATCCGTTACTAGAATGGTGCTGAAAGTTTTGGTCATACTCTGGAATTGCGCTGCTGTTGTACAGCCACCTTGGCCGCGATGAACCTAAAAAAAAGCAGCATCGAAGGTTGGCTGGGGAAACGTAGCCTTCGTTTCTTGCGCGGGCTTATGCCCCGAGGCTGGAACTCGCGTTGGGGCTTTTTTAAAAAAGGGCAACAAAACATGACGGGCTGGTAATTTTGTTGATGCGCATCCAGTTAGAATATCGGCACTCTTATTGGCGGCATGTTATTTTAGCTTTTTTGGAGGGTTTAGTTCGGGACCTTTTTTTTACGGCCCAAAAAACGCCTGTGTTTTGGCTTTTTGATTCCTAGCCCCCGATCGGGTTTTAAGCCTATAGATGAAACTAAGTGGGCGTGTATGACGACAACCACTCGTTCCCGAACCGTACGTGCACCTTACAATGCATACGGCTCTCCAGAGACTTAATAATTTTATTCAATTTACACAATCATAATTGCTTTATCTTTATTTACCCACCATCATGCCTAGTGATGGAGTGGAATGTTACAATCCTCCGCTGTCGCTTACCCTAAAACTAGGCTATAAATATATTCTTTTTCTTTCTTCTTTTTTTATATAACTGAAACTGTATACTAGGTAAAATCCAAGGTTAAACCCGACTAGGGCTGTTTTCTGAATCTATCGTAGTAGTTCTTCAATAACCATTTCCTAACGTCATCCGGCATAGCTGGATCCTCAGAGAAAGTGTTAAAATCACTAACCCAAGCCAACTCCTCGACAGTGCAAGTACCTTTCTTCTCTAGTTTGTAGCTTTTAGCCAGGTTACCTTCAATTTGCCTGTTAAGTGCAATTCTGGTAATTTTATTTCTCATACCCCTAGCCAATTTCCTAAGAGTGGTCTTATGTAATCTACAAGCGTCCCTAATAGCATCGACATCGAAATTCATACCATAATCTGGGACTCTCATTGTCCCTGAGTATTTACTAGATGTGGCTCCTAGTTGAGCTGCATGTGCTACTGTCATAACTATAGCTGTATACTGAGCCTTTGTAGGATTCTTTGTACTTAATTGCTTATCCGCGATGGACCTTATAACTGCGTCAATGACATCCGGTGATGCAACCCCGCCCCCGGAGGTTGAGGGTTGGCTAGTTACACTAGCTGTTAATACCGCATCTATATCCGAGTCCATGTTTTCAAGATAATCAGAACCGGCTACTGGACTTGGAGCACTGGGTGAGCCAGAGCCCGAACCCGTTCCTCCGCCGGTGCCTCCGCCGGTACTTCCGCCGGAACCTCCGCCAGCACCTGCACTGCTAGTGAATACAATAGTACTTAATCTACGGGAACTCTTACAATTAAATAAACTAAAAAATAAATTTTTTGACATAATTATTGTAATTTTATAAATGTTGACAAACAGCGACATTAACTTTACTAAACCATTTTCTGTAAAAATATGATGAGGAGTTATTATTATTACCAACTCCTCATCATATAATTGATTCAAAGACATACCATCATACTGACCATTATGTATTTTTCGATGGCATTCCCTGCAACAGGGTATTTGTTTCCTGTTTAATTGTTTCAATACCTGGGTGAAACCAGTGACTTTGCCTACCTTTATGTGCTTAACATGGTGATACTCGACATTCTCCTGAGAACCGCATATGGCACAGTGTTGAGAAAGCTTGTATTTTGTGCCCCAATTTATTTTAACATCACATATATTATTCACAGCAACATTCAGAGGAGGTGAGCCTGGGTCTTTAGATTTACCAGTAAGTTTCTGGATGGTGGCCCTCTTAATATCTCTAATTATCTTTAGGACTGCCTCCCAGTCGTATAAAGATGCCGTGGCATCCTTCTCTTCAACCACCTTTTCGCCCGTCTTACTGAATCTTTCAATTCTCTTCTTGTAAGTGGCTACTTTGCCATTTACATATTTGTCGATGGCTTTTGAGATGATCATGTTGTTTTTTTGGGCAATCGTATGGTAAAAAGAATAGGTAAGTAAATAGTGCAAAAACTGTCTATCTGTTGAGTAATCTAAAACCGGTACATAGTACTGAAGGTATCCCATAATAATGTAATTATATCTTTCCACAATTTCGGGTTCTTCTAGTGTAGTCCAAGGTAACTTCGATCTACCACGATAAGTATTGCCATATTTCCTTATGAAACCTCTGTTTTCTAGTCTGTTCAGTATCCTGTCTCTGTCCCAAGCTACTATCAATGTCGGGTTCGTAGTCCTTTGTTTGTGATCTCGCTTTCTCTCCTCCACCGGTATGGTGGAGACAAGCTTTTTACTCCGTCTAGCCAAGTCAGTACTGAAGGATTTCTTAACGCCAACCCTCAAGATCCTTTTCTTTGTTGCCCTGCTAAGTTGAAAGCCAAGAAACCTGGCTATACCCCCAGCGCGGAAGTCAGTGACTTTGGTTTTTTCCAAGTTCAAAGACAGCCTCAAATTTTCGGTTATCCAGTTCGCAAATTTACCCTTCCATTCCTCAACTCTTTCCCTAGATGCATTAGTAAGAAAGATCCAATCATCAGCGTATCGCGTGTAACTGAACCTAATAGTCTGTCTACTTTTGGCCAGCGATGGAGTCTTCTTTTGAATCACCCCGTAGTCTTCATACTTCTTCTTATCTATCTTAAGTCTGGACAATTTAGAGTCGAATTCCGGGCCGAAGCCTTCTTCCTTATAAGTCGCGTTCAGCGATTTCACCTGTTTCGCAATGCCAAGTCTACTTCTCCTAACAGAAACCATATTATAGAGCTTATTAGAAGGACCGTCAGTTCTAGATTCAATTCTGTTAATCTCATCAACTTCGCGTATAAACTCACCCGCTATGTATCTGTCAAACTCATGAAAATAAATATTGTATAAAAGCGGGCTGACAACGCTTCCCTGTGGGGTGCCCAAATCAGAGTCTTGGCGATATCTCTTAAAGATGATACAACATTTCATGCCCCCAGTTATAAGTCTAAGGAAGTCTTCATCCACTATCCTCCTACGGAGTACATTCATAAACAATGTGTGGTCTACGTTGTAAAAAGCGCCACTAACATCCCCCTCGATTGCATAAAGCATTTCTTTCCTCGATTGAATCTGCCTTATCGCATCATGGCAACCATATTTTGCTCTAAAACCAAAATTCATATTAAGATTATCGAACTCAGGTTCGTAAATAGCGTTAAGAATAGTTCTAATACACTCTTGCACTATCTTATCGTTAAACGAGGAAATCCGAATCGGTCTGACCTTAGCCTGTTTCACTTGCACCATGCTGACACTTCTCTTCTTGTGAAGATCCGTGAGCTGCTTCATTGATTCTCGTGGTGCTAAGGCCGTTCCTGACTTATCCATATAAATTCTCTTTGCTGGCTGGAACCTGAAGGTCCCAGACTTCAACGTCTCGGATAACTTTTCGACTATAGCCAAGGACGCTTCATCAGCCGTTTGTTTGTCCGTTGGCGGACCCTCTGTAAGTGCCCCCCTCCTCTTGCTAACTGTACCCATAGCCTGAATCAAGAAGTTCTTGTCGGACAGTAGTGGCATGAGGTTATCAATCTTCGAATCTAGATCTGACGCTGATCTCTTCGCGATGCCCTCAATTATTCTCATAAAAGTAAATTCCGATTTATATTGTTCGGCTAACAACTTCCTGCGCTGGTTGAGGCGCGCATTCTTTTCGTCTTTCGATCCCATATTTCTCCTTCCATAAATTATATTTTTTTTAACTCTATAAACTGTTACATTGCTCTACTATTTCTAAATTTAATAATATCATTTCCTGCATAGGCTTACTCAACCTAATGGTCCAACTTTCAGATCCATTCCTGGTAAAAACCAGACTCAGTTCTCGGCCCAGCTAGGCAGCTCCTGCCCCGCCACCCCGGTGTCTCCGGGTCAAGGGGCTCTCCTGTCCATATGTGGGGGATTTTATACCCTAGGCACTATTAACAATTCTGTGATCATCGCCATGACTAGTTCTTTACAGTGCCCTTAGACAGTCTAGTTGGTTTAGTTACGTGATTTTATGGTGAGTAGGTAACATTATAATTGGCTTTCGCAAGAAGGGAACTATTCCCTCTCCTGTGGTTATCTAAGCCAGGACTTAGTGGTGACGGAGCTTCACCCTCGGGGATTTCATCCAACAACCGCTTGTTAGCAGTGTGCGTCTCATGCCCGCCAGCAATCTATGTTATACTCGTCCCACCTCCTCTCTCTCTCTCGAGTCTCGCCGTGACAGGCTTAATGGCAGGCTACAGTCCCCTATAGGCTTCCCTTTTTTACTTTTGCTTGACTTTACTATTTCATATACACGACACTACTTCTGAGTAGCCAATCGAGTTTGTGAGCCTGGCGCACACAGTGACAATCGCAGTCACAAATCAACAATCTACGCAACGCGCACCTCCTTTTCGAGGGTTATTTTCTTCACGGCCCTAGGGTACACCTATCCCCCTTTTTAAAAAAGCGAAAGAGGGCATAAAGAAGACTGCCTTATGCACCTCTTCGCCGAAATTATTCCGCTGGGTTTTTACAAGAGTAGGAAGAAAAAGCAAATAAAAGGCAGTCATCCCAGAGTTAACGCAAAGGTACAAAAACTCACCTAAGTGCCTTTGTTTTAGGCAATCCAAGACTGCCTGACGGAATGAAAGCACTTGTTAGCTAGCCTAGCACAGTGAGCAAACTTTTGGAAGTGCAAGACGAGCAAGGCACTTAAGACATCCCAGACAAAACATCAGGATGTTAGTCGAGAGGACAGTGATATTGGGATGGATGCCGAAATCCAGAGTTTATCCTACGTGTTTTCAAATAAACAAATCTGAAACGATTGAATATTTTATAGAATAAAAATACGGCTACTATTTATAGTTGATTTTCTTATACATAGCTATAGTCTCTCCGAAAAAACGCAGCAGAAACACAAAAAAGAAAATGGAGTCCAATAGGAAAAAATTCTGTGAGCTCTTTTTTTAGTGACAGCATTCACTCTTCTTTTACCTGAAGCATCAGTTACCTTAGATATTAGGTTACCGGAAAAAGGCAAAACTGTCAGCTTTAATAAACTTTACAAATGTATCGTGTTTACTCGCTGTTAAGTTTATAAGTTAAAACTTAAATCCAACAGCTACTTTAAGCACATACATAATTTTCAAGACTTTTTCAGCTTTTTTTGATTGAACAAAACAGCATTGTTTTATTAAAAAAAGAAGATTTAAATCCAGTGAGTTGAGCTTTACGTAAAAAAAGAAATTGTGCTTTAATTTAAAATATGTTATAGTTAAATTATCAAAAAAAAGTAAAAAGCCTGCTTAGCTCAGTTGGTTAGAGCGTCCGTCTCATAAGCGGATTGTCACTAGTTCAAATCTAGTAGCAGGCAACCTAAATAGTAGTTAAGCTTTTATTTTAATAAATACTTAATTAAGTGAAAAGACAACAATAATTTAGCCAAAAATATAGAAAGACATTATAAGATGATAACCTATAAAATAGGTTAGTAGGTAAATCAATTCAAGAATAATAACTTTATAAGTGAGTAAACTTTTTTATATTTCTGTTTTATCTCTAATAACTAAAGCCTCCTTACGAGCTTTGACGCGGTTTTCGGTTACAATAGCAGCAGCTTCTTATTAGGTGCCACCCGGAAGGGGCTTATAAAAAGGGGCGAAGACTAAAACGTCCCCGAAGAATGGCAGTGCAAAATGATTCCTGCGTAGTGGGAAAGAAACATCGACAAAGCAAGCCCATACGACCCCTTTCGAACCGTCGGGTTCCCCGGGTTTTTTTTTGGTAATTATCCTCTCAACACCCCGAGTCAATCCCCCCCCCCCCCCCCCCCTTTCTGTATGGGGGGGGGGGGGGGGACACCTGCGATAGCCTCTGGGACTTACACCGGTCAGTCTATTCTAGTGGACAAATGGCTGGCGCTTCGGCAGGCCTTCTTAGCCTGTCTTTCTCTTTACTTTTCTGACGGTAATACACCAGATTGCCTCTGGTACGAAAGCAGAAATGGCATAGGCCCACAAAGAATTAGTGGCTCTGACGCCTAAGTACCGGGTTTTTCACCGGACTAAAAGGCTGCCCTACTACTGAATGCGAGCCTGCAGTTGTGTTTTGACGGCGAAGGCGACCCATGTCGGAGCATCTCTTAACGTAGGCGCAGTAAAAATACAAATGCAATGAATTCACAGTGTTGGCCAAGAACCGAGCCCAGAAAGGCTAGCCAAATCCAGCCCCAAGTTTTAAAGTCCAGGGACTTTTCCCTACAAAAGAAAAGCTTAGCTTCAGCCCCCTAGAGGTGCAGAGGCTGTTAGGCGGACTGATGAGGAAGAACTAAAAACACTAGCACGCTTCCTTTCCCAAAGATAATAAGCAGAGCTGAGGGGTGTGGCCGCCCCGATCCTGATTCCATTCCTAACGCAGGAATGCCATTGACATCCCTTTTGGGGCCGCTTTTAAGTCCTTACAGTAAGAATTGCAGTGGTGTCTGCACTTTTAAACTCCACTACATTACCTTTTTTGGCTTTTTATGGCGAGAAGGAAGGATAACCTAGACATGGCCACTGTTAAAAAAAGAAAGAAACCGTCGTTGTACCTATAAGGGGCATATACCCCCGTACGACTGCTATTACGTCAAAAAGCAGGTACAAATTTTCACAAAAAAGAATATAATAGAATATGAACAGTCTGCGGCTGGCCAGTAAATAGTCACTATAAGGTAAAATCCTAATGGACTTTATTTATTTGTTAATAAAAGAAGGTACTCCTTCTTTTTCCTGATTTAAGGAACTGGATGTAGCCAAAACAGATTTTTACTAAAAACAAATCGAATGATGAGATTATATTAATATTCATTATTTGCTTTTCTGTTCTTTTATGTTAAAAATCATATATTATAATAGGGTAATCTTATGAAAAAATAGATACGCAATTAAAAGGCGGCATAGCCAAGTGGTAAGGCAGAGGATTGCAAATCCTTTATCCCCCAGTTCGAATCTGGGTGCCGCCTTAGTCCGTAATACACAAGAAATTTAATATGATATTCATTTTTTTTAACCTCTAGTTGGTCGTTTATTCCTTTTCCCCTCTTTGACACCCCCCCGCTTTTTCATTGGGGGACAGGGGGCTTCGTTTTCAAAATCCTTTTGAAAACCTGCATGAAGTGAAAGCAAAGGTTAAAAAAGGGGCAAAGGCATTAAAAAATGGGGGACAGTTGATTTTTAATTTCCTTTATTTTTGGTGCTATTTTTTCTTCCGGTTTTTTAAAAAAAAATGGCAATTGCCATCTCTTCTTTTTTGAAAAAATGGCACCAAAGGTCTTTTTTTTTTAAACAGAAGAAATAAGAAGAGAGGGCAATTGCTTTTTTTTTTAAAAAACCGGAATTTTTTCATTCTTACCCCCCCGGAGGGGGGGCTGCTCCTTTTTTTTTAAAAGGTCTTCATTACCCCCCCGGAGGGGGGTTAGGGCAGCTTTATTTTTTATTCCGGTTTAAAAAAAAAAAGCAATTGCCTTTGGTACCAAATACGAAGACCACCGGAATAAAAAGGCACAGATACGAAGGTGTAACATTCCGTTTCGAAGAATGAAACGCCTTAGTATCTTCTGGGTAAAGAAAATGTTTAGTGTTGCCAAGTGGTACTAGGGCATAAGAATGAGTGAAGGCACCGAAGAATTACTGAATGAATCGAATGCGCAGCCATAGTCGGCAAGATTCCATAAGATACAGACAAAAAGATAATTCTTTTTAGATCTAGATAAGCAAGTATTTGGGATTTGGACTTTCAATTAGATTAGGTTTTTTTATTCGATTCAGAAATAGAAACTACAAAAATAAAGGCAAATAGAAATAGTCCAACTAAACAAAAGCTTTTGTTCTAAAAGGCAATTTCCGCTATAATAGAATTATATTTGTTGTACTTTCTTTTAATACATATTTTTTTTTCACTGAAAATAAAAAACTTGATCGTGATGAATATTCAACCCATTCAATTATTTATAAGAATGCGGTATAAATTTAAGGTGAGAGAAAAAATATAGTCATAAAAAATTTCTTGTAAGTTAAGTTTAAACTTTAAAATCTGAAAAGAATCGACCAAATAATGATACTATGATTTCCGGGCTTTTGCCTTTTTTTTAAGTCCGAGACTTAGAAAGCGGAATTTTGCTATCCTCCCCGCAGCGGTTTTTGTCCCTTATTTGGTGCCTTTTTTAATTCCGGCAAAAGAAGACATTTGGTGCCATTTTTCTTCGGGTTCGAAGAAATAAAAAAAAAAGCAATTGCCATCTCTTCTTTTTGAAAAATGGCACCAAAGGTCTTTTTTTGCCGGAATTAAAACAGAAGAAATAAGAAGAGATGGCAACAACCAGAATATTTAATTCTAACCCCCCGGAGGGGGTTAGAGCTTTTTGCTCTGGCAAAAAGGAATGGCTGTAAAAAAGTCCCGGAATCGCTGACTAAACCAAAGGCAAGAAACGAAGTTGTAACTAAGGGACAAAAAAAGACACAGGTTATGACTATTTCGTATATGCTTAAGAATTGTAGTCATGGAAGAATGGACGGAACAATTTACAGTGTTTATATAGATAAATCAAACAAAGCAATAGTAATCATATAATCGATTTTTTTCTGAGGGATTTTAAATCTTTGAATTTATTGACTATAAAGAAAATTTAAAACTTTTTTGAATCAATGACATTACAAATCATGCCCTCCGAGCATAAACAACAAAAAGCAGTTCCAGCACAAATCAACTTTGAATGTGAAACCGGAAATTATCATACATTTTGTCCTATTAGCTGTGTCGCTTGGCTTTATCAAAAAATTGAAGATAGCTTCTTTTTAGTTATTGGAACTAAAACTTGTGGGTATTTCTTACAAAATGCCTTAGGTGTCATGATTTTTGCTGAGCCTCGTTATGCTATGGCAGAATTAGAAGAAAGTGATATTTCTGCTCAATTAAATGATTATAAAGAACTAAAACGACTTTGCTTACAAATAAAACAAGATCGTAATCCAAGTGTTATTGTTTGGATTGGGACTTGTACAACGGAAATTATTAAAATGGATTTAGAGGGGATGGCCCCTAAATTAGAAAGTGAAATAGGAATTCCGATTGTAGTAGCGCGTGCTAATGGATTAGATTATGCTTTTACACAAGGTGAAGATACTGTATTAGCTGCTATGGCTCAAAGATGCCCCGAATTGCCTATGCTGCCAGAAACAAATAACCAAGATGATATAATTGAGGCTGAAAAGCCAACATTAACTGGCGTGTCTCAATCTTTGGCCGGAAGTCTTCCGTCAAAAGGTGGACCTGTTTCGTCATCGAACTCAAATAAACTTGTTTTATTTGGCTCTTTACCTAGTACAGTAGCCACGCAATTAACTTTAGAATTAAATCGTCAAGGTATCGAAGTTGCCGGATGGTTGCCCGCACAACGATATAGTGAATTACCGGCTTTAAGTGAAGGGATGTATGTGTGTGGGGTGAATCCTTTTTTAAGTCGTACTGCTACCACTTTAATGCGTCGTCGTAAATGTAAGTTAATATCGGCTCCTTTTCCAATAGGCCCTGATGGGACAAGAGCTTGGTTGGAAAAAATTTGTCACGTTTTTAATTTAAAACCCCAAAATTTAGAACAACGAGAAATTAAAATTTGGGAAAGTCTTGAGGAGTATATTCAATTAATAAGAGGTAAATCTGTGTTTTTTATGGGAGATAATCTATTAGAAATATCTTTAGCTAGATTTTTAATTAGATGCGGAATGGTTGTTTATGAGATAGGAATTCCTTACCTTGATAAACGCTTTCAAGGCGCCGAGTTATTATTATTGCAACAAACTTGTCAAGAAATGAATGTTCCAGTACCGAGAATAGTAGAAAAACCTGATAATTATTATCAAATTCAAAGAATTCGTGAATTAAACCCAGATTTAGTTATTACAGGAATGGCTCATTGTAATCCATTAGAAGCTCGAGGAATTAGTACAAAATGGTCAGTAGAATTTACTTTTGCTCAAATTCATGGCTTTACAAATGCACGAGATATTTTAGAATTGGTAACGAGACCCTTACGACGAAATGAAAATATAAGTAGTATTAATAATTTAATTTTAACAGCTAACACGAAAAAATAATTTGTATATACTATTGATGTTGGCTTATACTACAATATATAAATGGTAGTAACTTGCTTTAATAAACATCTCTATGAACGTCTTTGAATGTGATCGAGACAAAGGCGGACACGACTCGTGCATACCTATTCCGGTCATGTACTGGCCCCGTACCTCCGACAGGAAGGCTTCACTATTCTGGTGGTTGTCTTTTTCAGTCGCCTCCTACCACTCGATGAGGGGGGCTCAATTTGCACCGACTATTCAGTTCCAGACACTACAAAAGCACTAGTCTAGTTAACCATTGCCCGTTATCAAAGAGATCCTTAACACGTGACCTAGCCCTCAAATCACCTAACCCAGTCCCCGCGTTTTTGGCTTCTGGTTGCGATTCCTGTTGTAAAAAAAGGAATCGCAACCAAACCTGGAATAGGTTGTCTGACTCCGCCAGTCTCCTTTTGTGCTAGGCTTTTTGTCCTGTTTTTTAAGTCTCTGCTTGTTTCGCTTGACTAAAAGGAATGACTCCATTCTAGTAGGGGCATTGAGGCTTCTGTCTGGCTTTTTGTGCACCTATTCCCCCTATAGTGGGCTGTCTTATAAGTCCCCCTAGAAAAAGGCTACTGCGCTGGCCAAAACTACGGGGGTCTTCGACAGAAGAATGCATTTAGTCATTCCTTCTTCGATTGCCTCCCCCCGGGGGGGCTTAGGTGCCTTACTGACACCTTGGTTTCTTTGCCTTTTTATTCCGGTTCCGGAGCAATAAAAACCGGTTTTCAAAAAAGGGGCTGTTTTTCTTCTTATTTTGTGCCATCTTTCAAAAAAAAGAGATGGCAAGAGCCCGAATAAAAAGGAAAGAAGGGGGGGGTAATAAAAAAGACCGAAGAATAAATGAAACCCCAGCAATTCCGGCTTTTTTTTTTAAACGAAGGGTAAACAGCGATTCCTTTTTCTTCCGGTTCGAAGAAATAACCAGTAAAAAAAGGAGCAGTTAAACCTCCCCGACAGGTGGTTAGGCATCGCAGGTCTTCATGACCCCCCCCCCCCCGGTCGAAGACAAAGGGGGGGTCAGGTAACGAAAATGTTCAGTTAACGGCCTTGAAAAAAAACAAATCAAAATAAAAATTGACAAATAAAATAAATATAATATAATAATATTAGAAAATGCGGGTGTAACTCAGTGGTAGAGTGTTTGCTTGCCATGCAAAACGTCGCGCGTTCGAATCGCGTCACCCGCTTTTGATATTACTTTTTGATATAATAAAATACATTTTATAAAATTAAAGATTAATGAGCACTTCAGATTATAAATAGTCATTCAACTAGTTCTTTTCTAGGTTTTCCTGTATAATTTAGAAAATCAAATTAATTAAAGATTTAAATTATAAAAGAAGTTAGTTTTCATTTTTATTAGCACTTTGTGTCTCATCTAAACGTTTTTAACCCCTGTTGTTTTTTTATTTCTGTTTTTTACTCCGGCCCCTTACTAATCATCCTTGTGGTTTCCCAAGAAGCAAAGATTGCGACAAAATACGTAGCGTCTCTAAAGTAAAAAGCTTATGCAGCAACCTTTGCTTTAAGTAGCCTAGTTTGTTTATATTTCTACCTTTTTTTAAAAAGAGAGGGTTGAAAGTAAGGTTTTTTAAGACCAGCACGTGTTAGCGGGGGTTTAATACCGGTAGCTTTGACCGGCTCGAGGAATACCTCGAAGTCGGGTGTTTTTGTAGGTGGCCCCTTTCTATGGGTTGTTTGCATTACCCCCCCGTCTTCGACAGGGGGTTTCATTCTTCGGTCTTTGCGGGAATTACAGTGGCCTTCGAAGAAATATTCCGGTTTTTAAAAAAAAAGCAATTGCCATCTCTTCTTTTTCAAAAATGGCACCAAATGGCTTCTTTTTTTTAAAAACGGACAAAAAGCCCCCCTACCTTTTTATTGCGGTTCCGGTGGTCTTCTTATTTAGTGCCATTTTTCTTCCGGTAGTCTTTTTTTGCCGGAATTAAAACAGAAGAAATAAAAAAAAAGCAATTGCCATCTCTTCTGTTTGAAAACCGGAATAGTTCTTCGAAGGCCGCTGTAATTCCGGCAAAGTAACAAAAAAGTTTCGACCTACCTCACCTCTAGTGCTTCTTTTATTTTTTGTCAGCCATTACTAAATAACTTTAACTTGATAAAAAAAACCTAAAGATAAAAATGTTGAACCTTTTACTTAGGTGAAACTTACATAACAAGGCTGCTTTTTTTAATCACCCTCGCGGGTCCGTCTAAGGCGTGTTTGTGTTGTTATAATCAACAATGATACCAAGAACAAGAGTTTTCAAAATGGGTCTTTCTTTAAATTAGCATAAAATCATCGAGTGATCTTTGATATTTTCTGTTTAATAAACTATTATCTTTTAGTGCTTTTTTTAATCGATTACTTGGTGTTTTTTATCTATTTAGTACCTAGGATTCACGCGGTAGACCTGAGTACAGAAAAAGCCAATATAGAGATCAACACTTAGAAATAAAATAGCACCAAAAAAATAACAAGATAGTTGAGTAATGGGCCCAAACCTTTGCTTTAGCAACAGTACTCATAAAGCTCAAAAAATTCGAAAGTGTCAGGTTTTGGAACTTGTTCTTATAAAACTCCTTTTTATGTTCATAAAAAATGACTACAAGAAAATCAGCTGAAGCTATTACATACCCAATTTTTACTGTTCGTTGGTTAGCTATTCACGGAATTGCAGTACCTACTATTTTTTTCTTAGGAGCTATTACAGCAATGCAATTTATTCAACGATAAAAATAAAACCGGCGTGTTCGAAATGGACCGATCCAATGAGTTATCGTAGCTTAAAACAAGAACTGGCTTAGAGATACCTCCTTTTTTAAAAAAAGCCGGGCTTTGGTTTTATTTTATGTAATACCAACACACAGTCTTAGGTGACTAGATTTAATCAAAAAAACGAGCACAAACTCGCTATCTCCACCATCCTATTTTACAAGGAATGTGCCAAGACAGTCCCACCAAAAGATATAACCAAAAAGCTGTGAATGGTTATTTTGATACAATTTTTCAAGAGCTTTTTTTGCTTTTAGTGAATGTTAGAAATATTCACTAAAATATAACTATCTGAAATATTGTGATTTTGTAGATTTGTTTAAAATTAAAATAAGTAAAAAAAAAGACGGCTAGTTTAATTCATTTACCTTTTTAGCTTTGCTGAAAAAAGCCGGCAAGTTTGAGGTTTTATTTGTTTGTGCTTTTTCTTTTTATCGGGGTTCTATATATTCTGACGTGGTACTTTTCTTTTGATTATTTCTTAGTCTAATCTCTTGCTCCAGCGTATGGCTTCACAATACGCTAAAGAAAAATAGTGAAGTGACCTGGGGGCCCTTTTTTAAAAACCCTTGCGAGTCTTATAAAGGAGCCCAATTGTTCGGGCGTAAGGCAACCTCTTTTGTTTCACTGTTGGCACGCCAGACACGCAGAGTCTAACGCAGCCATGCGTTTTGGTCTTCGGATTGCGATTTGTGCTTTTTTCTCTAAAACAAGTAATTGCGAGCAAAAGACAGCGAGAAGTGAATAACTGAAAATTAAATAGAAACAAACCCACACACAAACCAGGTAAAACTAAAAGCTTGGAACAAAAAAACAGTAAGAGTTGCCGACGAATTTTTAAAATGAAATTCAGCTACAAAATAATAAAATATTTACCTGCACTATGCACTGTAATATTAATCAAAACAACTAAATTGACCTAAATTTAATAAGGGGTCAAACAAGTCAAATAAATATTAGTAATACCTCGAAAGCATGTTTAGACTATTCAGAGTCTATAAAGCATTTTTTATTTTGTAGCGAAAATTAGACCAAGAAAAACTTACTATATGGTTAGACCTAATCCCAATAAACAAGCAGTTGAATTAAATCGTACGAGTCTTTATTGGGGACTCCTTTTAATTTTTGTTTTAGCCGTTTTATTCTCAAGCTATATTTTCAACTAACTTGTGTCGCTAAAATAGCTTGTTTAAACAGTGTTGTTGAAATAACAGCCCGCTCTGTTTTTTAACTAGCTAGTTAAAATCGGATATTTGTGTGATTTTGTGCCAGAATTTCTCGCTTTTTCTTCCAAGCGGCTGTGCCCTAATATCGCCTCCGTTGTGTCTGTGTCCTCTAGTCCGTTGTTTATTTGCCCTGCTGTTCTGGAAAACCGGAACCGCTCGCGTCGAAATACCGCGTAGCGGACCTTGAATCCCATCACACAACACACTGGCTAAAGTAACAAGTTCCGGGAGCAAAAAGCGAGAGAGGGCGACCAAAGTCTCTATAGTGAATATAGCAACCCCCAAGGTCTCTTCATTGGCGTGAATGACGGGTCTTCAATATAAGCCATTAATGCTTCGGGGGTATTATTCCTTCTGCTTTGCTCATGTTGGTTCAGCACCTAGTGAACACGGCTTTTCGAAGAAACCCCCGAACGGGGGATGCTCCTTATTAGTTGCCATCTTTCAAAAAGAAGAGATGGCAATTGCTTTTTATTTCTTCGAACCGGAATAAAAACCGGAATAAAAAGGTCTTCGACCAGCTATTTACCCTTCGGTTTAAAAAAAAGCGGGGCAGTAAAAAACGAAGCATCCCTTTTACCACCCCCCCGTCTTCGAGAAAAGGGGGGCTGATCCTTTTTTAAAAAAAAGGGGGCAGCTCCTTTTTTTTTAAAAAGAAGCAGTAATTCCGGTTCGAAGAAATAAGCCGTGTTGACTGGTGTAACTTAGTGTGCCTTTTTTAAAAAAGGCACACTAACCCGTTTGCCTATGAACTCCTTGTTTAACTTATAGAATAGAAAGATAAAAAATAATTTATTTTTTAGCCGTCTATTCCACTGTCCGGCGCTATGCATAGAATCCCTATCACAAGCAAGCTCTAGTGCAGGCTTTTTACTAAGCCGTAGATATGTTTTAAAATTTTATTTTGTTATTTGTTTTTTTTGCCTTAGAAAGAGCGGCTAACAAATTGACAAAGTTTAATATAATAAAAAAAACTAACAAGCAGTTAAAAAAGAATACACTATGTGCGGAACTATTCAGTAATGAGCTGTCTAATAAATACCCATCCACATTACGCGTTTTAACTTTGGGTGCTTCGGGCTATGTTCCCGGTTGGAGTTGTAATACTCACTACGTTGTTAACCCCATTCTGCTTTGCAGTTACTTCTTACCTTGTCTGCTTCTCGAAAGTGGTGCCCTTTTTTTGATTTGATTACTTAGCTTTTTAAAAACGATGGAATCGTCCTCTAAGAACAAACGAAGGCTTTTGTAGTTGTGTGCCGGCTTTGCCGAAATTACAGCGGCCTTCCGTTTCTCCAGTGTAACTTAGGACACAAGAACGTCTCTGTTACTGATGCTTCACATTCTTGAGGAAATTCGCTAGGTGAAATTACGGACCCACGAAATTTTCTTTCTTCCCACAGAGTCTCCCGAGGCGCGACAGCAGAGCGTCGCTTTAACAACCCCCGCTTTCTTCTGTCCTTTTATTGTTTCGAAGAGTGGCAGGGTCTCCCTTCTTCTGGTGGGTGTCCGTCAGTCTTCTGTTAACACCTTAGTGTAAACAAAAACGCCTCACAATTCATTATTGGACTTAGTATTCAGTGATTGACTCTTCTTGGTTATGGTCTTCAATTTTCGACCTGAAAAGAGGCCTCCTTTTGTGACACTAATAAACCGCTGCCCGTGAAGCTATGTTGTTCGCTATGGCACAAAAATGCCACGCTCTAATGAACAACTTGCCCCCAGCATATGATACGTCTTCTTTTTTTATTCCGGTGGTCTTTTTTTTTTAAAACAGAAGAAATAAAAAGCAATAGCCTTTGGCTACAAATAAGAAGAGATGGCAATTGCTTTTTATTTCTTCTGTCGAAGACCTTTGTTGCCTTCGAAGAGATGGCAAGAACCGGAATAAAAACCGAAATGTTACACCAAAGGTGTTCACAGAAACGGAATGCCAAGCATACCCTGGGGCTTCTATAGGAGCAAACGGGCTTGAGGCAATACGGGCCCATATCCAGAATGCAGTTGAAAACTTCTATGAAATTTAATGCTAAAAAATAAAATAATAGGCTGCTTTTTAAAGGGCCTTGATTTTACCCTTGTCGCAGTAACACCAATAGGTGTTAGCAGGTGTTCACTACGCTTCGATGTCATTCTTCTAGTGTTTGTGGCCACTCAGGGCAAGAAGTGTGCATTGTCGCTTTTTAGTCTATTTCTCTTTGAGTGATTCCGGCAAAAAAGAAAAACCACCCTTTTTTTTAGAATCTGGCACAAGAAAAAGAAAGTGTCGAGTAAATAGCTATTTAGCTTACAAAGAAACGCTTTTTTTTATTTATAACATAGTTAAAGCCTCTAAAGGTAAATCTTGAGTTATATCAAGTATTAATAAGAACAACATTTTGTAGACTTTGCATTAAAAAGTTTTTTGTGGAAGGTTTTTATCCTACAATAGTAATTGTATGACCAAGCCCAAACAAATTACTAGTAGTCTCCCCTAAAAAAATAGAGCATACAAAATGTTTAAACTTATTTTTGATTTTTTATTTTTATTTATATTATGGTAGAACCGTTATTATCAGGAATCGTTTTAGGTTTAATCCCTGTTACTATTGCAGGATTATTTGTAACAGCATATTTACAATATCGTCGTGGTGATCAAGCTACTATTTAAACATATTAGCGACTTTAGAAATGAAAAAAAACTATTTTAAAACCCTGAAACTTTTTTTTATTAGCCAGAGTACGGTCTTGCTACCCCGTAGCTGTGGTGAATCATTCTGTCTTTCTGTGGAAATAATAATGATAATGAGGATCGTGCCATTCTGACGCTTCTTTTTCGGGGTCCCGAACAGGTTAAAGGCGATTGCGAGCCATTGCCTTTCCTCCTAACCCCCCTCCTTTTTTTAAAAAGGGCAGCTCCTTTTTTAAAAAAAGGAGGGGGGTTAGAATGTTTATCGACAGAACCAGAATCTCGGCCGTCCTTTCGGGCAGCTAGTGTCTCCCGCCTTTATGTCCTCCTTGCAAGATGGAAACTAAAGTGAGGGGGGCAAGCAGTTATGCCGAGCAATAAACAAAAAAACAAGTTATAGCTGTGTTATACTATTCCTAGAGTAATGAAGATTTAGAGTCTTTTCATTATTAAAAGGAATCTTTTACTTTTTGAATATTTAGTTGAAATATTTAATAATATTTACTTTTCATATGAATTTTGAAATTGTTTTACAACTTACTTCTCTTCTTTTTGTATTAGCTGCTGGTCCATTAGTTGTCGTTTTATTATCAGCACGCGGTGGTAATTTATAATACCCAATAACTAGTAATGATTCTTACTCTTATTTCTAAATTTAATAGATTTACAAGATAATTCAGTTTATGGCTTAATACCTTCTGGCCGCGCTGCTTCATAGCCTTTGCGGCTTTCTTCTAACCACCCCTTTGTCATTCATTCTTCGATCTTTGCCGGAATTACTGTGGCCTTATTTGTTGCCATTTTTCTTCCGGTTCGAAGAAATGTCTTCGACAGAAGAAATAAAAACCTGAATAAAAAAAGCAGCTGTAATTCCGGCAAAGACCGAAGAATGAATGACAAAGGGGGTGAAGGCTGCTTATTTCTTCTGTCGAAGACATTTCTTCGAACCGGAATAAAAAGGAATCGCAAGAGCCAGGGTGTCTTGGAAAGGCTAGCCCTTTTTTTTTCTAAAACCGAAGGGTAAATCGCTGTATTTCATTCTTCGCTATTTTTTATTCCGGTTCGAAGAAATAAAAAAAAAGCAATTGCCATCTCTTCTTTTTGAAAGATGGCACCAAAGGTCTTCTTTTTTAATTCCGGCAAAAGAAGAAATAAGAAGCAGCCCTGTCGAAGACAACCCCCCTCTTTTTTAAAAAAGGGCAGCTCCTTTTTTAAAAAAGATGAAGACAAACGTTAAAAAAAAAACAAAGGCAAGTTGGTGCCATTTTTCAAAAAGAAGAGATGGCAAGAACCGCTAGTCTTTGACAGAGCCTCCTCTCTTCCTGCTTAAAGTGTCGGACAAACGATACGGAGTTTATTCTTTATGGCCTTCAATGTTATATACCTAGACCAAGCAGACGACACCAACGACTAAACACTATTTTGTCACATAAACAAACGCTAGCTTGTTCCCCGGACCAATAAATAGGCGCTCTAATTTGTTAGCTGATATATTAGATAGATAAGTTAATGGACTTTTTTCGGTTAGGTAATAAATAAAAAAAGATTGTAAAAGCTACCATCAATATTTAAATAATCAAAAAAAAACTCCCACTTACTTAAAAATAAAAAAATTAACAACTTGCAAAATCGCTTTTTTTTAATTAATATAAAAATGAAGCAGGTAAAAAATTTAAAAAACTCTTTACTTTTTATATTCTTTACTTGATTTAACAAAATGGAAAGCTCTAGAGGAACGCGCTGTTGGGTCCATTAAATATACAGCTCTGCATTAAGTCTTGTGTGCCTTGTCTTGTTTGAGTGTTTCGCCTTCACTCTTGGAACATATACCCTTTTTTTACGGCAAGTAATTGCACCTAGACAGTAAAACATCACGGCCAGTTAATTCCTTTCTGCATTAAAACTAAGGCTCGAATCTAATACCGCGAAAAAAGAAGGGTTGCTAACTCAATGGTAGAGTACTCGGCTTTTAACCGATAAGTTCTGGGTTCGAGTCCCAGGTAACCCAATCTAACAGTTTAAATCGACTAATCTATGTCAACTTTAACCTTTAATAAGGTGCTTTCGGATGTGCGAGAGCTCTATTCTATATATAGGATATTGTAAAAGAAACAGCTTTTTTTGTAGCACGTGATTGGCTTTGATATACTTTCCGGTTGCTAGCGTTTCCAGTGCTTTCAATGTAGAAGTTCCTCGCGTGCTAAGACCCCATGGGGACAAAGTATAGCCATTAATTCGTCTTTGCTTTTGGTTCGAAGACTGAAGGGTTCCCTTTTTTCTTTTCAAGACTAGACTTATTATTCTTTGGCAAATCTACTGTCATTCAATCGAGTCGCCCGTTCATTGGACTTAGCATCCCCTAGTGAACACAGAATACCCATTGATGTAACAAAAGGAAGCATGCCGTTGTCAAAAAAAGAATGCATTCTGCTTAGCGATCGGATAGGATCGCGGGACTCGAGTTCAAGAATCTGTCTTTTGTTACACCTATTCCTTCTTTACACGCTAATGGGGGCTGCTCCTTTACCCCCCTCACCAGTTGAAGACAAAGGGGGTGAGCGAAGACCGACTTATTGAAATAACAACAGGCTTAGACTTAAAAAAGGCACAACTAAAAAGTGCAAAGGTATTATAGGATAATGATAACCAAAAAGTATATCTTTGTTATTTTATTGACTTAACTAAAAAAATATTATAAAATCAATAAAAAAAACAATAAAAATAACAAATGTATACTATCAATTCTTCTTTTTTTACATTCTATTAACGGTTATATTATTTTTCCTAATGCCTGTTTAACTCAATCGGTAGAGTATCGGTTTTGTAAACCGAAGGTTATCGGTTCAACTCCGATAGCAGGCTTCCGTCATGATAAACCCTGAGCTCGAAATAAACAGTCCTTAATTTAATCCTTATTTTTTTAACTTGAAACGAGAGCTGCAAAATCTGCATGCTTTTGGGGAAGAGGTAATGACGAAATTGTATCAGGAATGGTCTATGACGGTCATTTTTTATTACAGCCGGCTTTTAAATATTTCAGATCTTTTCCGGTAATGGCTCGAATCTCTCCTTATTCTATCCTCATAGCCTCGGAGGCGCTAACATATATGATTGCGAGGTCCCCATTCTTCTAGGGGCATAAAAAAAACTGCTCGTAAGGGCTTATTCTACATCCCTTCAGCCTGATCTATAAGTTGAAGGTTGCAGAAAAAATTTCAGATAGATTATGATAGAATCGACAACAAAGTTGTCATTAGACGATATAATGGTACCACAAACTGAAACCAGAGCAGGTGCAGGATTTAAAGCAGGGGTTAAAGATTACCGATTAACGTATTATACTCCTGATTATGTTGTAAAAGAAACGGATATTTTAGCTGCATTCCGTATGACTCCACAACCAGGTGTTCCACCAGAAGAATGTGGAGCTGCTGTAGCTGCTGAATCAAGTACTGGTACTTGGACAACAGTATGGACTGATGGATTAACATCTCTAGATCGCTACAAAGGGCGTTGCTATGACATCGAACCTGTTCCTGGTGAAGAAAACCAATACATTGCTTATGTAGCATACCCAATCGATTTATTTGAAGAAGGTTCTGTAACTAACTTATTTACATCAATTGTAGGTAACGTATTCGGATTTAAAGCACTTCGTGCTTTACGTTTAGAAGATTTACGTATTTCTCCAGCATATGTTAAAACATTCCAAGGTCCTCCTCACGGTATCCAAGTAGAACGTGATAAAATTAACAAATATGGTAGAGGTCTTTTAGGTTGTACTATTAAACCAAAATTAGGTTTATCTGCTAAAAACTATGGACGTGCTGTTTACGAATGTTTACGTGGTGGTCTTGACTTTACTAAAGATGATGAAAACGTAAACTCACAACCATTCATGCGTTGGAGAGACCGTTTCTTATTCGTAGCTGAAGCTATTTATAAAGCACAAGGTGAAACTGGTGAAATTAAAGGTCACTATTTAAATGCTACTGCAGGTACTTGTGAAGAAATGATCAAACGTGCTCAATGTGCTAAGGAGCTTGGAGTACCGATCATCATGCATGACTACCTAACAGGTGGTTTCACAGCTAACACATCATTAGCAGAATATTGCCGTGATCATGGTCTATTATTACACATTCACCGTGCTATGCACGCTGTTATTGACCGTCAAAGAAATCACGGTATTCACTTCCGTGTATTAGCAAAAGCTCTTCGTATGTCAGGTGGTGACCACTTACACTCAGGAACTGTTGTTGGTAAATTAGAAGGTGAACGTGAAGTTACTTTAGGATTTGTTGATTTAATGCGTGACGATTATGTTGAAAAAGATCGTAGTCGTGGTATTTATTTCACACAAGACTGGGTTTCTATGGCTGGGGTTATGCCTGTAGCTTCTGGTGGTATTCACGTTTGGCACATGCCAGCATTAGTTGAAATCTTCGGTGATGACGCTTGTTTACAATTCGGTGGTGGTACTTTAGGTCACCCTTGGGGTAACGCACCAGGTGCGGCTGCTAACCGTGTAGCTCTAGAAGCTTGTACTCAAGCTCGTAACGAAGGTCGCGATTTAGCTCGTGAAGGTGGCGATGTTATTCGTTCAGCTTGCCGTTGGAGTCCTGAACTAGCTGCTGCTTGTGAAGTTTGGAAAGAAATCAAATTCGAATTTGAAACAATTGATAAACTATAATTTATCGTGTTTTAGATTTTTCTTTGGGTAGTGTCTAAACCTCGAACTTTTAATCGAAGCGAAGAGCTGGGACACTACTAGTTTATTTTTTGCATGCTATTTTCAAGTCCTGGTTTTTTATACAAAGACTAGGACTTGAAAATAATAGCTATGTTTGTTTCCATTTTAGATTGAAAAATTATATATTTTTAGTATAATATATCTATATAGTATAAAGTTATCGTGAAGGTTCGCAAAACCGGAGTACTTAAAAAAAGAGGAGGCGAATGTATATCCAATGCTAGCAGGCTCATCCCCATACTAGATCTATATTTCATGATTGATTAAGTCTGCATGCTTTTTTTGTCCTTTAAAAAAGAAAGGACTTAGAGACTTAAAAAAAGGCAAAGAAACAAGAGACAAGCCCAGAGCGCCGCTACCCAAAGGGATGCTTGTGTCCTACGGACTAGAAAAATGACCCCTGTGTTATAGTCAAATCTTATGTACTTACGGCAATGAATATATCGCCTTAAGGTGCTTTTGTGCACTTCTTTATAACGAAGCTACTATGGGTTTTGTTACTTAGATCTATAGTTAGCGGCTCTAAGGCAATAATCATGCCAAATAAGATGGTAAATGCCCATATAAGCGAAAAGTCCTTTTTTAAAAAAGGAGGGGGCAAATACACAAAATACATAAATAAATAAACCAACAACGCTCTTAGTTCAGTCGGTAGAACGCAGGTTTCCAAAACCTGATGTCGTGGGTTCAATTCCTACAGGGCGTGATGTTCCAGACTGTGGATGAAACTAAAATCCATGTATTACTACATCGAAATCCTTCCCAAACGTGGCGTGATAGTTACACATCACCACGCCCTCCCGGTCTACACTTGGGTTCAATATGCTAAAAAGGAAAATACATTTAAAAACTAAGATTATTTTTTTTTAGGTGACTTGGCTGCCTTCCCTTTGCGTTTATTAGCCGCTTTAACCTTAGGTTTGGACCGTTTGTTACCTGTTTTATTTTCAGAGTCATTATTTTTCCTGCCACCAGTATTAGACTTAGCAGAAAGTCTTTTGGTGTAGTCAGCAGCTAGTAAAGCGTAGAGTCTCTCAGAAGCTCTCTGAGATATCAGGAACTTGTTGGGAAAAGTAGCGGCATCAGGCAGCTTCTCCGCGCGGAAAGAGTTTAAGCTTTTTCCGCGCGGAGAAAGGTCTCTATCCTTTGAGCAACTTCGCCTTTCAGACCATTTTTTTCGGCATAAGTGCCGATTTCTATAGCGAGATACTCCCCCCAGTCTTCGGAGATAAGCATTGGAGGTAACAAGCCCATAGACGTTGTTTAGGTCACGCGTAGAGATCGCGCGACCACTAACTTCGACAGAAAGGGTAAGAGTAAGAGGAGTTGTGTTGTTGGCAGCCCCTTTAAGAAACAGCCAAATTCTTGCTCTAAGAGCATTTTTTTCTTCAATTTGAAAATTGTAGGCCCCTTTTATATCCCCTTCTATAGGGCAAAATAGGCCCTTATTACCATTGTGGAAGAGAGGCGGCGTGGACGCCTTTTCTGGATCGGAAACCAAAGCTACAATTGATTTTATCGAACCAAGGTTCGTAAATATATTTTAAGACCATGAGGATAGCTCTCTGAACTATCCATAAAAGGGGGAATGGTTATGGGTTTAAGAGATCAGCGTCTTCCCTGCTCCGGCTTATCTACGTAAATGCGATGACTATAGCACCAGGGTGCGCGGTTTATTGACCTTTAGACGATATTGTTTGTCAAGGCGCGCTTTGGGAGAACGTCCTTAAAGAAGTTAAATAATCCTTTGTTTTTGTATTGTCGTTAAAGCCTAAGTTGGATGGCTTCGATCCGTGTCTAAGATCGGCGGTTAAGCATATAACTTTTATAAACAACCGCACTCATACACTATGTTAACCTAACAAATAATGGTGATGCGCAGCTAGTATTCAGTCTTTTGCTTGGTGTAACACTAAGCGAACATTTCCCTTTTACCCCCCTGTCTTCGACCAGCGAAGCAGTAAAAACCGATTCCGGTTTGCCAGAACAAAAAGCTCTTTTTATTCCGGTAGTCTTTTTTTGCCGGAATTAAAACAGAAGAAATAAAAAGCAATTGCCATCTCTTCTTATTTTGTGGCAAAAGGAAGAACCGGAGCAGTAAAAAAGGTTCATTTTTAAAAAGCAGTACAAAACAGAGGCAAACTGCCCCTAAGGGACACCTTCGAAGAAACGTTTTGAAGTGTCGTGTTTACTAGGGTTGTCTTCTTATTTCTTCTGTTTAAAAAAAAAAGACATTTGGTGCCATTTTTCTTCCGGTTCTTGCCATCTCTTCTTTTTGAAAAATGGCACCAAATAAGAAGAGATGGCAATTGCTTTTTTTTGAAAAACCGGAATAAAAAAGGGCTTTCGAAAAGCGAAGAATACAAGGCGCATAAAGCACCGGCAAAAATAAAATTAACCCCGCGTTTTTTCTCTTGACAAATGCTTTGTCCTTTTATAAAATAATATTAGATAATATTCGACTAAATCTTTCTTATTTAACAGGCTGTTTACCGCTCTGGAGCGTGTCCGCCTAGCGAAGGGGAGAATCGCCCAGGGAAACTAGAAATAGATGCGCGTTTATTGTCTCGTCAGCGCCGAGATTGTTCGGTAGAGCTGTGCGCTCATTTGGCAAAGTTTAAAAGACATTATACTTCGTTTTTAAGTAGGGGGTATAAGCCAGTGGGGTTTTGACTTGTTGTCTATAGCCGCAGACCAGCTTCGGATGCTTTTTAGTGGCCGGAAGATAAGCAGAGCAAAAAACAGAGAAAGCACAAAGAAGGAGGGAAGGCAAGGGTTGTTGATTCGTTTGTCAAAGCAATCAAAAATCTCAAAGTAAAAATTATTTATAATAGTCTAAATAGTTATAAACCCGCTATAGCGCGTTTTAATATTAAACACTTTTTTTGTTTAAGTTTTTGCGGATGTAGCTCAGTCGGTAGAGCGTGGTCCTTCCAAGTCCAATGTCGCGCGTTCGAATCGCGTCATCCGCTTTTGAGTCTTTATTGTAGCTATTATCAAGGTTTCTTAGCTGCTGACCGTTGGTTCTATTTTTTTTGTATACTCATCGCTTACTGAACGGCCCACGTGCTCTGCGGTTGTGGGGCTTACTTTAAATTTTTAACTTTTTTTAAAAAAGGAAGTACAAACCGCAGATGTGCCGACAGACAAGCAAACTGTTTTGTGGAGCCGTCACCTAGCAAAGCGCTGTTTTCGGTAGGCTAGGTTTTTATTCTTCTTGTTTTTGTCCGTTTGCACCCCTCTCGGGGGTTGTCTTCGACAGGGAAGAGCCTTTCGAAGGCCACAAGAATGGCATTGCCACAAAAAATACTCACTCTATAGCAGGGCCAAAGGCCATCTTTAGCAAAAATAGAATAACTTAAGAATGAAAAAAAACAAAAAAAGGCCTTCGTTAAATATACCTTATGCATAACTTCCTTTTAGTATTTTTAGTAAAGATAAAGTTTTAATCTGATAAATGAACAATGTGCTTTTATATTGATTAAAAATAGGAATTCTTTAGATTATAGAAATCAATACCTCTAGAATCTAGTAATTCTCTGATAAGATGGCTTTTTCGTCACTTTGCCGGGAATTACTCCCTGTGAAAGAAAAAAAAAGATAATTCTTATTAGCATTTTTGGTTTGTTTCTTTTCTCAGCCTCGCAATCTTGACCGTTAGTGTAGCTTAAGGCCGGACTAGCTCAGTGACACCTTATGAACACTAAGTGAACATCTCTTTGTTACACTTCTGCCTTCGTTTCTTCAGCGATTCTGGTTTTTTTTTACCGAAGGGCTGCTTTACTGACGGGGCTTTTTTAAAAGGCAAAGAAGGCTCGTGTTCACTGGGGGACAGGAATAAAAAGCCAAACGCTATTCATTTTTGCGTTCATTACGTAATTATTCTGCGCGCTTCGCTTTTATTCATTCGTATTCCCGTTTCTCGAAATAAACAAAACAGACCCCAAACTAAAAATACTACATAATTTTATAATATAAATACTTATTATGATAAAAAAACAAAATTCGAGTTAAAAAATATTATTGTTCGGGTCTTTTTCCTTTTCTTGTGTTAAAGATAAATCTCAAAATTTATGGTCACCTAGAAAAAAAAACGCGCTTATTAGGATTTCTATTATAGAATGTAGTTCTTTCTTTACTACTGATCATATCGTGATGCTAATAGTAGGTGAAATTATCCCGGTTTTGATTCTTGGCCTCTTTCCTTTTTGTGTCTTCCATATGGAAACAGATCCTTTATCAGTCTCTTTTAAGCCCCCCCTTGTCGAAGACGGGGGGGGCGGGGGTAGAAGAGATGGCGGTTAGTATCACAAAAGGACTTAGAAAGTCAAAAAGAATAGAGGACAGATACGAATCAATGGGGTCAGTCTTCTACCCTGACAGTATAAGACTGAATAGCCACGGGTATATGTCAGTGTAGGATCGAAATACAGCAACAGCAATATTTTTTAAATTCAATTTTGGTGTCTATTAGACACAAATCTATTAATCGAAACTAATTTATGACTAGAGTAAAACGTGGTAATGTTTCTCGTAAACGCCATAAAAAAATATTAAAGATGACAAAAGGCTTTCGAGGAGCAGGTTCGGTTCTTTTTAGAACAAGTAATCAACAAAATATGAAAGCTTTACGATCTTCTTATAAAAATCGTCGACAAAAAAAACGTGATTTTCGCCGTCTTTGGATAGCACGTATAAACGGGGCTGTTCGTCGTTATGGATCTAATTATAGTGAATTTATGAATTTTTTAAAGAAACGTTGTATAAAGTTAGATAGAAAAATCATTTCTCAACTAGCGATTTGTGATCCAGAAGCTTTTGTTCAATTACTTTTCATTTAATGAATATTTAACATATTCTTTTGTGCTTTTAGTCTCTATAGGGGGCTAATAATAAAAAGCACGCGGTGTCGATGATTGAATGACTGCTAAATGAATCCTCACGAATGTTAGAGGTTAAGATTGTCTTGTTTCTAGCATACCTGTCAACGACTGAAAGAGGTTCCAATCTTTCAGTCTTCGACAGGTATGCTTTTTGCTAGGTTACAACTGTCGCTTCGAAGAAAACCTTCGGTTTTTGTTCCCAGCGTCTGCTAAGGCCTTTATCGTTACACCTTCGTTGCCTCTGTCTTTAACTGCTCCGGTTTAAAAAAAAAAGCAATTGCCATCTCTTCTTATTTCTTCTGTCGACGACCTTTCTTCTGTCGAAGACCTTTGGTGCCTTCGAAGAGATGGCAAGAACCGGAAGAAAAATGGCACCAAATAAGAAGAGAGGGCAAGAAACGAAGGGCATCGCTGGATAAACCAGCGGGCAGGTGGGTACAAGACTGGTCCTAGCAAGTTCTTGCCTTTGAAAGTATTTGCGGAATATACCCGACTAAAGTCCAACCTGGGAATATGTCTGCGTTCTTTTAGAGGGGGCTACTGGTCCCACGGACTCATAAATAGGCTAGTCCGGAAGACACTAATTAAAATTTCTAGTGATTTTTCAATTTTAAATACCTAGGAAAAAAACGATAAAATGCTAAACAAGATTTTATTTTCTTTTTTTTTATTTTTCTGTACTTAACTTAAGGTTTAGTTTTGTTATGTGAATTTACTGTTTATAGAAAGAGTAAAAAGGCTTTACCTAACACTCCCTTTTTTTAAAACCGCTGTAGTTGGTGCCTTTTTGTTCTGGCAAAAATAAGAGAGGGCAATTGCTTTGCACCGGGGGGCATTTGCTCGTGGACTGATTATTAGTTCTTTTAGAGTATTATCTTGGTGTTTTATTTCTAGCCTGAGCCGTTGTGACTTCTGGTTAGCGGGTACAGGTTTTGTTTCGGTTGTCATTGGCTGGCGTAGGGATGCATTCATTCCTTTTTATTATTGTTGGTGGCTCCCCTTTCTATCTATAGTGTTGGCTTTTTGTGTTAATACAATAGCAAAGCGTTTTTGTGAGCAACGCTATTACACCCGGCCCAGGCCTCGCTTCTTTGGCCTTTTTATTCCGGTGGTCTTCTTATTTGTAGCCAAAGGCAATTGCTTTTTTTTTTAAACCGGAGTAAAAAAGGCACCAAATAAGAAGAGCACTGGAATATTTCTTCGAAGGGGAAGAAATCCCTTACTACCCGACAGGGCTGTGGGTATTATTTAATCCTATTACGTTCTGTTAGTATTGAAGACTACTCGGACTGAAATATTTTTAGGCTCATTGCCTAGCTAATGCCAGAATAATGACAGTATAACTGCATAGTGGCTAGCTATCTTTTTTGTACGCGCCAGCGAGACTACGAAAGTAAAGAGTTTTAAAAACTGAAAAAAAGCATTGTCAGTACAAAAGGGTGGGACCTGTCTCCCCTTGGCTAATGTAGGTATAAACAGCCAAGAGTCGCATGCTTATTTGCCTAAAATCCAGGAGGGCCCCAAATTGAACAAATCATAACAAGTATCACTTTTCGATGACAGCTATAAGCCCAAAGGAAATATGAGTTAGAGTAGGTTATTTATCAAATAGAAACCTCGTTCTTTACATATTAGACGGAAAGGGAGGGAGTCGAACCCTCGGTGGCCGTTAAGACCACGCTGGTTTTCAAAACCAGTGCAATAAACCACTCTGCCACCTTTCCTTTTTGTTTTTTTTAATAGCTCATTCTATTATATATTATAAGCATTTTGCCTTCTGGTTAAGCTACTCGTGATTCTCAAATAGGACTTTTTATATAATATGACTAGTATACCAATGTCTTAAAATTGCTATTAAAGGTTTCTATTTTTATAGAGCTTTTACTTAGTATTTATATAATATAATTTATATTATACACTAAATATTTATTTAACTGCAAGTTCTTTTTTTTGTTTTGATTTATTTTTTTTGTCTTAGCCCTCTAGCGATTTCTTCGGGTGGCTTCATTCTTTTTGTGGATCCCTTTGTTACACCTTTGTTTCTTTACCCAGCGGTTGCTTTTTGCCAGAACAAAAAGCAAAGCAGCCCTTTGGTTAAAAAAAAACCAGAATAAAAAGGAAGCTGTAAAAACCGGTTCCTTTTAAAAAAGGATTCGCTGGGGGCATGTTCACAAACGAAGAATGAATGTCTTTTTATTACATCTGGCTTCCGCTTTGCTAGCTGCGAAGTTAAATTAGTCAACACCATAGCATAGCCCCCCCCGATAGGTGCTAGAGAAATAACGATCCAAAAAAATAACGGAGTACTTGCTTGGCGGTTACTAGGTACCGTCTAACATAATTTCTTGCTGCTCGAGTGTCCCTCTCTTGCCGAGGCTATTAACTGCGCAGGAAGAGAAGGACAGACGTCCGCAATTTGCAAACATATCCGCTGTAGAGCTTAAGCTTTGAACTACTAAAGGAAGCTTGCAGTACGAGTTGTCCACTCTGTACACCCAGTTCCTCGGCTTGTCTGAAATCAGTTCAGCGGCTAGTTAGCTTTTTGTTGAACTTGGCTAGATGCCAGCTTTATTTATTAGCTGAACAATAGCCTCTCCGACCGCCGAGCAGGCTCGACCCTTGTTCAGCTAATAAATAAACGAAACAGCACCGGCAAAACGTCAAAAAAGAGAAGGTTATTTTTTTGTTGAAAAAGCTCGATAAAGCTTTTGCTCATAGCCTCTATTTATATAATAAAATTAATAGCATTTTCTAAAATGCTGATAAACATCAAGAAAATTTCCAAAATTCCAGCTCTTGAACTGTATTTGCTTTTTTTATTAGGTTTTTATCCTCCAGTTATAACTAAAAGACGTTCAAACAAATGAAGATCTATATATATGTGCAGGTCGTTACCTCCTTTTCCCTATGCTTTAAAGAGATACTATGTACGCTATCTCAAAAAATAAAAGAACAACGAAAAGTTGTATCGTGATTTGATATTTAGTAGTAGATCGTTCTAGCCCAGATCGTGCAAGATCAATAAGGCAGCCTGGCTATTCGTTTTCTCTCTACCCTTTTTTTAAAAACACCCTCGTGGAGTCTTCTTTTTAGCCCGATAGGGGTTCACAAGCTAAGAAAAGCAATAGGGAGTTATACGAGATGTGTGTCTGTCGACACTCTTCCTGTTCTTTTGACCCCAAAAGAACAGTACCTTGTACTAAATTCACACCTTGATGAACAAAAAAGGCCTGTAGCCGCAACCGGAAGCTAAGCATACCAAAATCGGTCGTAATGAACCTTTTATGCTATAGTTTTGTCTGTCAATTTTCCCCAGCCAGTTGCCTGACTCCCCCTAGTCAACTATAGAGGGCGCAGCTCTCTTTTTATTCCGGTTTAAAAAAAACCGCTGAAAGAGAGGGGGCTACTCGCTCGGGAAAAGCCACGCCCATGTTCATCCCCGTTCTTCTGTTTTTGTGGCCATTCTGTCCTTCTGCTTTGTTTTATGTTACTTTCTTCTTTCTGCCTTTTTGTGCCCTAAGTTACCTTGGATAAACCGAAGGAAGGTGTACCTTTTTTTTAAAAACGGTACACAAATGTTAACAAAAGTTAGGCTAAATGCCAAAAGGCGAACCCAGATTGACCAAGAAGAATCCGGCACAAATACAAAATACGTATTGCTAGTCTTTTTTTTACTAAGCCATTCTTTGACTTTCCCTATCGAAGAACATAGGAACGGACTCCAAATAAATAAAAAAAGGACTAAAGAATAATAACAAAATTATTGATGAGGAAAGCAGGGAAAACTCTTTCGACTTTTATTTATTCACTAAAGTGCCACCAAACAAAGGGTAATAAATAAAAAATCAAGCTATAAAAAATGGAGCAAATATGCTTCATTCTTTTTTTATTATTGTTAAATAACAAAAATAGAGATTTTAACGATTTTTTAAATGAGTTAAATTATATACGTTATTTAGTTAATTTAAAAAGTTTTCTATGTTTTCACACTTCAGTTGTTGACTTTTTTGTTTTTGTATTTTTAAACCTTGTTTTGCCTGTGCGCGAAGCCGTAGCCTAAGCCACTATTTTGTGTTTCCTTTGTTAAGACTAGGAATAAAAAGGCAACGGCTTTGCGGGATTTCCCTGCACTTGTTCCCCGAGAACAATGGAATACTGCATTCATTTATCTTGGCGCTAGCTAAGCGCAAGAGTGAACCCGGATTTGCCGGAATTACTGCTTCTTTACCTTTTTATTCCGGTTTTTTTTAAACCTTTGTCTTCAGCAGCGGGTTTTTTTTTTAAACCGAAGGGCTGCTTTGCGGCCCTTTTTGTTCTGGCGAAAAAGAGGGGGGCTGCTCCTTTTTTAAAAAGGTCTTCATTACCCCCCGGAGGGGGGCTGCTCCGCTGGGGCTGCTTTGCTTTTTGTTCTGGCAAAAAGGAACCGCTGGTTTTTCTTCCGGTTTAAAAAAAAAGCAATTGCTATCTTTTCTTATTTCTTCTGTCGAAGACCTTTGGTGCCATTTTTCAAAAAGAAGAGATGGCAATTGCTTTTTTTTTTAAACCGGAAGAAAAATGGCACCAAATAAAGACAACCCCCATATGGGGGCTTAGGGTTTCTTCGAAGGTATAACAAAAGACCGGGTGTTATTTAGGCCGAGCTTTTATGTAGCCGATTTATTCTTCTTGTTACTACTTAATGGGTTAACACAAGAAGAATAAATCGACTATAGTACCAATCGTTGTGACTTAGGTGCAGGCAAAGCACTAGATTGCTTTTTTTGTCCTTTTTTTTCTATTGCTAGGGCACCTGGGTAAACTACGTTATCCCTTCCTTCGGTTTCTTCATTACATTTTCCTTTACATTTTCTTCCAGAAAATGTAAAGGAGCAGCCCCCTCTCTTTAGCGAAGCCGCCCCCCCCTCCTTTGTCTTCGACAGGGGGGGAGGGTAATGAAACTGAAACCCCTGCCTTAGCTCAGCGCCTTACTAGCTCAGCCCTTAGGGAGCTGGTCTATAAGAGGGCAAAGCACAAAAAAGCCGGGCTTTGCTACTAGCCGAAAGTCAACCTTCTATCAAGAGGGGGCGCTTAGTGACGGGGAGAGGGTTCGGCAAAAATAGCTCGACGAATTACTAGACATGCAATGCACCTAGCAGAATGTGTCTATACCGGAACCCGCTTACGAAACGATAGTATTTTTGCCTTTTTTAAAAAAGAAGAAGCCTTTCGGAACAAAAAAGAAGCAACCGCCCCCTTAAATTATTTATATACATTCCACAATTTGGAGTACCGGCCTACTTATACCGGCAAAAATGCCATGATGAGCAACAGCGACTGACCTTACATATATTACCGACGTTGACGCTCTAGCGAAGACTTGCCCCTAAGCCTCTATTAAAGCTTATGGGTACTAGGGCGCTAGGGAATTCCGTTCTTGGGGCTTTTTTATTACCCCTTTCTTTTTTTTAAACGGGCTGCTTCTTATTTGGTGCCATTTTTCTTCCGGTTTTTCAAAAAAAAGCAATTGCCATCTCTTCTTTTTGAAAAATGGCACCAAAGGTCTTCGACAGAAGAAATAAGAAGAGATGGCAATTGCTTTTTTTGCCGGAATAAAAAAGGGAGCAGCCCGCCGATAGACTAACAGGAAGTCGTAAGGCTCTATTCTAGCTAATAATCAACCCACCAAAACAGCGAGTCCGGCAAAAACTGTGAATAACTTCACTTTTTAAATCGGTTTTTTAATCAATTATTTAGATTTATTTTTTAATAAGTATTTATAATAGTCATATAATCTAACAAAAGATGAATAATTTTATTCTTAAATGTAAAAAGTCATATATTGAAAGCCCTAGAAATTTTTATGGTTGTTTTTATTTAGCTCCGTTTGATTATAGTCAAAGTATAACAGTAGCTAACGCATTACGTCGTACTTTATTATCAGAAATTAAAGGAATTGCTATAAATGTAATTGAAATAGAAGGCGCTCGTCATGAGTATTCAAGCTTACAAGGAGTACGCGATTCAGTTTTAGATATATTATGTGTGACAGGATAATCTAGACACATTTCGGTAAAATTCCGGCCAGATTAGGAGTATCTGTGAATGAACTTGAGGATCAATTTTTTGGTTACTTTAATTTGTGTGTCCATTCAGCTTGGTTTTTCCACAGCACAATTATAGCAAAAAAAAGGAATTATTTGGTTTTGTTTGCTTTTTCAAGGAATTGAATAGTTACTATACAAAATTGATTGAAAACACTCAATGATTCATTAAATCTACTTACTCGTTGTGATTTTATTTTTTGGTCCTTGCCACTCTTTCTGCACTTGCCCCTAAAAAGGCTCATGGTGCACTCGTAGAAGTTGAGCCTCCCGCCTGTCTGGTTTGTTTTGATTGAAGTCCGATTCTGCCTACGTTCCTTTGCGTGGCCATTTTTCTGTCTGCCTTTTTGTACCGAAAAAAAGCTCGACAAAATGACGGACCGAAAGCCTTTTTTTTAACCACTTGATAAGTGGGCTAGCGATTGTTTGCATTACCCCCCCCGTTGTCTTCGACAGGGGGGGTAGCCTCGCTAAGGCTACAAATTCCTAAGGCATTCATTTCTTCTTAGCGTTTATTTTTATGAGTGATGGCGAAGCTGCTCCGTCCGTCGAACAGCTGAAATATAAAACCAAGTGGAGCCATTGGTAATGGTTTCATTCTGGTTAAATAGCTTCCGGCATCGCTAGGAGCCAGAAGTGCGTACGCAAAAGCCAACTCCCTTAGCAAAAGGAATGACCGGGACGTTAGTGATCTCCTGCTCCTCCCTTTTTTCTGCCCAAGCAAGCGCCGACAGGAGTGCATGATACGACTGTCTGAAAGCCCCCCGCACTTATATTTTCATACGCCCTATCGGAAAAAAGCATGTTCGTTTTAGTCAGGTCAAGGCTCTCTTTAAAGAAACAAACACTCACGCTATTGCCAGTAGAAACAGATGGCCTTCGTCTTGTGTTAACAATAGTGAATACGGCCCTAAGTTACACTCAGTTATACCTTCCTTCGGTTTATTCAGCGATTCCGGCTTTTTATTCCGGTGGTCTTCTTATTTGGTCCCTTTTTTATTCCGGTTTTTCAAAAAAGAAGACCTTTGGTGCCATTTTTCTTCCGGTTCGAAGAAATGTCTTCGACAGAAGAAATAAGAAGAGATGGCAATTGCTTTTTTTTTAAAAACCGGAAGAAAAAAAGAAGCAGCCATTTGGTTAAAAAAAAGCCAAAGGCAAGAAACGAAGGTGTAACAAATAAGTGTAACAAGAAGAATGGAGACACGCCTAGTTTAACTTATGGCTTAGGCAGTACCAAGCCTCCGAGCAGAATCGGACAGGACATGCTCAAAAAAAAGAATCATTATCGAAAAAAAGGTGAACGAAAGTGAACCTTTGTTAATACCATTCTCTAACTATTATAATAAAGTTGATTTTTTGAGTTTTAAGTTATTTATTAAAACTTTTTTTGTGTCTGGCTTTTTTTCCAAGGGCACAGAAAGTAAAAATATAGCTAAAACAAAAAGTTAGATCTATTCGGTATCCGTTTTGTTTTAATTATTTCCCGGAATAGCTCTCCGTTATACGTATATACCTACTATGCTGAGAGTTGCCACACTACGCAACAGACGCCGCTATGTGGTAATGTACTAGCCCCCCCCTTCTATATATACATTTCTATTAAGCAAGCTACCCCTGAAGGGTAAATCGCTGGGAAGAGCACAGGACATATAGCAACTTTCGCTTTTCGGCGTGCAAAGCCTAGGAAGTATCCGTCTTATCATCTGGTCTCGAAGTAACGGCCAAGGCGTTATACACTGACTGGCTACCTAAACATTGGCTTCGCCAGATAGACAGTGGCTCATTTTTTGCTCTTTTTTACTTGAGTTGCAAAAACTGTCGCCATGCCTTTTTCGCCGGGGAGGCAAGTCTCTAAGAGTAGTTCTTGTGGTATTTCGTAGACTTCGGCTCTTGTGTCCTTAAGCTTTCCCTTCTTTTTTATTCCTCGCCTAAAAAAAAAAAGAACAAAAAGGCATATAGAAGAATTAATGCAAAGTCTACCTATACGACAGCCTCGCTTTTTTTTTATCTCAAAGAAAAGGTGGGGCTCAAAACCCAAGAATGCGAGGCAAGAGTCTTAGACATGCGTGTTCGGCTTATAAAATAGCTACGACGAATTCCGGTAAAGAAAAAAGCAAAATGGAATAAAAAAATATTCGAGCTTTAAAAAATGATCAAGTTATTATAAAATCTATCAATCAATTTGATAATAAAATTGATTTACTCCTAAGCCTCCTAGCTCCCCCTTGTCGAGGACGGGGGGCTGCTCCAGAATCGCTGGTCTTGGACAGGGCAAGGATATAGAATGAAAAAAGGCACCTAAAAGTAGATAGGAACATGTGTTATAAACAGCTAGATGAAACTGGAAACTTTGCGCAACAATCAATGTGCAAAGGAGCGAAATCACGATGAAGCCAAGGCTTAATTGTAATGATTAAGATAGAGTTTTAAAAAAAGCTCACTAAAAAAAGCTAATAGGTGAAAGCCCCCTAGAATATAATTAATAAAACCCGGACTTCTTCTTTTCTTTAAAAAGTTCCTTTTATTAGGTTGATTTGTGCGCTTATTTGTCCTTTTTTATTCTGATAGTTTTCTTATTTCTTCTTTTTTTATTCCGGTGGTTTTTTTTTTAAAAGAAGAAATAAGACGACTATCGGAATAAAAAAAGAAGAAATAAGAAGAGATGGCAATTGCTTTGCACTGGAATAAAAAAGGCCACAAGAAAAAGCCAGAGGCTGTCGGGGTACTATAATACGGACTGCATGAAGTCTAGCGAGAAAATGGAAAGCAGTTGGGCACAAATCGCATCACTGATTCCAGCAAAGTGCCCCGTTAATTTATTACCTTCAAGTTTGCTTGGGAACTCCAAAAGAAATAAAATGATTTCTAACGGAATTTACCCTCAATTTATACAACACAGTTTTAAGGAACAACACTTTCTTTTTGATTAGAAGAGTACCACGTTATCAAATCGAATAACGAGTAATTGGGTGGGGGAGGAGCCGTATGAATTGAAAAATTCACGTACGGTTCTGGAGCAAATTTTCGATCTTTCGAGAGAATTTTTTAGCCACGTAAACATGAAAGAAATCGTTTTAAAAACAACTAATTTTCCTGCTGAAAGTTTAGAAGTAAAACAAGGACCATCATATTCTATTTACTCAAGGGAAGGCTCTGCTGGCCTCCAGTCAGCACAGCGCAATTCGGAAGGACAAAAAAAATTTAATAGCAATTTTCGCATTCACAGAGCAAAAATTATACCATCTTACGACTTGAAAAAGCGCTTTATGTTTATAAAACTAAGACGGAAAAAATCTCTTTCTTTAGTTAGTCGACTTAATAATATAAAAAGCAATAAGCGACACCATTGTTTACCCCTAAACAAACAAAATCAAATCATCAATAAGACTCTTTTTTTTGAGGAAAGTCAAACAGGGTATTTGTATGTGCGTGGACCCGGTGTTGTGAGGGCCAATGATTTAAAATTACCTAGTAATATTCAATGTGTAGATCCGGATCAATATATAGCTACATTAAGTGAAGATGGTGTTTTAATAATGAAATTTAGTATTATTCAAGGGTGTGGTGATTCAGTAATGTTACCCCTGTCAAAGACAACAACCCGAGAGGGGGGCAACGGGGTAACAAGAGACGAAAGAAAAACAACAAACCTTCAAAAACAAGTAAGACACTATTCGACAATGAAGAAAAGGGTCCAAAGTCCTTTCCTAAGTCTTAACCCCCCTCTGGGGAGTAATGAAGACTTTTTTATTCCAGCAAAAGGAGAAGATCGCCCATTTATGTCTATACAAAGAGGTTTTAACCTTAATTTTTTGAATAAATATAAAAAAAACCAACCAACAAATCTCTTGATTTTTTTAAGGGAGCTACTTGAAAAAAGATCAATTAACTCAAGTTTTAGTAATAAAAAATTTGATCTCAAAAATTCATTACCCTTATTATTAGATACCTCTTTTATGCCAGTCATTAAAGTTAATTACACTATTGAAAAAATAAAAACAGCTTCGCTGTCGCGGGATCCCTCTTGGGTGGTTTCGCCGTACGATAGCCAAGCAGAAGAAGTAGGACCTAAAATAAATATCGACAATACAGCTACTCATGGTATGTTAACTGGGACCGGCAAAACCCCCCCCAAGTTTCCTAGCCTACGAGACGAAAAACAGGCGGATGCTCTTCCTGCCCCTCTTACTCTTGGGGAAGATATGCGTCCCTTGGCGACTCCCCAGGTTCGAAGAAACAACGGGGCTTTTTTATTCCGGCAAAAGGAGCAGCCGCCTAAAGGCATGGAACGAACACGTCCTCAGAGACTCAAGACGAGTATGCTTGCTCTGCCGAAGGTAGGAAACGTAACAACTAAGACGTCTATTAATTTAGTGACTTCACAACAAAAAACCGCAAATAAATATATATTAAAACGCATGCTACCTGAAACCGGAAGTTTTAAAGAAAGAAAACATTTAAGTTTATTACAAAAGGAAAAAGATATTTATAAAAACGAATTTGTTTATGCTATTGTTTTAGAAGTTTGGACTAATGGAAGTATCACTCCAAGAACAGCGCTTTCTCAAGCGTGTCAATATTTAATGGATTTATTTGTTAACATAAAAAACACTAAAAAATTTTATCTGCCTTCATCCAGGACACAAAAGGTTAAATTCATGGTTGGTTTTTTTTTAACCTTTGTCTTCATCTTTTTTAAAAAAGGAGGGGGGTTGTCTTCGACAGGGCTGCTTCTTATTTCTTCTTTTTTTAATTCCGGCAAAAGAAGACATTTGGTGCCATTTTTCTTCCGGTAGTCTTCGACAGAAGAAAGGTCTTCGACAGAAGAAATAAGAAGAGAGGGCAATTGCTTTTTTTTTACAAACCGGAATAAAAAAATAAAGAAGCTGTATTTCACTCTAACCCCCCGGGGGGGTTAGGGCATCCCTGAAGAACCCGAAGGAAGGTGTAACTTAGATCTTAGAGAGGGGAACGTCTTACTAAGGAGTACCTTAGCCAGAGGGAGCCAGGGGTTCATCCAAGAAGAATGGAGCCTACCGAAAGACACTCGAAGACTGAAGAGATATATAAATTAATTACTAGGAAAAAAATCAAATAGGCAAATTATATAGCTGTTTGATTCTAAAAAATGTAATGTACTACTATAACAACAGCTTATTTGACTCTTAAACATTTTGACTAATTACCATGCATATTCAACAATATTTTATTTCTGATTTTATAGAAATTCAACGTAATAGTTTTAATAGATTTTTAGAAAAAGGTTTAATAGAAGAGTTTTCTAAAAGAAATCCCATATCTCAAACAATTTCTGCTCGCTTTAAAAGATTACCTTTTAATTCCCGCAAAAGTAGGAGATTAGGTCTCCAGCCATTACTACCAAAACTGCGAGGCGTTCCGGAATCAAAGAAAGTCAGTGATTCCTTAGTAGGGCGAACTAACCACCAGACAAATGAAGTGTCTAAGTTACACTTTCCTCAGCAGTTTGGTGGAACAAAAAGCCCCTCTGTCGAAGACAGGGGGAACGAAAATAAGCCTAACCACCGATCGGGGGTAAACAAAGGCATTCAGTCTTCGATTGCGCCTTTGGGGCTTAGAAACGACAAGAAGAATACAAAGCCTACCCTTGGTACCCCTATTTTAAGGCTCGGAAAAAACCCTCGGTCAACGGCCCCTTCGAGCAAACAACAAAACAAACGCCAAACTGATTTCCAAATATCAAAGTTATCATTAGAATTATTTTTTTATCCGGAATATTATCAATTAAGCTTGCCGAAATACACAACCCGTGAGGCTATTATAAACGGTAAAAGTTATAGCTCAAAACTTTATATTCCAGCCCAATTAACTGATAAATTAAATAAACGAATAAAACTTAAATGGGTTTTGATCGGCAATTTGCCATTAATGACAAAACATGGTCATTTTATTTTAAATGGTGCGCCACGTGTTATTGTAAACCAAATTATTAGAAGTCCCGGAATTTATTATCAAGAAAAAATACATGCTGTTTATAAAAATAAATGGTCTGAAAAACCCACGGAAATTTATAAAAGATTTTATGCTGATTTGATTTGTTTACGTGGGACCTGGCTCCGCATTGAAATGGATAAAACGAAAAGAATTTGGGCCCAAATGAAAAAAGGACCAAAAATCCCGATTTTATGGTTTTTATTGGCAATGGGATTAACAGAACGGATTATTTTTAAATCAATATCAGACTCTGCTCTTTTGTTAAAAAATTTTGATTCTGGCAATGATGAAAATGAGAGAGTTGGTACGGTTTACAAAAACGCGCCTACCGAAAACAAAAAAAAAAAACTCGACTATAATTATATTAAAACACCATCGCAAGCCTGGGTAGAACTAGCTAAAATTATACCAGAAATTAATACTCTGGCCGTATCTTTTCGTCCCTCTCGGTCAGACACGAGTAAAACTTTAAGCAGTAAGACTGACGACCTGACTGCTTCGTATTCTCTTAATAAAACATCTGCTTCAGTTGCTCCCGTGCCTTGTTTTTGGGGCTTGGGTGGTTCCATTCAATCTTCTAAGTCCTTTTTGTTTAGTCCAACTACGAGAAAAAAAAATTCGAATATCTTTTCTAGCCCTGTCCCCTACAGTGCCAGGAACACCAAGAACACAACCAGAATGGCACCCCAACAAAGAAGGGAACAAAATCCTAAAAAAAGCGATTTTCCTAGTGGTCAAATAGCCCCATTACTTTGTTCCTTAAGTCCCTTTATCCCGGTCCCAGTGCTTTTACAAAAAAAAACAAAAGTAAATGCTCAAACAAATGACCGCTTTTTTGGAATTGGGGCTTCCTATTATTTAGCTGGTAAAAATTCTCGACCTTTTAAATCGTTTTATACGTCTCAACGGTTCAGGCTAACTCACCTGTCTTTTTTATTTCGTCAAAATGGGGCGGGTGGCTCTTTTTTTGCCGGACTAAAAACCGCTGCAACAAGAGGTGATTTCATAATGTTCGACGAACCAGTAGGGACTCATTCGTCTGGAACGAAAGGTTTGGCAGTCAGTAATTCCATCTTGGACAAGAAACGACAAGAAAAGCTTTACCCACAGGAATCGTTTGTCTTACCTGCTGTTTCTAAGAACAACGCGGGACGCGAGGCAAATGCAGACTTAGCTTTAGCCACAAATGGCGAAAGAACGGGCATGGGTGTTTTTAGTCTTCCACTGTCGAAGACCAGCGATTCTGGAGCAGCCCCCCTACCGGAGGCTGCTCTTTTGCCGGGATTTAAAAAACCGCTAAAGAAGGGTTCACTTCGTAAGGTCGGAATAAAGTCGCCTATACAGTCAGGGAATCCGCTCGCACAGGATAATATTTTAAATACAAATAGTTTATCCGAATTAGGCCGAAAATGGATTTTTAATAAATTTTTAAATCCACGTAATTATGATTTAGGAAAACAAGGCCGGACTCGTTTTAACAAAAAATTAGGGCTAGATATTTCTATTTATCATTCGACTTTAACTCCCCAAGATCTTTTACTAGCTACGGAATTTTTATTAAAAGTTGAAAAAGGATTAAAGGATATAGATGACATCGATCATTTAGCTAATAAAAGAGTTCGTATGTCAGGAGACTTATTACAAATTCAAGTGGGAATAGGACTACTTCGATTAGAAAAAATTGTTCGCGAATCTTTTATTTCGTTTTTGAAACAACAAAAAAATCCTCTAATGGACATACAAATGAACCCAGCTATAGTTGCAATGATTAGAAGTTCGCAGACGGCCCTGTCGAAGATCGGTAATAATAGCTTAAGCAGGGACACAAAAAATAATTCCAGCAAACAAATTGGCAATCTTCTTAGCTCGCGTTTTTTGTTCCGGCAAACAGCGGATCAGAAGAACAAAAAAGGTCAAACCCAATTAGCTTTTAGTGATTTTATAAGTACTAAAGCTTTTAATAGTGCGTTAAGAGAATTTTTTGGTTCAAATCCTCTTTCCCAATTTATGGATCAAATTAATCCATTAGCTGAAGTCACTCATAAACGCCGGTTAACTTCTATGGGACCCGGAGGAATCACCCGTGACACAGCTACCTTAGATATTCGAGGTATTCATCCTAGTCATTATGGTCGGATTTGTCCTATCGAAACACCTGAGGGTAAAAACACAGGTTTAGTAAATTCAATGACAGCTTATGCACGCGTCAATACTAATGGAGCCTTACTTAGTCCTTTTTATAAAGTCTATAAAGGACAAGTTCTTTCTCAAATAGGTATGTTTTTTTTAGCTTCAGAACAAGAAGAAAAAATTATTTTAGCGGCTTCCGATTCGTCGGTTTCAAGTTTAGGATTTTTACCAAAAGGGAAAATTCCAGTTAAAATCACAACGGATTTTAAGAAAAAATCACGAGATTTTGTTCATTTTGTGGGGGTTTCGCCTGTTCAAATGATTTCAATAGCGACCTCTTTAATACCTTTTTTAGAACATGATGACGCAAATAGAGCCCTTATGGGCTCAAATATGCAACGTCAAGCTGTGCCGTTAATTCGACCAGAAAAACCAATAGTTGGAACCGGCTTTGAGCCCCGAGTAGTTTGTGATTCCGGACAAATAGTTCAAGTAGAAAAAAGTGGGTTTGTGGTTTATGTTAGTTCACAAAAAATCATTGTATTACAAAAAAATTAATTTTTTGACTTTTGTGGCCTCCCTTTTATTCCGGTTTAAAAAAAAAAGCAAGTGCCTTTGCTTTTTTTTAACCTTTGTTTTCATTAGCGGTTTTTTGTCCTAACCCCCCTCCTTTTTTTAAAAAGGGCTGCTCCTTTTTTTAAAAAAGGTCTTCATTACCCTTTTTAAAAAAAGGAGGGGGGCTGCTCCTTTTTTAAAAAAGGGGCTGCTTTGGTTTTTGTCCTAACCCCCCGGAGGGGGGTTAGGACAAAAAGGCAGAAATGCCTTATCATACGCTGGAAGAAGACGGAATCGACCCACGAAGCAAACGCGCTGAAGACCAGAGCCGCTCCATATCTGCTCGCAGTGCGGAGCACTAATAAAAAAATGAATAAACAGATTGGACTCACTAGACCAATAGTCGTTAATCTAGTACAGGAAAATCAACGTTTTTTATAATATCATAAAGACCTGTGTAGTATCATTAAAACCACCACTTTTTGTTCAGTGACATTTTAGTTTGCTAAAATAAGAACCAAACTGACTGGAAAATTATAAATTTTTATTATTAAAATGACAACAAACCCTTTACTACCTGTCGAATATTCGTTAAATTCTTATCATCGTTCAAATCAAGATACGTGTTTAGTGCATAGACCTATTGTTTCGCCAGGAGAATGGGTTCAAGCAGGTGATATATTAGCAGATTGTGCTGCTAGTCAAGGAGGCGACCTTTCCTTAGGACAAAATTTATTGGTAGCATATTTACCTTGGGAGGGTTATAATTATGAAGATGCGATTTTAATTAGTGAAAGACTTGTTTATGAGGATTTATTTACTTCTATTCATATTGAAAAATATGAAATTGATTTACGAGAAACAAAATTTGGACTAGAAAAGTTTACTCGTGAGATTCCAGACATTAGCGAATCGGAAAAAAAAAAATTAGATGAAAATGGAGTAATCAAATTAGGAACGTGGGTAGAAGAAGGTGATATCCTTGTAGGGAAAATAACTCCGTTAGATCGAAAAAAACAATCGCCGTATCAAAAATTATTATCGTCGATAATTAAAAAACCTATAGCTTCTGAGAATAAGACAACAAAAAACAACCTATTGTTTCCTTTACTTCCATCTGGTGCCACAGTCCCTCAGGCCCCTGCTTTTTATTCCCACTTCAACAAAAAGCGAGTAGTTAGTCTTCGACAAACAAAAAGCAATCCAAGAATGAATTCAAAGTACCCTTTAGAGGGTTTTAAAAAGTCCGAGAATTGGGATTTCAAAACAGCAGAAACTAATTTTACTAAATCTGTTCAATTAAAATCGAAAAATTCAGCATCTTCTAGTCGAAAAACGGTTAAATTACGAATAAACAAGAAAAGAAAAAGCAACGACATTTTACCACAGTATTTCGATAAACAGTCTAGTTATGCTGAAAACTATCAGCTTCCACAAGCAACTGTTTTTGGAAGCTCGCCGCCCAGCTATTCTTTATCGGAAGCGGAGCTGCAAAAACCATTGCTAAACTCGACAAAAATTAATAATATTTTAAAAACAGTGAGTTCTTTATGCCGCTCACAGCGGGGCCGTAGCTCGGTACCTTCTATAGTTCTTTCGTCTTCGACTGGTGAAAAAGAAAGACCAGCCCCTTTGTCTTCAGCAGCGGAGCCGCTCTTTTTAAAAAAAGGAGGGGGATTAGGTGCGCTTCATTCTTCTTGGCGCTTATTCAGCGATTCCGGGTCCTTTTTTATTCCGGTTCGAAGAAATGTCTTTTTTTGCCGGAATAAAAACAGAAGAAATAAAGGAGCAGTAAACCCGAAGATTGAAGGACCCACTGCTTCGCTGGTCGAAGACAAAGGGGGGCGCAAGGATAAGTTTCTGTCCGCTGGACCCAAGAAGAATGACCCGGGACAAAAAAATCGAAAACAAAGCAACCCCAGTTATCGACAACCGGAGCAGGGCTTAGTTTTTCTTGGTGGAGCCACGAAAAGCGGCGCCCAAGTACAGACCCCCACAAGTATGGATCATTTAACAGCTCGAATACTTCCGACCTTAGATAGAAGTAGCAACGAAGTTTCTTTTTCCAGGGATAACTCTTTACGGGTACCTAAAGGGTTAAGAGCTAAAGTTGTTGAGATTAAAATTTTTGATGATAGTTTAGCGGTTGAAAAGCCCATATTAAACAGAAACCTTTGGCCGCGCTCTGAATTCAGGGATTCTTGCCTCTCCTTCGGTAGGCAGCGCGTAAGACGGACACACGAAGGACTGCTTGGCATGGGTGACGCTGTAGGTGGGATTAATCCCCCTCCTTTGGAGAAAGCCGCGCTGAACCAAACCCCTGTCCAAGATTACCCACAAAAAGGTAAACTTAAATTTACTTATACTCATAAGCCTTTTAATTCCGAACTAATCAAGAAAGGCCGAGCGAATTCAGGTAAATTTGAATTTTCTAATGAGCGCATATTTTCAGTAGTAGGTCTGGTCCCTTCCTTTAGAAGGTCTGAAAAAAAAAACAAATCGTCCCACGAATTGTTCTTAGGCCTTAGTTTAAAAAACTCTACGCCCCTTCTAGCCTCGGCTTTGTTTTCGACTAACCCCCCTCCAGGGGGTAAAGAGGCTGCTCGAGAATCACTGGTTTTAAAAAAAGGAGGGGGGTTAGAGGCGTGTTCACAGAAGACTGAATGGCAACCAAGAAAAATGGAATCAAAACCAACAGGGGTGGCAGTCAGTCGTCTGCCATTCGGGCTAGAAACGTCTTATCCCCGAGCCCGAGCTAGGCAAATGAATCAATCCAGCAGTGCCGGCCCCCCTATGCAGGTGACAGTTAAAAAAAAGACAGACTTTAAAGGCCCTATTTGGATTTATTTAGCGGATAAGAGACGTATTCAAATCGGAGATAAAATAGCAGGGCGACATGGGAATAAAGGAATAGTTTCACAAATTTATCCGCGACAAGATATGCCTTATATTTTAGATGGTACGCCGATTGATATTGTTTTAAATCCTTTAGGGGTACCTTCAAGGATGAATGTAGGGCAAATTTATGAATGTTTATTAGGTTTAGCTGGAAAATATTTAGGAGAACATTTTAAAATAGCACCTTTTGATGAAATTTTTGGAGCTGAAGCATCTCGCAGTTTAACTTTTGCGAAGTTATATCAAGCACGAAAAAAAACAGGCAATAAATGGTTATTTGATCCACGTTTTCCTGGGAAAATGCGTCTTTTTGATGGGCGAACAGGGGATTGTTTTGATCAAGCTATAACAGTAGGCTATCCTTATATATTAAAACTTGTTCACATGGTAGATGATAAAATACATGCTCGAAGTACCGGGCCTTATTCATTAGTAACACAACAGCCTTTACGAGGACGATCAAAGCAAGGTGGACAACGAGTAGGGGAAATGGAAGTTTGGGCTTTAGAAGGATATGGGGCTGCGTTTACATTATTAGAAATTTTGACTATAAAATCCGATGATATGACAGGGAGAATGAGTCTTTGGTCAAAACTTTGTTTAAATAAGCCTATTTCAATCGGGACTCCCGAATCTTTTAAGGTTTTAATTTGTGAACTTCAAGCTATCTGTTTAGATATTGGCTTATTTGCTAATGTTTTTTAAAAAACCGGTAGATTAAGAATTCTATCCGTATCTACTATGAATTCTTTTTTAGCCTGGTTATCCGCTTCGCGATTTTTTCCTGGGGAAGCTATCCGTGTTACATTCATTAATTTTTATTGGTTGCTGTGGCAAAGAACAAAGACTAAATGCAACCCTTTCTAATTGCCTAGCTCAGTGCCATACTAGCTCCGCAGCCCTTACTTTGCACTAGTAAGCTTTTTTGTGAACACCTTGTAACATCTTCGTTTCTTACCTTTGGTTTTTGTCCCAAAGGGCAGCTTCTTATTAGGTGCCTGTTTGTTCTGGCAAAAAGAAGAGCTGGCAAGAACTGGAATAAAAGGGTTGTCTTCATTACCATTACCCCCCGGAGGGGGGTCAAGAGTTTTTTACAGCTCCGGCGCAAAGCAATTGCCATCTCTTCTTTTTGCCAGAACAAACAGGCACCAAACCCAGCTCTTTAAAAACCGAAGTATGAAACCCCCTAATGGGGGCATTCTTCCAAGGTCCTTGCTCACCTAGTATTACTTCGTGTAACAAAGGGGTTCACAATGGGGGTGACAAGCAAACCCCTCATACACCAGGAACGGGAACCGTTCAGTTTTCTCTCGTTGTTTTACATTTTCTTTAACATTTTCCTTACCTGACCCCCCCCCCTGTGTTCGACAAAGGAGGGGCTGCCCCTTTAGCGGAGCGGCTCTTTGTTTCGTTTTGAAGAATGAATGAAATCCCCCTTTGTCGAACACAGGGGGGCAGCTCTTTTTTTTCCCGAAGGGTAAATCGCTGTATTTGTTGCCTTTTTGTTCTGGCTAAAAGAAGAGATGGCAATTGCTTTGCACCGGTGAAAAGAAGGAAGTTGTAATTAGGACAAAATAATGTACTAGCGCTTTGCTAACTTAGCTGTTTCTAAGCCTCAAAAGACCCTAGCTTTGCTTTCTTCTGGTACCCATAGGACAGACGGCTGAATGCGATAGCTAAGAAATACGCCGGGCATGAGAGGGAAGACTGAATGCTAGACACTCCTAGCATACAAAAATGTCGTAAAAGCAATTAACTGTTCCTTTTTGATCTACCTGCTCGTGTCGAGGTAGCGGGGTTATTATTACCCTCTTAAGCACAAAGACATCTAGGTTTTGCACCACCCGAATTAAAAGGCCGCTGTCTTTCATTCATTCGTGGAAACGAAACGAAGGCATCCTCTTGTAGTGGCTGAACCGGCATTCATCCAGGCCGGACTCGTTTTGCAAAGCCCGAAACCCTCGCTTTGAAAGTACCTCCAAACGCGCTCCTCCCTTTGTCAACCAGACCAACCTTAAAAGTATAAACAGCAGCGCAGGCTAGAACAAACGTCGCGAAACGCTTTAGGGCATATGGCCCAAAAGCAGAACTATTCCTCCAACCTTCCAAAATACGAAAACAACATATAGTCGTCGCTCGTGTTTTCGGGTTTCTTTGCGAGTTTGGTCAGACTTGGCGTGAGCCTTCTCGGTATAAGCTGATTCACAGACCACATGCATCTGATTTTCTTTTTACCCTTTTTACATCCTTTTTTTTAGTAATAGCCTCCATTGTCCTCTAAGCCTCTCGAATTGTTCTGTTAAGGTCCATTGCTCTTTTTTGTTCAGAAAATAAGCAAACCCTGTGTAACCGGTTCCGGGAGAGTACCTATAACCTTGTATATTTCTAGTATCAAAAAATCAGACGAAGAAATCGTGCAGAAATTTTCTAAAAAACAAAGGTGAATAACTCGTTTTTTGATCTTTTTCCAGGCCGGTGAGAGTCAAAAAACGAGTTTAGATGAAAACTGGAAAACCAACTAAAGTTGATTTCTGATAAGATAATAGCTAAAATATATAATAAATAACAAAGTAAGTTGACTATAGAAATGACAGTAAACTAATACTTTTTGTAAGCTTTATGTTGCTTCTTTTTTGCCCTTAGTAGTTAGTCTTGCGTCTACCCAAAGAGCTCTCACGTGAGGGATGCGACTGATTTTTTATTCATTAATTAATTAGAATAGATGCTTTGCTGGCGTTTTAGAGCTTCTCGACCTCGACTCGTAAGAACTGCAACAAGCACTTTTATTCCTTTGTTACCTTTTGGTTCGCAGGTCCGGTCGTAATCCTATAGGCAGAAATTTCATTAGGTTATCAATCTTCGGCATTTCTATTGGTTGTACGCCCTTCTGTCTTTAAGACCGAAAAGCGATAAGAGGGGTTATCACCCACGTACTAGGGCCAAATGGGGTTATCTTCGACAGGCGAACAAGAATCCAAGGCACCGAAACCAAATGAAGAAAGAGTACTTTATAATGCCATGCCAACAGAATTATCCATGCCATTTATTATAAACACGTCACGAAAACTACAATACAAACAGGCCGATTTAAATGTGGGCCCTACTTCATTAACTGACCGGACCAAGATATTCGTTTACTTGTTTTCCAGAGGACATTACTCCATTCTGATCCAGAGAATCTACCCTACAGTATCTTTCTACAAAAAGAGCTACCCCGGATTCTCTGCTCCCTACAACGCGGCATCACAAAATAAACATCAGAACGAGGCTTCATTCTGGCTTAAATTCAATAAATTTCCCAATTAGTCGATGGCAAATCTTTATAGTGAAACTAGTAGCACATACTTAGCTGCTATACCACCGTTTAGCCGACGTATTTGCTGAAGCTTTAAGCTGTCACTTTTATTGTAGTATGTGCGGTTTTTTTACCTTATTTTAGTGAATCAAAATCTATTGGTTAATAAAGATTCATAAACCGCTTGCCTACGTCAGCTATTAAAGGCTAACGGGTTAAGACAGCGCGTTATTGAAAAAAATAAATTGATGTATTATCTTTTTTGCCGTGAATTATAGACTTATTTATTCATATAAATCTAACTATTTTATGATAATAATAAGTAACTGTTATATTATGATTCTATAAAAAGCTTTTTTTAATCATTGATTAATTTTAAACTTTTTTTCTTAAAAAAAGGTAGGTAGTCTTTTAAACGATTCATTTGTTATTTTCTTTTTATAGTAGAAATAAAAAAAGAAAATTATTGAGCGAAATTTTAACAAAATTTAACCTTTATTAAAATAAGGCGTTTCAATATAACACATTTTGAGATTATCTATAAATTACTAGATTCTAGAATATTAATCTAGGAAGAAAAAAGATTAAAAATCGATTAAAAATTGCTTTTTTTACTTGACCAAAACTCTTTTTTCCGATGGCTGCGAGGTTTCTTTTTAATCTGATGATGTTTTAACATGACTTGCGTGCGAATCATTATTTATAGAAATCAAGGTACAGAGGCCTCGGGTCAGTACTTTTGGAAAAGATGCTTTGACTCTTTTTTCACAGAATTTTTCTGTGCTATATAAAAATTATTTTAATTACCGTGTTTTTTCATGCGAATTGGCATTATGCAGTAATCGTAATTAAAATACCTTTTTAGGAAAAAAAGCTAGCTAAAATTGAGTAAAATGTGATTGTTTTGTCTTTTAGGCCGCGCTTATAGCGGTTTGGTGGGTAAAGGTTGATGTGTTTCCGTCTTTACGTCCTTAATGGTCCACTTGAAAAAGGTGTTAGCAAACTGTAAAAGTGGCCGCAAATGAAGCGCCCCCTTTATTGAACGATGTTCTGCAACAGCATTCATTCTTCTTGTGTCTTAAGTTCCGCTAGTCAACACTTGTGAACACTTGTAATTGAGTGTATCAAATAGGTGTGCCTTAACATTTTCTTCTGTTTATTCCGGTTTTTTTTTAAACCGGAATAAACAGCCGGAATTGTTGAAGAACTGCAGGCAAACAAAGGAGCGCCATCCATAGAAAAAAAGTCACTTCAGCACTAAATGCTCAAAATTCAAAACACCTTTTTAATCATTTTAGCTTTTAAATAAATATTTCATTTTTTTATGACAATGCGTACTCCTGAAGAACTAAGTAATTTAATTAAAGATTTAATTGAACAATACACTCCCGAAGTTAAGATGGTTGATTTTGGTATTGTGTTTCAAGTAGGTGATGGAATTGCTCGTATTTATGGATTAGAGCGCGCGATGGCTGGTGAATTAGTAGAATTCGAAGATGGAACTCTTGGTATTGCATTAAATTTAGAAGCAAACAACGTAGGGGCTGTTTTATTAGGAGATGGCTTAAAAATTTCTGAAGGAAGTCGTGTACGTTGTACAGGTAAAATTGCAGAAATTCCAGTAGGAGAAGCGTATTTAGGTCGTGTTGTAGATTCTTTAGCTCGTCCAATCGATGGTAAAGGTGCTATTCAAACAAATCAAAGTCGCGCGATTGAATCTCAAGCACCTGGTATTATTTCACGTCGTTCAGTTTATGAACCATTACAAACAGGCTTAATTTCAGTAGATGCTATGATTCCTGTAGGTAGAGGACAACGTGAGTTAATTATTGGTGACCGTCAAACAGGTAAAACAGCTATTGCCGTTGATACTATTTTAAACCAAAAAGGTAAAGGTGTTATTTGTGTTTATGTTGCGATTGGGCAAAAAGCATCATCTGTAGCTCAAGTATTAAATACATTAAAAGAACGTGGAGCCCTTGATTACACTATTATTGTAATGGCTAATGCTAACGAACCAGCTCCGTTACAATATTTAGCTCCATACACAGGAGCTACTCTAGCTGAATTCTTTATGTATACAGGTCGTGCTACTTTAGCTATTTATGATGATTTATCAAAACAAGCGCAAGCATATCGTGAAATGTCATTATTATTACGCCGTCCACCAGGACGTGAAGCATACCCTGGTGACGTTTTCTATTTACATTCACGCTTACTAGAAAGAGCTGCTAAATTAAGCAATGCTTTAGGTGAAGGTAGTATGACTGCTTTACCTATTGTAGAAACGCAAGAAGGTGACGTTTCGGCTTATATTCCAACTAATGTTATTTCAATTACAGATGGACAAATTTTCTTATCTGCTGATTTATTTAACTCTGGTATTCGACCTGCGATTAATGTAGGGATTTCAGTATCACGTGTAGGTTCAGCGGCACAACCGAAAGCCACTAAACAAACAGCTGGTAAACTAAAATTAGAATTAGCACAATTTGCTGAATTAGAAGCGTTCTCTCAATTTGCTTCAGATTTAGATCAAGCTACTCAAAACCAATTAGCTCGTGGAGCACGTTTACGTGAAATTTTAAAACAACCTCAATCATCTCCATTATCTTTAGATGAACAAGTAGCTAGTGTTTATGCAGGAACTAATGGATATTTAGATAGCTTAGAAGTAAACCAAGTACGTCCTTTCTTAAGTTCTTTTAGATCTTATTTAGCTAATACTTATCCAAAATTTGCTGAAATCTTAAAAACTACTTTAACTCTAACGCCTGAGGCTGAAACTATTTTAAAATCTGCTATTGTAGAATATTTAAATGAATTTAAAGCAATTAAAGCATAATAATGCCTAAATATTATTAGGCTATTTGTTTTTAGTTTTGCCTCAATACTCGAGGGTTTTTAGTTTTTAAGGATGCGTCGGAACTGGTCGAGAACGGAGGCATTACGGTGCTTTTTTGCGTTCTTTCTGTATTTTTGTTACACTTTCGTTTCTTTGCCTTTTTATTCCGGTGGTGCCATTTTTTCTTTTTTAACAACGGCACCACCGGAATAAAAAGGGACAAAAAGTAGAAATGCCTTACCATATGCGGAAGGCTGCATGCCGTCATTTATGGCTTTCTTTTTTTAAAAAAGACCGTGTTCAAAAAGGTCCGAACTAGGCTAGGTGTTAATAAGACAATCTTCTATAGGTGTCACTGAGCAAAAGCTCAAAAAGCACTCGAGTGCCTTTCTGGAGTTTCCCTGATTCTCACCTCCCAACTAGTATGAAGTGCCTACTGTGTTTACTCCTAGGGCCGACACTGACAGTACGATACAGCGACCGCCAGTCTTCTGAGCTCCGAAACCAAAATCGACAAAAAAGCGCCAGCAAGTTTTCGCACAATGGAATGCGTTTCTTGCTTCCATCCTTTCAAGTACCTTCGGGCACTGTATCTAATAGTTTCTTCGACGAAAAAGATAGGATCCAAAATCACTTTCTGTTTTTAAAACAAAGACATTTTTTATTCGGCAATGGCCATCTTTTAATTATTATGTTAACACTTAAAATTTTTGTTTATACTGTGGTAACGTTTTTTGTATTTTTATTTATTTTTGGGTTCTTATCAAATGACCCAGCAAGAAACCCAGGAAAAGGAAATATTGATTAAATAATTTTATTTTTTTCGTTTTTGTTTCTTTTGATGATTCGATCTTTATTATTCTATGTAAGAGCGAATCATCAAAAGAAACAATTATTTCAATATTCGAAGTAGGGATTTCAACTAAAAAAAGCAGTGAGGAATTTATAAAATAAATCCTCACTTTTTCTAGTTTTATTGAGATTTCCATAAAATAATAAAAATAAATCCAGTTTTGTATTGGTGCGTTGAACAAGAATAGCAGCGATACTACTAAACATTAATATACTTTTTATTGATGTATTTCTAAGATTCATTGTTTACTAGCAAGTCCTTCGATAATAACAATATATTACTGCGGCTCTTACTGTACCCACTCTTTTTTTGTTAGAGTTTATTTCGAGAGTTTGTTCCCTATTTTGGAGAAGTATGTACACTTGCTTTTTTTATAGCTAGCCTCAAAAAGGTAATATTGAATTTAAATTAACCTTATTGAGGATTTTTCACGGTTGTTCACCGCTCTTCGTGTGCTCTTACCTCGTCATTGTCGGAAGGGAACCCGACCATGCTTTGACAAGCTGGTGTTGCGTGGAGGCTAGAATTTAAGCTCGAGGCCCGATAACTCTAAAAACAAAAAGCCGTTTCGTCTTTCTCCGGTACCTCGACTTCCTAGTGGTTGTTCCCATGTAGGCTTCCACAAGGAGTGTGTTTTATGACCTTGCCGAAGGGACAGCGAGCCTTGGGAATAACATTCCAGGATGAACACCTTCTTTTTTTATAACCCTCCTGTCTTCGACAGAGGGGGCTGCTTCTTATTTGGTGCCATTTTTCAAAAAGAAGAGATGGCAATTGCTTTGCACTGGAAGAAAAAGAGAGCAGTAAAAACCCCCTAACCCTCCCGGAGGGAAGTAATGAAGACAACCCCTTTTATTTCGGTGCAAAGCAATTGCCATCTCTTCTAATGTCTTCTTTTTTTTTAAAAGAAGACATTTGGTGCCAAAGACAAGAACCGGAATAAAAAAAGCTGCTGTATTTCATTCTTCGAAACGAAGGTGTAACATTCCGGCTTTTTGACAGCGGTTTTGTTTTTAAACCGAAGGGTAAAGCTATTCCTTTTTAAAAAAGCAACGCAGCCCTTCGGTTTAAAAAAAAGCCCCCCTCCTTTTTTTTAAAAGGGCGGGTTCTTTTTTAAAAAAAGAAGACCACGGGAATAAAAAAGGAGCAGTAAAAAAAGGCAGAAATGCCTTACCATATGTTGGGGTACTTAGTATACCAAAAAGAGGGTTTCAGTCATTCCTGCCTTCCCCTTTTTCAAAGGAAAATAAAAAGGGACGAACACCTAAAGGTTAAACAATCCAAGAAACGACACGTTTGTGTGCTGATTTAAAAAAAAGGCACCCCTTCCCTCGATTTCGGCGGGGTAACTAAAGGTCATCACCGTGTAACTTCCCCAAAGGCGCTTACAAGGCCAAGTCGACTTTAGGAAAGGTGTTCATAAAGTTAGGCGTTGATAAGGCGAAGAATAAAAAGCATTCTTTTTTTAAAACACCCCCTGTCGCTTGTTGAATAGGGAAGAGCTACACACGCTCTGTATACAGAGACAGATTTTCTCGCCTGTGTGGTGGAAAACAGGGCACCAGATGGTTTGCCGTCTGGTTTTGGGCTATTCTGTTCCAAGACATGACACGAGTCACAGGAAAAATGCAGACGTCCACATTTGACTTATAAATAATAAACGAACAAGCTATTACGGGAAAAACAACCATTGTTTTGTCTATCGTTCATCATAAAAAATCAAAGAGCAACCACATTTTTAATTACTACTATGCTTAATCCCAAATCAAATGAGCGGACTAAAGTTGTTTCAATAACGTATGAAGAAATTGGGCTTTTTCCAAGATCTTTTAGCAGAGTTTTTGATCGTTTTCTAAAACAGGTTTTTTCTGATGTTGATAATTTAGGTGTGACAGTAAAGTCTAAACGCAATTCGGTAAAATTCCGAACAGATGAGAGGGATCTGCTAATAATTTTAAGGGTCAGTCAACCATTAACCAAATTTTAGTGATGTTTTACTCGCTTTTTTATTTTCTAGATAAAAAGAGAAATTCATGAGGGTTTATTCTTCTCTAGTATCTAACTGTTTTTTTTATTTTTAGAATTTTTGTGGCAGGCTCCTAGCGCTAGTAGGTAGGCATTCATCCTCCAACTTCTTGGACCTGCGCGTCAATTATTCTTGTGTTTTGTGCATTTGTTCCCTATCGGGGGCTACGAACAAAGCGCAGGGAGTCGACTGACGAACTTCTGCCTATTCGGTTTTTACCAAGGACAGAAGCGTTTTGACTTTTAGTGCGATGCTGTTGTTGATTTCTTTTTTTGAGGGTTATGGCAGCTTTCTTTTTATTCCGGTGGTCTTCTTATTTGGTGCCTTTTTTAGTCCGGTTCAAAGAAGTAAGAAATAGTCCCCTTCCGGGGGGGGGGTTATAAAACGTCAAAGAAACGAAGGGGGGCTGCTCCGCTGGCAGAGCCATACACTCAGCTCGCGCTATACTAGTGATCTCCTTTAGATGTCACAAATAGGTCTTCACACCGGCAGAAGAAGGGAAAGGTGGTTAAGGCTTGACAAAACGATAGCAACAAGAAGGCGGAGCCACCCCTTAAAGGTATTAGAAAACGAAAGAAGGGAGGGCTTAAAACAAAAACACCCTAGCGTCCTCGGGAAAAAAAAAACTAAATGGGACCGAAAGAAAGAGTGAGTTATCTAAGGCATGCCGCTACAAAAAGCGATTAAAGACCAAGGCCATAACCCTAACATATTTTGTTTCTATTTTTTCTAGCTTTCTAAAATACTTTTTCATACAGATTTATTTGTGATGAAAAAAGTAGGAGACTTGCTAATATCGTTCAATGTATTTATTTTTATTTATTGATTAAAAAGCTTTATACTCTATAATAATATTAAAATGTGAAAGTTAAAAACTTTTAAAGCTTAAAAAAAGATGCACTCTGTTCATGATGATTCAGTAAAATGGTAAAAAAAACATAAGGAACTGTTTTTATATAGATTAAAAGGCGATAAAACACAATATAAAAAGACGGTCGATTGTATCTTAACTGATCGAAAACACTTAAAAATTATTAAAATTAACTATTGAATGTTGAATAAAATTTTATTGATTTTCTGATGCTTTTATTATTATTATAAATATGTATCCTACTCATACTTTATTAATAAGTGAAACAATAAAATTTTTCTTTCACTTTTTTGGTGAGCTATGGCAAACCTTTGTTAATACCTCTATTTAACATTTTGTACCCTTTTTTTGAACTCATATTTTTAAAATCCTTCAAATAATCTAGTATTCTCCTTACTGTGCTGTACCCCGTTTTTGAAATAACGATTTTGGCTGTGACTCCAGGTTTCCCTACTCTGGTGGGAGCTGTCGTTCGTCTTTGGCTCGGAACGGTTGCCAGTTATGTATCTACACCCAGCCAGCGCAGGTCCCTCATCCTGACTACAAGAGCAGGGATTTCATTCATTCTTTGGTCTTATTACCACCTTCCTTTTTTAAATAAGGAAAAGTAACAACCCCGGAATCGCTGAAGAAACGAAGGGGTTAGGAGGTTTGCCTGTTAATAGCCAGCCCCACTCGTGATCTTTGTCAGACTCCCAGTAAACAATCCGCTGCGTAGATAGAATTCGAAAAATGGATCCAGGAGTCCTGTGCTTTCGCTCTTCTTCGCATTTCTAGGCTTTTATTCCGAGCTCCTTAATTGAGCACGAGAAACAAAAAACCCTCCTTTGTTTAGTCACACTAAGGGAACACGTCCCCAGTCACCCCCCCCTACTTTGCTGGAATAAAAAGGCAACGAAAGGGAATGGGTAACAACGAGGTGTAACAAAGGGGTTAACTAGTACTAAGTTAAGTCACATGAAGACGGAATAGTAAGAGTAAGGCATTTTGAAGCCCTAGTGACCCCTCAGCGCCACTAAGTTAGGGTAGCCTCCTTCAATACAGTCAATTATATAAAATGGCTGATTAGACTAGGCCTGCTGTTTTTGTTAATATTCGCATACACTACATGGAGATAGAAGAACCTGCTGCTTCTCACTATATATAAAAACAACAAAAAGTGTCGTTCAAAAGACGGTGTCTGAATTCTCTTTAGTCTATCTACTATGCCTGGGATCAGTCGTTCCCTGCGGAGGGTTATCATTGTTTGTAACTGATACTGAAAGTTTCTTCTAATATTATCTCGTACAATACTGTGGGCATATTTTTTTGCCCAACTAAAAGACATTAAGAATTGATTATTTATTTTAGTGTCTACAAGAAATACCTGGTAAAAAAAAGCTAAATACAAAATAGAAGGGTTTACTTTTTAGATGGACTACATGAATCTAAATTTTGAAAATAAATATATAATCGGACAAGAATGAAACAGAAAAATGTTGGCTGTTAATACTGAATGCTAATACGCGAAGGAGAATAAGGCTAATAACAGGCGATCAAATCTTCACTTATAATAAAGTCGGGATTTTAATAACCACTAGGCAGATTCAAAAAAAAGGAGCGCTATTATTTCTGACTTGGTTGGTTATTTCCTAAAGTTTGTGTAAATTAATCAATACAATTAGCGAATAATAGCTAGACCTGCCAAGTGCCTCTATTTTTAGAAGGTAGTCACAAAAAACATGGGTTTTTACAATAAAAAGAGCTACAAAAGCTAAAATTTTTCGAATAGTTAGCTAAATTAATTATTTTTCCTCTGAGGGTTAAATAGAGATAGAAGGCACCTACGGTTAATTGAGAAAGTGCGTAAATGTAATATTAGATGAAACTGGAAAGTCTGGCCTACTCCACTTTTTTACTTTAAAATGCGATGTGCACGAATGGTATTTATCGAACTCGGGCGTAGCTATCGCGTCTGCCCTGCACCTTCTTCGAAGAAATGCTTTGCATTCTTCTTGTTTTTAAAACCCCCGAGAGGGGTTACTTAGCCAAAATGTGGCTTCCTTTTTCTTGTACCAAAACCCTTGTGAAGCTCTTCCTTCGGACGGTATTCACAAGGGCTTCGAAACGCGTTCCCTACCTATTACCTTTTTTGGGATTAGAACCAAAGAAAGAAGCCACTTAGGTGTAGAGCTTAGGTCGAACCATGGCTGTAGTTCCATTTTTTGATTTGTGAAAACTTTCCCTAACCCCTCTCCTTATTTTGTGCCTTCGCAGAGATGGCAATTGGTTTTTATTTCTTCTGTCGAAGACTACCGGAATAAAAACCGGAATAAAAAAGGGCGCTGTAAAAAGGGCAGCGATAGGTGTCACTTAGTGTTACTAAGTGTGAATAAATGTAACTAGGGGGCTGTATCTTCCTAAGTGCCGCTTCTCTCAGGTTGCAAGGGTAGCAGCCTCGGTATTCCATTTAGTCTGTTTCTTTTTTTGTTCAGAACAAAAAAGCTAAGTTCAAATAAGAATACCGCGTATCCCTAAAACAGATTTAAGAAATTGGGCTTAAAATAAATTCGTGCTTTCTAACAAGTTTAAAGTGTAATGGCAGACGAGCGATCTCATTATAAAGCAAAAGCTTATATGTAATATATAAGATAAAGGATGCTTTTTAAAAATTTTTTAAAGAAATATAACTTACCTGAAAAGGTGCTTATAGATGAGAACCATTTATTTTTAATAATTAACCCGCTGTTTTTATTGCTTTTCAAATTATCATTTTTTAATAATATATGCATTATACTCATAAATATTCAGTACAAACGGAAACAACGAAGACTTTTTGTCGAAACACTAAGCATTTTTCACCAAAAAAGTCTTCGTTGTTTCTGTTTTTTTTAGATAAGTATTGGCCGGGCCAGTTTCTCGTGGCTAAACGATCTTGCGAGAGCTCACGCAACTAGCCTACCCCTTCTAAGAGCTTAACTAAAGAATACCTGGTTGAAGTGAATACCGCAGAAGGTTAGTGTTGGTTCAGCTGCGCAGAAACTTGCTATGTGGTTATTAGTTTGTGTCGAGACTTTCAGTCAGTCTTCTTGCGGAACTTACCCATTGTTCGCACCTTTCGAAGCCCCAAAGAAGGACTAAATTTGGCTTTGCTTCTGTTTTTGACAGCTCCGGTTCTTCCCTTTGGCAAAAAATAAGCCGAAAAAGGAAAACCCTGAATGGGCGTTTAAGGCCGGGAGGCTGCTCCTTTACAGTTTCTGGAAGAAAAGGTTCAGCGCCATGTGTTCACTAGTGTTACTTAGGACACAATAAGAATGTTTTCTTCCCTTTTTGTTCCAGTTCTTGCCTTTGGCTACAAATATGAAGAGATGGCCAGAACCGGAGCAGTAAAATATCTCCCCTCCGTTACAAAAATAAAAAGGCACAGAAAGGGTGGGGTGGGTTAGTGTCACTTCGGAGTAACTTACGTAAAGGCACAAGAATGACTTCTACGGTTGAAGATTGAATCACTGAATATTAACTGCTAAGCGGTGGCCACGGTCCGGAAATCGTAAAGGGAGTCCCAAACTGCAGTCCAGTCGAACCTGGCGCACTTTTGCCTAACGGCTTTTTTTAAAAAAGGAGGATTCGGCAAAAGCGCGCCTGACCACTGTCGAAGGGCGAGATAGTAACATCTATACCAGAGCTAAAAAAGGGGAAAAATTCCTTTAGTTTTTATTTAATTTATATTTATTAGGTATAAAAGAGCAATCTCATCCTTGGCGGCATTGTGCATTCTTTTTTTTTGATAGTATGAAAAATCTAATAAACCGTAAATTAATCATAAAATAAATGGAACTGGAGCCGTGTGAGCTGAAAGGTTCATGCACGGTTCTTTGGCAAAAATTAGAACTTCAAAAAGGGAATTTTTTAGCCGCGTAATTAAAGAATATCGCCTATATCGTTATTTATTTTTAACAACAATTCGAACTTGTGTTATTATTTTTTTTGTTCCATTTTTAGTTAATTTTTTTGCTAAAAATTATTTAGTTCAGCCGATAACTGAATATTTATGGAATTTAAAACAACAAGAAATTTTTTTAAATTCGTTTCAATTAAAAAAAGCTTTTACAGAATTTCAAGAATTTGAAGAAATTTTATATTTTGATTCCATCTTAAATGCCAATTCTGCCAGTGCTATAACGGCGGCTCCTATTCAGACTCAGAAGAGTCGTTTTGTTAGTATGAATCCAAAATTAGTCCTATGCTCTACTTGTCGACCTTTGAGTGTGGTACCAGATACGCCCTTAATAATGGCGGCACAGCAGTCGCCCCCCTCCGGGAGAATAAATGTTCTTGAGTCCCAAAGGCCCCGTCCGGACGGTGCGACCTACGTAGCTGAAGGCATGCCTGCTGCTACTTTTATGGGTCGCTTAAGTCCCGAAAAAGTCGAAAACATTAAATTAATGTCCTCTTTTTCGAACCTAGAAGTACCTAATAAGTCTCACTTTTTTACTATTTCTCAACTTCCTATAAAATCCAAATTTTTATTAGTAAAAAAAAGTCGGGTTTCTTTTTTTCCTATCTCAAGGTCTTTTCAGGCGGCTCCGGTATTTATTAATTCGTTAAGTTTGCCTTGTGTTTCTCCCAATTCTTTTAATAATTTTACGACTCATTTAGTGAGATATGATAAGTTAGGCACTCAGGCCGCAGCTAATGGTTTTTTCGTCTCGAATACTAAGGCTGGTTTTTATAAATCACTCAGTTCTTTCCCGGGACAAATTCCACAGTTTTCCGTAAAAAACAAAAATTTTAACTTTTGTAATTATGGGGGAACAGAGTGTCCACCTGCTCATTTAAATGTTAGTTCGCGAATTGAGTCAAAACTTGATAATTCTGTTCAATTACTGTCACAAGAAAAGTTAATGGAATTAGCTATTCGCTATAATAAACAAAGTGTTCAAGCGATTATTAATATAGTTTCTGATTTTTTTAGTTTTGTTACTTTATGGTATTTATTTTTAACAATGGAAATTCAAATAAACATAACAAAATCGTTTTTACTTGAATTTTTTTTTGGTCTTGATGATACTAAAAAATCCTTAATTATCTTACTTATAACAGATTTATTAGTGGGGTATCACTCCCCTAATATTTGGGAATTTTTTTTACAATTTATCTTTAATCATTATGGTTTACCAGAAAGTCAATTAAATATCTTTTTATTAGTAGCTACGCTTCCTGTGTTATTAGATGTCTTATTTAAATATTTAATTTTTCGTCATTTAAATAGGACCTCTCCTGCTACGGTGGCTACTTACTTAGCAATTTTAGAATAGTTAAAAACGAATAGATTATTTGGTTGAGATTAGCTGTTCTATTGTTTATTGTTGCTTTTTTATATTGTTATAAACACGTTATTCTTTCTTAAAGTGCATAGGTAAAAAAACAGAATTACTTTTTGTTTAGTGGTCGTCTCTTTTTGCACCTATCAGAAAAGGCTGGCCAATAAATAAGGTTTTGCTGTACTTGGGCTTCTGTTTTTTCATCAATAGTGCGAGTGCGTTTTTCCCTGCTGGTATTCTTGAGCCTTAGTCCGATAGATTCTTTTTTGTAAAGGACAAAAAAGTTTTTTTTTCCGGCCTGGGATTCTCAGAATGGCTTTGCTTTTCGGGTTAGAACTCCCTGCCTAAAAAGACTACCAGGTAAAATCTTATCTAGTTAAAGTGAAGGGTTGTTATGAATTGTATTCAAAAAGTGAGTTATGAATTTGGTTTATTTTTTTACGGGAGCCTCACAATATTAATAATATTAATATTGAGAGGCTCTCGCAAAAAAGGAAATTTATAGTTTAGTTATTTGGAACAGCCTTAGCCGTTTTTAACTAACAGAAACCTCGGGACGCACACCATGGTTTTTCGCCGAAATAATACCAGATAGCATTCCAGCACAGGTATCGTAAGCTATTAGCGGATGCTGCCTTATAAGCCGTTGTGGTGGGGTGTCTTTTCTTTACTAACTATAAAAAACCAAAGGGGCTATGTTCACAAAACACTAGCCTAGCAACAAGCCGATCAAACAAAACAAGAATACCTGCATGTCTGTATTTTTAAGGGAAAATGTCGCCCTTTTTTAAAAAAGAAACAGCCCCAAACTAACAACCAACTTGATTTATCAATATAACATTCTTCAGTTTTTTTCGATTTGTGACCAGTACACTCTTCTGATAGAACTCGTCAGATGTGTGTGTGCCAGGAGTAACGTTGGTTTACTGAGTCAGACAGTCTGTTTTGAAAAATGGGATCCTCGGACCTGATGCACCCAGATTTTAGTATTGTAGTTTTTGACAAAAAAAGAACTCCCGCATAATGTGAATTAAGATTCAGGCTCTTTAAAAATCATCAAGATAAAAAGCTTATGCTAATATAAGATACACATGGCTACGTAATTTGATTAAATGGTTTTGTTTTTGACAAAACTGAAATAAGTCAATCTTTAGTTTAATTCCTTTCTTTTTGTCTTAGGTTTCTTTTATAATCGTTTAATTCTATTTAATTTGCTTTGTTGACTTTTTTACGGTACAATAAGAGAGGAGAGATGGCTGAGTGGTCGAAAGCGACTGATTGCTAATCCGTTGCAGCTATTAGCTGCCGAGGGTTCGAATCCCTCTCTCTCCGATTAATAATAAAAATAAA